TTTCTTTTTTCTTTTTCCTGGTGACGGTGTGACAGTATCTTGGTCTTCTATCCCTAACCGCGGCTAGCAAGATCCGTTGTTGGAATATCCCTTGTTCTCGGCCGTAGAATCTAAAATTGGTGAGTGAATAGCTATGATTACTTCTTTCTTTCTTGGTGTGATCGTATCCGCAATAGCTCTGAGATAGAAAGATCTTACGTCGAACAGCGACTCTAGGAGCACTTCCATCTCTTGACTCGCTATGAAAATAAACATCTGGCTTTTATTTTCAATAATATGATTTATTGTGTAGCCTAAAAAGAAAGAGTTTATGGGACTGAAAAAATGCTGATACGAAGTTTTTACTTAAACCTTAACACTTCGTATACTAACCCGCAAGTTTGACCCAGCTGTCTCCGATTTCCCAGTGCGTGCCATCCTCTTAGCTGCCAATGGCGTAACCGCTGTTTAAGTTTAATAGCATTTTTCATATTAAATAAGGATGATCTTCTTCTGATTCTGAGATGCCGAGAATATGCTCTTTACCAAAAAAGTAAAATCATTCTGCCTGACTGCTTTACGGCTATTAAAGATTTATAGGAGCGGCAACACGAGAGATTTTCCCTCGGTTACTACTGACTTTTTATCACATCTCGATCTCCGGCTTCTGAAAGAATAGAAAGATTGCCTCTATCAATTCTCTGTCTTCCTTCACCCGGAAAGTCCTTACTACGATTTATGGGTAAATTAAGCCCTTCACTCTCCTTTCATCAGCTGGTATTGAGTCCGATGTTTTGAGTGCCATTACTACCTAATCCTAAATCCATAAGGAAAAATTACCTCTCACTTTGTTCGCGTACCTAAGTTGCGAAGAAGTGAAGTAAGGATGCGCTCAAGCATGCGAAGAACATAGTTTCATTGCCTTATTCAAATGAAAAGATGGGGTGAGGAATAATAAAGAAAGTCAAGTAGCACATCACGGAAGAAGAAGAAGAGGTTATCTTAGAGGGCCTCGAACATCAAGTTTTTTGACAGGAAGAAAGCTACCTCAGCGAAATCTCTTCAATCTGTTCATCTTGACTTACCTACGGTAGGGCTTAGTTCAAGTCTTTTTATTCTTCCAGCGCGCACCCTCGGGATTGAGTAAGAGATAAAGAACTCTTGATTGGTCCAAGCCGAGTCAGAAGACATTTTTCAACGGCGTGAATGGCAGGGTTTTAGAAGGAAAATCATCTTATCATAACATCAGAGGAAGACCTCATTCACACCAGATCGAGTAGTCCACGACTAAGTTAGTTATTGAGTAGACCGGGGAAGCAATGAGAGTAAGCAATTCTTTCTGAGGAAGTGTTTTGTCCACAAAACTTAACCCGAGTATAGGAAGAAGGGGGATTAAAAGGCCGGCTATCTGTATCCCGACGAGTAGAGTCAGGCAAAAGTAGACCGGTTGGTCAGTGAACAGCTTTAGCCAGGTCTTCTACCAAAGCTTATTCTGAAGCTTCTTCTGCTTCAACCCCAGAATCGTGGGGCTTAGGTTTAGGTAACGAATCTCCCTCACAGGATGTTCTATTCAACCAAGTGGAGGGTTCACACATGTTCTAACATACGATTTTCAGTAAGAAGCCTGGTTATTCCAACTTTTTTCGAATGAGTCCTCTCCCTAACGGTCGAGTCACTTCGTACCTCTGACTTGGCAACTGCGATTTCGCTTTCAATCTTAATCTTCCGAGGAATGTGATAAAGCAAATCCTAGGGTAGGTCGAAGTAAACTCTAACTTTTTTCATAGGATGAGGAGATAAGGGGCGCAAACTAGGGGCTTTCAGCGACGGCGAAAAGATTCACTCATTGTCATTTCAATCTTTCCATCCATCTTGACTTGTAAGGCCACCCTCTTCTTCTGGGAAGAGCAGAAACGAAACTCAATCTCTTGCCTGGCACGTTTCTGATTGTTCTACAAGAAGACGAATCCTGGGCCAGACACCTATATTAGTTCGAACTTGCCCGTGGACTTTCTCTCCCCTACTTTTTGAATTCTGTCTTTATTCACCAGTCATCTCGTATCTTAGCTGAACCGGCTTCGCGAGACCATTTCGGTATACGCTGGAGACTTTCTCAGTCTATCTGGCTAGGCTCTTTTGGCGACAGTTTCTCGATCAAGTAGATGACGTTAAGATGAAAGACGGAATGAATCAAGCCCTATTATTATGGACGGATGCACGTGTGGTGCAGACTCTATTTGAATGGTTGTTATCCTAGTTGAGCTCAGTCCTTCATCTTACTGACCTTCAAACCAAGTCAGGAGACCAAGCCCAACTGTAGAGCTGAAAGCTGGTAAAGCAGAAAATCTCTTCAGAATTGGAAAATAGAGTTTGAAGGGATAATTAAGTCCCGCCATTTCTTAGAGCTGAACACGGCATTTCCTTTAGATTAGAATTGTTTTGAATCTAGTTTATTAAGTTTTCGATGCCCGGTCCAATCCAATAAAAGAAATAGATCTTCTAGAATAGATTCGAATTCTAGAAGTAGGAAAATTGTTTATTCCAATCTTCTGGCAGCGGGAGCACATTCTGACTTTGAAGGCAAGAAGAAAGCTACACCTGCCACCAACTTTTTCAAGAAAGGCTAGCTTTGTGGGAGTTTGAGGCTTTATCCTTCCCGCAGGGATCGGGGAATCCATAAAAATTCCGTCTTTGATTGCTCGTGAACTCCACTGGGTTGTCGTTAGCAGATCGGGTTCAAAATAATTAAGCTATTCCGAGTTTGAATAGAATCCTCGAAAGAAGTCCTCTGTCTCGGACGTCTAGCCGTCTTTCCTAAAAACAAGATTGTTAGACTAAGCACGGCAAATCAATTCCTAGATGATCTGAATGTTGTCAGTGAATCGGCTTGATATAGGTTTCCGTGCTCTAGCGGGGAACTCCTTTATTTCAAAGAAGCTCTTTTTCTTTACTTTAGCTAGATTGCTCGCAGCGGGAAAAGAAGCTTAAAGGCTGACTTTTATAGAACTACGGGAAGTGGAAAGGAAAAAATGGAAATCCATTATTAAAATGGAAAGAAAGTCAAAGCCGGTTCCACTGATGTAGCTAAATCGGAGGCTGTTGCTTTCTCTGATCGTAGAGTGGATTCCTGCTTTTTTGAAGGTAAATAAGGGTCTTGGTCTTAAAAAGGAATGAAGTTATTCTTTGAATTTGAAACTTAAACCTAAAAAACTGAAATCTAAATAAACACTATTCCGGAGGATTACTCTGAAGGGCCTACGATGACTATTCTGGGCTCTGGTTTCCTATCCTATTATGGTTATGTAAGGAAAACTTCAACCTTCAATTTTAATGACGGCATCTTATATAAGCAATTTATGCCTCTTCTATTTCCTGTTAAAGACCTCCTACTTAGTCTGTACACAGAGAAGAGGATGCTTGCCGTTGGAGATTAATGATACCAGCCCTAGCCTGTTTAAAGGCTGCTGACGCAAAGGCGGAGTAAAGATGCGTAGTTGACTTTGTCATGTCCCACTTGAACTCCAAGAATTGGAGACAAGAGTTACACATCCTTCGAGTTAGAAGGCGCAGGAGCCAGGAGCATTGACCGTACTTCAGTCTAAATATTTGTGTGTGTGTGCTTACAGCCTCTCTGTATATTCTATTAGAGTAGGCTAAGACTGGAAAAATGCCTGGGATTTCGAAGTATGAATCTAACTCCTTTTTAAGGCTCAGAATGCCTTAACAGCGGGAATAAAGCTACTCACTCTAAAGGCTAAAGAGCTCAAAGTCCGAAGCAGGAGCGCTTGTCATTCGATTTACCACTGCGGCCCGAGACGGCAGCGTAGTGCTTAGTGCGTTCGTGTAGCTGCTAGAATAAGGATCAGCCTATCAGAGGACTAGCTATATCAGGGGTTCTTGGCGCGTAGGTCGAACAAGCGGTATCTGGCTTTACTGTAGCTACTTTAGGTTTCTATCAAGCTAGGCCAGCGTCGAATGTCTTTGATGGTAGCTTTGTTCCTACTAGTAGTTTTAGATCAAGATAGAACAACTAATAAGAAAGAAGATCTAGGAATAAGGTAGTTCCTGTAAGCCAAGCAGCTATCGAAGAGCGTAGGAGAGAGATCAAAGAGTAGTCCTCTTGTGACAGACAACCTTAGAAGCAGATTCCTATCCTTTTGTTGTGAGGCTGACTTGAGAAGTTCTGCTCGTGTAGCTCTCTTTGACTCCTTATGTTTGTTGGGAGTAAGTATTTCCAGACTCCTGAGGCGACAGATGCTTTCTCTCTCTCTAGGCGCAGACTGATTCTTTTCGGCCCTGAGAGCTGGGAGTATTATCTGGGAGAGCGGTTCACTCGTCAGATTGATGGAGTCGTCCGAGTGCCGATTGATCCTCCTACCCATATGACTTAACTTTTTAGGTCCATTCCTGCTATGGATGATCGACCTCTTGAGGAGAGACTTCAGGCAGCGGATATGGATTACCTCACTTTCAGGAGCATCTCCATTGGCTTCATTGTGGATGTAACCCCTGTCCTTGGTGGTATGATGGTCGGGGGCAAGGTACTTGACCACTGGCTGGTAAATCTTCTTTCCCTTTTTATATTCCTTGATAGAATCTTGCTGAACTTGTGCTGACTTTCTACCTTTGTTTTACCTTGCAGCATCACATACGCCCCAATCAGGTTTTGATCACCAGGACAGAGCAGTCTCGGATGCAGGCGTTGATAGCCAGTCAGCAGCAGGAGATTCAGGCGCTGAGGGATCTGATAGTGAGTTCGTTCTCCTATTTACCGTAGATGACTTGTCCTCCTTTGAGACTGAGTCACTGCCTCATTATGATGATCCTGAGGCCACTGGCTCTGTGACCTGGGTTCCTGAGCAGCAAGATGGCCAAGAAAAGGACCAGGGAGATGGGGTACCTATCTCCCTTCAAGCGAACAAAGAAGATGCCACTCAGTTAAAGTCTCTGCCAGTATCGACACCTCAGGCTCTGGGAAGTGAGAAGGAACAGCAGAATCAAGAAGAACAAGGTCAATCTCTATCGAACAACTCTCATGAATATTTGACCTCTGGCTATTCACAACATTTTCTGTTTCCTCATCCTAATTTCAGGCGTAATGGAGATTCCGTCCCACGAAGAAGTCATTAGACATCAACAAGAAGCTCAGAATAATCAGCCTGCAGCCTGAAATCCACTACCAAGAGCTTCCTCCAAGTATAGACTCCTCTAAAATCATGGTATTGGACTTACGAAAGGCAAGCCTTATTCCCAGCTATTGAACTCTAACAAAACTCTTCACAATGCTTAACGCCCATATGTTCATTCTTTCTTTTCTTCTCATCTTTCCATGCGGGATAAGGGTCTCCTCACAAGTAACTGCTTCAGAACAGAGTCCAGAAAGGGATTTCCAGCCTTTATCTCTATTGAACAACACACTAGAGGTAATAGTGACTCCTTCCAAACTAGCAACAACTGCTGATGTGGAGATGTCAGAACATGGAACTGTTGTAGAGACCGCATCTCAGCACAAAGACAAATCACCAGCGTCTGGTCGTGAGGTATCTTATATTCCAGACATTCCAAACACGAAGGGTACTGAACTTGAGACTTCTGCTCGGCTGGCTGTGAGCGAAATTCCTTCTGAAGATAGAGATCAGGCTGTAAAAACGCTGTGGAGATTATGGGGACAATACCTCATCTCTTATGTTTGATGTCAGTGCATTGATTGGCAATCTCAAAGGAAAGGCTGCGACACTTCTGAAATGGATTCAACGAGGTCTATTAGCAGACCGTCGTGAGGAGAGACTATGTCAACCCAGAGATAGCAACGAGACTTCTTTAACAGCCCCCAGACCCTTAGCACAGAATCCTTAGTATCAGATCATGTACGATGGATGAGTCCCCCCTTTTCCTGTATGTAATTATTAAAGTTTAGCGTAAAGAGTTCGACTCTTTCCGAATTGGCAGAGAATGAGTTTTGCTAGACAGCAGGTTTAGGAATAGGCCATACTGATTGGAGCAGGTAGCATGAATCATAGCATAACCCTTCGTCTCTAGCTCTTTGGGTTGATGACTAAGAATTCCTTTCCTAATGAAAATAGTGTTATTTCTTATTGATTTAGATAATGAAATTTCAATTACATATCTGAGTTGAAAAAGAATGCAATACTATAAGATAGTAGAACGTCGGTTAGTATATAAACGTAGGATGTCTTGTCATGAGATGAGTCGAGAGACATGGGTTCGAATCCTTATTTCTTTTATTAATTCAGTAGGTCTGAGTTGGCAAACATGGCAAGGAGTTGGGCTTGGTCGACAGAGGGAATAATAAGACTCCGTTGGTTAGGTATCCAACCGATTGGTACGAGTTGGTTCTTTGGAAAGGAAAGCTCCGTCTTTAAATACGTGGAAATCCTAGCATCGGTCAGCAGGAATGCAAGTTTCGTAGGCAACGAAGTTGGAGTCAAACTATGGCTAAATCACTTAAGTATTAAGTAGAAGTAGGTCTAAAGTGAAAGTAGATACTGTGGGATGCGGATGCAAGCTTCTCTATCAGCATGTTGCAGACGGAAGTGAGTCAGTGCTACATCTAATAAATTTCATTGCTTCATCATGAACGAATGAAATGGCGAAAGCTTTTGGTTCAAAGCACGGAGTATGGGGCGAGGTAATCTATCTATCGGTTTCGTATGGTAGCCTTTTTCTTTCTAAGAAGTAGGAAGAAGAGACCTTCCAATCAAATCCGATTGTGTTTGAGCGAGCGGGTTTGCTCTTAGTCTTAGATGGGTACGAAATCATCCAAATTTGCTATGTTTTACCGGAGTAGCGAAAAAGGAAAATCTCAATGTCTTCATGTGAAGCAAGAGCACCGAGTGAAAAAAGAAGCAACTACCGTTCCTGGCGACTCCACTAGCTGGGTTCAATCCTGCCTTTTAGTCTTTATTTCGTGTACTCCTCTAGTACTTTTCCTCAGAGCGATCTCTACAGTAGAGATCAACTAGCCAAGGGAGACTAGGATTCTATGCCTATAGAAAAGAAATCAATACTATGTGTTTACCTCAGGATCCATTTATGTAGTTGGCGAGTTCCTGCGCTATCTCCCATCCCTTCCACGATCTACTCTGCGCTCCACTAGAGAGGTGGGGAGTCAGACTTTTAATAAAACTTTTAATAAAAGATCGGAATGAAGAATGCCGCGCTCCCGCAAAGGTGCCTCGCATAATCACTCTATGCTTTTAGTTCCTTAACCTACTCGAACTCGACTTTCTATGATCATTGACAGCTCTCTTCTGAAATTGACCTTGACAGAAGCCCGAAACGGACTAATTAGAACACCGAAGATATAAAATCTAAAATAAACCATAGGAAGACCAAGAAAGCGCTTCAGTGATTGACACTTTGCTAGACCAAAAGAACCTTACAACTCTCTCTTTCCTTGAGGTCTGTCAACTCTTGCCTACCGTCGGGCAATCATACTTCGTCTCGGGCAGGAAATAACAACTCTTGTACTGGAAAAGAGAAGGACGCTTTCTTTCTATTTCTATTACCTTTTCTTATGAAGTCAGTAAGTCAAGTCACAGCCATTAGCTATTGGGAAGGAGTCTCCTGGTCACAATATGAGTTGGATTTTTTAGCTAGTGACTTTAACGATATGGAACTCTATTTCTTAGCCTGTTTAGCGAGCCTCGAAATTGAGTTGATGCTATCTAAATAGATAGTGAATCAATATCTTTTGAACTCGCGATCAACGATTACAAATCCCTGCTGACTTGATTGACCTAACTTGGCTCGTTACTTGCTCCTACGAAGACAACTCAAGAGCTCAATTTCGTAGCGATTGCTAAGAAGAAAAAAGGAACGAAAGCAAGAACTTGTAGAAAGAAAAAAGACGACTCAAACTCCATTGGCTTATCGAAAGCAGAATGAACTAAACCGGAATTATATGATGCAGGATCAATCAAAACGTCAGTAGCGAACAACCACTAAATTGCTTGTTCAATGGAGGAGCGGAAGGGGAAGTCAACGACTGAAGCCAGAAGGTATGTGAAAGTAGAAGCAGAGGAGATAACTGATTGAATTAATTTCACGCTGATAGGAATAGGAAAACGTATATTCTATTTCTCCTGTTTTATGATCAATGGTGTGCCATGAGGCCTGTAGGATCATTCATATTCATGGTGAGGGATAAGATAACATGATCTACTCGGTCTGATTAAAGCACTCCAACCGGTACTACTGGAATGAAATCGGCATAAATTTCTATTTCTTAGGTCGGGTCGGGATCCAATTCTCTTATATATAGAATATAGAAGATATAGATTGATATGGATTTTTCCCAGCCGCATTGTCATCATCTCACTTCCTCTTCATGACAGAAAAGGAGAAGTCGCTTTAGTCAATGAGGAGCTACTTCATGAAAATAGAAACCTGCCACTATAGAAGCCTTTGATACTCTATTTGACGATATCAGCAAGTCCGGCTGACGTGACGGCTGAATGGATTGATGATTCATCAACGGACACAGGCCAATTCAAAAGCTGCTTAGAAGCGGAAAAACTGGGTGAAAGTCTCAAAGTCTCACAGATAGAGGACTTTTTTAACAAGGTTTTTTTTAACCCAGACAAATCAGACAAGACGAACTTAGATGAGCCTCAAGCCCCAAGGGAAGTCACAAAAGGTCTTGTTGCGCGAGAATAAGGTCTGATACAAGCAGTTCCTCTCCTAGGAAAGAACTGACGATAGATAGCGAAGGGAGTCCTAGTTCCTATTATGTCATAGGAGATAAAAGCCACTCAAGTTCTAAATACGTCTAGACAGCTCAGACGATGGGAAAGGTCTATTTGATAGACAAAGAGTCCCGAGTCAGGAAAGCAAGCAAACGTTTCAACTTATTAAAGCCCTTTTGAAGCTTTAGTAGTCAGTACCTCAAAGCTCTTCGTAGTTTTTGTTAAAAAGCTGAATGATTTTTCCACAGCCTTCTAACCAAGCTAGGGAGGTTTTCTTTTTCTTGTCTTTGAGGGGTTCCCTGGTCTGATTATTCATGTTGGCAAATTTTATCATCCGATTTTGTATAGTTTCCAATTCTCTACTATAAGGAGTGAAAGTGACTGAAGCTCCAGAAGGGACCTAAACTAATTGTTTTGCTTAAAAAGAAAACTTTAATGAATTTTTGTTTAAGCTGAGCCCAAGTTGTTGATGGAGAGCTTCCGGAGACTCATGTCAACGTTGCACAATCGGAAAATGCCCAATGAAATGATTCCAAAGAAAAAAGATTGATTCAGTGGATGATCTTCACCTACCCTATGGCTTTTTCTAGCGGTTCTTTAGTGGTAGGTAGGTACGATGCTCCAAACAAGTAGCTGCTAGCTTGCCTTGCTAACAACTGCCTTCGCTAGCCAGCCAACACTTTCCAGTTTCTTTGAAGTTTAGACTGCCCGTTATTTATGTTAGGGTGCAGGCCATTGTCGAAGATCAAGATTGGGGTAGGTTGGAGCGCCTAAGGCTTGGGGTGGTGCTTTCGCCGGGTTGGCGAAGGTAATGAGCTCGTGATTCAAATATGTTAGTCAGTTTCGTTTTGCAAAATTATAGTGAGGGCAGAGGGAGGGAAGTCAACAGTAAACAGTTTCGTTAGCGTAAGAACATTCTCGAGTGTAGTTTTCAGTCCTCGGTTCACAGATAAAGGAAATCCACTTTTTCTTTTTTGTCTTGTTTCAGAGCTTCTTTCAAGCAAGTCAGGTGGGCAGGCAAGTTTAAAGCCTTTAGCCGAAGAAAGCTATCACTCGAATCAAGCAAAACAATTAGAAAGCTTTTTTTACGGCAAACGAGTTATCAGACAGCCGGTTTTAAGGCAGGTTCTTTAAAGCAGGGATAGTAATAGTCTTTCACAAAAGGAAAGAAAGCAGTGAGTAATCATCTCCAGACATAGAAAGTTGGAAATCTAGAAGTATGTAAGAAAATTTGTTAAAAGTTAATAGAAACTTTCCATTCAGTACCTAAAGAGTAAGATAAGGAGACTTTAAAAAGGAGTTGCCAGTATTCGTAGACATGATAGCATGCCTCTTTTTCCTAGTAAATTGATTCCTATCTATTATTCTCTTCAACAAGAAGCCCTATCCTTCCTTTCATAGGCTTTATCTTATAGATAATAGAAAAGAAATTAAGCTTCACCCCCTTTCAATGGATGCCCTTTTTTCTTCTCGCCCTTAGAAAGCAGACTTTCAATGATCTCACTTGAAATAGATTTAGGATTAAATATTCAATAAGGTATTTGAAAGAGATAGGGGGGATTTTTGAATATTCTTTTTTTTTTACATCGAGCTGATGCAGTAACCAAGATCTCTTAGCTGCAACTGACAGAATGATTCGTATGGAATTGAGTGACGTTTGGCCACAGGAGCAAACGTCTCGAGATAATCGATGCTTTAGGTTTGTGTGAAACCTTTCGCCACAATACGAGCCCTCTCGATAGAGCCATCAGCTTTGTGTTTCAGGGTATATACCCACGCTTTAGTACGTTTGCCTCTTGGTAACGTGATCAGTTCCCTTTTGTCGTTCCTCTTTAGAGCCTCCATTTCTTCTATCATAGCTTTCTTCCAATGTTGCCCAGAAGCTCATAGCAAAATTTTATTATTCAGATCCGTTGAGCAGAGGTAGAGGATGCCCTTTTCGGACAGTGGCATCGTGCGGTACTCAAGAAAGACAAGCGCAGTCGATAGTGCCTTTCATAGAACGGTGCCTATGGGAAGAACGAGAGGGGTACTGATCACTATCTGAATCTGCTACTGAAGAAGAAAGACTTATTCACGATTGCTCCTGGGTTAGAGTTAGCTAGCCCTCCTTCTGAGCCAGGATCAAACCTTCTTTTGTTTGGCCCCGGAACACTAACACAATCACGCTTCCTTGCTTGCTATAAGAAATGATGTCGCATATCCGCTCCGCTTTTTCGGCGTACCTATTAGTCGCGGATGAGTTGTGTTGAAGGGAAGGCGGAAACTGCTCCTCTTTCTACTGGTACAAGGGAGAACCTATCAACTCCTCTTACAATAGCAGCATTACATGGTATGGTTGAGAACTCCCATAAAGTCCAACGAGGGCTTAAAGCAACACTAAACATGAAATGAGTATTGGCAGGGCGAATGAAAAGGACTCCAACTTCCAATCAAACTCAAACCCCCGGGTCAGGAAAAGCAACTGAAACTGAATCAATAGCTGGGGTTGAAAATATCCGAAGGAAGCACTTCGGCATCGGCAGCGGTAGGGGATTAGGCCCTCGAAGACACAGGAAATCCCCAGAGTCTGTCTTCGAATCCGGAAGTACCAGCAGATAATGAAGTAGGTCTGGTCACTCGAGCAGAATTTATGGCCATGTTAGATAGAAATCACCAGGCCGTAAATGAGTACTTCGATAAACAGATTCAAGAAATGACCGATAGATATAAACGAGAAAAATAACAAATATAGGAGTCATGGAGGCGTGACTGTGAAACCATACAAAGGTACAGTTAACAAGGTTGGTACCTATGTTAGCGAAAGGACACATCGATAGGCTGATTGAGTTCTCTTAAATAGAAAGCAGTCCTTGTCAGCTACAGTGGCACCGATGGCCAAACAAGTGGCCAGAGAAGTCATAGTCACCCTTGAGCCCATAGTTGCTAAGCACAATGAGACTAACCAAGCCTTGGTTGGCGAGATCCAAAGAGTAGCCTCGAATGCAGGCCAGAGATCTGACTTAGAAAGGAATCGAATGACCCTGAGCACTAGGGCACCCCCACAGGACCCTAGGTACCTCTAGCTAATTCATTCCCAAGCCTTAGGGAGAACCCTTAGTTTGAACAAGGGGGGCAGGGTGTCCCATTAGGATATCCAACACAAGTACAAAGGGGTTCTCCTCAAACGAATAACTTGAGTCTACCTTCGAATACCCAGAGTAACCCAGTGATTGGACAGAATGCCCAAGTCCCTAAAAATCCTGGAATAGATGCTTCGAATGGCCAAGTGACAGGCCAGAATAGTCAGGAAAAACCACCACTGAATGTACAAGGGGGGTCAATGGCCAGAATTACCAAATCCTTTTGCCTGCTGTGCCAGTGAAAGGAAGACTTGACCAACTACTTGTTATAACAAATGTATGGCCCTAGATTACAGAGAATTAATACGCCATTATATAGGAAACCCTATCCTGATTACATAGATAGGGACCACCCTTTTCCTAGGGGGTATAAAATACCTGAATTTACCTTGTTCTCGGAAGAAGGAAGCGTCTCAGCCTTAGAGCACATGGCTCGATTTACTTTCCAGTGTTTGGACAAATGATGATTCCCTGAAATTTAGGCTTTTCCCGAGTTCATTGACAGGCCAGGCTTTCACTTGGTATGTCAACCTTCTACCCAACTCGATTTGAACTTGGGAGGACATGCGGAACCAGTTCCAGTCCCATTTCTCGAGGACAGATCCTGGTGTGTCCAAGGATAGAAAGCCAGGTTTCTTTGACTCTCTTTTTGAGAATCGGATCTTGTCTTAATTACCAATTCAGATGTTAATGAGTTATTGCCTTCTCGAGCTAGGCACCTCAAAGCGTAAGGAAACTGATTGACCGTAGATGGACTTTACTTTATGGGATAACTTAAATAGGGAAGCCTCACTAAGAATGAAGAGGATCTCTCATTCCTTTACCGGTCTGTCAAAGACTTTCCTTTCCTAATTCTCTTCCAATCTATTTTTTTGTGCTCAACCTCAAAGACTCTCCTTTCTCCTCCATCTGCTTCTTATTCAAACATGGCTCAAGAGACTGATTCTCCATCCCCTTCTTCGTCTACCTAAATAAACCCTAGCCAACGAATAGGCTGGTGAATATGATATATCGTTGTCCCCTTCGAAAGTAACCCCGCTCCTGCCTTAGGTCCTTGCCTTACTAGCTTTAGTGTAATCCTCTTTTCCCTCAATCCTCTTCTGCATCACCAATGATAGTTGACCAAGAACTCCTACTACCACTAGCACCGGTTACTGGAACAGCAGATGATTTCACTCTAACAACAGATATGGCTAAAGCAACGGTAAGACCAAGAGCGGAAATGAAGACAGCTTCTATGCCAAGAGCGTCTGCGTTGAGGAGATCTGGGTCTTCTACCCGGTGGTATAGGACTGGCAATTGCCGCAGTTGCTGGACTAGCACAACAATTAGCTGTGACAGTATCCGTTGGTGCCGTTGTTAGAGTGAGTGTTCCCGCTTCATCTTCCCCAATATTCTTTGATTTAGCAACAGCGGTCTCAATACAATAGATAGAAAGACTCATCTGCCAGTAAAACTATGACAGGCTGACTCTTCTTAGGTATGGGCTCCCCTGATAGTTAGTTCTGAGGAAGGCCTTCAAGTCGAGCTTCTAAGTTTCCCCCTTAAAGAAAGTCCAGATCGGTTGGTGCTGTCTTCTTGCTATAATTCTTCAGATCAGATAGATAGAACACGGATGGGTACAGCCTTCTACTTCTAAGCTACAAAATAAAGAATGTCGTATACAAAGTAAAGTAAACCCCCCCGGTTAGAATTCTTCCCTGGCTCCACTATTCCCTTTCTCTATTTTAGAACGGAGAGCGGGCAAGGCCTCCATTGAAGCCGAGCTATTCGCCCTTCTTTAACACGATCCTGTAACACACTCTTATTGAGGCTAGGCTTAAGGCCGACTACTAATTATTATTCGAGAGCGGGGGAACTTCACTTCGAGGGAAGCAGTCTTCCCCGGGAAAACTCCAGAAAGGAAAGAAAGACCCGTAAGCTGCTTCTTTGCTCACTGCGATTGCGATATCTTATTATATTACTCTAAAAGCTCAGGGGAAATTATTCCCCGGCTCTTTTGAATGTGAATATTGAGTGAAATCCCTTAGTCTAAAAGTCTTCCTTGGCCTTGGCTAGTGTGAATCCTCCTCTAAAGAGGAGTGAGGTGTCCCACGGGCGTAAAAAAAGTTTTTTTCTAGGCGACTTCCTCTTGAAAAGGAAAGGAACCAGTTACTTCCACCTTGGGGGTCTCCTAAAGAAAGGGAAGTCTCTCATGGAAAAGCTTTTGAGCTCGGGTTCCTCATAACAAAAAAGGTCGAAAAACCCAAGTCTTGATGCCAATGTTGGCCCGTAAACCCTTTCTCAATGAATGGAGAGAAAGTAAGCAAATCACCTTCGTTTGTACCGGAACTTCGTGAACTAAATGTTGGCAAAGCCAATTATTCCATCTTCGGGCATTCGTGCCAGTATTTACGGTTAAAAAGCTAAATAAAAGAAAGTTTGAACCTATTCTCCTTTCGGGAGAAAGCGGGCTCTTCAGCTACATCAAGTACCACATCATCCGATTCAATAGTAGCATTTTTACCGCTGACTTTTCACTTGTTGAGCATAGCATAAAGCGAAGAGGAACCGGTAAATCAATAGAATTTCTCTTTTTCTCTTTATCCCGAAAAGGTAGTCTCATTCATATCTTAACCGATAGAATAGAACGACGGGGTTCTAATTCAGATAGCTGTAATGTACTGCTGGTTTGACCTTTTATAGGGCAATATCTGTAGGGGAGCTGTAAGGTTGACTCATGTCTAGTGTCTAGTACCCTTATTCTTCTTTTCTTTTGACTGACTTACTTTGACAGCTATCCATCTCCAAAAAGAAAAACAGCGCAGCTCAAGTGATGAAAGTTAGACGTACGTATAGTTGACTAAAGTGTAGTGTGTTCCCGCGATGATAATTCTTTTTTTTTCGCTGGTTGGCTTGGCGACTATTAGGACTTTCATAGTAGCTAAGAAGCTGCAAGAGAACTTCACACCTCCCACATTAGGGAGAGACACAAAGGGAAAGGGAGGGGCATCCAGAACTAAGAGATAAGAAGATAGCACTATAGTACAAGATACAGAAAGAGAAGTCGACAGCGGCAGGGGAGACACTAGAATAAGAGATCGACAGTAGGGGCCGCTCTTTTCTCAAGAGTTGATCGACTAAAGTGGAAATAAGAAGACTCTCACCTTTACGCTTTTCTTTTAGTCGGTCCCTGTCCTTAAGCCCAGAGAGCAGAGCGAAAGTGCTTTTCCTCGGAAGAGACTTTCATTTCAAAGATCAAAGTGGACTGCGCCCTTTCCAAAAATCTTGGTTTCTTTTAGTGCTTTTGTATTGGGCACTTTATTCAATTAGCTTGTTTGGAGTGCTCGGCTCGCTTGTTAGCAACTATTCTGACTGGAAGAGCGGTTAAGAAAGACAAGTTGAAAGCAAGACGCTGACTTTCACAGCAGAGCGGAAACCGGGAAGGGGGGGGGATAACTTATTACTTAACCGATAGGATAGAACCACCGGAAGTTGAGCCATAAAGGAGAGAATGTAGGGGGGAGAAAGTAATCAATAGCCTGGCATTTCTTTCTCAACACCGGATTTCTCGACCAACCTAACTAAGCAAGATGACATACCAGATCTCCTCTGAAGAAGTTCATTCTCCGAGAATCGACACATTGGAAGTCTTGCGGGGAAGTGACACAACATCAACATCTGTAATAGAGGGGTATAGCGATGAAGCTACCTATCGATGAAAGGCAGGAAAGAGCAGTTACTTTAACTCGGGAACAACTCGTATTCCTATTCTTCTCTCCAGCATACCATTTCTAGTCTATCTATTGGAAAACTCATTCTCTTGACAGCAACGCCCGGGCAGACCAGTTAAGCTGTTACCCGGACGACAGAACTATGTATGCTCTGTATTATCGGAAAGCCATTCCATCCTTATAGCAGGAAGAAGAGTTGATCCTACATCCATTCAAAAAGGGACTAAGACATCCAATCGAAGAAAGTTGAAGTCATGAAGGAGAGGAAGCGGAAGCTAATAAAAAAAGAAGCGAAAACTTCTATCCGATCAATGAAAGGAATGACTAAATGCCAAAGGCACTTCAGTGAAGGTTCAACGGAATCAAGAAATGGTTCTGACCTTTATCCCCAAACCCACAATGATTGATTCTGGAAAAAAAAAGCTTCGACTAATACATAAAAAAAGAAAAAGGTAATTAAAAAAATGCTTAACTCATGCCGATGGAACTTCTGTATTTCACTCAATTGCCTTACTGGCTATTACTGACATAGGGCCATCTATTAGTGTTTTAGTACTGGAAATCGCTAGAAATCAAGTACGAACTGAAAAGTAACATCATCTGAAGCAGCAGCCTCGATTTTCTACCTAATTTGATACGGGATTGGCGACTGTAATTGAACAAACTACTTTGACTGTTTACGAGAGTAATCCTTAATCCCCCCAGAAAGCAGGGAATTACTAAAAAGACTAATTAGAATACTGGAGTTCAAGCTCCTACTTCGAAGAAAGCCTATTGGTTGTTTCGAAGCTTAGTAGCTAAAGCGTACTTGTTTGTGCGTGTTGCTTACTTGCGTGTGAAAGGGGGTACGCGGATTTGGGCTGCTAAGTGGAACCAGACCATTCAACTTGCCATTTGCACTCTCCTAGGGTGCGATCGTAGGGATCTTGCTTTGAATCAGCAAATCCTTCTTTTTAGTTAAAAGGTTAAGCGTGGGCATGAAGCTAGCAACAGCGAGCGATTTGCGGTTGTGATAAATAGGTATGAAGTATATGATTATATCAGCAGATGTGTGTGTAACTTGATCTTCTGCTATAGAAAGAGTGAACCCGTCCTGATACAAGTCACCCAAAGTAATATGCTTAACGGATGCTTTTTGTCACCGGGCGGATCTATGAACCAAGAACTGCCAATCTTGAAAAGGAATTGTTTACTGAAAAAAGCTTTTGTGAATGCGCTAGAATCACACTTGAATCTCGTCTTTTGGGGAATTTCATTAGTGACTTAACTGCGATCGGGATGCTGCGCGAGTCAGGATCGAAAATTCCTTAGAATTGATTTTGACTGAAACTACAACAAAACAAAGGCTTGAGCTTGCTGACGCACGCATCTGAGAAGGAAGATCTAGTAATTGCTGCAAAGGTTATTTATATCAATACTGAATAAGTGTTGGTTATTTATATCTTTACTGATTAAGTGAAGGTTATTTATATCAATACTGATTAAGTGTTGGAAGACAACCCAGTAAATCGTGCATAATGGAAGAGGAAAGACCTGTTAACAACAGGAGAGAATAAGGGAATAGCGGAACCAAGGGATATGAGAATTTGAAAAGCGATACGATAAGACAGTCATCTCACACGCTAGGCCCAAAACCTATTCCGGATCAGATCTTTTCTTTCCGAAAAGACAAAGTCTTCTTAGTCTTCCGCTTTTTCGGTGATATCTATAAGAAGGAATACCTGTCTCAAGATAAACAGGAGTTCCCGGCTCAAGCTAAATGATACCGGCGCAAGGTAATTCAATTCTTTAGTTTGTGGCAGAAAGTTTTAGAAGACTCTCGGTTAATAAGGTCACTGCTTAACAAAGTGATCTTGATAGCCACTGACGGTCTTACTAAGGAGTGGAGCTTACCTGTTTGCTCGTACGGTAATGAGGATGGCCCGACGTTCGGGGATGTTGCATTGCGCTTTCTATTTGAAGCAGTGTGCATCCTCACTTCAGAGGGCTTATGGTGGAGAATTCAACCATGACTCACTTCCCGTACCCATCTTTCTATTTGAAACCTGGCTAATTCCCATACAATACATGGAGTGTATTCCCTTCGTCATCTTTCTAAGATACAGAGGTTTTTCCACTCTATGTGGATTGTATGGTATTGGTTATAGGCTTCTTGGTGAACTTAACCACACTAAGTCGTCTACAGTCTTACGGCTGAAGGCGATTTGGTTAAAGGCTAAGCTACCTTTCGAGTTGTGGCTTGGCCAGTGCTGTCCTGTCGACCCTTATGGGTTCGATTGATCTGGAAGCTTCAACAAGCTTTCATACCTAAGGATCTTGTGGTGCCTCCAACAAGTACTTATAAGTCTGAGACTTTTGAGTACTTAGATTAGAGGAGATGACTCTTCTAAGATCTTGGACTGAAGCCTGGCTCAAGTACGTCAGGTGGTATTACGCTACTGCTTTATCTCCTTTTGAACCTCGGGAAAGGATGACGTTGATCGAGCTTTTCCATGCCTAGTCCCAGTTCAGTTTCGGTTAAAGATCCAGATCGGGCGACGGATCTATACCAAGCCCGTTACGCCATAATTCATTGAGGTTGATCCCGAAGTTACGGTCTATCACGTAGCAGTGGTCTCTATTTATTCACCCCAAGAATGAACTTTCTTTCACGGGATTGACTTCTAGTCTTTATTGACTTACTCTAGGTCCCGGATTTCCTTCATTTCCATTTTGAAGTCTAGCCATAATCAGTCTCTTCAGTAAGGGAGATGAGTCATGTATTTATTCAAAATCTACTAAAGCAACTAAGTCGGAATCGGAAACTGCATTTCGTAACTAAACTAAATCGAATGACTTCTTTTCTCCTGCTTATCAATATATAGTTGTAGCTGCATCGGAAGTAGGATATGTGTAGAAGTGTTTTAGTAGGGCTTGCTTGAGTTCCCCTCCGTTCATTGGAGGTAGTCTAAAGTGTATAGGGCTTGCAACTAGAGAGTCCGTTACTTCATTTATTGCTTATGGCTAGACTTCGTAAAGACTGATACGAAGTCAGTCTGGGAATAAGAAGTTGAAAGCTTACTATCTTAATGCCTTCGTAAGGAAATAGAAGACTGACTCTTTCTGTTTCCGATTAAGACTTCTATTTAGTTGCCCGAAGAAATGCAAGTCTGAAATCCCTTCTTAGGCCTAACATGAAGTAGAAAGTGAAAGTGAAAGTTAGTAGGGAAGTCTGGATCTTCAAGCCTCGGATCGGACTCTACCTTATACCTTATTAGAGGAGTGCAGTCTTTCTTTTTCTTTTACTGTAGTCTTCTATGCTGGAGCGTAATGTAGGTTAAAAGCAAAACAAAAGAATGAGTTGCAGCTTTAAAGGCCTAAGATGAAGTTCAAACCCTGGCAAGAAAGTCAGTAGTCTTTAGTCTTGAGACAATCCCGACAGGTGAAATAGCTAGTAAGTCAGAAGCTTGATTGCCTGCAAACATCCTCTTTTCCTTGTTTTCAAGGCCTGACCTTAGACAGAGCGGGGAAAATCCTGATATGACGTAGTGTGTTTGGCATTACCTCAGCCTACAAGATCTTATGATGATATAGAGGTTGTTCTTAGTCTTGAGTTGACTTTGGAGCGGACTGCGAAATCCTTAGTGACAAAAAGGTCGCCTTTTCTTTCTTCATGTGGCTTCTTGGCCTTTGAATGGCCTATCGCAGCTAAGACTTCCTAAGGATAATCCTCTCGGTGGATGTTACGGACTAAATGCAACCTTATAATAGAATCATGAGGCCTTATGAACGAAATCTTGCTATGGAGCTAATCCCATCTCTTTACCTGCTTTGTCTGATCTGGCAGCAAGCAAGTATGAATTGATCTTTTAGATTCAGAGTTAGATTGGTATTGCCCCGTCCTTGTAATACAAAAATGAAATGCCTATGCCTAATTTTGCACATCATATGAGGATATTCCGATTGAAAGTTTGCCAGTCTTTCCTTCACTTAAGAAGTTAAGATATAAATAACCTGAACTTATGAAGTATTGATCTAAATAACCAACACTTTGAAAGTATTGATATAAATAACCTTCGTCTCAGGATTTCTTGCTTTAGTCTAGCCTTTTGTATCTATTTGAGAGAATGCCATAGATTCCGTAAATCAGTCAGTATATTGACTAAGATTGCCTATGATGAGCTTCCTCTTTCTTAGTACTTTCTTAGTATTTACACGCCCGGAGTCAAGAAGTTCGAAGGAAGAAGTCTTTAGTGTGCACGCCAGTCCTGTGATTGAAAAGCAAGCAGGCTTAGTAGCAAACTGCCTTTCATTTTAATGGAATCCTATGGATTGTGCTTTTGGTTAGCCAATATAGCAGGTTCAAATAGCTTGATAATGTTATCAAGATGCGTAGTAGTAGCGGATCTGTCCGGTGCAAAGAGCGATCTCATTAGTTGAAAAGCAGCCTTTCCCAACATCAGGATAGATAGCTAAGGAGCTCATCCCCAAAAGCCTTGTCATCTGGCTAGCGGGTCAAGCCCGACCTTATAGAATTAGAAGCAGGGGAAGTAGGAAGTAGAAAGCCACAATAAAGGCTCTGACTTGCCTTATGGTTCAATCCCAGACTTCAGGTAGCCAAGTCAGTCTTCAGTCGGAGATGCCTAAACCGAAATAACATATGAAATTCATGCTTTTGCTTCCCCCGCCCTTATTGAATCAAAGCCTAACTAGAAAGGCCTCTGGGGTAACATAGGCAGTCAGAATAGCAGTTTCCAGAGCATCCTATTTTGATTTGTGTGCACGTGGAGATTTAGAAGCCGGGGATCAGTCTGTCTATTATGATATTGTTAGCGCAGAAAGCAACCTATCTAGCTCCACCGGGAGGAAGTCTAGGACTGAGTGCACAAAATCCGGACTTCTTTCTTCACAGTCGAAAAGCTACCTTAGATAGAATCATATCCTTTCTCTGGTGAATCTATTATTACTACACCTGTGGGGGGATTTTCTTAGGATTCCTTACCAGATAATCTATTACTAAAGCCATATTTGATCAAACCTTAACTCATCAATAACCCGAGCTTGAAGTGAATGACTTAATATTGAGGGTTAAGTTCCCGGGCTCACTTCAAGCCTCTGAGGCGACAAGAACATTCAGCCGAAGAGTTCGAATTTGGTTAGGCAAGCCGCTAAGAGATCAATAGGGGCGGGGAAATCCTCTGATCTGGTAGGCCAGACTAAGTCAGTTCGAAGTGCTCAAGTCTGAGCAAAAGGATTGAGATTTTCTTGCAAGCAAGCCCGGTAAACTCGCTAGCTGGTAAAGCAGATCTCTTTCTCTTTCGATACTAGGCCGTACTCTAGATTATAAGCATTATAAGCAAATCAGTCTGAAGCAGGAAAGAAGAACTGTAAGCCTAAGATTCAGTAGAAAGCCCGGAAAGAAAGTCATCTTTTCTTACCTGTTCGACCGGAGGAGAAGGATATGGAGCTGGCGAGGATTCAAATGAAAGAGAAGCCGGAGATTCAAATGATCAGCAGGAGATAGACTTAGACGTCCTGTCAGAATAGATCTTTCCCGAGTCTGGGGAGATTCCGATCTTCTTCTTGCTAACTCCCCCGCTAAGAATGAATGAAATGACATATAAGAGAATCTGATCGCTACTTAGACTTATTACTTATGATGAAAGGCCGTAAAAGCAGACTGATTCCAGTCCTGCATCTGAAAAGCTAGGAAATTCAGTTTGATCTGACCTAGGCTGATCCGTATATGACCTTGTATTCTCATTCAAGACCTGGTGGGGAATCCCTACCTGAAGAAGATCCTGTAGGCGAGGCAGTAACTAAGGAAAAAAAAGCCAGTAATCCCTAAGAATCTCTTATCCTTTTCCCTGGGAACGAGGACTGAGTTCAAGAATTAAGGAAAGCACTAAAACCGGAGATTGAGCTCCTCTAAATCCGATAAATCCGAAGTCAGGAGTTAACTCTTTCGAAATAGTACTTGACCCGGGAGAGAGTTCCATTGACTTACCGATGCAGCAAAGAAGGAAATAGTCTGATATCGTTCGTGAGAAATAGCCATTCTTTACTCTTCATTCGCGGGAAGGTAGTTCAGAGGCATAGCCTTAGGGGGAATGCTAGAGGAGGAAAAGGTCTTTATTCTCTCTTTCAGTAAAGACCAATCGTAGGCAGGGGTTACGTGGTAGTAATTAGTCCTACTAGCCCTACTGAAAGACTGACCAGGCATAGTTTAGACTGTTTACTTACTAAGCCCGATAAGACCTCTTACTATTACTAGCCCTAGCGTCACTGTTTACCTACCAATAGACAGGCATGCGCATACTGGTTTACCTAGACTTAAGACTGTGAGATTCTATTCTTAGCCATATTATGAGATATTCCCTAGGAGAAAAAAGCTCTATACACTGACTAGCGGAGATTGACCTTACCTGCATTGACTTACTTACACTTACTTACCATACTGTATTTACCTTACTGCACAGACAATACAGAAGGTTTTTCCTTCTTGAATCTGTCCCTCATCTCTGTCTTCAATGTCAGGGAAAATCTATCAACAAGTTTACTGCCCTAAACCTAATACAAGGACAGACTGTTCTAAGAGTTTCTTTGTGCATATCCCTCTAAGAAGAAGTTGAATTAGGTAGTAGCTTCAGCGCTTTAGACTCTCTCTCAAACCTGAACTAAGTCCAAACAGTTCCCTGTAAGAAAGCCTATCTCAGGATACTGACATCAAGAAGTTCCCTCTCCTAAACCTAATCGAAGGACACAGAGTTAACTGACAGACCTGTAAGAAACCTCATCTAAGTCCAATTCATTCCAATAGTTTATTAAGGTTTTCCTTTTTCAATCTGTCTCACATTCCAGGAAGAACGGTAAAAGAAAGAATGAAGCCTGAACCCCTCTGGTTAACCTAGATAGTCAATCTCCCATATCAAGTTCAATCAATAGTCGACCCGTAACAATAAAGAAATGACTTGGGGATAAAGCCAGTTAGGAGATCTCTCTTACATCGAACCAGGGGAACGACGGAAAGAACTTAAGAAGCAGGGGGTGCAGACTTCCTATTACAGTTCCATTTCTCGGACAACTGGGACTAGTAGGAAGCAGCTTTCAAGGCTGACGACAGGCATTACAGACTAAATGCAGCCAAAGACTAGAATCAAAGCAAATATTGGCTTCAGAGACTATAAATCACGTAAGTGAGATAGAATCCTTCTTCAGCGAATAATTAGTAAAGAGGTAAGGAATAAGATCAAATAGTTGGGGCAAATCTCTTCCTTCTCTTAACTGCTCTTGTAAAGGATTTCTAGTCACTTCTAGGCCCTTTCATCAACTTATTTTCTCCAGTTTTTGGCTTCACGTCAATCTCAGAATAAGAATTTCTAAGTCTTTCTTCCTCTCTCCCGGGAACTTAGCTAGAGTCAGTAGCAGCAAATCCCTAAGTCATCAATCCCTCTTTCGCCTAAGAAGTAGCAAGCCTTGTAAGGCATTTCTTACAGTTACGAAGTCAGAAAGAAGAAATCAGTCTAAGGCAGAAGCAGGAAAGAAACCTTGGCCAATAAGCCTTCAAATCTCAACCCGTAAAAGCCTTCTATTCCGTCCAACACTTATGAAGTATTGATATAAATAACCTTCACTTATGAAGTCAAGATATAAATAACCAACACTTATGAAGTAAAGATATAAATAACCTGAACTTAAGAAGTCAAGAAATAAATTACCTTTTCTCTGCTTCAATTCAAAGCCTAAAAGCTAAGCCTAGCATGATGGCTGATAATAACATGCATTTCTCTGGTATTACAGAGGTAATAGTTAATTAAGATTAAGTAGTAGTAACCTAGTTCTATATTCTATAAAAAGAGATGATAAAAGCTAAGGATTATCTCAAGCAAAAGTATAAATCCAGACATGATTCATAAGTTAGTATACTCTATCTATGGGCTATCATTAAAGAGGGCAGGAATCATCGGAAGTGCGGGTCTCTACTTTGCTTGATTATACTGTACAATTCAAGCTCTTACTTAGGCAAGATTCAAAGAAGAAACTACTAGTTGTAAGGATACCAAGAATTCTTTATTTCGGCGTCAGGTTCTTGGTGGAAAGAAAAGTGATTACTTTCACTTTGAAAGAAAACACTACACTACTTCACCACCTACTATAAAGATTTTATACCCTTTAGTTGTTACGATAAATGTAATTTTTACTTCCCGGTTAAAGTCAATCTTCCGATGATTTATTTGCTGGCACCTTGACCATAGTTCAACATGTCGGCGGGAGCGGAGGATGTTTATAAGGGCAAGCTTTATTTTTTAGCATTCAACCAACCCAACTCCTCCTGCCGCTATGCATCCTATTGGGACGATTCGCATGTCTTAAGCAAGAGAGCGTATACTCCTTATGCTAGTCTAAGACTGGTTAGCAGGTTATAGGGCAGGAGCATCATTAGGGGTGAAACAAGAGATCTATCCCAGAATCCCAAAAAAGCCTAACTCAAGAGGTCTTAGATAGATTAGTTTACAAGGGTCCCATGGCTAACCTGCTCAGAACTCATCAACTTCTTCCCGGATGACATAGATAGAAAGACAGGGTTTTATAGCGAGGAGACGAAGTGCCTTCATTGATTGAATAAGGAAAGGTTATTGAGGTTGTTTATGTTTAAGTGGTGAGAAGTAGGATTTACCTCTTCGCATGGTGCCCAACGCGTCTTTAGTCGCTAGACCATCTCCGAGCTTCCGTTTCACACTTTCGCAAATTCTCAGTTTGCATTCTATTTGTTTGACTTGTCACACTAATGACACCTTTCTAAAGAGGCAGAAGACAGAGGCAGAAGACCACCAAAGGCCTTCCCAAGTGTTCTTTTTTTTTTGTTTAAAAAGTAGAATCCACCTTACGATCGATGAAATCCAGCACCCATGGACGACTGTTGGCAGATGGCAGATCGAGACTCAAAAATCCAACCTTGAAACTCATAATAAAAGAGGGCAATGATCTTTAGCCGGGCTAGGCCACTCTTCTATCTTACTGGGGAAAGTAACAAAGTCGCTATCGATAGTGCCTCTAGGTCAAATAAACTGGTCTGAGTCCTTCTTCCCCGAAAGCCTAAAAGCCTATAAGTAAAGAAGTAAAGTCAGCCATAACTCTTAACGATGCTTTGAATAGTCGTGCCCAAGTCCAAGCACGGGATGAGATTGACCGAGTGGCTCTGGGTCAGGTCACGAACGGTATTCGATTGATTTGAGCTCTATCGTCCCATCCTCTAACTAAACTAGTCCACCAGCGAGGGTAGGCAACTCACTAAGTAGACTCTCTAATGTTAGCAAGATCCGCTGCGCTATTGAAAGGCTGTTAGCTGCTTATCCGGGATTAGAAAAAGGCGTAACTGCTCTTGTCTCTTCTTTCAAATAAATTCCTAAAGTGGAAAGAGATATGATCGTCAAATAAGTGGAAGAGGGCTATCCCCTGCCCTCCCATTTCAAATAACCTGTGTTAGGAATCGCTTTCATAAGAAGCAAGGGAAGGAGAAACTGCTTTAGTTGAATCAGTTTGATTTGACGTTAAAGAAGTAGTGTGGATCATGGCCGTCTTTACTGGTATGAATTCCTAAACCATTTAACTCAAAACTAGTAGCCATTCCTCTAGTTAGTGACTTCGCTTCCCCCTTGGGCTTAATAAAAGCTTTTTCTCGGCATCCCATCTCAGAAGTAGATTCCCGTACAATACAAAAGGCTAGCTATTCTTCCTTAGCAAAGCTACCTGGTCTTCACTCCGAAAGAAGTGAATCCGTAGTAGAAAGGGAAACTATTTGAACAAGGGCAAGCGAACCAAAGAAAGCATTTGAACAACGAGTTGTTGCCTCTATGCCTCTATTTAAGTTCATTTCTTCTTCACTCTATTCCAACTCTCAATTCAATCAGGTTTAGCTATGCTAGCCCGAAACCTGTAAGTACGAAATCCAGTGTAAATTGAATGTGAACTAGCGAAGACGGAGGAAGGGGAACTAGGCTAGGCTTCTCCTCTCTTAATTAATTTCTATTTATTAAATAGTTTAGCTCCGCACTCAATCAACAAAATAAAGGTACTCTATCTCAAGATGAGGTTTACGAGGTGAATAAGGACCTCGAATGTCATTCCATCAAACTTTCAGCCTGAACCCGGTCTTGACGCCCTATCCTAAAGGTCAAGGGCTATTCTGACTCTTACAATGTGAATAAGGATATCCATTCTTATCATTCATTCTTACCAAAGAACTTCTTGTTCCAGGAAAACCTCCTTTTCTATCTTGCAGCTGATGTCCTTAGCAGAAGCCTCACAGATCTACATCATAAAATCATAAAGAATTGGTCAAATCTATTTCCTCTCCAATAGACTCCTTCTTTTGTCATGTATGCTGATGATGTATTTATGCAGAGAAGATTCAAATTCTCTAACTAATCTTAAGGTCTTAAGGCCTTCCTGTCAGTTTATGGTGAGGCCTCTGGTCAATCTATCAGTAAAGATAATCCTTTTATGCAAGTATGATGACCAAAGGAATTTCATTCTGCTTTGCTGCAGGCAAATTCCCTTTCATCTATCTCGGGCTTCCTCAAAGGTCTCACTGTCTCATCTTCAATATCTTGCTGAAAAAGTGCGCGAAAGCTGGATGGGCAAACGACTCTCTTTGGCTGGGAGGTTCCAGTTGGTTCCGTCAGTCATCCTTTCAATGCTTCTCCACAGTTTGAAGTTTTATGATTTACTTGTATCAAGTTTCATTAAAAAACTCAATGGCTGGATTCTCAAATCTAGACTGCTTGCTGTGATAAGAAAAAAGCTGCTTTCTCTTCCTTGGTCTCAAGTTTGTACAGATAAAGAAAGATTGGCCTGGGCTGGGCTGGGCATAAGGGACTTGAGGCATCTCAACCATGCAGCCCTTCTTAAACTAAAATTGGAATCCCTTTTCACAAGCTTGACTCGAACCTGCACTTCTTTCTTTATTCACTGTGTTAAAGTGAAACAAAAGATCTATGAACTGAATTCGTACTTCACTCTCACGTTCTGTCTTCCTATTTGAGGCTATTTTGGCTTTCCTATTTTTTTTGACCGGCATGCCTTTGCTTTGTATTATTATCTATTTATATTTGAATATTTTAGAAAGATAAATTTAGAATTTAGAAAGATAAAGATAAAGGAATAAAGGATTTATCGACAGCTTCTTTTCACTCGATTACTCCTAACAAAGAAAGTCAGCCTCCCCTTTCATAAGCCCTTTGTTTACTAAGCATTGACCCTTTTCCGAATAAGCTACGGGAATGCGCCGGGCAAGAAAGAAAACTAACTGATTACAAAGCAGGTAGACTGGCTCAAATCAATTGAGCCTGATGCGGCTAGAACAAAGACTGGACGGAAGGCTTACCGATTTGACAGGAACTTCCTTTACTTCTTAAAGAACCCCATTTCCTTGAAAGTAGCACTTGTTGAATCATTTTTATAAGCAGCTATTTCTCTTTCAAAAGCACCAAAATATGAGCGAAGGTTCTTTTGTTGACTGCAGCAAGAAAGTGTGTTTAGCTTGTGTAGGGGCTATCTTCATTTTTCCACTGAGAGACTCGAGGTTCATGTAGATACCATTCGCTATAGTTCTTTGAAAGGAAGTCGGAAAAGGAAAAAGGAATTGGTAGTTAACTCTAGAAGAGGAATGTTAACGAGAGGGCTTTTATTCCATACTTGAACGAAGACCTGGTTCATAGCCAAGGATTCATTGAATTTGATAGGAGGACTGAAGACCGCCAATAACTAAATCCATCGGAACATCCTTTCAACATTTTTAAGAATAAATTATTCGAAATCAAATCCCACCTTCATTGCCTTCACCCTTTTGGGGTATGCCTTTCAATAAGAAGAAGATTCGCTTATTCTAAGCCCCATAGGAATGGATGAGTAAGAACTACTTAGAAAGGTAGTTCACTACCTATTAGCCTCATTCTATAAAGTTTACTTAGAAGACTGGACTAACTCTTTGTATATGCAACTCTAACTCCCCGAATTTCATGGTCAAAGCAAAAGAAGTGTATTATCGAAGCCTTATTTTCTCTCATGAGAACAGCCCTACTGCCCTAGTACTTGCTTAGTGTCTCTTCGCCTTGACCCGTGTAGTTTACCTATATTAATAATCGCTTCTCAAGACATTATCCCAGCCTTACTCTTCACTATCTTTTTGCTATGATCACCACACAGGGTTTAAAGTTAAGAGAAAGTCAATGTCCCAGTCAAAGTACAGCGGGAGAGGAGTACACATGTTTGAGAAAAAGATAGGTTCAAAAGCTAATACTAATATAAGGCTTTAGAAGCTTCACCTTCAATGGGAAGTTCTGCTTTCTTAAACAAGAAGGTTAGAAAGCGTAAGCCCCAGTTAATAGCGAATGCCACAATATACATAACATAGCCTCCCTACCTCACTAAAGCTGTAGAGTCTATCCTATATGTGAGAATACTGAAGCAAAGGCTGGTATAACTAAGTTAGATCTGAATCTTAGGAAGAGGAAGGGTAATTTACCACTTATAAGATTAATCCGTCTCGATAAAAAGATAGAGGAATGCTTACACAGAGATTAGTCCTTGTAGATAGGTAGATAGAAAGGAATCAGTGTATAGTATGGTAAAGTTTCTAATAAAAAGAGTATAGAATCTCCCTTTCTCTCTTTCCCGGAATCTCGTATCCAAGACCGACGTGGACGTATTCAAAAACGAAGAAGTCTGCTTTAGCCTTTTCCTAATGTTAAGCATAGCTCCTCCCTGTCTGATTCATGGAGTTAGACGAAGAAAGGGGCCTTTCTTAAGCCGTGCTATCTCTAGGTATCCATTCCTTCTCTATGTTTCTTTCTTGAGTTACTCCCAGTAAAGAAAGATGGGTGAGAACTCCTCCTTTACGAAATATTGAATCCCGGACTTCATGGCATACCTCATTATTATCTGGGCCTCTTATCTCATTCCCTTAGGCTAAGCAGTCATTTCTACTTATAACTTGTAACTTGACGGGGATAGCCTTTTCTAGAATTTAATTAAAGCGGTAGTTCATTCCCATCTGAAGGTCCACGTCTATGAAAGTGACTCCTTAATAGTGGAAGAGAGTTGTTAGACTATTTCAAGCATGTGGTTCGCCAACCGAATTCTTTATTCTTTGTGTTACATGTAGAATCAATCGGGGAAGAATCACTCCTAGAAATGCGCTTTAGGCACCTTTGATTTTAGTAGACACTTATTTACCTAAAAGATAACTTAGACTACTTACAGCTTATTCAAGCAGAGGGAAAATCAAAGCCGGAAGGACAAAAGAGGGACGCGACTATATAGTCATATTACCAGAGGACTCCAACTCTTCTAACTCTCAGGGAAAGAAAGAGGCCTTCCAACTCCTACTTCTAGGTTAGGCCGACAAGACTTCAAGCGCGCTTACTCCGCAACTAAAACTGCTCCTTCCTTGTTCACATTCAATCTCCTTACCTTAAAACTAAACCATGAGCAAGGCCGATAGTAATCGGATTTTCTTATTATTATCCCATAGATTGTTAGTAGTTTACTTCTTTTCGTTCGCTTTGGAAAGGATGGTTACCCCTGGTCTTTCTCACCTTGGGCTTGTTGGCCTAGTTGTTGGGTGAATAACCTTTGTTTGATTATTGAATCAGCTCCAGTTATATCATCTATAGAAGAAGCTGGTATAGAATAGGCTGTTTTCAGGGCAAATGTGACAGAAGGAAGATAATAATGAAGCTTTTCTCTCTTTCCTGAAGCAAGGAACTTCTTGACCAACTGCAATTCCAGTGGTATCTTATAATAAGGCTGCACATTCATAGGAAGAGAAAGATCTGTTCGCTACTACGCTCGGTTCACTTTCAATTGAAGTTGATAAGCAATAGCAAGCCCGAGTTTCATTGCCATTACCTGTCCTTGGTACGAGGAAACCTTTCTTTCGCCTTCTCCTGATTCAACAAGGGAGAGTTTCCCACCAATCCTTCTTGATCAGTTTTATTGACATAAAGATGCTTTCTCACTCTAGCTAGGGATAATTTCAATCGATGAGAACTTCTTTCCCTAACTAAACAAGGGCGGTCGTCCCACTCTTAAATAAGCACTACTGTTAGCGAAGCTAGCTTTAGGATAGATAGACTTGTTTTGGGATAGAGTGTTCTGTCAATAAGCTAGTTTTTCCATCAATAGGAACTACTGGGCAAGGCATAGGTTCTTGCTTACCTGGATTGGCTGCTCATCTTTCTTTCCAGGGTCAATCAACTCGGAAGGAAGGAATTACATTAGCGGCACGAACGAGTAAGAAGAAAGAGAGGATGCAAGGGCAGAGGAGAAGCAATATCGAACATCTCTCTCTTCATCTTACATACGATGATAGGGAGCTAGAAGCCATCCCCTTCGCACGCCCTATGACGCCCAGTTCTGGCAGCTAGTTTCAGGAAAGAACCGGCATCTAATTGAATTGATGATTTCTCCCCGTCTTGAATAGAAAAAGTAGAAGCAGCTTGATCGAGAGGTTCCGGAGCTGATAGCATTTTTCATCGGGTCGGGATCCCATTCTCTTTATCTATGAGGGCTGAACCTTTACACCGAAAGCAAAGTGCATTCAAGGTCCTTCTGTACTGACTTCAATAAAGAAGAAAGGCTAGCTTCAAGCCGCCGAAGAAAGAGTGCCCATGACTATGGCTGGAAATCAAACTCTTCCTTTTCAGTTCAGGCCGGTTCGTTCAAGGCCATTAGTTCAACCGCTTCTTGCCCTACTACGGTTTTCAACGGAATCAGAGAAGCTTTTAGAGAAGGCAGGGGCTAATCTTATCTTTAGGCCGGGTTCAGGTAAAGAATGGTTTCCGGGAAGTGGGTATGCGGGCTTCTTTCACACAAGTATAGGAAAACTGTAAAACGAAGAGCTAGAAGAGAAGAAACTCACTCTGACGATCTAAAACAAAGCCACACTAGTCTTGCTATCTTTTCTACAGCATGTTACGACTCGCATGCCACTATCATATATGAACCAGATGACCATTGATTTTTCTATCTACAGTTTTTAGGTGCTAATCTAGTTATGGACTATGCCCGAGCATGGCAATTGAGTCATAAGCTCTAACAAAGCTAAGCGTCGGTAACTCCCCAACTTTCTGAACCGAATACAGCTAATGATCACTAAAACTAAAACGGGTGGATCGGCGCTACTACCTACCCACATGCGTCGCTCCTTGGTCCATTGAGTGCAAAGTTCAAAGTGAAGTCGATGCCTTACAGCACAATCTTGGGCGGATCGAACACATTTGATTTAAGAGCTCCACTCTATCAGTCCTATGGCCTATGGTTCACCAGTTCTATGCTGCATTTTCCCTAAAAAATATTAAGTCCCATTCATTCTCGAGTATTGGGTGACCGTAATGATGGCGTGCTCGGGGTGGAGCTTTTGTGTTGCTAGCAGTTCCATTTGATACTCGAGCAGCGCTTTAGAATCAACCCATTGCTCCTATGTGAACGTGGACCGAGCAACCCTTCCCGGTGTACGGGCGACCCCCGCACGGAGGCAAGGGCATTCTTTCTAGATACCGAAATCCGCTTGCGAATATTGTAATTCAGAAGAGAAAGACGCACTTGCTCATATTATACGATGCTTTTTGAGCATTGAGATAGGAAAGGCAGCATCCCCCCAATTCGATTCAAAATCGGTAAAGGCAACAGAGCCATCCGATATAACTATACCCAGTTTACCCTGCTACGAGGGCGGGGATAGCTGATTGACTTTCTCCATAAGCGGATTTGGCAAATAGAGGTCGATACCCAGCAACAGTGGCTGGGGCGGGTGCAAGGAGAATCGAGCAAATTAAGGTGCATAAGCATCTCAGAACCGGTGACCCGAGTTTCCGTTGCAAAGTCCGTTCGAGAGCCAATAGTTTCATATCGAATCTCAAAAAAAGCGAATAGTGGAGTCCCTAACTTACCCTCGCACTGTTCCAGGTAAAGATCCTTAATCAATTGATCCAGAGCCGGAAGCTTCAGCAATAGCATCAGTACCCACCGGGGTAGAGGCAGATCAAGAGGTGGGAACAGCAGTTCGAGAGCCCGTAGCGTCCCTCCCATTGGTCCCGAGCGGGGTTACATTGATGTTCTCCTCTAGTTGGAGTGAGGGAACGGACTCATAGACCATTGCTTTAAAGACGGGATGGGATCTTTCCTTCTGATCCTAAGCTGTGAACTCATGGTCAAATGGCTGGGCTTTCCCTTCTCTATGGTAGCATGGTCTTCTCCTAGGGTTTCTCTTGGTGGAGGAAGGGCTACTAGAAGCCCAGAGTTCTGCCTTCAGAGCTAACTTCTTCAGGGCGGGTTCCATTCAATAGCCTCTTGTCTTGCCTCGCTTACTGCAGATTGGGTTTGATCAATAGCATCGTCCCTCTCGGTATAGAAGTGTCATAGAGATGACTACTGATAGTTGAAGAAGGGGATCCGAGTCTGAACCTTCATCTTCTGACGCCAACTCCAAGCATTAGTCGATTAGCAGGGTTTCAGCGCTGACTAAAGGTCCGGGTCTCCGAGCTTAGCCGCTAGGCGAAGGGTAGACGGAAGCCCTCTTTCCAGCTTCGAGAAGAACGGGCACTCAAACCTATCTTTCATCAACCAAAGAGCGGCTTCAAGCCCAATCGAACATCAATCACTTCACGGACGCTATTGATTGAGTAGCCAACCCCAAAAGGCAAGAATCAAGGGGAGCGGAAAGAAGCTTCACCGATTCCGACTCTAATCTCAGGCTTCATTGGTAAGGTAAGGAAGCGTAGCAGCTCCAACATCGAATCGGGCAATTCCTCTTCCAGCCCTTGTGACATCAACAAACAAAGCGAGTTTAGGGCGAACAGCTGCTTTTTCGGAGATGACTGATGTCAATAGGCAAGTAGCGCTTTTAATATGAGTAGTAGGGCGAGAGAAGATAGGGATTTCTCTAAAATAGCGTCAGTCTACTCGATAGCATATCGATGAGAGAGCCCGGCTTTGGGGATCCTAATTTCAGGGGTGGTATCTGTAATGGGTTAAGCTGTAATAAGCACGTACCTTTCATGGTTGGAAAGGGCCAGGAGATTCCAGTTTCCCTCTTCCACCTTTTCTATCTATCATTATCTATCATTAAAAGTAGGTAGGGTGGCCGTCGATCGATGAATTGAGAAAGATAGGACCGAGGATTCTATTTCAATAGACAAAGCTATCGATGGTCACGGAGGGAAGTATGCCCCCTTCTTCCTTTTTTTGTTCGGATGAGACGGAAGGGATGCTAGCGCTCTGATCCTTGTATTCCTTGCTTCAGTAGATTTGCATCCGGACGTATTACGATAGCGTCACGGGGTGGGATTTTCTATCGGATGGTTAGTGGATCAAAAGCCTCTTACCTCAGTAGCTGGGCCCGGAAGGCGGTAACCGGCTTCGGTGAAAACTATTCCAACAATCAATCGCGCTCTAGCCTCGCGTACGTAGGTAGCCTTTTGGCGCGCTATGTGCTGCTATGCGTATGCTTGCTCGCTTAGGCGCGCCCTTTCTTAATAGAATAGAGGGATGCTCTCAGCTATCCTCAAAGAAGAGAGTTGGAGGTTCCTTAGCACAAGCGCTAAGCGATAATAATACCTTCATAAACATCTTATTCGAAAAATGCAACAAATGATAGGACGAACTCTTTCATTGAATTCCCAAATCACTCTCCTGCCCCAAAATCCCCGAACTGTTGAAGAAGGGGAAGGGGAATTCATCAAAGTTAACGAGAAAGAAGCAAGACGTGAAAAAAAGAAGAAATAGAAGTAAGTGAATCACGAAGAAAGGCTACAAAGCCAATATTCGCTGTTGACCACTCTTCGATCTCCCGGTGAGTTGGACGGGAACGAGACCCTTCGGCAGTCAACCTATGGTTACCTTACGATAGCTCAGGTTGGTTAGTCAAGTAAATGGCGGCTACAGGAAGACATACTTAATGAAGCGGTGAAGCGGTCCAGCACTAACTAAAGGATAGCCATGGCCGGCTAGTGAGCCACTAAGAGATTGGTTCCGCTTGGGCCCAAAAAAGAGTGTCTTTCTTCAGCCCTTCATTATTATTAGTAAAATGGGGCCTATCTTAGCTCCTCCGCATGCTACTTACGATGCCCTCTCTCATGCAATGCGATCGTAGCACACCTATATTGCATAGCGGAAAGCAAGGTCTCGGCCATAGGAAGAAAATACCCATTCCCATAGCTCCTGCGCTAAGGCAAGCAAGAGAAGAACTACATAAGGAAGAAGAGAGAGCAACTACAATAAGCCGAAGGAGAAGAGTAGACAACACTCTCTCCTACTATTTGAAGGAAAGAGCTACTCAGCCATCGACAAAGGAATACCGCAATTGACCTCATTCATTGACCCAAAACCATTTGAGAAAGTACCAATAGGGTCAAGGCAATCATCCGAGCGACTTCCAACTTGCGACAAAACCAGTTTTCCCAGTAACTGTACCCGAGAACTCTGGAACAGCCAATTAGACTTCCTGCTTTGTAGCGTGATTGTATGCTTGCCACTGTTCAATGACTCGCGATTGGCGGAAAGGCATCAGTCGGTACGGTATCGGGGAGATGGAGATTCAACGTCAGTATATTGTGGACCCTGTCCTCGTTGTTTATGCCATATATAAAAAAAAGACCTAAGACCTAGGGAACACGGGAGGTAAGAACATAGCTACTAAGCTTTCGCTTCATTTCTAATGACTCGAGCTCGGACAACTCGGTAAACTTAACCCGCTCTTGGGAGGGGAACAACAGCTGGAAACGGCTGCTAATACCCAAGTTAAGGAGCAACAACCGGCCAAGTCAATTTCATAAAAATGAGAAACTGATTCGACTGGACGCTCCTGTTGCCTTTATCGTTGCGTGCTCTATTACTGCTTTCTCAGATGCTGGTGTGGCTGCTTCAGTCCTTGCTACCTTTCCCGTCTCCTCTCTAGCCGTCTTTACATCTGCCAGAATCAGGTCATCGACCCAATTCAGGCATTTATGGTGGTGGACATACTCGATTGGAATGGGAAGAACTACTCATCCAACGAGTTGGCATACCTCTTAGCAGTCCCCTAAAACCGGTACTAATGAATCTATAGTTCTCAAAATTTCATGTATGTATGGGCCGGAGGGGTTGAAAAGGAAGTCTTTCGGGAAGGAGGGACTGAGAATGCGATCAATTGCTTTTGTTTCCTCCTGCTGCAGCAGGGATTTCCACTCTTTTGTCCGATTATAAAAACGAGGTTTTTGTTCTCCCATTCGTCCAAACCCACAACATTCACCTTATAGGATACCTATCTAAATGTACCCAGAACAACCTTGACTCATAAGCTATGGCATGCAGGTAGAACCATACCTAGACCTAACGACCTAGATATTTCATAAAGAGCTATTTCTATTGAGTTACCAAGCCCACCGAGATCTATTTCAGTATTCGAAAGACTACCGGGGCTCACCTTCTATAGGCTCTTCGGGACATCAGGCGAGAAACTACTACTCCGATCAGCCCATCCACACCTATTATGATGATATAGAACCCGGGACATTCAAACACAGGAATCACCTCTTGGATTGGATCTCCGCAAAGGGAGAGGAACCACTACGTACAGAGTTTGTAACAGCAACAGGGACAATCCCCCCGGGTTGATAACCACCATACTACCTAGATAACCTAAACCTTTGTACATGAATGAATGCACACTCACTACTCCCTATAGTTATCTATCTATCCAGATATATACGAGATCTCCTACCTATCAGTCACCGACTTGATACATACGGGAACAACCCACCAACACATCAAGGATAAGTCTTATATGCGTTTTGAGCATGGCACCGGTAGCCAATGAATGCGAGGACCCATAGCTCCATTTCTCAGTCCTATCATCTATGCTGTATTTCCAACACACTGGACCGACGCAGTTCTCAGCAGGGGAAATAGCTACTTCTAGCCTGAAGAGTTAAAATCATGGAGTTGGCTTCTTCGTTACCTCGGGTTGGGATCTTCCCCCGATGGAAGAGATGGCTCCCGATCACCACAGTTTCTCATGACTTGCATAAAACATATTCCGGCTGGCCGGCCCTGTTTCGCTACAAGTTTCGATCTTGGCAAAGAAGTGGAATTTACCACCTGCACCAACTCTGATTGAAGACGGCTCTTCCTTGCTAGTCGAAGAGGCAGTATTTGTCAATCTCGCGAGGACAGCCCCCATCTTACTCAGCTGAGGGCTGCAATCTTCAGACGAGAAAAAAGCTGCTCTTACCTTTCTTCTGGCTGAATACAGAGATGTTTTTGCATGGTCTTATGCTGCCGGTCCCGATTCCTCCTTGGTGGAGTAGCACCGCTTGGTTGTACGGTCCGATGCCAAGCCGGTTAAGCAGGAATCGAGGGTCCGGAGGAGACTGAAGTGTTGAGCTCTAAAGTTTTCCTGATGTGACACCAAAGGCGCATTTGGGGGGATTAAGCCTCAACTGGTACTGACGTATTCGGTCAAAGAATCCCCTTAATGCCGCACAGTGTTAATCTCTGCCCCTAGACTTCACTATCATGTCATCAACATCTACTTCTACAACCTTATGCATCATGTCATGCAACAAGGTTGTAAGCTGCCCTTTGTTTGATATGTTACCCCGGCTTTGTTGAGGTCGCGAAAGTCAACGCACATGCGGACTCTGCCGTCCTTTTTCAGGACAGGAACTATGTTGGCTAAACATTTGTGGTATTCCGTCACTACAAGAAATCCTGCCTTTAGCTGCTTCTCTACTTCCTCTTTGATTTTGAACGTCCATTCGGGCCTCATTCTCCTCGGTTTCTGCTTGACTGGCTTGGCTTGGCATCAGGATACAAAGGGATTTTATGCTGAACAATGTCTGTGCTGAGTCCAGGCATATCATCGTAGGACCATGCAAAGACATCAAAGTATTCTTTCAAAAGGTCAATCAGGTTTGTTCGTTCTTCGAGAGTCAAAGTGGTTCCTACACTAACCTCTTGGGCTTCGTCTGCGGTCCCTAAATGAATGGGTTGGCTTTCTTCCATGACGGGTTGAGCCTTCCTTTCCTCTGATCTCTCCACCATTTCCAAGCAGCTTTGTATAAGCAAATCAAAGATAACTGTCACCATGTCTTCTGCCTCGCCAACCCCGTCTTCGGGGCCATCCCTGCACCCCTAGCCTACCCGCTTCGCGAAGACCGAGCCAAATCAAACCGATCTATCATGATCTCTTTTGAAGCTCCTCCTCCCGATGATGAGGCAAGCAGCTGCTGTTGGGCTTCTGGCCTGGCTTTGAGGCATGCCTTTCTCCCGGCTTCTATGGTTGGCGTAGAAAGAAAGCAAAGCACGAAAAGGTAAAGAGAATCCGCTGCCGGTGATGCTGCTTCCTTATTATAATAGTTGGAAAACTGGATCTTCATCAGCACTTGGATTTGCTGCCTCGTAGCGGCTATGGAATTATAAGGGATGGGAATAGATCTACTGGCCTCGGAACCGAGCGAAGGAATTCCACCCCGCTGGGACGGTTCAGGATGAACCGAGTATTTCATGGGCTCTCTTTCTGTATCCGGGTAGGGCTATGTTTTTCGATCCCAATAGGGAGGAGATATGATGGTAAGTCAACTGCTTAAGGCGCAGCTTCGACTCTATCCCCGATGCCTTTGTTTGGTTACCTACTGGACGCGCCGGGGAGATTACCACCAAACGCAAGGGAGGACAAAGAGAGGGAGCGGAGCACCCAGCCCTGGGAAAGTCGCACGGAACCCTGGCCCTATTTCACGAGGTTGCACTGACGAAGTACAAAGTCCTGGTTGGGCACTAGACGTTGGCGAGACGACGACGGAACACACAGTCCCTACAGGGGAAGTCTCGATAAGAAAGCGGGCTGGGTGGGAAGGCACGAGACCACTGAAACTTGGAAGATTTGAAGAAAGAGCTGAAGCGCCAATTCTATCCCGAAAATGTGGCTCATGACGCAAGGAAGAGAATGAAGGAGTTGAAACACACTCGTTCGATAGTGGACTATGTCGAAGAGTTTTCCGGGCTAATGTTGCAGATCAACAACATGAGTGAGGATGATTTGCTCTTCAATTTCATGGACGGACTCCAAAATTGGGCGCAACAATAAATTCGAAGGCATGGGGCGAAAGATGTGTCCTCAGCCATGACGATAGCGGAGACCCTCCAGGATTACCGAAGAAGTGACTCTTCTTCTAAGCAGAAAGACTCCAAGTCGAAGTATGGCAAAGGTGGGGGAGCGAAAGAGTCTCATTCCAATGATGGAAAGAGCCAAGCACCAGCCAAGAAGGAGTGGAATAAGGGCAAGCGAGAAAACAAGCCTCGGAGCAACTCTTTCATATGCAACGGTCCACACTGGCAGTCAGAATGTCCGAAGAAAGGTGTACTGAATGCCATCATTGAACGAGAGTCAAGTGAGAAGATTCAAATGGGGTCTTTACAACTCCTCAATGCCTTGAAAGCAAATCCGGTTCCACTCAAGCCGAATGAGAAATCCCTCATGTACGTGGAAGCTCGCATCAATGGGAAGGCTACTCAAGTCATGGTAGACACGGGAGCTTCTCATAACTTTATTCGGAAGGAGGAAGTCAATAGGCTAGGCCTCAAGGTTGACAAAGGGAGCGGTTGGTTAAAGACGGTGAATACTGAAGCGAAGCCTCTTGATGGTGTAGCCCGTGATGTGGATCTACACTTAGGCACGTGGACGGGCAAGGTAAATCTTTCAGTTGTTCCTCAAGATGATTTTGACGTTGTGTTGGGTATGGAATTCCTCAGGCAGTTTAATGTTGTACCATTGCCACGGTTCAACACTGTTTGCATCTTGGAGGGAAGTCCGTGTATGATTCCCACAGTAACGAAGCCCACGGGGACAAAGCCAAACGACAAACCACATCTTCTCTCAGCAATGCAACTGAAGAAAGGAGCCAAGCGGGGAGAAGCCACATATTTGGCCACTATGCGCGCAGTGGATGATGGGAGTGATGGCTTAGTGGGGGAGGTACCGAGAGAGATTTCCAACGTACTCGAGGAGTACAAAGGTGTAATGCCGCCAGAATTGCCCAAGAGACTGCCACCTAAGAGGGAGGTGGATCACCAAATTGAGCTCGAGCCTGGAGCCAAACCACCAGCGAAAGCCCCTTACCGAATGTCACCACCTGAGCTGGACGAGTTGAAAAGACAGCTCAAAGATTTGCTGGAGTCGGGGTTCATCCAGCCATCTAAAGCGCCATATGGAGCTCCGGTTTGATTTCAGAAGAAGCATGATGGGTCATTACGATTGTGTATCGACTACCGAGCATTGAACAAGGTAACCATCAAAAAAAAGTACCCTATTCCTTCACTTATTAAGTAAAGATATAAATAACCAATACTTATTCAGTCAAGATCTAAATAACCTTTGGAATGAAAATTCTTTCGGGTGAGAATTGGAATCAAATAATTGTTGAAGACTGGTATGATTATTCTTTTCATTATCGAAAGTGGTTGTTCCCCGCGTTATCTCTTTGTAACAAGTCCAGGCTTCCCAATAGGAATACGGAACTGCTTGACGCTTCCCCGACTGACTGAGCTTTCACGAAAGGAATAAGAGGACAGCTATTGGTTTACTAACCTCTTTCTATCGCTAACTTCTAAGTCAAGGCCTCATTCGAGAAGTTACTATCGGGTTAGCGGCTCGAACAATGGGCGTAAAGCAGCGACTGCGACGCGCTTAAGATATACAGAAAGAAGAACTGTTATTGGTTCATAACTTCTATTTCTTCCCGCAGCCTTAGGGGTAAAGAGAGCCCTTCGAGAGTACCCTGACGCATGCATCTGTCTTTTCTGTCCTTTCTTTCTGAAGGAAGTGCTACACCAATAGGACACTTATTTCATTTTAATTGTTGCCGATTGGGTAAATATGCATAACTGCGTTCCCAGAAGGCGAATTTCATATAGTCGTTTTCTCTGACATGATGGGCTCCAGTAATGAATGGGTAATGGATATGGAGAATCATGTGGTGGAGGACTACCATGTACGCGCAGGAAGGGATCGAAAAGACGAAGGAAATGGTGCTCTGCAAGAGTGAAGCTATCAAAGCCCCTAGTAAAGTCTTTCCCAAAGACCCCCTGAAGTTCTTTCTTGGAAGGATCATACTAATAATTATATATTATTAGAATATCTGTTTATCCGTCCGAAGTTAGGTAGGTACCTGCTCTCCTTAATTAAAACCACCAATCCTCCCCAGTTTACAGACATTTCCTGTCAAAAAGAGGTGCAATTCAGGTATGTATCATATGGAAGATACTCGCTCCCTTAACTTGATTTTGAAGGAGGAGAAAGTCAAAGAATGGGTTCTTCACATTATAGCTTTTCGGATACACCAACCACGAGATAGATAGAATTCTCCGGACTATGAAGTCAGGCGATCGACCAGCTCAGTCATACGAGACGAAGCTTTTTGCTCCTCTTGTTGCCACTCAATAAGAAGAAAGCAAGGCCTTGCATGAGTCCGCTTCGGGATTGGCTATTCATTTTAGGTTTTTCCTTCTTACCTTCGTATTGGAACGGACTTCGCTCCAAGGACAGGCCTTATCGTTGGGAACTGTCTGCTTTACGCCTTTCATAGCTCCTATAATAGTTTCTAGTAGGCAGAGGAAAGCCTAACAAACACGGTGATCCATCTCGAGCAGGATCGCATTAGGTCACTTAGTTGAGTCAAGCCTTCAAAGATAGGATTCTTCCTCTCGGGTTCCTTCACTACTTCTAAGCTGCTTATCCGGGATTCGAAAAAGGTCTAACTGCTGTTGAAGCTATAGAGGCTGTTTCGGCTCTTGGAGTAAGGGGGAAGAGTGCCGGTGAAATGCTTTTTGAGACTTAGCCCGCTCAATGGAAATTCATTTAGGCACGTCCGAGAGTCTGATTCTGCTTTCACTCTTCTCAAGGAAGGAGGCTCCCAAGAGAGTGCTTGCTTTTCCTGTTAGAGATGCTTAATAACTGCTCTTCAAGGAAGAAGAGAAGACGGTGCTCTTTCATCAGCCCTTTGGCTATTTACTTGCGATAAAAAAAGACTGAATTGACCCGAGCCAAGTAGTTCGGCTAAGCCGGAAGAGGATAGAGAGGACTCCCGGTTCGTAAAGGTTCGTGGTACACGATCGGATACGGATGCAAAGTACGATTCCTTAATAAGGATCCCCACGACCTAGCCCCCTTAGAGCGAGAATATAGATAGAGTATAGAAGTCTTGTCTTTTTCTCAGATCTAGAAAGAACTTGGGGTTCAATCGAAGGGATATGAGATGGATTATAGGTAGATTGTTAGCTACAATGCCCACCTCAGACATTCACGAATCTTTCCAGAAACCTTCTTTCATACTTTTCCAATCTCTCAATCTTCGTCTAAGTCTAAGAAAGGATTAAGAAACCGGGGCTTTTACTTTTCCCTTTTCCATAGGGTTGATTCAGAATTAGAAGAACGATTCTATCATTTGGCGGGAAAGGAAACTCACTACTTGAACTTGAAAGCAAAAAAGCAGGCAATTTCATTCCTTCTTGGCTTGGAAAGCCTTTAAGCTCCGGCCAAGAGCATCGCATAAACGAATCCAGCTATCTTTCTATCGAACGGGGATTCTGTTTAGACTTCCAAAATAGGCTGAAAGTTGTACGAATATTGGAAAGACTCATATATGTTGAAGGAAGAAAGATTCTCATATACCTGAAAGCCTCCTATCTTACTATTCATTCTAAGAAGTAAGCCACACGGTGGAGAAGGATCCCTATTATCATGTATGTCCCGGATGCCTCTGTCTTTGCGGAATTTCAGGAAATGGAAATTCAGAGGGCTTTTTCTTCAGCCTCGCATCTGGGTCGGTAGTTCAAGACCTGACCTTGACATAGAGGCTACATAAATAGGTATTCTTTTTTTTCTTAGTAAATACATAGAAAGTCAGATGAAGTTCACTGAGCCCTCATATGGTTGGTTGCTATTGAATAATCACTCCGACCGAAAAGCTGTCGGGTACTTTCTACAATAGCGCCTATACTAGCTCATATAAAATGATTTACGTGTCAAACTAAAAATAATAAAAAAGCCTTCCCTAAAAGTAAGGAGGACTTAGGCTTTCCGCGACTTAGTCACTCGCAAAAAAAAAATCTTTCATTCGAGACATTTCCACACATTCTTATAAACTTATAAAGACGCTAATCAAGCAACTTCCTATAAATGCAAATAAATGCAAAAGTGTCATAAATGAGCCTATTTTGAATATGTTTTCATTTGCGACATCATTTCTGCTCCCTAAGAACTAAGAACGGATACTTATCTCGTTGGTCTTTAGTAATCTCATTATTTTTTTTTAAGAGAAATCACAAGGCTTATAGAGTATCTGGGAGAACAAGATCAAAGTCCGAAGCTTTTTCAATTAGAAAGACTCTCTTGACTGGTGGAAAATACTAAACAGTCAGAGCTTTATTATCGATGTTTCAAAGAAAAACTTTCTAAGTCATACGTCTTCTCTCAAGAGATTTAGACTATTCTTATTTATTATTGAAAGTTCCAGACCCCTATTCAAACTGAGAGAAGTAGACCGAATTCGTTGCTATTCGAGTAAGGAGTGAAAGAGACGAGAACACCAGACAAATGGGAGGTGTAAAGAATTCTTGGTAAAAAAACATCTTAAGTCCCGAACTTTCAGAAAGCAAAGTCCATAGCTCTCTTATTTCATTCTATGGAAGAGGCAATGCTTTTTACTCTCTTCTTAGGAAAGGGCTCGCTCCTATTTTCCTGGGATGAATTGAGTTGACTATGAGTGAGACAAAGCTGTCACCTTGCTTTGATTCTTCCTCTTTCTTTCGAGCCTGTTCTTTCCCGTTCTGAAAGGAATTTACTTACTGAAAGAGGTTATATAGAATACCAAAAAAACGTATATAGCTAGACTGGAGTCCATGAATCCTACATGGATAAATTACTCCTTGCGCTTTCTCCTTTCGTCATTCTATGATCTCTCTCACTTCAGCTAGTCTTACTCCTTTTTTTACGGATGTAAATAATGAAGCTAGTAGATAGGTTAAATGGTCGAATCCGGAATTCTAGATGATTATAAGTTTTCATAGAGAGATAACAGAGAGATAACAGGATGAGCGCCAGTCGATAAATAGAATCCTTTGTATTGCATAGAGCTAGAACAAGGATAAAAAAAAAAGAAGGACCAGAGTCGGGCATGAACCTCGAGCCCAAATACAATTGACTATGAAGGTGAAAATAGACCTCTTCCGTAGACTCACAAGTCCTAAAGTAAGGAAGATTGGAATAGCAGAAAATAAAAGATCTTATAGTGTGTGGGAATGAAAGGGCTCGTCTGCTAAGATGAGAAGATAGGGCCTTGAGACGAGGAGTTTACTTCCAGGATCTTTCATACTTGGGGAAGGTAAGAATGCAGCTGGAGTGCTTACGAAGGTAATAAAGGCTTTGACTAGCTAAAAGTTCTTTCAAGATATTCTCAGTCCTATCGTCTTACGATATTGCATATCTATGTCCACCCTGCCGCCCGTTAAGAGGTGGGTGCTCTCCAATCCTCGCATCTTTCGTTCCACTCCAACTATGCAAATAGTAGATCATCCTGGCCTTCGTAAACATAAGAATGTAAAGTCTCCGCTCCGCCTCTATAATTATATCATTCTTAACAGCCCGAGACAATCCAAGCCAGCCAGCCTTTTTCGATCCTTGTCCGATACAACAGCTGGATCCCCGCCTTTCCAATCTGCTGATTCAGCCGAATAAGGCTCTTAAAAAGAAAAGAACAACCCGGGTTCCGAGCAGAACAAGGTTTCATTCATTCAAACAGGGTGTCCCTTTCGACCGTAACGTAGACAGGTAAAGAGGCGATGGTCTTCTTTTACTTTAACCTCATCGGGGTTTTCACTTTGCCACTAGTTTGTTGCTGTTTAAAATCTTTATATAAATAGGAGTACTGCTGTGGCAAAGCTAGCTAACAGTAAGTTAGATAGGCCCGAAGCCTGTGGCCGACACCAGATAAGATTAATTATAGATTTATTTGCTAAGCGAACGAGCCTGAAAGCGCTTCTCCTAGCTTAATCTAAGTCTTATACATTAACATAAATTAAGCAGCCTGACTTATCCTCTGCTCGATAGGTATTTTACTCAAACAACCCCACGTAGGATTTGAACCTACGACCAGTCGATTCTCTTTCAGAAAGAACCCCGAGTGAAGGTGGCTGCTTTGCTTCTCGATAGCCAGTCCGGGACTGAGACTGATTTTCACTTTCAACCAAAAAGAAAAGACGAGATTGGATGCGATTGTCTCTTTCCGGGCTTCCGCCAGTAGGACTTGTGAAGCTGTAAGGTAGGCTGCTCATTTCACGGTTAGCTGTAAGGTTAAGGTAAAGAAAGGGTCTAATAGAATGAGATGAGAAGGAGAAAGAAGGCTGACAAAAGATCGGAAATGCATAAGTCACACGTCTACTAAGCCCTCTCTATTCTATCATTTGTAATCCCAAAATGAAGAATAGTAAGAACTCGGAACTAAGCGATTGGATGCTACTTTGTCGGAACTTGGCAGCGAGTTTTGAAGTTTGTTCACATCATTCAAGTAAAAAAGTGCTCTAAGAACGAAGTCGTTCAAGAAAGCAGCCTTGAAGTTCATTAGAAAGAAGTTGTTAAATTACCATGTTCGAAGTTATCATTTTTATGCTCCGTTTAGACAATTTGTTCAGGAAAGTTAAGTTGGTTAAATGGCTCTTGTTTTCATTTTTGTTACCTGCTATTTTTAAATGTAATAAGGGTGATAATTGCTTAGATCGAATCATATTTATTAGAAATTGCTTTCAAGTTACGTGGAGGCTTTATTTTATTCTTTGGGAAGAAGAGGAAAGGAGAAAGAAAAGGGAGAATAAGGATGAGAAAGAAAAGAGTTGGGAACCAACTTGGAAGGCCTTACCGTCTTGTAGCCTGTTAACAAAGAAGCTACGAAAGGATGGTCTCTCTCTCCCTTTAGCAAAAGCTAAGTTCTGTTTCAATGTCTTCCCATATGAGCTTTCTGCCTTTGTTCATCTGATGCAGTTTGTTCGGGGAGAACAGTGGTCTCAGGGCGCTTTATGGCCCCAGTTCACACGGTTCGCCTTGGATGAGACTAACAAACTCATATCCGGGTGGTCGTTTTCAAGATTATGCTATTCTTGGAGACGACGTCGTGATTTCTGATGAGAAAGTTGCTCAGGTATATAGCACCGGGGGATTTAGGAGTCTCAATATCCTATTCAAAATCCTTGATCTCGCATAGTGGGTCGGCGGAATTTGCGAAGCGTTTCCGGACCCGGGCATTGACTCGAGACTTGTCTCCTCTTTCTGCTCGAGCTTGCTTGAACTCCCACCACCCTTATGGGACAATGGCTGTTCACATGCGGTATCGGTGTCGGCGGTTCTCAACGATCTGTCGATTAACCGGTGTCGGTTATCGGACGCTTTCGCGCTTAATGACCGTTCGAAGCCTTCGGATAGATGGACTTATGGCTCTATATACCAAGAACGAGTTACCTTTTTTCCATTGGTTTGGCTACGGCCGACCCATTGATCCTTATGTAAAGGGCGTGATAGTTGCCCTTTTTTTTCTTCGTCGGGAGATGAGGCCAAAGGAGTTGACACCCGCTCCTTCATAAGTTCAGTTAGGCCAAGGAGCCGTTCCGTTGACTTCTTGGAGTGGTCGTTGCTCCGGTCCGAGCTTGGTTGAAATATTTATCTTGGTATTGTCAACAATCTATGAATCCGGATGCTACCATTGAGTCCTGGTTTGACAGTCCTACAGTGCTAACATCTTGGAAAGTTACGGATGTAGATTCTGAACTGATAAGGTTTGGTCTGTTGTGGCGTGTCTTTGATCTCGCTAGTAGGTATTACCGTGGTGAGGTTAAGCCACCATTGGCTCTGACTGATAGTAAGACCTTTGGTAGTACTTGGATCTCAGGTGGCATAAGTGGAAATGACTTCTAGGTCTTCCCGCTGGGTCTAAACCTACCTCGCGCGAGGTAGGGTGTTTTTGTTCTTGGAGAAATTAAGGACGCATCTCCTCACAAAACCATCAAAGACCTTGGGAACTGAACTACCTTTGATGGGCCAGATTGAACCGTACTTTCAAGACTGGGATTCTTTAAGTTCTCCTAGAGGCGAATCCGGGATTAGGTTAGCTAGATTTGGGAAAGAAATGGATTCACTTGGACTTAATTACTCTTGTTCCTTTTTATATAATTAGAAAAAAGAATAATATACTAAATAAGAGTATGAAGCTGCCTTAGACTTGACTACAACTAGACGGATCGAACGAGAAGGAAAGATGATAATTCTTGAAAGGGCGTCAACTATCCTTTTAAGCATGAAATGAATTCAGCCTTGCTAATGATAATGAAACTAGTGAAGGTTGCCTCATCTCATTACTTCTCTGATGCCAATGATCCACGCAAGAAAGCAAGGTTCAAAGCGGGAATAAGATTCTTATCTGGATTGACTTTTCTCGCATCTCTTCCGGTCGGGTATAAAGCACCCTTTCTGGAATACCCATCCGATGAGCACCTAGTGATGGACCGACTATGCACCTCAATCGACATGAAATTCTGTCTGATCGGCAGATGAAGGCATTGAGTTATTAATACTACAATAGGTATCTTGTTCGACTTGCACTTGCATTTGAGAAGTATATCGTTAGCTTTCTCTCGTCTGATCCAGGATGCTCAGTTCTTTCCAAGTCAAGACCTGTTCTTTGCGAGTCAGGAAGGAGATAAGACGGCGAGGGCTCAATCTCGGTCGTCGGGGGAGAAGTCGGAGCTGGTATATGGTATTGTATAAAAAGGAAAGGCAATAGTTCACCCGGACCAATTGATGTACTGAAAGTTTCGAAAGGGAGTTCAGCTTCCACTTCTGGTTATAGTATGAAGTATGCCATAAAAGATAGCAGTGGTTGCGGTTGATCCCATTTCAGTAGTTGGAAAGCGGCCTGGTAGTGAATTCAGCCAGTTTTCTCATTAAGCCTTAGATAAACTAAAGCCCTGGATTTACTGCTGTTTTTTTCTTTTCTATTTTAGATTCTTCGAATGCTCATAGGGCAATGAGATGAAAATCTAGCTTTCGAATGTACCTTGCTACTCCTATACTGTTGCTGGGCGTAGGCCTGTTATTTAACAAAAGTGATTCTCGAATCTTATTTTCAGGAAGCAGTACATATGGTTCAAAAGTGTATTCCACCCTAATGCGCTAGTTATGGATGTCCCAACAGTTGTGTAAGAGGCATTGGTAGTGCATCGTTCAGCATACGCTCATACTCATATAAGAGAATTCCCGTTGGGGCAGCTGCTGAATCTTCTACTAGTACATTACATGGATGAGGATCAAGACGGGTATGCTTAATGCAACTATTCTAAGTTTCAGGTCAATCACTAGTCCCCTTTTTGACTTCTTTTCCATCCCCGACATTCAGTTAACATTAGCAAGCCCTGTCGTCCTAAGGTGAGGTGTACTTTTTCACTAGACGGCTCTAGAGGAAGAAAGAGGTGTTTCAGCTGTCTATCCTTTGCCAACTGCTAGATTGGGACTGATGGGTAATACTAGAAAGGAGATGGAGTACAGGGGACTGAGGGAAAGTCAAGCTTGAGAGCTTGCAGTAAAGACTCAGCTGTCAAAATTCATTTGCTTGAAAGACTTTTTTATTGACATTGGAAATAAACATCCTGAGGTAAAGTCTAACCAATAAAACTACCTGGCACGACATCAAAACAAAAGAAATTTATACTGCCCCAGTCTTATTTTAGCTATTGAAGCTGCAACTAGCTCGCTTGCCCTAAACTGATTATCGGAGAAACGTAGTAAAAGAGAGTCCTACTATCCTTTGACTGATATACTGTCTTGCCTCACTCTCACTGGGAACTTCAAGACTGGCTTTCTCACAAACAGACTTGCTACCAGGATTTTACTCAAAAGAGATTATTAAAGGCTTTCTTACTCACTGCCTTGCGCGGACTTTGACCTGAAAAGACTTGCCTTATCCCTATCCCTTGTTTGCTTGATTTTCCTTGCCAGATTTCCTTTCAAAACTACTGCTTGTCCTGTTAGATCGCATGGGCGGAACTCCTAATTAATGGCTGGCAGGTAACGGGGAATGGAATTGGCTTATGGAAAACTCCCCTCTGGATAGATTAAGAGAACTGGCCTCGTTCCACAGCAAAGGAAGAAAGAGGCTTGCTCAGAGAAAATCTCCCTGCTGGCTGGGAAAAAAAGAGGAGAAGGCAGAAGATATGAAAGGAGCTATAAGTGCAAGAGAACTCCCCAGAGATGGACTTACGGTTTTTACTTCACAGCGAAAAGAGGGACCCCAATCCCATAGTAAGAGAACAGGCTCAGAAGAGTGGTTCCAGGAAAAGAAAAGAAAATCTTATATCACTTACTCACATTGGTCATATAGAAAGTCTTACCCGGAAATGGTATGAAGACTGCCTTCAAAGGCAGAGGAATGGAACTAGATGGCATGAAATCCTTAAATCCTTAGCAGTCCCAAAGCAATGGATCGAAAGGGGAAAGCATTAGCAATTACAGGTAGAAAGACTGCAAATGCAATTTAGACTGGATCTCAAACCGAAAACTGTTACCAGAGAATGCTTTTATACTCTGTTACGGGCACTGCTTGATAGTCGTGGTCCAGAATTGAACCTTGGAAAAAGACCTTCCCTCAAAAAGAAACTCCACCTTCGACCCCGGCTTCCGATCTGCGAAGACTGTTTTGTTTGTACTTTTTTGTCCTCGTCGACATATTTGAAGCATTGATAGAGGGTGGACGGAACAACAAAGTTCCCGCGAATCCAAGGCCTTCCCAGCAGTAGATTGTAGGACGTGTCGTTATCAATCACATAACACGTGATTTCATACTTTTAGTCTGCCAACTGAGACTTCAGGCGAATCTTACCAATCGCCCTGAGGGAGTCCGCATTGGATGGTCATCTTAGTGTGACTTAATTTACTTGGTATCAGAGCTTCTCAGTTCTTTGAGGGACTGTGAGAGTTTGATAAACACAATCTTCACCAAAAGAACCTGACCTCCTTCAATGGCTTCAAGTAGTTTCTCAACTCCTACACCTCCTGTTTTTACAGGAGAGAACTATCAGATTTGGGCAGTGAAAATGAAGGCTTATTGGAGAGCCTATGACTTGTGGGAAGTGGTTGAGACAGGCAGGGACCCTTAAGGGAAAATCCAACCATTGCCCAAATAAAGCAGCACAGTGAAGATCTTTCAAAAAAGTATAAAGCTCTGTCATGTATACACTCTGCAGTATCTGAAGTTATATTCACAAGGTAGACGGCTTGTGAAACTGCAAAGGATGCCTGGGACAAGCTAAAGGAGGAGTTCCAGGGAAGTGAAAGAACAAGGCAGATGCAGGTTTTAAACCTGAGGAGAGAATTCGAAGCCTTGAAGATGAAGGATACAGATACTGTCAAGGAGTTTTCTGATAAGCTCATGAAGGTGGTGAATCAAGTCAGGTTACTAGGTGAAGAACTTTCTGATGCAAGAGTTGATGCAGTATACAATTTTTGGTCTTGATGGAGATTATGATAATCTGGTTACTGCTGCTGCATATTTTGGTGCTAATCTTACCCGAACTAATGAATAGTCGTTCCATTTCTTTTCACTCCTATCCTCGTACAAGAAGGTTTCCTCGTCTTGCTCCTAAGGTAGCGAAAACAGGGTTGAACTGCCTCTTACGGTGATATGATGGAAGCGAAAAGAGGAACAGGTAGAAGAGTTGAAGGAAGAGTAAAACGGATGGAAGATCACGTACTTCTCGCACAACATCCCAAGAGACATTGCAGGCTTATATATCAAAAAGGGGTCTAAGCTAAAACACCGGGATTTTTGGCTGTTTTACCGTATTTTGGGCCTATTTTTTGGGTTTTGACCATGGAAAAAAACCGTCAACCTAATCGATTCACACGTTCCATTGAAAACTCGTTGCAGGGCAAACAAACTTCCCGAGTCTCTTCCTTTGGTCTTGTTGTTCCGTCACTACTGATATAAGACGACTTGGGCGAGGTCAAGGTTCTTCTCATTCCTTGGTTCGAACTTATTACCCCACGTGTCGAGTGAAAGTAGTGCAAAGGGAGAGTCCTACCCTATCTTTGGGGTAGGTAAGAGGGCCTCTTCGCTTGTACGGATTAAAATTACATAGGGGAAGAGTTTCAGTAGAGGGCCAAAAGGCAAGCGTTCACCCGGTAGGTTTGAAATGGCACGAACTACTCTTCATTCCAAACGAGCAACCCGGCCCCGGGAAATCAGACCTACCAAAAGAACGGGACTGGTTCGCGACTTAGTTAGATACCAATAAACGGAATTTCCTTCTTCGGAACGGATACTAAACTATTTCGTTTCATCGACTAAAAGACGAGCTAAGCAAAAAGGTTTGATTCGATAAATAGTTAAGTACATGCACAGCAATCAAACTAAAGCCGAATCAGAGTCCATTGTTCTCTTGTTTTCTTTCCTCAAAGTCAATGAATAAGTGTAGGAACTTTGCTCGATGCGCTTAATGAAAGGGAACTCCCTAATAGAAATTGTTAAAGTCTTTGTAATTCCCTAAGGAAGGGCCTCCAATCCCGAGATAGGAGGTGAAATGCCTTACACACCCAGATTAGACATACGCTTGAACTAGAATAAGACAGTCACCAGGTGAAATTACCGCCCCTACTTCTTTATTGGTCTCAAGCCACTTTCCTTTTTCAGCTACGCTTCCCCCTAACGCGATGAATGACACATACCCATTTGAAATAAGAGATTTTAGCACCTCGAGCTCAAATTCCTTGCCCTACCTTAGGTATGGTTTTGACCCGGTTCCCGAAGGGCGGTTATGAAATAAAATAAGACCCTTTTAGCTACGTGGCGCCCTATATCATAAGATATTGAGGAGGATAAACATGAGTTTATCTGCACCGTTGACCACATCTGGTAAGATGGCCACTAAGCCTATTTAAGTCTTTCTTACGCGTCCATTCATATCGTTAGTTGTTCGGGCACCTTCATGTCTGCGCCTGACAAGCTATTTAGAGTAACGAACATATGTGCTTTTATGCATCGTCGTGTTGTCAGCATATCATATCTCCTCTCTACCCGACTATAACATTTCTTTATTCTTTAGCTGTTTCAGCTAGTCGGCGTATGCGGCATGAATCTCTCTTTCACGGCCAATAATCGAATATTATGCCAGATGTGAAGCTCAATAAGATGGCTGTGTGATCTGTGATTTTCTGTTTTTGGAGGGACTCACCATTCATTGATTAAGGTGCTTTTATCCCACCAAGATAAAGTCTATTTAATATTAAAAGATTGAAGTTCGAAGAAAGGGGGAATCCAAAAGCTGATTGATGATCTTTGGTAAAATGAACTAAGGTAACCTGATTATCTCATACTACTTATATATTTGATATATTTGATAGTCTTAAAGATGTTCTTTCTTCTGTTCTTATCTACTAAATTCTTTCTCATTTCAGTCTTATGTTATTATCTCATGTACTTGCTCAATAGAACGAACAGGGGCATCACGGCTACTTTTTGGTCTTGTCTCATTCCACGAGTCCTCAAAAGGAGAGAAGAGGCAACTGCCGCAGAATGTACCACGCCCACGCCGCTTTCCTCACTTCTGTTTGTTAGTAGAGGTTCGATCTAATTGAAATATTCTATGACGGATCCACGGCTCATCGCAAGGCGGTTGCTTCATTCTCTCGCCTATATAAGTCGGCTTTGAAAAGCACTACATCCACATATTCGTATATGAACCTTAACGGCCTTCACTCTCCCGTTTGATCGAACTCTTAATTACTTTCCTTTCTCTGGTAAGAGGGGGTTTATAGCGCCCTTTCTTCAAAAATGCTTATGCTGTGCCTTGCCCACAGGCGGATACCTTAATTAAGGATCCCAAGCATTTACACAGGCGAGAACCTTACCTTTCCGGCGAGAATGAAGGAAGACTCATTTTCATGTATATGGGTTCTACTGTACTATAAACTCTAACTAGAAAGTAGAATAGAATGATCAAAGTCCGTCCTGGTGATTAGCACATTTTATTGTATAAGGATGAATGCTTTTAAGCTTTGATTGGTGCGGGAGTCCACTTTTTAGTGAGGAGGTAATGGCTAAATCCAGGGAGACAGAGCCTGTTGATCGAGATAGGGATCCAGCCCTAGAAGATAAAAATGAAGTTCAAAGCGAGTAGCCGTTCGAAAGCGAGATAGAGAGCCAGCAACAGAGGCAAAGACAAAGCAAGTTGAATCTGATGAATCAAAACAAGTTTCCCTAATTTACCGGGTATACGCACCACCAGTTTCAAAGCCATAAGCAGATTCACTCGCAGCATAGGCCAAGATTCAGAACAATTGCACTTTCTCAAGTTGATCGAGCAGGAGCAGCGATTCGAGCAGCAGTTTGATACCCTGGCTTAGGCAGAGGCACTACCAGCAGCTTCATATTCCGATCCCTAGCCCTAGCTAGCTGGGTTACCTGCGCTCGGTTCCATATCCCAATGTGGGCCACCCATTCTTGAAATAGAAAGATACAGATCCTCAATGGGTGGATGCAGCAAAACCTTCAGTAGCAGTTCGAGCAGATTCACCAGCATAGATAGCACCTCGTCCAGCGCCCCTTCGCCTTCGCCTTCGCCTTTGCCTTGATTGAAAGAAGCTAGCCGGTAGAAGCCATCCGTGAGCAAGAGAAGAAGCAACAAGGGCAGGAGTGGTTGGTCACCTAAGAAAGAAATAGAATAGATTATATTACCCCGAAACGAATATCTAATATCTACCTGACGCGCATATTTCCTGCTTTTCTGAAAGGAAGCGAACAACCACCTTTTCTTGCCCCTTTGATTGGATTGATGAAGGCATCTTCCTTAACGGAAGAAAGGATAGTGAATCTCGCACTTCCCGAGCGTAGGTACGTAGTCGCTAGAGCGAAGCTATAGGAAAGCAATAGGTACGTAAGTTACTCGACCAACGGGAGAGGACTACCTCATCGCGTTGTCTATCTCCAGGCATCTTCAACCAGCAAGATATCTGCGCCTTACCTTAATTGTACTATTGAAGTTCTTAGCCCTATCTATCAAGCCCAATCTTGGACTGTCTTTGGCTTAGAAGAGAAGGCTGATCATAGCGCCTGGTTCTATCAAACCAGCTTGTAAACTCCTTAAGCTTCTATCTTCGTGAAGGGTACGTACTGACTCATAGCTAGTTACGCTAGCGCTGAACTTTTATTGGAATTCGTGACTATTCAGAATCTGTCGAATAGGCAGGGTAAGCTTTTACCTATAGGTGGAGAAGGAAAACGAGAGATCCCAATCCAGCTAACGGAAATGAATCCCTTCAGTCAGGTAAGCTCTTCTCCCGGCTTGCCCTTCTTCAAACGGATCTGCTTAAAACGGATTAGCCCTCTTATGAGTCTTCTACATCAGTTGCATTCCGTTATTCAGTAAGAGAAAATTCCTTTTCAAGGTACGCCTGCTTTAGACCTTAAAACTGGCTCGCTCTTTACCAATTGAGGCCAAACAAAAGTAACTATCAAAGTCAAAGAGTGGACTTATCGACCATAGGAATTTAGAATCGGGAGAAGAGTGACTTACTGGTTTAAGTGGACTCCTTTCTATCAGCCAAGCTACCAAGCAAGCTAAACCTATCTTTCCCTTTCTCCTGGTTCCATTCCGGAGACCCGCTGGTCTAGCTACTGGTAATCTCACCGTATATTATAAGCGTCAAGAAGATAGTGATTTTCATGCCTATACCCTGTCCAAGAACCCTCTACACGATGCCCCTCTCTCCTAATCTCGTCTATAAGAGTAGGTTCCTCCCCGCTATGCCACTGTATAGGCCACTCGAGTTAAATTGAGTGTTGAGTGGCCGCTCCTGCTTGCTATTAAAAAGTTTAACACCTCACCTGTTAAATGGAGTACTTGGTGAAGGCGTAATCACTGAGAGACTTCCCCTCTTTTTGTCATTATACCGGCTGGGACAAAGCCTCTCTTTTTCATTCCCGTCTGATTCTACGTATGCCTATTCCCCTGATTCAGTAGTTTTCTTCACTTCAGGTTGGGTCGGCTACTCCTTGATCTGGGCATACAACATATCGATCGGTTGGAAACATAAAGGTTGGAGGAATTGAATCAAAAGTCAAAAGGAGGAGGGGCGATCATTAGATTGAGTATCCAGGAGTGGGAGCACCCCAACCAGTGAGCTATGAAGCGGCCTTCCTTCCCGACAAGGGTACATAAGAGGCTGTCACCTTGAAACGCTATTTCCATCGAATGAGTGAACGGGTGAAAGCCCTAATCCAAGCACCACTATCTCTTCAACGGGAAATGGCACCGAAAATAGAATGTCGAAGAGCTCAAGCTAAGTCGACCGAAGGGGGTGTTTTGCCTTGATCGGACCAAGCCACGTACTTTAGTGCCGAAATGCCTTCCTTTTGGGGTGGGCGAGGAGCTAAGCTGTTCAGAAAGAGTGACTGAGTTGGCTAAGACGGGTAGCCTGTGCTGTCCTCCAGAGTGATGAATTGGCTAGAGGATGTCGCTTAATATTAATAGGTGTTGGAGAGGCTCCGTCTGCCAGGTGGATCTGAACATATCGATACTGAGCAGCTACAACCAAGTTCTTCAAGTCAGGATAGCTACTACTATAGAAAGAAGTTTCTATGAGGCATCCGGCACATTGATTCTGTCCACCCGAGACCATTCCATTTCCACATTGATTTAGCCAATGCGCCCGCATGAGACATCTAAAAGAATTACCAGAATGTGACCAAAAACATCTCTTCCGGAGCAGGGCCGGATGAAATGAAATCACTGAAGTCATCCCTGGCAATCATCCAATAGTTGCTGATTCAGACCAGGAAACCTACACTAACGGAAGTATCATCGAGCATCTTTTCCTTCTAACAACCATTCCATCTATTGATGACTCATCCCTTGCCTTTTTAGGAAAGACCGTGAAAACGTCCTGAACCAGATTGACCCCGCTGAGACGGTCAAGATAGAATATTTTGGAAGAAGGTTTTTAATCCTATCTCGTATTGAAGAATTTTTGAATTGAGTATTTCCATCGAGCTGGGAATCCTTTGCATGATTGGAGATCGGATCTTCATAATCTGGAGAAGATCGTCACGCTGGGGGGGGCATGACAACATCTTTCTTTTGAGCTTTGTTTGCAACTTGGTAGTCCTACTCTGATTGAGCGATTCCGTCGCTAGCCACTGACCTTCCTCCTTCTCCTTGTAGGCTTGAAGGCCTTTCTACTTCTCTTTTTTGTATCATCCAGATTTCCCTTCCGTAGAGCGATCTGACGAAACATCTGGAAACATAGATCCAAGATCATATACAAATGACCCCAATGATGTGATGACCGGAGGCTCTTTCCATGCCTGCCGCTCTGATGGATGTAAAGTTTTTCTTAACTTTTTTCTTTTTTCCAACACTTTTCAAGTAAAGATATAAATAACCTTATATTGTTAAGTAAAGATATAAATAACCTTATATTACATAATAACATAACTAGTTTGAGAGAGGGCTTTTCTTTCACGGGAAACCTCTCTTCTTTTTTTTATCCTGATTGGTTCTGTGTCAGGTGAGTGGCGGCAGATCTTTGCCCATTTTCCTACGTGTGATCGACAAGATAAGTCCTATGCTAGAAAGAAAAAGATCTCACAAGACAAAGAGAGGATTTTAAGAGTCCGTAGGTCAAGTAAAATAAGCAAGTCAAAGAAGTGCTTTTGTATTCCATATAGCTGTATAAAGTAAGACTTTCTGTTTTTGATACACTAACGGTCGATGAGAACATTGTTGTATACGATGCATGTTCCACATGTGAATATTAGGCGTGCCGACTGGGGCAGGTATAAAAAAAGGGATTCATGGATAAGTTTCGAATTCACATTCGTGAAGCGGCAAAAAAAAAGCTTCTTAAAGCCCGGGGTCCCGGTTTTCCCAGACACAACTTTTTTATCTTTCATTGAAAAATTCACTTTCTCAGGCAAATGGCATTGTAACTTCACATCAAACTGGCCGAAAAGAATCAAACATCTCTTAACTACCTTCCCACGAGTTCAGTGAGCAATGGTGGGTATTGGTTACGAGAGAGTTTGCTTTAACACTCAATCCCCCTGCCTATGCCAATAGAATAAGAATACCAGGCTACGTAATAGAATACCTCGGTAAAAGGGGATTCGGAAGTCAAGCTAGAATTCACTCCAAGAAGAGCCCAAGACTGCGCTACTTAGTGTCACACTAACATCCTACGTAGGCAGTAATAGGCAGTGAGGATGCTTGTAAAGCAGCTCATTCTAAGAAAGATCCGCCTTTCCAACTCCAGAAAAAGAAGTCAGACCGACTTATGAGTTACAGCATTAAGTACGAAGTCAAGCTCGACAACAACAACAAGAGAATGCTTTATTCCCGGGCTTTTGGCCCTGGGTTCTTTGGTTACTGCCTTTCTTCATCTTAGGCGCGGTTGGATCCATTAATAGATTTAGGGGATTAGTACCTTTGGGGTTTTCTTATGAGTTAAGGTTGTATCCTCCATCTCATTCACAGGAGGGGATTGTAAGTCAATAGAAAAATACACTAATTCTCCGCCTTTTCTCTTACTATTGAGGAGTTTCCAGAGAGGTGAATTACCGGGTTTAGGCCTTCCTGTTAGGCTGCCTGTTTCTGAGTCAAAGGTCAGTTTGAAACTAAACTAACTAAACTAATGATCTTTCCGGGCCGGGGAATCACCCATATTATATTCATCAAGCCATTGATTCACCTCCTCCTGTGGGTTGTTCTTCACATGATGCCCAACAAAGGCAGTTAGACAGTATTGAGATAGAAGTCCGCTCCCAACTCCCACTATAGAAGAATTGGCAGAGAATAGGAGCTGGAGAGTCCAACGGTTTAGGAATTGATCAGCCTAGAGCAGATACGGTATGAACTAGTAATTCTGCAGCAGGATGATTAGGTATGAGCGAAAGAGATCTCCTTCTCTCTGCTCCAGTACGGCTTGTAACTACGTCATAGAAAGATCTCTTCCAGACGGGATATTGCAGTGAAGGCTTTTTTGGCATTTAATCCCACGGTTTTTGCCCAGGGTCGGATCTGAATCGTCAGTATCTTACCGGAGCGGTTCATCAACGGGAGGAGCGAATAGCTATAAAAAGTGCATATGAAACCCTAACACTTAGCAACGAGGATGCTAGCTCCAAGATCCCATTCTCATGACGGGAGTGCAATACCAATAAGGTGACACACAAATTCCACTCTCCATCGACGCTTCTTTTTACGTTATTTCATGCGATGGAGATGATTCTTTAGGTAGTTCACGGTGCAGAGAAGGTAAGAAGAAGACGGGGGACTAGGATGGGAACTCAATATCAATACTTCACGGCGTGTATTGAAATAGCATACTTCGAAATCCCTGGGCTACGTAATAAAATCACCGGACAGGCGTGTAACACGGAATCGAAGGAAAGTCTAACTAACTCTTCTAGGGCTACTTCGTCTGTCAGACTGACAGGTGTAGAGAATGGAATCGGAGCGGATAGGATTACCTTATTTGGCTTCTTCTCTATCACCTCTTGCTCTCTATTGGAGAGTTTGGTGCGCTAAAGCCATGACTTAGAATACGCAAGATGGGCGTGGCAGTTCAAGTCATTCTATTTGGTAAGAAGTAAGACAGAGCTCGCTTTTCGCTTCTAAGATAGACGCCCGGAAGTGGAGTCAAAGCAGCCGTTAAAAGGCTCTCTAGGATAATCACCTCCAAAACCCCAGATCTGCTTATTCCACTATCTAGCTACGTGGTAGGCTATGACTAAGCCAGAGCTTAAAACTTATTCGTCGGCCCTTAAAGCCACATTAAAGGGATTACTCGTGAAAGACCAAATAGCACTAAGAAGTCAGAGGGAGGCTAGAAAGCAAAGAAGCAAGCGGGCTCGGAGCTCCTTAGCTCTTCCTGCATCTTCAAAGGTAGGAGAGGCTGTCTAAACCCACGGAAGGAGAAGTCTTCATCCTTCTATTTCAATATTCAATACCAGCCTTACCTGAGACAGATCTTGTAGGCGCAAGGAAAGACCTGATAATCGAATCAGTTTACCTGGGCTTCGTAACCCAACTTAAACACCTCTAGTAGGCGTGAGTCAGTCTGAAAGAAAGCTCTTACCGCAGCGGAGTCAAGGTTAGCGAAGCTAGGCTTGCCCTTCTCAATCTAAGGCTGTCAACATACGTAATTTCTATTTCTCCGGGCCTGTTGGTAGTGTTTAAGAATCTCAGCGATCATAGTCAACCTTCTAACTCTTCTCATTCCTTTGAGAGGGCGCTATCTCAATAGATAAATGCTACTGTAAAAGGTTAGCGCCTCTCTATTCTATGTTATTTCCCGGGAAGCTCAGCAAAGATTGTAATTGCATTTAGTCTTAGACGGTCGGTCATGTCAACAAACAAAACTACGCACCTTCCCGAAGTGTAACACTTCACTCTTTTCCACCCCGGGGACTCCAAGTGCTGCAAGAGCCCGACATGTACGTAGTGTCTTCTTTAGAGTTACACGCGCGGAGTGAGATTATGAGTTCGAGATATTGAGTGAAACTTCCGTCCGCGGAAGAGATATTGATATTCGAATCCTGTCTGGTGAGAAGGAAGTAAGCCAGTTTTATTAGACTGTCTATCTCTTTAGACGACCTTACACGCCTAACTGGAGATGATCTTACTCTTCTCCCATAGTAGGTTGAGTGCAGGACATCGCCTGACCTAATGAATGTATTTATCGAAAGCATAAAGAAGTATCTGCAGTCTTCGACTCTCCTCTCGTTGTAGGATCATCCCTAGGCTTCTTTGCCTTTTCCTATCTCTAGCTAAGACTGGCCTTATGGTTCAATCCCTTCCGGGATCGGGGACTAAAGACCTATTTCAGCCTATTATTTAGGCTACGTGGGAAGCTACTTCGTAGTAAATGCAGTTTAAGGGGTAACACTAAAGAAAGCGGCTGCTTAGGCTAATACGCCGCCGTACAGGAGTTCATTCGTCTTTCATACCTGCATTCGACTTTAAAAGAGATATAGAATGCGTTGCCAGACCTAAAAAAAGTCTTTATTAACTTCCCTCAGCCTAAGTAAGATTAAGTAGGCGCAAAGATCATCTTATGATCTTGCTGTTGATTCCTTTCTTTGCTCTCTGGAGTTATATTGGACTTACGCAAGCCGGATAATGGGATATAGGTACTATAGATCAAAGCAACCGTAAATCAATCCTCAAATCACCCTGGGCTTAAGATCTACTGATCCCGGGAACTTATGCCGTGGAAGGGATTCAGCTACATTAGCTTCTAACTGAGCCGTAGTCCAGTATTTCAGTAGAAACCCTGTGATTAACCTCCCTTGGAAACAATGCCTATCTACTTTCCCCTGCTGCTAGCATCCAGCTTCTGATCTTTAGGCTTTTCCCCTCTCCACTCCATGGGAAGTCCGGTAGTTGGTAGGTAGTAGGCTTCTTCCTTCTTTCCTTTCTTATTTCATACTTCCTTGTGCCTGAAGAAAGGTTGGTTATAAAGTAAACTACGTAGGATATAGCTGTTGAAGCTGGGGTTTGAACAACAAGACGAAAGAGGATGCCCGCAGGCTCAGCCAATTATCTCGAATAAGTCTACTCCGGAAACTTCAATTCTTCCTTTCTTCCTAACTATTTAGTTAGTTTTCCCGACCTTCAAGGTAGTATTCTTTCTAGGATTAGTGCGTAGTTAGAGTGACCTCCGCCTTATGAGTGGATCAGCCCCCAGGAGGGAGAAGTTAGAAATCCGTCTTGACGCCTTACCGGCTATTCGCCTTTAATAAGCTACCGATTCCCTCCTGCCTTTGCTCTTGTTGTAGGCAAGGAAGTGCTCAACCAACGAGAAAGGGTTGACTTCACAGTCTTAATTACGTATGTAGAGCCGTAAAAAGCAGTCTAATTAGACTTCCTCTCTTCACAATGGCTAATCCTACCTTCCTATTTCGATTTTTGTTCAATCTCTTTCGGTGAGATACCACGGAAGGAAGAAGAGAAGTTAGAGTATCCGCAGAAAAAGAGACTTATGAAATTCAATATCCCAGGGTAATATCTTACAAATGCCAGTCCGTAGAAGTAGAAATATCGTAAGTAAGAATAGATGATTCCGATTAATCTTTTCTTGGTAGCGGCCCAGGAGATTTTTATCCCATCTATTGATCTTATAAAACCCGGGGATTGTCATCCACGTAGAAGACTTATAGTTACACGCCCTTCATCTTCAATGGTAGGCAATGCAGTATTAGGAAATTCCGCTTTCGATTGTTGTTAGACGCCTTTCCTTGAAAGAAAAGAGAGGGGCTTAAAGAGTTTCAATTCGGGGACTGAGAGTTCCCTACTTGCTGCTTTCATCAATAGGGATGAAGATTGTTGAACAACAATACCTTCTGATTTATCTCAATTGGATATATATTATTCCTTTCTCTGATACACATCTGACGGTGCCGACGAACAATATGGTGTATGCTTAGTTGGTCTCGATTTAGATTAATGTCTATTTCTATGTGCGTTGAATTTACCTCTTGCTTGAGTAATGGGAAGTGGCCACGATCCTCATAACGGAGGGCCCACGTTATGTAGAGATGAAATAAAAGAAAGAGAAGGGGCTCCCAGACTACTTAAGGGCTGGAGTGAAGAGCCACGAAAGCACCTACAGGAACTGGTTCAAAAGGGACCGAGAACTGCATCGAGGTCTGAGACGCACTTCAAAGAAAAGAGGGAGACGAGCTATGCAGGCTGCGGCCGTTCTTCAAATGTAGCGGTTGCTCGACCATTGCAAGTAAAAAAAAAATCCATCGAATCGATTATTATTATACTAAGTATGCCTGGCCAGAAGACCTATGAGCCTTACCAGAAGTGAAGCAAAGAAGAGAAATGAAAGTAGCTCTGTTAAAGGTAACTGAATGCGTATCCGGTGTTAAAGTTAGAAGAGTAACTGCTCTCGTAGTCAAGATTTATGTTATGAAAGAGACTGTCCTCTTGGTAATCAGTCATTTCAGGACAGATAAGTGCGATCAAAACATTGATAAGATGAGATCCGGAGTTTAACCGGGGCTAAAATCTGACTTATCCAATAAGCAATCAACAAGTAAGTACGTAATTGAGTCGAAAGACAATCTTCAATGTTTTCTTTTTTGAATTAGGAAAAACGCAACATCCATCCGCTCGAGATGGATAGGTCCGTTAATCCAGGCGGGAGATGTTAACTACACCATCCGCTCTTCACGCCTTCGGACGGTGAAGTGGTTTTTATGGAAATGAATGAGCTGTTCATTTTTCGACGGATTTCCAGACAAATCGAAAATCTATATTGGAAGGGCTTAAGGCAAGTCAGTAAAAAATTGTTGCTTTATTCAAGATTGATTGGCTTCTATCTATCTCCCGGATCCGGATGGGCTCGATCAAGGTTTGTTTGGTGGCTGAAACTGCCAACAGGGAAAGGTGAACCTTGCTAGCTTGCTCGAAGAGAGAGCATATTCTTCCTACAAAGAAATTCTTCATGCCCTAGAAAAGACCTAAGGAAAAGAAAGAGATTGCCCGAGGGCACAAAGCATCTTATCAACTAATAGTTCTCCAAAACAGCCTCTTTTTATCTTTCCTCATACTTTGAAAGAAAATCAAGAGAGACTTCTGCTGCTGGTTTCAAAGAGACAGCTGGAAAGAAAGCGGCTAAAACGAAACTTGCTTGCCTACTGGCTGAGAGAAGAGATTCAAAAAGGACAGCAGAATGCAGAAGGGAACTAAGATTAGATGGAAGAGGAATCCCAATGGCTGCACGAAAAGCAACTGTCAAAGTCGCCGCAATTGGCTCGCACAAGGAAGGAAAGGGGCAGAAAGACTAAAACTAGATGTCTAGAACTGCTCTTAGAAAGAGAGTCAACCGATTCGCTGCCTCACTTCTTCCACTTCTCATTAACCTAAAGGTTGAGCTTAGTGATGAGGCTGATTAGTAGTTTCCAAGGACAAGGAAAGAATAAATAGAATAATTCACCACAGTCAAACAAAAAACAGTGGAAGAATATATTAAGCATCTCTTGAATTGCAACGAAAAAGACCGAGAAAATGTAAACTTATTAAGTAAAGATCTAAATAACCTTTCGCGAATGCCTCTCCATTCATTAAGGCCTATCGTGAATATTGAAACGAATGTAAAGTCAAGTCTTATATGCCTTCCTCTACTAAATCTCTCAAAAAAATGGTTACATACCTCCTGCATGTACTTACTTCTTCATTTCCCTCCCCACCTACTTCCTGGTGGCTACCATCTCCCATCTCGCTGACGAAGATAAAGGGGGAATAATACAATACCTGGGACTATCAAACAAAGGTCCCACAGCGCCGACAACAGCCTAACCGGAATTCTATCGTGCCATTTTATCCTTTCCGGGTGGGCAAACAACTAATGTATTGATCAGGACTAAAACAAAACTAATTACATTGGCATGATCGTTGCTTAAAACGCTGTTTCCTTGTTATCATGTACACGTACCCTTAAGTTTGAAAAGCTGTTTCCTTTCCCGTCGGTCAAGCTCTACTTTGTAACCTCGCTTATCAGTTTGCCGTAGAATCCATAGCTATGGGTCAATCCTGTAGCAGGAAATCCGATAGGGTTTATCACTTCCTGAAGTGAGCTATTTACTATTGTAGTTTCTCTCTACTGGTGAGCTACTTAGACGAAAGGTAAGAAAGAAAGTAACTAACCGAAAGGAGTATACCCCTCTCCTTTATGGCTTGCCCGCGCTGATTGGCTTGCTTTGCTGAAGAATGGAGTTGGTGGACAGAAAAAATCCCAACCTGGACAGAGCGAAAAGAAAGAGCAGAGATTGATTCAATCCAATAGCTTTGGACAGAGACAGCCGGAGCAACTGGTCGAGATGGGAAACTTTTTCGGTCTCAACAACATCTCCCAATCCCTTTTCCCGTTGGTAAAAACAAGTACTAGCGGGCTCTCCTATCCCAGGATCGTAACCCCATGCTAGCGATCTACGGTCCCTCTCCCGATGGTCGAGTTCTACTCCGTCACCTTGAAAGAAGAGTTTCACTTCGTTCGTAACACCTAGCTTAAACCGCCGGGAAGTCTGATATTGATTTCAGGTCGAGGAAGAGGTCTAGCAGGTTATGAAATAGCTCGACTGAAAGGAGAGGGATTGAAGCGTGGGAGTTAGATTTGCTTCAATCACAGAGTCTGCCTTTGATTTATTGGCTTGCCAGCTGTTTCCGCGAAAGTGAGGGTGGCCGCGCATGCTTAGTGGTCGCTTAGCAGTTCCGATCCCTCTTCCCTCATCCCTAAGAACCATGGGCCTTCTCCGATCCCTAATGGTTGAGCACTAGATTCGTCGACGACTAGACAAAGAAAGGGAAAATCACCCTTATCAGCGAACAGAGCCGAAAGTGGAGCAAGAGGATCCGAAGTTTACCTCGTTATTACCGCAGTACGAGGGAAGAAAAAAAGCGAGTACTCAACACATATTGGAAGTTCAGCTTGGACTCGACATATTGGAGAGGGATTAAGGGAAAGGAGTCACCCCTCACTCATGTCACTGCAATCGGAATATCAGGCTTTCAAAACATATATGCTGGTCTCAGATTATCTGTGCTACTACGTCACTTTTGAACTATTTTTAGCTTAAAAGATCGATCGAGAACCGCTTCTCAATCTGACAGTTCGAGCCTAATCCTGCTGGCCCTTTCTTCAGTTGAGCTCACCTCTTTAGCCCAAACTCTTTATACGTCGAAAAGTGCTACAAGTTCAGTGTCAAATGAAAACCAGAAAGAAAAGGCAAAAACTTAGCCATCGAAAACTGATGTAAGTGCATATCTCGACAACGAAAGTGCATGCTCTTTGACCCTCTGCCCTATTTTAATGTTGAGTAAACTCCATTCCCTCTCCCTTCGGGAGAGTACTACCGCAGCCTTCCCTCTCCCTTCGGTCGAGCCTACTTCGTAACCTAACCCCACTGCCCTGCCACCAACCACTGATGTTAGTCGAAGGTAGCCAAGTGCCGATAGCCTTACTTCTCACTCTTTTTTACGTTGAAAAGCGCCGTAAGTACAATGTCAACAAGGAAAGCGAAAGGACTTTTCTAATCAAGCATGCCCTTCCCGTTCCCCTTGACTTACTGAGGGAGGGTTGGGGCTCGCTTCCTTCTAATCTTTAGGGCTTGACTTACTGAACTTACCGCCTTCTCGTAACTCGCTACGCCACGAGTTTCCCTTGAGGAGAGATTTCTCTTTGCTTTTATCGACCAAGCCAAGCCGAAAGACAGATCTCATCACAGCACTTGCTTTCCCTAAACTATCTATCCTTAGAAGTAGGGCGAAAAGAGGGAATTCTCTAATCCTTTTGCCTTACAACAAACAAGCTTGCTTAACGCACTAGCCCGACTTCAAAGTCAAAGTAAAAGCTCTTAGTTGTTCAAAACCAAAAGACAAAGTGCATCGCTCTCACGCTCGTCAGTAAAGTCAATTATTCGCCTTTTCTATTTTAGAAACGAGTGTTGTGTACTAATAGCCTTGCTTACCGTAAGCAGAAAGAAAGAACGGTTCTATTTATTTATCCATAAGGGCTGGAGCGCCTTTCGAACGGTCTAAGTTACGACTTCGCTTCCGAAAAGATAGATTTTACTCAGATTCACCAGCATCCACTACCGGAAGGAATTGCCTCACTTACCGCCTGCTCTTATTTCCATCGATATGCCCGGAAACGGAAACAAGAACTTTCTTTCTCTCATACCCTTTACCTTAAGTTAAGCCTGACAAAGATAGAATGTTTCACTTGCCCTACCGCTTCATTGCCCGTAAAGACTCTATCTCTACAGCCGCTTTTTTGAGTAGAAGTCGGCCAGTCCGTAATCATAGAGAAGCTAAGCTTTCAGTAGTCTTTACCTTTACAAATTTATACGCGTCAGTGAGAAAAGGTCAGCATATAGACATTATCTTGATGGAAATTCCAACTGAGATGATTAATAATGACGCTCGGGCTTCCTTAGTTTTCTTATTTAGTTATATATACGTAAAACGAAATGTACAAGTCACATCCGAAGTTCGGAGATAGTCTATAGCAGGAGATAAAGAGAATAACTTGACCTTTGGATATAGCTTTCTGGGAAAGCCAAGGTTTTATCAAAAAAAAGAAACTATGTGCTAACGAAAATCGCTTTTCGAAAGCTGGAAGCTAGGAATCCTAGTAGTTATAGGTCTCCGTTTTCTTCAGGTAAAGTCTCCGAATATAGCTGTTACTGATAAGGTAGAAAAGCAAGGTTAGTTGTCGGTTTGGTAGTACATCGGAAGGTAGCAGAACGAAGTATAGCGAATGCAATAGTCCCACCATCGTTTTTTAGAGACTGAAACAGGTCGAGAGCCAGACAGCCTAACGAGCGAGTGTAGTTGCTTCAAAGCGGGATATGAAAAGGAACCGCTACTAGGATAGTAAGGACTGTCCTCACTGAACCTGAAAAGATATTAAATCCGGGAAGTGAAAAAATGTTTTTTTCCAAGGCGGTTGCCCAAGACGTGATGAAGGGGTCTCGGGAAGGAATTTAGCGAACAAGCTTAAGCTTTTGAAATCGAAGTCATGTCACTATTTTCTTTTCTTGATTATGAACCCTAGGAAAGAGAATCCGATAAGGCAAACAGGGCCGGGATAGAATTGAACTCAACCGGATGGGAACTTGCTTGCTTTAAAGAGGATTGTATTCCCTCAATCCTCTGTACCAGCCTTTCCTGATTCAATTCATGTGCACTGCTATCCCATTGCCCTAAGAGCAAAGATCGACGGGGAACCTCGGGGGGAGCTTATCTACATCCCCTTTTTTAGGAAGTGAGTTCGAGTTCAAGGGGACTGAGTACCTTTCATATTCCCTTTGTCTATCGCTTGTAAAGCATCCTTAAAGCATCGACGGTACTTCTCTAAGCGCCGGTTAAGCACCTCCCTCACAGTGTGCATGAGATTCCACTTATTCTATGTCATTTTCAGCCTTTGGTAGTTCTTCCTACAGCAGTTCTGTTCTTGGTCTGATAGTGAAGTTAACGCTTTCTAATCGACTTTCTCTCTTGTACATATCTTCCTTCCCTTTCCTTCCTCGTCCTGTGACGGATTTGCTCCCTCTTTCAGTAAGTCTTCTTCTTTAGTAAGAAGAGTACTGCCTAAAGCAATGTGAGTTAAAGTGTCTATATGGGAACCGGCCGTAAACTCCTTGTCTGGTGTAGATCCCCTTCCTTATGAATCAGTTCCCCGGGTACAAGGAATGAGTGCTCCTAATGTCTTTTCTCTGTTTCGGTGTAGATCGTCTCTTTGTCTATGGAGACCTTTTTCAAGTCGTCCATTTTCTTCGGTATGGATTCAAAGTCATCCCTCCCGCAGGTGCAGGGAGTCCTGCTTGTGCTCTTTCTTTTTGGTCCGGGCCAGGCACTCCATATGTGTTTCGGTATTGATCTGAGCACTCGCGTAACTACTAATAAAGCTCGAGGGACCTTTCTTTCTGAGTTATTGGCTACCGGTCTTACTTCTCTTGGTCAGGTCTAAAGGTATAAGGGGAGGACCGTTTCTTACTCTTAAACTCCCGTTCTCCCTTTTTCTATCGAAAGAGAGTGAGTGCAATAAGGGGTCGTGAGCTAGAAATGAATCAGACATCGGTCGTTCCAGCGGTAAGAGTCCTTCGGATGTTGAATGGTCTGGTCAACTCGTTCCGTTCCTGTGTAGAAAGGAAGTAAGCCTTTTGTATCTTCTATTGATTAACGAACTGGGAATCTGAGCTCGCTCTTCCTTTGCTTTGGATCTTCGGTAACAGGAGCATCCATAAGAAAGCGAGGTCTCTCCTGCAGCTTTGTCTTTTTTTCCACATACTAAGGGCCCCTCTCTTTTTCCTTATCGCCTTAGCGGGAAAATCGGCATTTCTCAAACTATTATATAGAAGAGAGTTCCCATAATATTCAGGAAGGACGAAAGCCTTTATCTTTGGGGACCTATGTGTGCTACAGTAATGTATGGCGCTCACTCATGAAAGGCTGAAGCCTGTCTCCTTCTATAGTTCGTCTGTAAGGCTTCATTCAGAAATGAAAGGGGCGCCTTTTCTGGGCGTAACCCCTGATTAATTGAAAGGTATTCCAGAGCGTCTCTTTCCTTGTATATCTTCGTAACCCATCATCTGGTCTTCGATGGCTCAAAGCGGGGTCTTGCGACCATGCCTTCCCGCTCCTTTTTCTGGTCGTTTTGGCCCGCATAGTCTTTCACCCGGGCGCAACCCTTCTTCTTTCCGAACTAAAAGGGGAGCGTTGGTTTGCTGTGTGGGTGGTAGGTTTTCCTGAATTAGGCGTCAGTCTTTCTCATGTTCGAGGTCTCGGTCGTTCCTTGGCTAAGTCTGAAAGTCGGTCCTACCATTCTTCCATCTCCGTGTCCCGCGTAAGAGAAGGAAGGGTCGTCTCTCTCCTTGTGAGAATTCGTATAGGCTATTCAAGACCTTGTGCTGAAGTGGCGTAACTGGCTCATGGAGTCTTTTTTCTTTATCTTTAGTAAATCGTCTTCTTCGGTCATAGTAGGGCTAAGCCCAGAGGCTTCAACTGCAAGGCATCCCTAAGATTCTAGTTCTAATTAGAAAGGCATATATTTCCATGTAAGTTGTATGCTATCCAGTTGGAGTGGCCTACCTCCAAGGTAGGGATATGCTGGAAATGGAACTACATAGGTTGTGGGAATTGGATCAATTTGAACTGATCCAAATCAAAAGCAAAGTACCCCTCACCTCACGTATTGGCTCTCCTTCTTATACTTGAAGTCTAATCCTCATTCTCAGCATCAAGGGGCTCTCGACTATAAGTATAAGATAGTGGCTAGTAGTCGATTCATCGCCGAAGCTGCATTAGTACAAGCCTGCCCCTACCATCCGAACTTGTTGAATCAGCATCGTAATCAGCTGACTAAATCAGTGGTGGATCTATTCCCCTTACTCGTTATTCCTTTCATTTTTACTTGTTGATAACCGAAGCTGCTTCCGAAAGCCGCCTTGGAGTGGATAAAAAGAAAAGCCTGCCTTGCGCCCCGTTCCTCCCGAAAGGTCAGTTCAAGCACACAGCCTGAACTACGACTTTAAGCTATCAATTCCATTCGATCTCCAGAACTGTCACCTACGAACAGCCTTATTCATTGACACTGATACAGTGAACTACTTGAAGCGGTACGATAATAAGGCTTCCGTCACCTCTGATTGCTAGGGCTAGTTCTGTGATGTTGTTTTCTTTGTATCGTATCTTGCCCCCGTTCCCCGGGCCTACTGCCAGTAGACGCCTTCCCCTCCGTTTGATAGTTCCGTTCTGTCTGCTGCCCCCGTTTGCGTAGTTGCTTGTTTCATCTTTCTTGATGAGATAATGAAATTCATGGTTATTCTTATCAAGCAGAATCTCTCTCCTGTCTTCCTTCTAGCTTCTCCTTTGGTTAGTATTAGTATAAGTCCCTTCTTTAGCAGAGCTTATCTTCTAGTCTTTGGAACGACTTTCACTACAGAAATTAAAAAGCTTGGTCAAAGTAGACTGCTTTATTCGACTAGATATTGAAACTTGACTGGTATAACAACTTGAGCATTGAATTTCCCCGTAGAGGGCGAAGAAGACTTGACCTTAACGGTGCGTGCGGACCACTGCTCTCCTCCTCGATATCAGAGTAAGCAATCTTTTCGAATCCTCTCTTTCTAGCCTATGACTCTCCTCTACCCTAAGCATTGTGACTCCTACTTGGCATATAAATAAGCTATTTTGACTGTAAGACAAAAGAACGACTTCTACATCTATTTACTTTAACTTTAAGAGTCGACCATTTATTTAATATGGTTGAAGCATGCTTCCCATAAGAGTAAAATATGATCAATAGATAGAGTGAGTCCCGTTCAAAGATTATTCAAAGATTAATAGTAGGCAGTTTAATTTCATGCATTAGGCATAGGGTCTGGTTATTCCTAACATTTCCATTTTACTAAGTTTCTATATCTCTTTGGCCATTGAAAGAGCCTCAAATAGGGTTTAGGAAGTCTGGCTTGCAGAATAAGGTTGAAAGGTTCAACGCGGATCGCATCATACCAGGTAACCCTGATTGAGTACTTTCTTAATCCCTTATCTGCTTTTCTTTTTATAAAGCACAAATGAAATCCCCGTTCACTCTGTAGTTGAATACTACTTTCTCTTGACTAGTGGGATAAGTTTCATGCTTGCTATTCCTAGTGCTCTTACTTCCCTCTCTTTGGTCTACCCCGGTTAAGGACTTATTGGAAGTATGGATTGTTGCATTCATTAAAGCGTAGTCTTTTCAAGCTTGATAGTTATCCCTCTATACTATAAACTATAGGTATAGGAAGGACTAGCTTTCTTTCAAGTAAGAAAGGAGCAAATCCTTCTCACAGTCTATACTTTTATTTCATTATTCTTTTAAAATACAATAAAAATTAATAAGTAAAAAAAGTGCTATTGTAGGAGTGGGGTTCAGTAATAAGCTTCAACCTGCTCTTACTCTTATACTTCCATGTGGACCTTTATTATCTTATCCTAGGTAAGATACTTATGTATCCAGCCAATGATATTGAATCTTCCAGCCATCCAGAATGAGAGTTTATAGCCATTTCTAGTTCTTATGCCTGAGATAAAAATTACCATACATAAATAAAGTAAAGCCGTAAAGTTGGAAAGATCTTTCATCTCCCAAGTAAAGCAGTCAGTTACTTGAAGTTCCTCTCCTTTCTCCCGAAGTAAATAGAAATATAAGGCGAGTAACTCCGTTCTTTTCCTTCTTTCTACCGATGTTAAATCATGACTATTCATGGGGATAAAGGGAAGAGAATGGAATAGTGATTACCAAGTTATCCTAGGTAGTGAAGAATGTCTCTCTGTGATTGGCTCTGCTCCCCGATTTGGATCTGCTGTTGGAACCAAGTGAATCGCTTTTGTGGTTTCAATGTTGCTAGCCCCAATGCTGCTCGCTTTTATTCCGGTGGACCAATGGGTTTCCGCACCGGCCTCAGATCTCGACCCGGGTGATAAACTTCCTTCTATGTATGCCTTTGTGGGTGATGCTCATGATCCTACAGCTCGTATAGTATAGAAAGAGTGTCAATAGCAGAGGCTGGTAGCATAAAGGTCCAACCAATGAATGCTCTTATTTATTCCTCTTCTCCATAGGGGAATCGATGAGAGATGCGAACAAAGGCTGCGTAGGCACGAGTATCAAAGCTTCAGTCCCAGCGTAAACGCCTCTTATGGTTTCGATACTAGTACCAGCTGCTTCCCTACCACCACCTCGCCCAAGATCTATTCCGGTTTCAGTCGAAGAACCACCGGGCCCATTATTGACCCAGTGACCGGGGTAGAGCTAGTTGGAGAGACATTACCTAGCCTTTGTCCGAAAAAGTGGTGGGACAACCACCGGAAGCAGAGGAAGCTAACCGAGTTGACTAAGAATCAGTCGTTTACCTCGACTTTGAACCCCAAAATCTGCCTGTCTACCTCTATGAGGTAAAGCCAGGAGCAGTAAGTTCACCCCCAACAAAGCTATACTCCTTCTCCGCCAGTTCGAGTTACCATTGTTGATCCATCAGCTTCTGAGCTAGCAGAGTCAAATTCAAAAGGTTAAAAAACTCCCCCTTTGACTCAGGAGGGCGTTCCGGGGCCAACCTCAGCACCTCCATTTCCGGTAACCATTCCTGCCATCCACTCTGCCATGAGAGTTTTTATGTTCGTCTATGTGATCCTCCTCTGGTCGTTGCAGTTTTCTCTTCGGTTCCCGACGGTTCCCTTACGTAATAGGGCTCACCCGTCACGGCTCTTCCCTCTTCTTCGCCCTCTGCGCTCTTGTGTCCATAATAACGGCTCAATTCTTAAACGTTCAAGTTTGTGGGACGTTCCAAACCTTACTAAAAAAGCTAATAAGGGGCAGTTCTACCTTGGTTGCTAAGCATTGTCGTTGTATTTCTCCAGAATCCTACATGGAAAAATCCTTCGCTGCCGCAATTGACCGCCTCTCTCTGCCTTAGGCTAGCCATGTTCCATTAAAGCCGTTTAGGGTCAGCCATGTCAAGACGAGACATCACCATTCCTGGATTCGGGGTTTCAGCTGCTTTTCTCTGTTCTAAAGCAATGGACTTTCAAGCTATTTTCCTTCCTAAATAAAATTGGTTAGCACCATCACTCCTTTCCAACTCACTGAACTAAGTAAGCTTTATTTTAAGCGACTCATTCATTTCCGGAAGGGGAACGGAACATCTTACGAAATGAAATGAGAGTAGCCTTCTTTTTTATCTTCTTCTGGCGAGATCGAATGGATGAATCTTCCTTCGCCCGAATAGAAGGTGACTTCCCTTGTGAGGTTCAAGTACGTAATATGCTTTCCGTTGTGCTTAAGTAAATGAGTGGATCTGGGAGACTAAGGCGGGTCAGCTCAGTTAGATGCTGTGGACGAAAGGCTTTCACTTGCCTATCGGCGGCTCGGGGAAGAAGAAGTCTTGCAGCAGCGGTAGCATATGTAGGAGGTTTGGAAGAAAGTATGAACGGGGTTTGCCCCCCCTATTTGGGAACCTTCTAATCCCGATTCTGCCTTTGGAGCTATAGCTATCTTCAAATGTCATTTTTTTCCTTTTCTTACTGATTTCGGCTCGCTACCTATAGAAGCCTGGTGTCTTGGCAGCATCGTTACCAGATCTTTTTATATTATATAAGGGGAATTTGCTTGAAGAGAAAGAAAGGCTGCCGGCTCGTAAACTCGCTCCTAGGTCTCTATAAAAGGGCAATGAAGAAGAGAAAGAATCTTAAGCCGTACATAGCGATTGGCGAACCACAACTCGTGCTTCAAGCTTTTCCCTTTTCCCTATTGAGCTGGAATCCCTCAGCAGGTCTTCTGCCCTTCCTTTCCCGTTCATCTTTAGATGCAATGCAGCACCTTACCTCTTCCTTAGCACGTCTTTTTCTTCAAGGATTTGCTTGGTCTATCGATGTAGACTACTTAGAGCCTAAGTAAGTAGGAGATTCCCCCTTTCTTTGTCTTAGTTTGAGTACATAGTTATTTGCCTTGTTTGCTAAACAAGAATGCTAGCAAGCACCCTATCCCATGGGATAGGAAATTGTTGAATCCACCATAGGGGGAAAAGCTATTCATCCTCTTTCTGCCCCGGCTTGGGACTCACCTCCTCCTTCATAATTTCCTACTCGACCAGTAGTGAAAAATCTCTCTTTTGTCATCTTCTCACGCTTCGAGTGAGTCAATGCGCTTAAGCGAACTAGGTCAGTCGTTCAATCTTTGCATCTGGGGCATGTCAATATAGAGAGAATTGGAAAGGCCGAAAATTTTCCGGTGGTGGAAATCTCTCCAAAGGGTCCTATTCGAGAATGTCTATCCTATCTAGCGGACCTCCTGCTAAGCCAAGCCATAGCGCGACATAAGAAGATCAGGACGTGTACATATAGCTTTCATTGATTCTCACCGGTTCTATTTATGCAAGCTCCATGGCGAAAGGAAATGTTGGAGATGCTTAGGAAAATCTAGTTTAGGCCTTTTCGGGAAAGCCAGGGCCTGGGCGAGAGAAAAAGTATTTGCAAGCGAACCAGTAATGCCACGGGGTTTAGAGTTCTTAGATGAAGCCTATGTTAAACCCACTGGGAAAAAGAAGAGAACTGACCTGAGTTTCCTGGTGGGGAAGGGATACCGGTCTTCAACGGCATAACCTTACCTTAAGCTTCACCGACTGCTTTATATGAAAGAATGCCAGATAAGGTTTTCTCAAGTTTTCCTCAAAAAGACAGCTTTAGAGCACAAGTCTTTTTCATAATAGGCGAGCAATTACGCACATGGTTTAGCAGTTTACTAGGGTCTGGGGTCTTCTTCTTCTCCAAGACCTGATGCCTTATCTGCTTATTGAGCTTAGAACTTCTTTCACACTATTGCGTGAAGCATTTCTTTGGTCTCCCACAGCTATCTATGCTAGCTTGAAAGGTATGGCTACTTTCTCGGTTCCTGCTGAATGAAACTCCTTCGCCAACCCACCCAACTGACCTTCCCAGAAAAAGGCTTTCATACTCTGTTGAATCTTCTGTTTGTGTTCTTGCGCCTGCTTGCCCTTTTCCAATCCTATACCTTCTGACCCGTCCCTGGGTCCACTCTCTAGTGGATCATCTTCTTATCATAGCGAGTACTTTCTCTAAGGAGACTAATGGCGCTCCAATTTCCTTTCCTCCGCTAGCAGATAGAGCTCACCTCGCGTAAGGTGGGCGTCTTCGCCTTGATTCTATAGTTTATTAGAACCAAATCTTGAGATGAGATTGGCATAGAAAATTCCCTCAACTGGCTTAGGACTAGTTATCCCCGCGAACGCTAACCCAGACGCTTATTGCACTTCTTTTTTGCATTGAGTTCGGAAAGTCCTCCTCCGTAACCATTGAAGAGCTGGCAAAGCCGGCTTGGAAAAGGAGAGCGCGGGCGGGAACTTCTTCCAGTTAGGTTGCTAGCCAAGGCGGAGAAAGGAGCTAGTTGGTTGGCGCTAAGGTGGGCTAAGGAGGGGTGAAAGCGAGGTTGAATGCTCTAAGCTGAGTTTAAGGGCTGACCTCCAAAAAGTACTTCTTTATCTTTCTTCGTTGATTGATTTCAGTTGCTCTCCTATCGTTTCTTGTCTTTAGGCGCATTTCCTGCATTGCCATTTCAATGTGTACCCTCTATCCCGGCAAAAGGACTGATTTTGTTCTTCCTTCAGTGAGCGAAGTAGCTCGCCTTTGTGATGGTGCCCGATCGATGTCAAAGCTCTTCCTTGTGTAGGCCCATCCCCGTCTCGTGTGAGTAAGGTGTCCTGCTTTTGATTTTATTGGAGTAAGCGCAGGAGCAGCAGTCGATTCTTCTGCGGAAATGCTTTTTTTTATTTGGTACGTGGTGGAGTCTTGCTTCCGGCGCCCTTCTATCCGGATATCTTTTTTTTTTAGTAAATTAGGCCGCTCGGAGCCTTGCCCTTTCGTCAAATTCGGACTTCCTCAATGTCTTTGTCCTAATAGTTGCGATATCCTATATTTGAAAAGTCTCCCTAGCTTGAACTTCGATCCGTTCAAAATCCAGCCCCATAACAGAATCAGGCTATATCCTTTTCTATTATGCTAGGGGCAGTCTTGCTAAGTCTAGCACTCTCAGAAAAAGTTTATGGCTTGTTAGTTAGTTAGACTGAGGGCAAGTTCCACTGCCTAATTTTTATCTTTGACTGACGACTGCGACTTGGTATTTCCATTGGTGTGATTTAGTAGGGCTTTTATTTGGAATTGAAGCAGGGCCTCCACCAAAAGGCTCTGACCTGACTGAAACTGCTACTTCTCATCCTAGCCTAGCTACGAGCTTGACTCTATTATGATCTTTCTAGCAAGATCAGATGAAGAGCGTATTCCCACCCGAGGGAAACTGAGCCAGAAGACAAAAGAGCTTTCTTTATCGTATGGATAATATTAAGCAACTGAAGACATCACATCGTTCCTCCAAGACTATGCTACCATTCACTTAGCATGCTAGCACGCCTAGCAACTGTCTTTCGAAAAGACTAATCAGCCTTTCCTCGTCCCCTAGGAAAGATAATTTCCATTCCCCGGTCAAATCAAAGTACTACTGACTTTGCAGCATATGAAATAGCTGCCCTTATACCTCCAACATCAATAGCAGCGGAAAAGATCACAGTAGCTGAAACCAAGGGTTAACCGTCGACTCAAGCAAGAACAGCTGATGAAAGAAGTAAGGAGTCGTGAACAGGACAAGCTAAGACCGGTTATGCCGAGAGGACCGGATTCTCGCCATCTCAGAAGGTCAGGTCAGAGGGCAAGCAAGTTTCTTCCTATTATCTTGGGTACGAAACTACGACTACGCTATGAAAAGCATCTCTCTCTTATTCTATTCAATAAGGCTAGCTCCTCATATCTTTCCCTCTAGGCTGCCTCTTCAACTTGGGCTTTTCAAAGTAAATTCTTAAACAAAGACATTGTTGTGGCATAGCGATCCCCGCTGAGGTGATGATTTTGACCTAATTCTCGATATTGCACTACAAGACAAAGACCTCTTTTTGAGACGAAACCCCTTCCTCAAGGTTTGCAAACCAGAAGGGGACCGGGGCTTGTGGTTGTAGGAAGAGAAGTGTCACCCACAAATTTGATCTCTCCCACAGAGAGGCCAGTGAAAAGCATTTGTAAATGTAAAGCAAAACTAATCCCAAAGAAGAGTCTTCCTGAGCAGCCCATCTTTTGTCAAAGTCAAAAGAAAGATAGGGCTCGACCTCGATTCAAAATTGTTCTATTAGATACTGGCTCTTTTTCCTTGACATTGGCTGCATGCCCTTGAATTCAGTATTCAGATTAAGCAATCAATTCTTCGTCTTTTGGTTTTGAATTCCGCTCAATTATAGAGTGGAAGTAGGCAAATAGGAAAGGTATTATAAGAAGCCACAGGACAGGATCACCGGAGAGTACCATTGGCAAATCATACACATAGCTGGGCAGTACCCTTGACTTTACCAGATAAAGCCCATCCAAATACCAGACCTATTGTGACACCGGATACTTGTTGAGTTTTGCCCGCCCCTTTTCTTATAAGATGAAGGATCAGAGTCAGCCTTAACTAAAGAGTAAGTGCGAACGGCACTTTTCTTTCTTGACTTTCCTTCTTTCAAGTCGTGTTCCTGCGGTTGAGGATGAAGAAGGGGCAAACCTCATCGCTATCAGAGCCGAGGAAAAAGATCTTCCTTTGACTTTGAGGTCTTTGATGAATTTATGAAATTCAATAGATTAGCTTGAAAGCTTTCCTCCCTAGGACTAGAATAGGGAGCGATGCTGACCTTCTTCTTGAAGGTCAGAGTGATGCCCGAAGGTTTGATTATGGATGGATAAAGAAGCTCCGCCCTCTAATCTAATAGGACTGAGTACCAGATATCCCCCTACAAAGATCAGACCTTCTTGAAAGGGACAGTGCCCACTGAGAAGACCGAAAATATATTGAGCGGGCACAACTTCCGAGAAAGGAACCTCAAACAGGGAAAATTCCATCTATGGTCGCTGGGCCGGGTTCTGATACCGCTTGGTACTTGGATTCAACATGACGAAGATTCCGAGCCTGTAATCTCCTTCTTATACCAAGCCTTTCTTTTGGTAGCTACCGATTACTTCACCAAATGTTAAGTATTGATATAAATAACCTTAACTTATTCAGTTAAGATATAAATAACCTTTTCTTCTCTGATAAGATTTAACAAGTCATTCTTCACTTCTGCGATTTAGGAATCTGCCTTCTAAAAAGTTATAGGCTTATTCTAAATGCTCGGTAGGGTCATTGCCCTCTCTCACGAATTGGATTGGAACCAGTATTTCCTTTTAGTGGATCGTTAGGGAATGGAACAATAATAAATTCCTAAATTTCTTTATGCTAAACCCCAATGGGGAAGGGGAAGATCCTTCCAAGCCCTACCTAGTAAATTAAACACACCTGACTTTCTAAGAAAAAGATACTGATTCTGTACTGAGAACTAGAACATTAATGCTACAAAGACGTAAACTTTACCCTACTACGGATACTATTTTCTTTTCTAAGCAAAGAGGATCAAAAGGGGAATTTGGTTTCAATATACCTCTGATCACTTTTTATTTTAAGGTTCCCCACAATCACACGGACTTGGAACATGATGCTCACTACAAATCTGATCAACAAATCTTTCTCTAAAGACCTTAACAACTAACCCTAAATCTGTGTAGAAAATCCGGCTTTCGATCCATATTTCTCGTTACTTTCTTTCTCGTTACTTTGACTGCTCAGGGGATGGGGACTTTCTTACAGCCTTGCTTCCCATTGTAATTGCCTTCCTAAAGAAATATCAAAATATGGAACCAACCGAGAGGCTAAAGCTCGGACATTCTTATCGATCGTGGCTCCACGTGATGAAAATCTTGCCTCGCTAGACCGAGCTGAGAAGTCTTTCTTTATTTCAAGTTTAGGCTTTTTCACTTGGTGATCCCGACACCCGCTCCAGTTCCTCACACTCAAAGCAGTATGCCCAGTTAAAGGCTAATCCCTACTAGCCCTATGGTCCATTTAGTATTCACGTGGGCAAAGCCACCGCACCGCCTTGAAAAGGGCAAGCGCTCCGTCCCTGCTGCTCTCATTGCTGCGTCGAAAGGGGTAGGGAAGGTTGAAAGTTAAGCCGAAGGAAAGAATCCGAGGGGAAGAGCCAGTGATGGCCTACTGTCCTTTATCTCTACACCGAACCGAACCTTAGGCTTACTTCACTACCTTTCCATCCTCATTGACCGAGTAGTTGGACAAAGAACAAAGGAAGGGGACCAATCTCACCAATGGGGAGAAGACTTGCTGTCATCCCAGAAAGTGATCAAGGAGCGGAACAGAGCATTCAAGATCGAAAGCAGTTGATGATCGCTTCCCATGACGTGACAGGCTATCGAATTCAAAGATAGATTGATTGGAAGATCGAAACTTCCATAGCCTGAACTGATCAAGTCTGATCCTCTGGAATACAGTCCATCGCCCCTCAAGGCGGAATAAGCACTTTCGGAACCTAGAAAAAAGCATCCTATTTTGGCTTCTTTCAAAGGCCAATAGAAAAGCTATAGCGACTTCGTTCCTGAAGGAGCGGAGCCTTTAAATCAAGAACTCCTCATTAGGAATAAGAACTTAACTGCATATTTTCATAAGATAAGATGAAGAAGGAATCCGTCAATCACTTCATTCAAGCTTTGGAATTCCCCTATCACTCTAATGAGACATTAGGAAGATAGAAGGACCTTGGTCACGCTACCATAGGTGATGGTATTATGACTGTTAAGGGTCAATTTGGAGCTTTTTCCTGGTCGACCTGGTGGGTCTTCGAGTGGTGCAAAGAAAACTCCTCGATCGGGTGATCTTTCTGTTGCCACCCCTATTTGTTAACGAAATGGGCTATGTCACTCAATATGAATGATCTAGAAATGGGGAGCCGGTGGAAGCCTTTGGGTTATTTATATCCACGGATTGATGTTTTTTCCGAGAGCTTGTCAACTGAATCCATGAGCAAGACCTCTGCTTTTATCTTAATAGGTTAGATAAGCTGCTCACTAAGGTTGGTCCTCCCCAGATAGCCTTAGCTTGGATCCGGACTCCACTCGTGGATTGGAAGAGGCTGCTACCTCCAAAGGACGAAATTAGTACACTTCGTTAAGTCACTTCGGCGTGTACATAACCCCTTCTTGCTGCTCTCGCAGCTCTTGCTCCAATTAGTCGAAGACTTTGGTTTTTATATAAAGGAGAGGCTCGAATCAATAGTTTCCTATTTATCCATTTGAGGGAATTTCGCTCCAAACCAAAGACGACTTGCTTTGCTGCATTTCTTTGGAATGGAAGACATAAGGGGGGGTGGCGCACACCAGTAGCTCATTACTTCCTTAATAGCCGCCTTAGCACTCCAATCCCAAGAACTTAGACTCCGGAGGCTTATGGGGCTGTTTATGGATAGTAAACTAATCTATATAGGTATAATGATAGTCCTGACCATTTGAAATTTGAAATATGAAAGAATCCTTCCTGCGCTTGCCGTCTTTCTATCCTGTCGCTTTCTTGTCTAGCTCGCTTGACTCCTTTGATCCGGAGAAAAAGGGTGACGCTTTAATAAAAATTATACTAGATGCGCTTACGACTTGTATGACAAGGAATGAAGGGTATCCTACTTATTACCGGGGGGCCACTCAGTGATAGCACGGACCTTAATTTAATCCATTATTAATATATTAATAGGGGGCGTGTAGCCTTGATTCTCATCTTTGATCACCAAAAGGGAAGCTTTTAAGGCTTTACCAGTTGTTCTATATCTATAGGACAAAAATACATCCAGGGAAAATTCCCTGCAACGAATCTATTACTGCCTAGGGAACCCATTTGCTTGCCTGGCACGAAAAAGTGGCCTAGGACTCTATAATCTAATCAGCTAGTCGGAATATGGCTTTGACCCTCACTTCAAACTGCTGGCTCTCCTAAGTACTTAGTATCTGTGATACATCGTCAGTACTTTTCTACTTACTGGGTTGTGGCACATTAGGAAATCCCTGGTCTTCCTCAAATCATAAAGATGCCAGGCGAATCCAGGAATAGAGACAGACCTTCACAGGAAAAGCTCTATTCTCTATTCAATGCTGTCTGTCTTCGGATTAGTGTTACTGAGAACCTTTCATATTTAGCTTTTTGTGGTTGATTGGATACCCATTATTGAGAGAGAGAAGGTGTGATTCCAATTAAGACTAAGACTTCGAAGCTTATTGGCTCTGAACTACCTCACTTTCAGACCGTAATGACTCAGACGTGACTGAAAGATAGAGAACATAAGATAGGGTCTTCTCTGAACAAGGCTAGGTAATTTCTTATATAATATATAAGTTGCTTGAAGGCCGTTGCCTATGATTCTTTCTGAGATTTGAAGAAACCTTCCCAAAAAATTGATCATCTGGGGAATTACCGTAGTAGCTGCAGCTAGCCTTCCTTCTCTTTCTGAGAAGGCATTTTCTTATAATAATCTAACTTAGAAGCACTCAAAGAACGACTCTCTAAAGTCGGAGATTTCGATTCAAGCAAGGTAGACGCCATCTGATCGTTGCTGGTTCGAAACTAAATCAGCAGCAAAACGTTCCAATTGGCTCTATAATCAGTAGATAGTTTGCTATCGAATCGTATGGACGGGTGAGGAGAAGGTGGAAAGGTTGGAATAACCCACTCACGATCTACTAAAGTCAAGTTCTTTGTTCTTTGATTGGTTCGAATCCAATTCGTGTCTTGGTCATATCCTTCATTACATATGATCACTGATCGAAATCGAATCGGGGCTTTCTCATACTCCTAAAAGTATGCAAGGGGAACTAGGGCACTACTAGTTTCATGGTTCTTTTCACCTCCTTCCCTGCTGGCGTCTTACTCTACCCAATTGACTCGATTTCAAAGCCAGGTGGTCCACTCATCTGCTTTTTAGGCCAAAAATCTTTCACCCAAGCCTCGTCTCAGTTTCTGAATACTTCCTATCGGGTTTAGTTGTCGGACCTTGGTCTTGCAGCTCTTCTGTTCTCTTTTACTTATTACTTATTCCGAATCCCTTTTTGATTGAAATCCCTTAGCTAGCCTAGCAACAGGAAAAAGTTAACTCCTTGAGCTACAATTTTGACTGAGGGGCGATACGGAGACCAGAGAGTCAAAAACCATCGTTACCTGCGATGAGAAGGTAGACGCGGTAAGCCAATACCCAAAGAGAAGGTAGATGGAGACAACTCCATTATTAGTCACGTGAAATTAAACTCCTATCCTTTCAATAGGAAGATTGACAGTTTGTCTTGAGTAGAAGTAGACTGCTGGATTCAAGACGGTTTGACCTTTTTATGATGAATAGAATCTGGCTTACACATGAGCGATTTTTCAGGGCAGCAGGAGAGCCTTATCGTATGACGCTAAATAAAAGATAAAGAAGGAACTTATATGATTTAGACTATGCCAGAAAAGGGAAGAAGAAATGGGACAAGAAAAGGCTTAGGAAGATTAAGGCCTTCGCCCGTGCCCGTGAGGCACTTCACTCTCCAGAAGGACAAAGAAGAATGAAAGCTTATCACAGAAGGATTTCTCTTTAAACAGGCTAGCTGAAGCAGCGGGGTATTCTTTCTCAATCCTTACGTATCGAAAGATAGGAAGGAAAGCATAACCATACTATTATGAAAATAAGCCTAGGTTGCCTTATCTCGCTTACTCTTGCTCTAGCTCTCTTGCCGTCGATTGGAATAAATAGGTACCCTAAAATGAAAAATGAATAGGATGGACAATCTATTTTCGTATAGAATATATAAATAAGAAGAAGAGTGCTTCGTCCTTAAGGTCAGTATCCGTCTTGTAAGTTCATTCGAGGGTGGAGATTTTCGATTTAAGTTGCCTATTTTGTTTTGAAGTTCTCGATAAGTCAAGATTCGATTCTTCTCGTCTTTTACCATATTTATTAGAATAGGTATTTCCCGAGGGTCGATCTCCGTGTGATTTTGCGTATAGTGAACAGAATGGAATCTCTTTCCCTTCCTTAGTCTGAAGATTATCGGAAGGAAGTTGCAAAGTATATAGCATCTTTTTTCGTTTATATAATATATGGTTTACCGCAATCCGATTCAGTGCTAACAGTAACTCTACTCTTGTCCTGTATGGAAAAGAAGATAGAAATTCTCGTTTTCGTTCTAGCTTTCAGGCCATAAATAGTCTTAGGTTCGAAAAGCCTAGTTCCGATGGTTCTGTATTCTTAACCTGATAGCAAGCTTCGTAGTAAAAAATTCATCCGAGGTGGGAAATTACATAGAATGAGAAAGAACTACGCATAGCCGATAACCCGTACTGTGATACTGTGATTGAGAAAGAAGAGCTCATTCTCTTTAGTTACGGGGGATATAACTCATTCTAATACGTATAGCCAGGAGGCTAGGCAGTTAGGGAGTAGGTTAGGTTGCCGTTGAAGAGTAAGTGGGGGGTCTTGACTTCGTCATGTCCTCGTAATCAGTAGATCTTGGTGCGTTACAGTCCTATTTAGATCTTAGCGCAATAGCTACTAAGTCTCCATCGTAAACTGCTATTCTTACTGACTTAACTCCAGCTTATTCTCCTCTGGTGGGCCAGACCCTGCAAGCTTACTATTTAGATTTAGGCGCATTATTACTGTACTTTGAACTTTGAATTAGTTTCAAGCTACAACTATTAGCCGCCTTCGTGACCGCTCACTACACGACTCTAGGGCCCAATAACACGATATCTAGCTAAAGAGCTCATACCACATCTTCCCCAATAGTAGAGTTTGGAACGGATTAGATTCTATGATATTTCATCCTACGCAGGAAGTGAAATCAGGGGAATCAGTTCTACGTAGTTAGTATGATTGGTAAGTTACACGGAAGAAAGATAAGAGTGAGAAGGAAGAGAAAGCACTATCTTGGCGCTTTCCCGTTCTTCAAGGAAGGATTCCCATTTCTATTGACTTTTTGCAATGCAAGCCCATAAAGCATCTGTAAGGGACGCTGCAAAGAAGCCAGCTAAGCAAGCTATTGATTGATTGCGGTAGTCGCTTGCTTCCCTCTCTCTTCGATTGAGGTAGGGAGCATACCCGCTAACTGGAGCTAAGCCCTCTTTGTCTTAGTCGTCTATCCCACTTATTACAACATTATTGAATGTATTCGGCAGAAAGATTGGTTGTATCATTAGGAACGAATGCCCCTTCTCGCCGATCGACTGTCTACGCTTCTTCCTCCTTCTCTTCTATGAGTTAGGAGTTAGAGTCAAAGTAGTTACCTCCTCGGTCGCATGGCTCTTGGTACGTTGACCTCAAACCAAATAGGTTATCAAAGCGGGTGCTTGGTAAGTGCTTTTTCCACCCACAGCCGTTGCAGCTCGCTACCAAGTAGTACGGGAACCTATCACCCTAAGTCTTCAGTGACTATATATGAGAATGTTGATTGAAGGTTTCACTCTATTCATTCATAAATGAAGGTCTTTCCCACGTTTAGATTGTTTAAACCCTAGGTATCTTTTCTCAATCTATCGATCTTACTAAAGAGAAAGAGTATTCTAAGCGGATTCCTAGTTGTAATCATTTACTTCTGACATTGTAAACAGAGAAGGGGAAGCGGAGGAAGGTAGCCCTCGCTCCTAACCCTAGCTCAACTCAAGCAACGAACTCATCTTATATTAGCGGGTCCGGAGGAAGAATATCGAGCAAAGAAGGCTTACCTTGCTGACTTGATTCTTTGTTGATGCTCCCTATCTATGCTATAGAAGATTGAATGCCTATTGATGAGAAGGCTTCCAGGGAGCCATCCCTGCCTATAGGCTATAAATTCCCTTTCATTCAATGATTTATGGCTTTGAAGATGATGCTTGTTCTGATTGAGTGAATGATTTGTCAGTTGCTTCATATAGTAAACAGCTTGCTTACCTACTGTTGGTTCTCGGGTTGCCCTTACAGCTTGTAACGGCTTATCTGGGTATTCATTTTAGGGCGAGGTAGCCATCGAGCTAGGACAGTTATTGTAGTATATCGTTCACTTCTTTATAGAATCTGACTATACTCTATTCTGTTCCATCTCATACATTCAATCACTCCTTTACCACGTCTGAAAGAAAGACTAAGCGCATATTAGCCTACCGGTTCCACTCCTGTGGTAGTACCTGGTTCCGCTCATGTGATCGAAGATTATAGGCCAGTCTACAGAGATGTTTGCCTTTTCATTCCCCAGATCGACGAAGAGGCTCTTTTCCTTCGCTTTTAGGGAAGTTACGGGACCTCTAGGTAAATTACTTGAGTATTAGGATGGGTTACACCTCCATTTAGGCGGAAAGCAGAATAGCTTAGTCAAGCAAGCCGCTACCATCGAGTCTAGTTATTAAAATCCTGCTACTATATAGACGGAAGGAAGCTGCTTTGGCATCTGTCTTTCCCACCAACAGCAGTTCGGGTAGTCCAATCCCCTCTCAACAGGCATAGCCAGCAGCCGAAACCAGGGCTAACACTAAGTAAAAGAGGGAGACTTACCTTATCGATGTTTTGAAAGCTGCAGATCTAGCCTTTCTCGTCAAAAGGATGAGGGGATGCCTCTTGTTTTATATAGGATCTGACCCGGGGAAAGCATTGTTTAAAGCAAGGAAAAGGACCTATAGATCAAAGGAGCATTCCCTTATAGAGCCTTTCCCTTATTAATATAGGGCTTATGAGCTAGTAGTAGCTCTTGTTATAGTTGTTAGGAGATTTCCTTCTATCATTGACAGGACTGATGCCTTAGTAGCTTCTTCTTTTATTAGGAGCTGAGGGGACGAGATGTCGATCCAGACCTTCTTTTATTTTACATAGGATGTTCGGAAAGGTGGACCTTCGTTGGACCTTATAGATCCACACGTGGCATGGGACCGGACCCGGGGAAATATCTTCTTGAAAGCCTTCTATTCCTCTTGTTCTTCTGAGTGAGGAATCCCTTACGGCACCACTACCTGTAGTCCTTCCTCCAACAGAGGGGCTAATGCCGACTCTTCTCTTCTTTCGTTGCTTGTATCGAAAGGGAATGCCCTTAGTGGCTGAAGAATGCTTGGTTAAATAGGCTCTTCTTCATTTGCATCTTCTTCGAATTCTTGTTAAGGGAAAGTGCATCTTCCTTGAAACTGCACCCCATTAATATAGAATATAATGCGGTGCCGAAGCAACTCGCTATCGATGCAGTGAGAACATCAACAACTGGGTCCCATCTTTAGAACAAGGGGGAATAGCTCAGGAAAGCCTTAAGAAGGCGGAAAGACTTAGATAAAAGAAGTGCTCTCCTTTATAGGATTCTGAACAACAAACCTAAACAAGAGGATTCCCGGGATCATACTAATGAGAAAGGGCACATTTCCTTTGCCCGCTTCTCTATTGTTGGTCTAACCTAAAGTACTTCAAATAATGGCATCGTTCACATCTCTCATTCATTCATTCCTTAGTATGCCGAATACATTCAATCAGTTACACGCACACATCTCTTCTAAGCACATTAAGATAAGGAGAGATTCGATTGGAAGACTAGCTTAAGGTCCGGTACTATACAAGAGGAAAAGGTGTTTGATTTGTATCTTTATTAATGAATAGAGCGAAACATTCACACTATCATTTGTTTTCACTTCTTTTGGTATATTCTTAATCAGCAACATTCCCAGGCTTCAACAATACCGAACAACCAACAAACAAAGAACAAGCTGCATTCCCTTTCCGATCCTGTGCTAGTATCAGTTTCCGTTCCCAGAGACCAAGAAGCGGGCTTCCCTGCCCTCTAACATACCTTTGTATGTCCTATAGCGCCTAGTAGCATTAAGAGAAGGTCTGTCATAAAAGAAGTGAAGTGAGCGAAGGACCAAGTAATCTTCGATGGAGCTATAGGATCGAAGAGCGGTAGGAGCTATTAAGTAATCATAATCAAAGATGTAGCGATAGAAGCCTCCTACCTTCTAATCTTCTCTTTCCTCAAGGTAAAGACCTATTTGAATATTAGATTATTAAATATCCGTCGGCTTACTCAACAAAATTAGAGTTGTGCTACACCGTTCACAGCATCCTCAATCGCTGGAACATCAACTGCAATTACTGAAAAAGAAAGTGATTCAAAGACCTGTGACTGAACTTCTAACTGTAGGCTTATCTCACTCATCAACAACAACGTCATAAGCTGAGATAGCATACTCAGCAGTAGCAAGGCAATCAAGAAAGTAGGGCAAGTACCCATCCGGGCAGAGAAGAGTTTGACTCGATTTTTGTGCTTTCACCCATGGGTGATACAAACATTTTGAACTTCGCCGCTACCTCTTACGAATGGAAATGGGAAAGTCTGCTTTTCCACCTATATCTGACACAATTATTGAAAGCGCGTCCTGAGAGCAGGATCATCCTAAAAATGACCATAGCGCTCATCCCAGATTCCCAACCATTAGCTGGAGCAGAAGAGTATGAAGCATGAACAGCATCAACTTCAACAATGCCAGAAACTGAACCCAGGGCGGATCGTGCAAGGTTTTCGGCCGCCTACAAGACGGGATCCTAAGCGTCAGTTTTAGCAGCGCTAACCGCTGAAGAGTAAGACAGCCTTCGGAATCCTGATTCCGCACTCCATTTAGCAACCCCGGCCTAGCTCATATTTATTTGAAATAGCTTTTGCGGCTGCGCTCCTCGGGTCGCTAGTTTCTATCGCTCCATTTAACAACTGTTCTATTCATTAGATTTAATCCAGTCAATTCAGCTACTTTTAATAAATGCGTAGGTGATCACTGAACGTCGTCGGAGCAGATGCCAGAGGCTTACCATAACACGGCTCTCCCCTGAATCTATGATTATGGGATCCGCAGCAAGCTTGTCAACTGATATTTCACCAGATTTTCGTTAGGTTGAAATCCCTGTTGAGGAACCTCTAAGGTGAAACCTTAAGCGAGTCTTCAGATGAGATCTCGCCCACTAGACCGGCACAAAGCCTATCATCCGCGTAGCACTCACTCGTTGAAGTAAAATCTATTCCTTAAAAGAGGTACGTAGTCGCGAGACCAAAAGAGTGGAATGAAATGGAACGACTACAAGAACGGGAGAGGAATTTTTTTGATAAGCCATTTTATGAAAAAAATAGAGTATAGAAGGAAGTAGTCTATCGTTCGTCAGCTCCTAACTAGGAAGAGAAGAGTCATAAGACTTGCTCATCTAAGAGAAGGTAGTTCGCGCATAAAAGCAAGGCTTTATTTACACCCAGATCCACGGAAAGGTTGATAAGTCCTTCCCCCTCGAATCACAAAGGTCTACCTACCTCCCAAGCTTTCGCTTAAAGAAGGGAAATCCTTACTTGCATTTCAAGCTGTCTACCGCATCCAAAATACGGCTTTGCGAGATTGAGAATACAAGGTTTTCGGCCGCCTACTCAGAGTGCTATCGCTCCTTTCAAATACAACGATTTCTCCGCTTTTACAAGCTCGTAGTAGCCCTGGCCTAATACATACGTGTGTAATCGACTCGACCAGGTTAGGTCTTTACCTTCGCTGGTTAGGCTAATCGCTAGGATGGATAGATAGGCTATTCAAATCTATAATACTGAAGTGAACATGGTATACAGTTGTAGCGTCATACTTGACGGTGGTACTCGTATACGGCTCTCACATCAAATAGGTATGTTGTGTCGTATAAATGAGTTCCGTAAGAGAGGGGCTCTCGTTCGAAAAGAGATAGATAGAGTATGAAATTCTTTCAAAACTAGGGACATTAAGGTTATTTATATCTTAACTTTGAAAGTGTTGGAATGTGAATTTACGGGTTGACAGCCTCAACTTGAGGTAGTCATTTGACCTAGCTTCCCCGCACTGGACCGAGAACCGAGCTATATGCTCAATAGTCTACTTCCTCTATTCACCAAAAAAGAGAACAAACTAAGGCACCTTAGACTCCGAAACTGATAACTCGGTCGATACAATCAGGGTATGGTTTCCTAGACGTCGGCCTCATTAAGGACCTGACGTCAATTCCAAGCTGCTGTAGCGCCTCGACCATGTAATTTCTTTCCAGATCCGATGGTGTCTGTAGAACTGTTGTAGCGAGGAATGTCCCTAGTTTTGATGCTTGCTGCTCTGGTTCCCTTTCGCCCTTCGACCGTCGTACACGTGATTGAGACTCCGCACCTTGCTCGCTTCCTTGTTGGCCGACCTGAAAGCAGCAAATAACATTAAGTGTCTTCTAAGAATGCCCTTAATTCTCATCTTTGAAGGTAGTCTAGTAAGGTTAGACAGAAAGTTACATAGTCGGAACTTACAAGGACACAGCCTGAAATCGAATCTTCTACTTCGCGGGAAATTGAGTATCATATCTGATGTTTAGCTGGGCTTAGTCTACTTCCTTAGATTCACTGCTCCATTGAGCTCAGCCCGTTGAATCACTTCTAATTCCCAGCGGAAGACCTCAAAAAGAACCCTATGCCTTATGAGAAAATCAGGCTACCGAGCTACCTTCAAACTCTAACTAATACAGTGCAGGCTTTCCTACTAAGGCTTTTGAGTTAGAAGCACTTACGCGGTAATACACAATTCTATTCCTATCTCCGATTCCTCTTTCGTTTTCTATTGGATGTGGCACGTACGAAAGCGGCGTGCATCGCAATATTCCATATATAGGTTAGACTCCTCTTTAGAGAAAAATAGTTGTTTTAACGGGTCAACCAGACCAACACATAAACTATTATCAAATATCAAAAAGGATGACAAAAAAAAATCAAACCGAATAGTAGAAGTTGACAGGAAGAACATACTTTCTTCTAGGTTTTTTGGATTTTATCCAGCATATTCTCTTTGGTTTTTTATTTGACAGCTCTGCTCCCCATCGAAAGAGACTTCGGACGAAAGGCGGGCCTAGTCTTAGACTGAATGAAGCTTCACGATATCTCGATATTGAACTTATCCCATTGATTCACCAGTTCTGTTCTCTAGCTCCATGGTAACTGAATTCCGGATATAGGAAAAAGGTAACTCAGAACAACGGAGACGAAGAAGAACGTTGAAGAACCATCGGGTGCGGACTGACACTTAGACGTCCCTGGGAATAAATGCCTAAACCGTCTTAATCACGTACTACACCCAGGTAAGCTAGTCAGAAAAGATGTTTCCTTTCCTTATCAGTTGAGCTCATCCCGTATCTTCCACAGGGAAGTTTGGGAGGATAGACATGCCAATGAAAAGTCATCATCTACTACGCATAGCGACTAGAGGAAAGGTAGTAGGAATCCGATCCTTGACCTTTGCTTAGTATCCATCCTTTTTAGGACAAGAATCGCCATAAAAAGGTCCTCTATCAGATATCAGACAAGATAACGAAGCTGACAATCTAACTTTATCGCTATTTCACTATGAACGTCTTTTCCTCAGTAAGTTAGCTGGTAAAGGATATTCTTCCTAAGGCTTATCTGTCCTCAGAAGGAGAAGTTCCCAGGGATCATGGATTTGGAAGCCTAGGGTTTACACGGTCATCTGTTGATGCGCATGAAAAATGAGATTTCCTATAAGTAAGAAAGACTGGCATTCCGCTTTGACATGATTCGACAGAGGGGAACGAAACTTGGACTCTACCCAGAATAGGGGCTATCTTGAATCTATAGCGCTACGTCGGCTTTGAACTTTAACAGATCAATCTTTTTTGTCTCTACTGATTCCAATCGGTTGTTACAGAATAAGCAGCTTAAGGCATGAAATTCATTCCGGAAGAAAATCCGAACGAAAGAAAGCAATAGAAGAACAGCATCATAATTACCGGTACGGGGTTCAGTGAACTGAATTCAATAGTCTAAGTATACCGGCCAGTCTGGTGGTATCATCGGATTACGGGTCACTAGCTTTTTAACAGCGGTTAGCGGACTTTCGGTGAAGCTGCTCCTAGGCTCGCAAGGGTGGATAATAACTAAATTGCCTGATCTTTTCTTTCCCGAAGTCTTTCTTCGGAAGCGAGAAGAGCGCATTCAAGGCTTCTGATTCAATTCCCTGGCAAGAAAGAAGTGAACGGAACCGTCGTGATAATGGTTTAGTAAGGAAGTAGGTTAGAGGTTAGGCCGGTTTCGTCATTCACGCAATTCCCCCGTCCATTGATCGATCACGCGAGTACGCATCCAGTCAGCGTCCGAGCGTTGGGGAGGATATGTGGTACTGAAGAGCTATCACCAAAGACTTCCACTTGTAGTTAAAGACACAAGGGAAGTTCCGTAGAAAGATGACTTGGGGGGTGGTTCATCAATACGATCATAAACTTGATGCCCCGCCCCGTGTTTTACTGAAAGTGACCTTGAGTGAGGATTAGTAGTATTCTAACAAAAGAAAGGACCAGGTAGGAGAGAAAGGTAGGTTACCTTTGCTTAGGTGGATAAGAACGAGGGCTCTAGGAGAACTGCTAACTCGTCTTTTTTAGTTGCTGAGGGACAGGTCTTGCTGCCAAGTCTGCTTCTCTGCCCGGTGATACCTCTTTTCTTTTTGAAAGGAGGCAGGCCAGCAAGACTGTTAGAGATGAGATGTCAAGACAGCCAGTGGAAAGATTATCACCTTATCCAGTACCTGTTGCAGTCCTAATATACTATCTATACTTTACTTTCTTACCAAGCCAATCCTAATTGAATGCACCAGTGCCTTCTTATCCAAGCGAGCCAATAAGAAATTTCTATTTTACAGGACATCAGACAGAAAGCAGTCTTTTTATACACGATAGCTGTAGGCTATCTGGACTGTCCCATTAGAAAGAAAGCCAGCGGAAAAAGTTGAAAGCATTATCTTACTTAAGATTAAGATAGTGAGATATAAAGAAAGAGGCTTGACTTTGGTATTTGGGCACAATAAGGAAGTAAAGGGGTTCAAAAGTGTCTTTCTCAGTCTTAAAGTTTGAAGGCAGTATTCTATATTCTAATTATAGCTAAATCTTTCTATGTCGATCTAGGTGAGCGAATATGGTCTTCTCTGCCAGTTATCTTGCAGCAAGTAGCAAGTTGGTTCAGTTCGAATTCCTTTCTTTTCTCCCCTTCTGGTTCCCCTTTATGGAAGGAAGAGAGAGATAGATTTGAGCGGGTGAGACAATGTCCCTTACTACAATAAAGGATCCGGACTGCGCAGACACCTCTTCACGTACCTCTGCTGCTTACCCAATGCCTTACTTATAGCACAATAGAACTAAAGGAGTTACAAAAGATCAAATCAAGCCTACGACTTAAAGAAACTATCGGGAATGGGAACACAACCACATAAGCCACTTCCCATGCCAATTGAAAAGCCACACCGAAGAAAGAAAAACTGCTTTTTCTGGTAATTTTTCAAATGTTTTAGAGCCTTCTTGACACACAAGAGTGATTCATTAGGAAAAGAAGAAAGAAGGAGGGAAATCAGTGAAACTTACTTAGATTGCCGGAAGGCTTATTAGGAATGCTAGTCAACTCGCTCAGTAAGAACAAGCCCTCGCACGACACTTTTGGATAGCTACGGGTAGTCGTAAGGGCAGTAGGTCTTGGTCCCAGAGTCAGTCCGGGGTCAGTATGTGATTCGTTCGAGGCGATAGCTTGACTAGTTGGAGTCGGAGTGGTTGACTTTCGTTCTTTGTATCCATTCTGCTTTTGTTGAAGGAAGGAATAACGATTGGACTGCTCTCCAAGGCAAGGGAGATTACTCTTAACTAAGGATGAAATTCCTTTTTCGTTTGAGTAGACCAAAGATTAGCCTTTTTGCTTCCAGTCCTAGTTAACGCTTATGGAAGTCTTCGTCTCTGTTGCATCAGGTGATGTGAGTGCGCATGAAAATAAATGTATCCAAGGTAGAATCTGAATTTGATCTTTCCATTCCAATACTTATTATTGTATTGCTTTCTTTTAGAACTAATCTCTGGGCCAGCCAATGAGTATGCCAGTTGATTGGATGACTCCCCTGAGATATTAAAAGGATGGGGTTAGGAAAAGAATATGGGAATTGAAAGTGGAAAGTAAGGAAGGCTCGAGAAGGAGCTTTGGGACTTTTGTTTTCGCAATCGAAAGGACAGGTCCTGGAATCCGTCAGTCAATAGTGGATAGGCTCAGCTTGCTACGCTTATACCTTGATAGTCCTTCTATCACTATTCTATGGTTGTGTGAACTGGATTCCAATTCCAAGTAAGTAAAAGAAAGAGACTTTCTGGAGTGAAAGAATTAGACAAATCTTCCCTAATTAATTAAGAAAGGATAGAGAGTGCTTTATAGGAGTATGCTTTACTGTTTTACTAGGTTCTATACCTAAATCTCTCTTAATCCCTTGTTTGTTTTTTGGATTGATTCGTTAGATCCCTCTTTGTTAAGCCTGTCTTGAAGAAGATAAATTTGAATCACTGCTTTTAAGGATCCTGATCAAAGATATCAAAGATCACACTTCGCTTTCACAGCTTTCAATTGACCAATGAAGTGAGCCGAAATCGAGACTCAAAAAATCGAATGAGTGGAAGAAAAACAAATCCTTAGGCTCATAACGTAACGTACCTTAGTTCGGTTCGTCTACTTGCTATCTGGGCATCTCGTTCAAAAAGATGTAAGGGCCTCCCACCGTGTCCGCAAACTCTCTCAAATCTCTATTATATGATAATTCTTTCTTTCTATCTGAGACTTCTATGGACACAAATATCCAGGTAGACTTCTTTCCAGATAAATGAGAAAATCAATTTCCTCGAGTTTCGATCTTCAATTAGAGTTCTTTGGGAAACCGTCTATACTATAAAAAGAAAAAGGGGGTACCTCACTTATTTAAATGCTCGTTCTTCCTCTACAGCAAGGTCTACGATTCCTCATTTGTCTTCTAAAAAACTCATTCAGGACTTCATTGTGCCCGATCTTTCGTCCTCAGCCTCTTCTGGCGAAGCATAACCTTCCGGAGAGCCGGAACCAGGGACGGGATATGAGGCCACCTCTCCTAGTCTCATTCTTTTAGTTACATGTACTAATTCTATATCATATTTGATCAAAAATTGTTACATGTAAAGATATAATGATATTTCATTCTTTAATAACTCGTTGTATCGATTAGTGCTTTCAGTCTCTATCGATTTCAAGGTTTGTTCTTTCCGGATGGGAAAATGTTGCTAGCCCCGCAGGGAATGAAGTTGGGCTCGACTGTAAGGAGAGGGAACCCGCATGCCTATAAGAAACTTTCTTTCAGCCAATTAGCGCTTTAAGAATAGAGAGATAAGAACAACAATGAAAAAATCGAATACAAAAGTTTTATAAACCTCGTCTTTTTTGGCTATTTTAGCTTCTTTGTTAAAAAGTTCTTATCTTATGATATTAATACAATGAGTTTTTTTCTTTCCAACACTTAAGAAGTATTGATATAAATAACCTGAACTTAAGAAGTATTGATATAAATAACCAACACTTGTTAAGTAAAGAAATAAATAACCTTTAGTTCCATTCGTTCGCTTGAAAGCACGAGCTTCGAGAAAGAGAATGATTTTCGATGAAGTACTCATCGTCAATCTCGATTCAACTACAAGCTTGCTATTCACTCGATTGAAAGTCGGATCTTGCCTTCACTCCCATGATAGCATGCCTCACCTCAGAGCTTCACAAGAGCAATCACAGTCGAAAGAGCAAATTGATTCAACAATCGCTATTCTTTTTCACCGCTAACCGCGCCATGAACAGTGTTCAGAGTCGATTCTGTAACAGGAAAATGCGTCGACCGCTAATGCCGCATCCACAGGATAAGCATTCATTTACAAAGAAAAGAGCGTTTATCCCTTTCATCTTTTTTATGCTACAAAGAAGCATGAGCGGGCTATGCGCAAGAAAGACATTCTTCGAATTTCTATTCATTCCAACAAGCAGAAAAGTAAGGACGAGCGCCCGAATTCGTAGCAGAAAGGGACAGGCCCTGTCAGTCTCCCTTTTTTCTTCTCAAAAATTTCATCATTTCGTAACAGGATTATATTCAAATTCCAAAGACGATGAAAATGGCTCCGGTGTGGCTAAGCCAATCCATAATCACACCATAAATTCGTTATGAGAGCACTGTGGAATAGCGGACGATATCATGTAACCACTCCTTTCTTAAACAAGAGCTGGGACTAGTATACTATAAGCAGATTGTGCAAGTCACTCCATAGGAAAGTACATTAGTCTTACCTCTTAAGCTTAAGTAGGTAACTTTACGAACCTAATCGTGGCGAAGAGATTGAAACGGTTGCCCGAAAGGGCTTGAAAAGGAAAGACCTTGGCTTGACGGGCGAATATTTGCTTTCAAGTGAACCAAAAGAGATATGCGATTTGGCCCATTTTCTTTGAAGCTTCGAGCGGACCTGACCTTCTTTCTGTAGTCGCAATCAGATTTCCGACTAGGCTAGGCTAGGCGAAAAGGAGTTCGCTTGCCCGAGGATTCAGGGTGAGGCTGAAGCGGATAAAGCATAAGAAAAGACATAACGCTTGTTAGCGGCGCCCGGAAGAACTCCTTCTTTCAAAGAGAAGAGCGGATTTGCGCTGAATTACATCCATCCTGGGGCTCCAGTTTATGTTTATCAACCGGACTTTCTTTAAGCTTTACGAATAGATCTGCAAAAGATTCTGACGATTCTGACTTCATTTCTTCTATCATATAGTAGTAGTCTTACTCTTACGCATGAAACCTCATGAACTCAAACTCATTAGTTCGTCTCAATTCACCTTGATGCTTCATTGCTCTAAAAGCAAGCAAATAATTGAATGAATTAAGAAATTGCTTCTTAATGGGAGAGAACACCGGGCTTGGTGCTCAGTGGAAGTCCTATTTTAGGTAGAATATTCCTTTCCCGTCAGAAGCTGTTTCAACTTTTGTTGGTAAGGGTGTATAAAGAGGACCAGTAAGTTTCAATTCTTCTACAGTCAAATGGCAGTGCTTAGAACAACGAACATCAGCTTCTTCGAAGCAAAAGAGGGTGCGGTGTAGGTTTCTTCTCTCCTCTAGTGGATGGCTAAAGCTTCATCTTTACGGCTGCTCTTGTTGAAAGTCCGGAAGCCTGAAAGGTGCGGGTAATGCTTCCACACCTTGAATTGAGATTGTGCCCTTCTCCAACTAAGCGAAGAGGGATTAGAAAACCTCCAACACTGACTTCTTAGTCGAGTAGTTCTCTATCTCTTTATGAGTGGCCAAACGTCAGTGACGGGCAGTTCCCTTACCTATTCGTTTGCGTTTGCGCAAAGAGCTCCTTCTTTCGCAGTGAGTAGTTGTCTTTGCTTAACGGCTCTATCTTCAATTCCAAAGGCGTTGCAAATGGATCCTTTTGTTCACCAATCATTGATGGTTCTAGATCCGCTAATCCTAATTACATGCCAGTTCGGCGATGCCGGTCTGCCCCCACTGGCTCCGTGCTTTGGAATATTCCATTTTTGTAGCAGCCACCGCTGCAGATCCTGCTCCTGGACACTTCCTCCTTCTTCGAGAATAAGAAGAGTAGGGTTGAGGGCGGGTGCAGACGCTTTAGCTACTTTAGCTTCTATGCTTGGCTTCGACACGCAGCAATCTTTTTCAGCTTTTTCCTATACTATAGTTGCACAAATACCCCAACGTTTTGACTCAACTATTTCCGTAGTATCGGGATTTCGACCACCCGGTCGTTCTTATGGATCTCGATATGTTTGGCTAACTACGATGGAATAGAGCCATTCGTCGTAGAACCCCTTGAAACGATATGTCAGATAGAGCGGGATCAGTCACGTAATAGCCCCCAGCCCTTTCCTTTGACCCGGAACCTTAATTAAGTCTAAGTCAGCACGAGAGCGTTAACATCAAGGTTATTTATATCAATACTTCTTAAGTGTTGGTTATTTATATCTTTACTTCTTAAGTGTTGGAATGCCTTACCTTTTTTCGTCTTTCAAAGGCTTAAGCCTAATTGTTTTGGGTAGGAAGGCATTAATCTTCCCCTCAGCCTCTACAAGATCAGATGAAGGGATTGCGTCATCGAGGTTGCTTGAACTTCCTCTGTCTCAGTGTAACACTTCCCTGTAGCTTGAAGAGCCTACAAGTACTTACTCTTTATGTTACCCTGGAGTTGGAAGAAGGGACTAGCTTACATATAACCTTTCGTAGTGGCATTTCTGCCCCTTCGTATTCCTGTTTGAGGGCAACTTCGTCCACTGAAGTATGGGCTTTACCAGCCAGGGCAAAATATCTACTCATTCCCCGAAAGCTAGAAGTCTCTTATCTGCCTTCTCCGACTATTTCAGTAGGGATGTGGTTACCCGGTGTTGGTAATAGATTCAAAGGGAAGATACTACAGATCCTTTTTACCTGTAGAGGCTTTTTTCTTGTTTGTTTTAGTGTGCCGTTACGATCCCAACATGATTACAAAGAGAGAGCGGCACTGCCGTAGCAGATCATCTTATCCTATCTTACCCTAAGGTTGAATCTAAGGTAGGCAAGTAAAGAAATAACATAGATAAGAGCGCTCATCTCTTTACAGTTGACATTTGAGATGGATAATGTGCCCCGTTATCTTTAGAACCGAAAGGAGAGAGAAAGACTTAGGTTACGCCAGCGGGACAGTAAGGTCAAGCTCTTCTTCATATTTTCTGCTAGGCATGTCAGTATGAAAGCTGTAAGTCTTTTCACTCCTAAAGAATAGTTCAGTAGCCCATAGGTATGGAACACGAAGGCTATAATAATCCTTTCTTTTAGGAGGTCTGGCTTTCGTCAGTCAATAGCAAGAGTTATCTCGGCCCCCCCCACATTAATAGATGTTATTAGTGTTTTTTCTTTTTTCCCTTTTGGGAAAATGTTTTCTCTTTCTTCTGTCTCAGCTCTTGTCTTCTCCGAGACGAGTGCAGTTAGCAATTCGAAGGAAATAAGAGTTTCTGCTTTCAACTCTTTCTCACGACTGTGATGGACAAAAAGATTTTGATCCCATTTCGGGAAATTCCTTCGTAATCCCAACACCATTCTTATATTAAGATATTTCTACTTGGAATCAATCCGGACTTGTTTCACTCCGCCCGCCCAAGGTGATTAGATTTATTCTAAGTCCCGGGTTTCCTAACTAAAGAGAACTTGGAAACTTCATAAAGTCTTTTTCATAACTCCCGGCCTACCTTGAAATCCGGTTAATGGAGCTGAACTCGGTCTGTTGAAGTATGAGAATCCCTTAGTGATTTTCTTTCGTCAGAGTTAGGCCTCTGTCTTCTGTCTGATATACCAGATCCGCTGAAGGAGGTCGGTGTAGTATTAAAATGAAAAAGAAAATCTAATGAGTGAATTCTTGCAGCTATGTCAATCTTCGACCGATGCTGCTTCTGAGTTATATGATGAGTTCTTTGCTACTTCAATACTCCTGTCGGGAATAATGCGCTATAAAAATACTAATTATTTGGCTTCTATACCATCTTCTGTCTGACTTCCGCCCAGATCGGATGAATGCGGGTAAAGACGAGAAATGGACAGAAAACCCTCAAATTCGAAACCTATCCATATGATCTTTCGAGGCACTAACACTACGTCATAGCATGAGGAAACTTTTCCATTTCTGCCTTAAGTATATGGGATGGCAACAACATGCGATTAATCTCCGGGAAAGCTTACACTCCACTAACTCTCCATCGGCCTTGTAACTCTATCAGAGGATTAACGGATGAAGCAGGAGGTGATTCCCCGGAAATAGTTATAGAATAAGAATACCTTTGACTTGGCCCCTGGGTTATTGGATACGCTTTTCTGGGATCAAGTAGAAGAATCTCTACTACGGTTGATACTTCCTCCCTACCGGGTGAATAGAATAGAAGATTAACTGGTAAGAGAAAGGGGACATTAATAAGTCAATACTGAAACGAAGTCACTCCAAGAAGAGCCTGTAAGGCAAGACGAAGGTTTTGCCTGACGCTTCTACAGGAACGCGTTAAGAGCTGTAGCTTTCACTTCCGAACTTGCCCCTGAGCTAGAATCGGGACTAGCAAAATGGATAGATTGATTGATCTTGGGCACCGCGCCTTTGACTTCTCTGCTTGGGCTCTTTCATAGAAATAGGAAGCTAGCTAACCTTAGCTACTGGTATTTCATCCACGGTAAGGAAGATGAATTTCATCGCTGGGGCGAAAGCCAGGCTGATTGGAGGATTGGAATGGGTCCTTTGTTCCCTAAGGAAGTTGGCAGGGGAGACCAGCGAGGGAATTGAAATAGATTAGAAAAGGCTTTCGGATGATAATCCCCGGAAGGAATCATAAGTACGATGGTAAGTCAAACCTAACACAATTGAACTCGGAATTTGAAAGTGTAACTGATTTACTTCCGTGCTCTTTGGCCCTATAGGCTGCGCCTCCTTCAGGCCTGTCAGAGCCTTTGCCTTAAGACTTTCTTTTTACTCACCTTTTAAGGCATTGACTAATAAGTACCTTCCTCTCTTCCCGGTAGTAGGATGAGGAGGGATTGGTGCAAAAAGAGATTTCCTTTCTATTTCTAACTCTGGAATCTCAATACAAACACACAAGTATGCTTTATAGCAGCTCAGGGGGCTAAGCCTTCTTCCTTTATATTCTAGAGGAAGGGGACATAGATAAGACCAGCAAGCATTCTTGCCATCTAGCTTATAAGGTAAAATCATCTATCATCTATGGTCTTCCGTATCCGTTAAGAGGAAGCTCTGTCATCTCTAGGCCTCCCTTTTCATTCATAAGTCAGACTAGGCCGGCCGTAAGATTACCCTTCTATTCGTACTATCTTCCCAAGGTTATTCCCCCCGGTTCTTAGGAGTTCAGAGCCCCAGTTCTTAGTTCTTGAAAATAGAGCTCAATCTGGAAAGGCGAGATTGATTTAGTCGAAAGACTGATCTTTGGCTTCCGACTTCTTATTGGTCTAGTCTTCTCTTTCGTATTCGTGGTGCTCATCCAGATCTGTATAAGTAAGGGCTGCTATTCTAAGACAACTACGCACCTCATCAGGATCATATTCTATTAAAATGAAAGCAATTTCCACCTATGGGATCTGATTACCTTAGTAAGTTATCGGTGGAATGCCTTAAACAATCTAATCACTGACTTATGAGGAAATACCATCTATATAATCTATCTATAAAGTGAAAGTAACGGATTTCGAATTAGATAATTCTAGTTAGTATTGACTTATGAATCCCCAAAATAAAAGGCAGAGATTATCTATCTGAGGCACATAGCCTGGCCGTCTCTACCAGAAGATCAGAAGCTGGAAGTTAAATAGTATGATTTTAGTTTGATTCTTCGAGAAAGAAGTAAAGAAGTAGGAATCTCCCCCTGCGCCTTCCATTCCTCTAATGGGGTTGTAGCCTCAGTCTTCGTCGTTCCATTTGTCCCCGTCCCAGTGAGACTTATAGGTCCATGTACTATCTCCATGACTCACCGTCCCTAGTGATATCAGAATTCAAGGTGTAAAGATATTGAAGCGAAAGCAGACATGCTGCTCACTGGCGTCATCGGACTGTCTCTACCTTTTTTTACTCCTGATACTGGTTGGAAGCTTGAAAGAGGGAATTCTCTGATCTGATCTATGATCCGGAAAGTGCGATAGTCTTTTTTCGATTCTTTAATTGGAACATCAAAGGGCTATTCATAAACTGAAACAGCCTTTATTCTGACCTCTTATTGTCGGAGATAATCGGAGATATATTAGTATTCCTCTAAATTCCTTTTGAATAAAGCTACGCTCCTTCAAGCCTTTGAAACTATTTCAAATAGAATCTTTTCAGGCCTCTACCTTTTTCCAAGACGCATGAAAGCGGTTTCCAGCGCTGCTGGGCAGAAAGACATGATGGCATGAAACTCGATTACGTACGCTGATTGTTCGTCCACTTCAAACGCTCAAAACAGACCATTTTCCGTGTGAAATGACAGGGATTGGGTTAAAAAGGGAATTCCAAGCAAAGCAATCTACGCAATTTCCGGGTTCAGTAGTAGGAAAGAAGGGGACCTCTCAAACAATTTAATAAATGTTTGTTCTAGGGCATCTTTTTATCAAAATAATGTTCGCATTTTACCAGGCTTTTTGGACGTTCCATGATTAAACCACTGCGCGGCACTTTCGAGATGCCACCTTGTTTCTAATAGAAAAAAGTAGTTGAAATTCCATTTGACTCGGGGCGATCCATTCACCCGGAGAATAGTTTATTATTTATTTCTTATTATCTTTTTTTTTTAGTACTCTTTTCACTACGCCATCTCAGCAGCTGTGACTTGAACTGCGTTGAGATTTTCTTCTAGTTTCATGGCACCGGAAATGGATTAGGGTGAGCCAGAAAAGGAGATTCAAAGATCGAGGATCTGAGTTAAGCCGCCTCGGGCTGCTAGCCCAAGAGAATGAAGGGAAGGACGACCTACCATGATACAAAGAAAATGAATCGACTGTTCTGACTGATAATTAGCTCTTGCAATAGATTCATCGCATAACTTTCTTTCCTCGACAATTTTGAATTAAGTAGTCACAAAGGACTAGTTGACTTAGAACAAAAAGATCAATTCACGTCCTCTGATAAGAATCTCTCTGATTCGGTTTCAGAATCTTTAGCAGCCGTTACAACGGATTAAGAGCAAGATTCTCGATGTCAAACCCCTGCTGTTGGAAGGTTTGCGGGAAGAATTGGACTGAATGTGAAAGTTACTGTTCGAGAATGCCTTACTTCATCCGCAGAAAGAGAAGTTGCTGTTTTCGTCTTTTCCGCTGTTATCAGGCTTACACAGCCGGAGCTCTTTTGCGGGAGAACGGCTGTTATGTTAGCTGCTTATCGGGCTTTCTTTTTCACCTGGAATTGAACTGTAAGAGAACCAATCCATTGTCTTCTTTTAGTCAATATATGCCTTTCCAAAGCCAAACGGCATAGAAGGAAGCTGAATAAGAGCTCGACGCCTTCTGACGTTCCTGTTGATGAGAACGCAATCACATCCCTTTCTGTTGAGCAGGATCGGCTTCCCCGATCGATTCCCCGCAACAAGCACCGTTTAGACAGACCAGTTAGTGAAGTATGCCAATTCAAACTTCGCATGACTTTCTTTTCCTTTCCCTTTCAGGAACGAGATGGCTTATTTCGTTCACATCGAAATTTTCTTTCGTGAGTTAGGTCACATATATAAAGAAGGAGTCTTTCGAGCAGGACTCCAGTAGTGTGGAACTCTCAAAGGCTATGTCGGCACTTGCCGCGTCCTCTCCACAACTTGATCCTTTCGACAGGAAAGAAAGTCATTATAGATTGAGTTCCTCAGCCTGACCCCGACAGAAGTTCAGTACAGGAGGTCGGCTAGCTCCGTTCTTCCCCTGGGTGACGAGCGAAACATCGACCTCTCCACCCGCTTTCCACCATAGGGAGACACATGACGGTGGGTGGACAAGGAGAGTTGGCCGTATAAAAGCTCTCTCTTCGCAAAAAGAGCAAAAATCTTGGGCGAGGGAGGGAAACTTCTCAGTTGAAAGGACGGCTGCGATCCTATTTCAAACTAAACTAAAGGATTCTACCTTTTTCCACTTTTTCGGGGAAGGAAAGTTTTCAGGAGGATTGAAGAAAGGGGGAAGAAAGAAGGTTAGAGTAAGGCTGTTCTCCTCGTTCAAACAAAGAACTTTGTTATTGCCCTCGGCAGGGAGGAAGGAAAGTCAAAGTAGCCGCTCAACACTCACGAGGGAGATAGCCTAGGCTAATCACGCACCTCCAAAGAGGCATCGATACGTCTTTCCCCGTTGATGAAGCCCGGAAGAAAGAGACTTCGATCACAGACTTTCGACTCCGATGCCTTTGAATCCGTTGATTGAATGTCTATCACACTTTCACATCCGTTGAAGTTGGTTGTGAAGTGCTTTTTTCCTGCTTTCAATTGAGCGTAGTTGCCATACGTTAAAAAGTCAGTAGATCCACAACGCTTAGCTCCGCTTCCGCACTATCTCCACTCCGAGAAGTAAGACGCCGCTTTCTCACGATTGGCAAAGTTTCGACGAGCACGTCATCAAGGAGATTTGAAACATCGAACGCCTCCTTCTCCCCTTATTCATTCGATAGGGGCTGTTAACCTTTCTTTGACGGCTCGTCGCTTGCGCCACCACTTGCTCCAGTTCGGGTGGAAGAGATTGACTCTGTCTCGGATAGAAAGACAAAGTCCATTCACGAACCACTTCTTATTCAATCAACGTGTCGCCCTCATGAAGCACTACTCCAAACAGCGCCAGGAACGAGAAAGAAGTCTAATTCGAAGCGCCTTGTGCGTCTAAGGATCGTGACGGCAGAAATAGCAGTAAAAAAGGCTTCTCTCAAGGTCTGAGTTCACAACTGACACGTTTTCGTTATTGTGTGTGACGTCCATAGCATTTCAGCAGAAGAAGAATGGAATGAGTCAAAAAGAAGATTGCGAGTGGGAAGAGCGGGATCGATAAACTTTGAGGATATGTCCTTCTTATCCCCTCCACTCCTGGCAGTGGGAGTCGGAGATAACCTGGTGCAGGACCTTCATAGGTAGGGGGTCTACCCTATAGGTTAGGTCCATTGCACTTCATAGCAACTCACGAGAGACGGCGGCTGATGATGGTAATAAAATGAGAAAATGGCTCACTCGAAAAGAGCCTTACTCAATGGGGGGCTTTTCCCCGTTTGCTGTAAGCGATCTATCTCTTCTCCTTTCAAGCGAGAAGTACTAAACGGACCTTAAACGTCAGGCAGGAGACAGATCCGAATACTGACTCGAGAAAGAGGCTAAGGTAGCTTACGGGTATGGGGATCAGAAAGACTAAAGCGGGAGTGCAGTTACCATAGCTAGTTTCGTGAGGAAACTCTTTTTCGCAGGTTCAGTGAAGACTTTCAAGCGAGCTTTTAAAGAAGAGACGAATAGTAAAAGACGAAACAATTCTTGCTTTCCGAACTCCCATAAGGTTATTAATACTTAGTCTAAAAGACAAAAGAGGTAAGAGATAACTCATCTTCATGGCTGCCTGCGACCTTCACTACTCCACTCATAGAACTTATTCTACTCAACTAAAAAGCTTCCTACCGATACTGAGACTGATGGCCAACGCTTAGAGAAAGGGCATAGGATTGACCTACTATGAACTCAGAAGCACTAAGAAGAAGAAGGAGGTTCGCACACAGCGGGACTTGATGTACTCCTGCAGCCCTTGACGAAAGAGTCAACGAGAATCTTCTAGGTTAGACGGACATACTCACTTTAGCCCTACCACTAACAGGGAGACTACAGGACTAAAACCATCTTATCGTTCCTTTGCTACGCTCACTCAATTACCTTTGGCAAGCAATAAGGCTATCTTGAATTTCACATAACTGTCCTAATAGCGCTTGCTTTACATTCATCAAACATCTCTTATTACAGTGATCACTTAGTGTAAGATCAGAGGATCTAATCAAGGCTAATCCCTGAACTGCTTGCTTTCACTGGATTTAATACTCTAAGTGACCTTACTATCAGGCGCGAAGCGTCGTAGAAAGAGACGCATAATCCATCTCGAAACTCAAGCTCCCCGATCTCGTTTTGAAGAATAGGAGAGAGTTTCTTCTTCTTCTTATTAATTCGGTCAGTCGACGACTTGGCTTTCAACTAATCTCTTTCCTTGCCTACGGGATGTGCACATGAAGAACTATTATCGTCGTAGTATGCTTTCTAGTTCTTTTAGCAATTCCTGTCTCTGCTTCTGTTGACGAATTGAGGTCAATGAATCTTTTGTTGGTATCAGTGCATTAGCGCTTCAGTCTTCCATTCCAGGTAAGCAATCCAGGGAAGCCCTCCTGTCTGTTATAAAAGACTGAACGGAGATTTCAAAGAAGAGGTCGAGGCCAACCTTCCGGTTATTCATACTCTTTGAATCCAAACTATTTGTGTAATTCCTCTCTATGGACTCAACTCTTTGAGGCTTTGCTAAATTCAGCACAGCACTACTAACATTATCTTTTAGTTCAGCTGGATCACACCTTATTTGTTTGTCAAGCGTTCTCAGGTATATCCATTCTTTCCATTGAAGTGAAAATGATAAAGAAAAAGATTATCTCGGCAATGATTCTGCTGCTATTCATCAAACGAAGAAAGATGAAGGCAAGCAGTTTCATATGAAAGATCTTGGTCCTCTAAGCGAGATACAAAGTTTTTGGTATACGGGTATGCATATAACTCAGCAAGAAGTATGCCATGGATTGTTCCGCTGTCACAACCTGTGTGATTCCTAATGCCAAGCTGTATTTTCATGATGGTGAGCTGCTATCAGATCCATCGACCTATAGGAGTCTGTATGGTGGGTGGTCTCCAGTACTTTACTCTGACTCGCCCAGGGATTTCGTTTGCTCTTGGACTTGTAGATGAGACTTTACAGCCTCGGGTCCCCCATTTAGTAGCTGCTAAAACGTATTTTGAGATATCTAAAGGACTATTCAGGAAACCTTGCCATTACTGCCGCCTACCCCTATTCTATTAGTCAAGCTTGGCAACCCCTACTGAATAAAGCGGAAGTAAGGTCTTAATGCTGGTGATGTTACAGATCGTCGCTCTACTATTGGCTTTTGCCCTTTCTTTGGTGACTCTCAACTATGAAGTAAGAGCAAGAAAGAGACAGTGCTTGCTCGCTGACGTGCAGAAGCCGAGTACAGGGCGGAAGCTGATACTACATCAAAGAGAATGTAGTTGTGATGCTTACTTCAAGATATGGGAGTAACTTTTTCTTTGTTGACGGGGCCCTTTATCTCATCCCTCCCGGCCATTAGTTAATATACGAAATGTTCAAAGAATTCCAGGTCATTCAGAAAAAAGGTTCGGGATATAGATGGAATCGAGAGGGAAGAAAGAGTCCGGTTTCAGAGGCTTGATCAACTGTGTAATCATGGATCAAATACAAATGCCCTCATGCTTCATAATACTGTCGCCACTAACCTTGTTCAGGTAGGGAGAACTCTTCGATTTTCAAGTTTTTCATAGTCCTTATCAAAATCCATCTCCACCTATGTTGTGTCCTTTCTCCCCAAGCATTCTGGCATCTCTTATTCTTGGTCTCGCCCTGTGAAGCAAAGTCGGACAAGGTTATTTAGATCTTGACTTCACTTTTATTGGAAGAAAGACATAGAATTGATAGGGAACCGTAGCCAAGTGGCTAAGGCATGAGTCTGCAAAACTTCTATTCGTCGGTTCGAATCCGACCGGTTCCTACAGCGCCATTCGTCAAATCATTTTTTTACATGGTTAGTGGATAGAACGGGGACCCCCGGATCAAAGGTTCAAAGCCGAGAATTCTTGGAGTGAGACTTTCTTTTTTCAAATTCCAGTTTCATTCATTTAGACTTTTTTGAATATCTACGCTGGAAGGTCCCCACCCCTTTCAGTGCACACCTTTCACCTCTCTCCCCCAATTTTTCAGGTTTAGTTTTCATTCATCAGTATATATGTATACGGATCAACTGCTCCCGGCTCGGAGAGGTTCATGCTTTATATCAACGCTTTGACGAGGTAGTGAGGCAATGAAATTCAAAGCGGAGGTGGAAGAAAGGCCACGCGAACAAAAAAGGATCCCGCTTAAAAACAGAATGGAATACTCGTCGATGCTTCAGCTACCGCTGCCTTGCCCCTTTCTAAAACCTTTCTATAATAGTAGGTTCTGAAAGAGCTTTCTTCGCTTAGTAAGGGTGCTTGAGCACATTGAATTTCAATTAATATCATATCGATCAAGGCTTTCCTTTAGTTTGATTGCTGTTAGTGATTTCAGAATATTCTTTGCGCGTCGTCTTATTTTCCTTGGCTCTTCTCTCCTCTATAGCTTGAGTTTGTTTGAAATGAGCTGGAGGCTCTGCTCAAAGCCGGAAGCAGATACAGGATCAGAGAAAGACCTCAAAGCTTTCCGAATAGCTTGATTGGTTTGGCGATTGCACTTTCTTTCCATCTTTTACAACATAGGGCTTGCGGAAAGAGTAGTTGAAGAAGCCGAGAGGCTAAAGAAAAAGTAAAGTCCATCAACAAAGTTAAGAGTCGTTCCACCCCGGTGGGTGAAGAGGCTGATGTCGGGCGAGCAATCGATATTATGAAGGTTGGACTATGGCTATTTCCAATCCAAAGCCAAGGGGGAAAGAGTGATTTCTCGTCCCAATAGCCACTTATTAAAAGTTTCATCTGGGAGCTCAAACAATTTAACCAAAATGCTCCCTGGGACGACTTCGATTTGCCTTTTGTCTTTTGTTTGTGTATCCTTCTTTTTCTGCCATGCTTCCCGTTGGTCAACAACCAACCACAACTCACTAACATTCTGAACTACTAGTACAGGAAGGAGTCTCCTTCTTTCCTGTCTGGAGGGAAGAATTTTTTATCAATCAATCATGCCTCAACCTCGTAGACTATATATTAATCAATATGGGTCGAACCTTTACCCGCGAACTATGGAACAAGGTGATTTTATGGACATCGAACTTTCGTCTTCTATCTCAGATCTCGTCTATGAAACTAGTCATTCGGCTAGCCGTGCTCATTCCAATAGTTCCGCTTCAGAGGCATCCACCGGGGTCCGAAATGAGCTTTCTTCTTCTTCTCCACTTCTTTGAAGTGAATTTGATGAGATTGAAAGTTTCTTTCAAGGGAAGATAGAGGAAATAGGAGCGGACTTGCCTTCCAACTGGTCTCCCGAAGAATTGACCCGGATGGTGATTGGGGAAGAGGAGGTGCGTCACCCATCTTATCTATCTGATGTCTACTCTAACCTTGACGAGTGTGGATTTCATAGTTGCTATTGGGAGCAGGCTGAAATATATAGAAAACGAATTTATTGTTTTATATAATAAGTTCCAAGTCAGCCATGTACTACTATCGGTCATACAATTGTTTTGAAATTTTCTTTCTTTTTTTCTATGCCCGCGGGCCACCACATATCGTATCAAGCTATTGCATTGTTTTCCCGCCGCATTAGTACGCTCTCTTCGTTAGGAGACAGGAGCTCCAGCTTAGATACGCTACGCCGGACAGAGGTCTGGGGGAAGTCCAGAGAAGAGGGCTTTAGTTCTTTCTTTTTGGTCGATTCCTGCATAAAGTCCGGGCTAGGCAGTAGCTTGACCCGTAGTCTGAATCGTCTGTAGCCAACACTTCAAAGGCGAGGCCCCCAAGGCAAGGGGGGGGGAAAGAAGAGTGGGTATGCGGGATTCTTTCGCTTGAGTTGTTTCAGTGTGCCGTCGGATTTTGAAGGTGTTCAGTAATCGGATGCTATCGAAGAAAATGAATTAAATAGGAATAATTTCTCTCAAAGCAGCTCCCTCACAGCCTTCATAAAGTAGAATTGAATTGCAGACGCATTCCAATGCAACAACGAAGGAAAAGGATAAAGATTACGTTGGCGTTAAAAGACTGGGAATTGACAATAACAATAATAGGTCCTTTAGTAAAAGCTCAATCCCAACTCTCTTATCTGTTGCAGAACCTGCCCGTCAGCTATTGCCGGATTTCATCTCAAATCGAGCTGCAGTTCTTCTTTCCTTTCAAACAACGCGTTGGAATTGGATTGGATTTCGCTCTATCAATTCCGTCACTCTTATCTACGATAGCAGCAAACTCCACTTCTGAAACTGAAGAAAAGATCATATCGGCAACAGCTAGTAAAGTATGAAATGCCTCAGAAGCAAGTCTCGGCTTAGCTGCATTATCTTCCTACCGATGTCATACGTCACTCTATTATGACCTGAGGGTGACGGAACTACCTTAAGCCCCGAAGTCAATTCTCCTTTCTTCCCTCTCGACAGGGAACAACGCGTCAGGAATGAATTTGATCGTAAATGAACTGCTGTAGACTTCTTTTCAAAGCCAACGGGAAAAGCGTAGCGCTTATCGTTGTTGGAGTTGCTCTCTTTCTCTTTGGTTGAGGGTTTGACGGAATTGAATCTGCAACTGTCTCGCAAACTCTTCCTGCTTAGGGATACAACCACAACCTATGGCAACTCCCAATGGCTGACTTACTCCAGCGTTGCCTTAACTTGCTTGTTAGCCTTAGGGACTAACAGCCCTCTAAGTCGAACGAGTGAAGGGAATTAGTAAAGAAGTGTAACTACCCCCGGAGGGAACCGCCTGGAGGCGGAGTAGCTAAGATGCTAAGCTCTATTCTTATTTAGAAGTGACAAACCTCTGCTAAAGAATAAGACAAGTTCTTTAAAGCATTCTGAATCTCTTTTGTTTGCTTAATCAACAAGAGAGCTCTCAGGGCAGCTCGGGTGAGTAGCCCGTCCAAGCGAACGATAATAGACAGTCCAGTACAAAGCCAAAGTTCTGGCTCTGCAGCTACCTTTCCTAACCTAACATGTAAAAAGTTCTATCAAACCAGACACTTCATCCCAGGTGGGTTATCCGGTGAATTTCAAGCTGTCTCTTATAGGGCTAATTCTTACCTGGTAGGGTATATGTTCTCTCTATCTAATATAGACTTCTATATGCTTTGTATGATTACTCCTATGTAATAGAGCTTTCTTCTCCTATTTAGATTCCTATGGCTCTTTGCCAACCTTCGAGACGTAGATAACTCGTATACAGAATAGAAACTTCTCTAAGACCAAAAGCAGACAAGAACTAAAGGCCAGACTTTGGCGGAGTTGGAATTCTTTCCCTTTCTGTGGTTACTACGGATTCACTTCTTTCAATAGGCGGTAGCAAAGGAAGAATAGCTAACGTTTCGTACCGGGAATCCACTTCCTTGGCCTTCAAAGCCATACCACTACTTCTTTCTACTTAAAGAAGAGGGACTCTAATACTGAACTTATTCCACCTTCGCATGCTTCTATAAGATTTCGCCTAAAAATACTATCCTTTAGCGGTTAAGTAGGACAAGGAAGAAGTGAAAGTTAGACGAGTACGTTGAGTAAGAATGCGTCTTAGAAGTCCTGATACCATGTCCATATACTATGCTTTGGAATCTCTTCTAGTCACATAGCTAACGAGCGATGAAGCATTCTCCTCCACAATACTAGAAAGACTATCCTTTAGACTAGAAATACGATTAGCAATTGCTTTCGCGTATTTATTTATGGCCTTCTAAACAGTAGTTTAGTCATATCATTCTTATTTCCTGTCCCCCTTAGTACCAAAATAAAACAGCTAAAGCATCCCTTTCTTCTCTCGTATATAAGGATTCGGCTTGCTTCCTCAATTGGTTATTGGCTGGACATTGAATGGCATTGACCGACTCTTGTCAATAGCGTTGTTTGGCAGCAAGCGACGAAAGATATGGCTTCTGGTTGTTGTGTCCGCTAATATGTTTAGTTTCCACGAATCCACACTAGCTAACTTGACACAGAAGGACTGCTTATTAGAGGAATTCGATTCCGGAATCTCCAATAACCAACCATCTTTTCCCCATCCCTGATGATGAAATGGATAGTATAGCTAATTGATGTGCCACCCTTTTACCATTCTTATGAGTATCCGCATTCAATTAGAAACTCCTAAAGAAGAAATTCTAGCTTTCATATCATCCCTTTCAACGAAGGAGACATACCTTTCGATCTATCTATGCTTACCTTTGTCTACCTTTCACTAACAATCAAAGTAGGCGATCGGATTCAAGGTAGAGGAGATTGCTAACAACGGGTTCTAGCGCATGAACCTCTAACTCTTGGCCGACATCTCCCGCATTCTCTAGCGCTCTTCAGATACCTTATTCTGGGTAAGACTGAGCCTAGGCCTCCCCTAGCAGGCGAATCCTACCCATCCCCATAAACGGAATAAGCCTAAGAACCAGGCCACTAGGAAGACATCTATAAGGAGACATCAGCTTAGTCCTAACCATCAAAGGAAGGAGTAAGGCACGCAGAAGTTGATAGATTCGGAGCACGAACTAGTGGAGATGTGATGTCCATTCATTCAATTCACATCGGTATAGGGCACGGCGAGGCACTTTCCTGCGCTCGGGACAAGGTTGGTAAGCATACCTCTGGCTCAGCCATTAGAGTGATTTTTCATTCACGGCTAACTTACCACTAAATAAATCTCTTCTTTCCTCTCCCTTATGGTCGAGATCTTCAAACCTCTCCTTTAAGTCGAGTTACTACGTTCCTCATCCAAAAGAAAAGATTGAAAAAACGAAATCCTATGCTGCTTGAGGAAGGGGGCAATCAAAGGCTCGCTTATTCTTCCTTTTCTTCTCCAGTAGCATCTTATGAATCTGCTTATGTGTCTGCGGATGGGGGTGCTGTTCTATATCTTGATTCTGTTCGTCACCTCTACCCGCTCGAAACAGCCGATAAGGGCTGAACAACGAGTCCATCGAAACGAAGCTAATTCGATTCTAGTAGTAGCACTGATTGCCACTTATGCCTTCGACGCCGTGTCGTGAAAGTCCTTTGCTCTTTTGCTTTTTGAAAAGGGATCAAAGACCCCGAGGGTGTAGAGTTCTTCTCACTCGTATTTGCTAGTGGTGAATCATATCTATCTTTATGGTCGTTAGCCCCTACATTTTCATCGTTTGCTATAGCCCTCTCTATCTTTGTTGGCGTAACCGCCCCTTGATTGGGCGTATGTCAATGCCCGGTAGTATGAGCTACTTCCTCTGAGAATGATCAGACGCATTACCTATTGAAGACTGTCTTTTCCCCTCTTTCACGCCGACTTCCCCTAAGACCTCTTTTCACTCGGCAGTCTGTCAGAGTTAGCGCTTCGGCTCTTCTTTCTTTCTCTTTTCTTTCTATATGAGATGACTCCCCCGGTGAAAGGGGGTTGAGAGCCTTTCTTTCTAAATGACTTGGACTAGGAGAATCCAACTTTGTCAAGTCTGTTGGAGATGCAAATGAAGCCTTGACTCTAGCTGCTCTTGGTGGTTGAGTAAGGGCATTGAGCTTAGGCCTACCCCTACTCTCCTTGTAGGGTAGTTCAGTCACCCGAGGATCACTCTCTCCAGAGCCGGGAGTGCAGCCAATTCACAAAACCGATGAAACAAGTCTGGAGCAGCTCAGTCCAGCTAGCTTCTTTGCCAATTAGCTACGTTCGTTCCACTCCCCCTTCAGTCAAAGAGGCTGGTCACGAAATGTCTTTGTCTTCTGCCTGCGAGTCTGAGCACTCAACTTAGCTAGGCATCAAACTGCTTTCTATGCATTTCAGATAGCTGCTTTGAGAGGGAATCTTTAGATTCGTGCTTCTGAGTCTTTGACTTCTTTACAGAGAGAGATCCCTTCTCAAAGGACAAGAAGCTGACGTTCAATTCAGTGTGCCCTGTCAGGGAGTGAGTTAAGGTAGTCGGTCAGTGAGCGGATTTTCTTTTTCCGCCTCGATGGCTGCTCTTCTCTTGCTTTCTTTCTTCGTTGTTATTCCCTCGGGAAGAAAATGGTTCAGAAGCTAAACGAAATTCTCGTAGTGTAGTTACAGTCAACACAGTAGCTGTAACGTGAACAGCACTTTGTCCTCTATTTCTATCTAAATAGGCGGCAACTTCGCTGAATGATAAAGCCTTTTTCCTTTCTTTGGTCAACAACCATTGGTAAAGAAGAGGATCAGACCAAGCAAAAATAGCGTATAGAAAGAAGTGAAGCCGGGTGTGATTGAAGCACAGAAGAATTTATCCCATGCTTTGTTGGCCAACCACAGGCAAAACACTAGTATCATCACCAAAATGGCTTAATGTCAATCCATATTACATATCCAGTCAAAAGGTTTACAACCCTGGAAAAGGATTGGTGGATTTGGTTAGAGAACCATTAGAAACTCAATTTCAGTAAGCTGCTTTCTATGTTCTCCAAGCGCTCTATGCCGTTAGAAAGATGGCTAGGGCGTGGTAGACCCATCGGCCCCATACCGTAGGGGGTCTTAGTGGCCTTCAAAAGGTAAAGAACGAAAGCGCTCGATATTTTTGAATTTCGTTATTGACGGTCTGGAATACTTAGATGAGTGGACTGTTCTGCGGGCTTGGGTTAAACAGTGGCTAGCTTATGTCCGTTGGTATTGGCTTACGGCCTGGTCACCCGACGTAACCATCCAAGATTTTTTCGAAGCTCCGGTTGTGAACCGGTCCTGGAAGCTCAGTTGGTTCGATTTGGTCTTCTATGTCAGGTCTATGACTGGCTTGCTGAGAAAGGTGAAGAGTACAAGGTACCAATCCTGGTTCCGGACTTCCGTTATGGGCCTGTACTTGCTAAAACTGGAAAATCTCTTTCTTTTTGGTATTATCAATCATCATATGTTGGGCTTAACCAACCTGCAGCTGGTCGAGGTTTCGTGTGTCCGGGAATCAATAGACTCTTTGGTGCACACGACCCATCGATGACAACCGTAAGATGGCTCGGAATGGGTTACGTAGGATAAAAAAAGAAGGAAATCTCATCTCCACATTTACATTTGCTCTTTCAGCTTAAGCCGTGTCTGTCTTGCTCTGCTGAGTTCACACGCTAACGCAGCTAAGCCCAATTGAATATAGTTTTTTGATACTACTTATTCTTTTGAAATAATTACAGCACGAATAGGGAATCTTCTTCTTTCCTTGTTATGCCGGTTCTAAAGGTTAGTTTTCCGCTCTTCCAACAAAAGTGAAGTTAAGATAGAAATTACCATAACTTCTTCAGTATTGAAATAAATAACCGGGTCGCACTTCTTTCTGTTGCTCTTAGGAGTAGGTCGTTCTAGTAATAGTTCTTTCCCTCCTTGCACTGGGTTCGGCCTCTGTTCCTCTCCCGTTGGTCGAGTTACTTCGTTCCTCGCTGTGCGGGGTCTAGTTCAACCTCGTGCTGGGTAATCGATTACGATAACATTAGCCCATCTGTCCTTACTATCAAAAAGTATAGATTTGATCGATCCCTTCGTACCAAGTCTTAACTCATAGCTTTCTCCCAGAGCCCTCTCATCTAATAGGGGAAGTCGGATGGTGCTTATAGGGTAAAAAGTAAGTTAATTAGTGTCACTTTTACGGTTGTAGGGAAAGAGTTAATCTTTTTAGTGTTGTTTAACCTGCTTCTTTTTTTATAGGCACTTTGAAGGTATGAAAGAAAGAGTATGAGTTAGTAACGAGCGGGAGCTAGCCCTAAAAGAAGGGAGAAGACTTCATCGGTCCCAAGCTTTGTTGGTATAGAGTTCTCTCCCGAGCTATGTATGAGTTAATACTTGATAGGAGTTAAGAATAGAGTTACGGACTAAGCCCGAACGAGAGAATCCGTCATCTGTCACCTTGTAAGTGAGTCAAATAGCAACTCATAGAGTTCTTGCCCTTGTTGTTAAAAGATGAGTTGATCTCATGAGCTAAGCTCGACCCCCCCTAACTAAGAGGGATAGGGGAAGAGAACAAAGACGTGAACTGACTCCCGAGCTTTCTTCTTGAAATGAATCCTATCACCGGTGAAGTCTTAAGGCAGTTGGAGAGCGAAGAGCAGCACCTATTTCTAAGCCAGTTTCAGCTGTAGTTTTCACTCCTGCTTTAACTGAATTGGAAAGGAGAGTGAATGTTGTTGGAGTTGTTGAGGATGTCACCGATAGGAGCTACCCCGTTGGGAAAGAAGCAAAGCTTGAAGTTGATGTTGCCTATTCTCTTAGGTCACGAACTCCGAGAAGACTATTATTGCATGAGTTGGGTAAGCAATAGAGTAGTTACGAGTTGTTTGTTAATAACTACTTCCCCGTTAACTGACTCTTAATGGACTCCGTATAGCTCTATTAGTTCAAGAAGGAGAGTGAAGTGCTTCCTCGAAAGAAGCACGAAAGGAACGGTAAGACAGGTTAATTCCTGTCATAGCCTTCAGTAGCTAATAGAATAGAGAAGGAATGCAACCTTTAATGATTAGCGTCACAAGCACGGTATAGAGTCTCTGTCCTTTCCTGTTGTTTCACCAGCTTTCACTGCTTTGTTTGTTGTTGAACTCACGGAAAAATATCATAAAGTCGAAGTGAAGACTCTAATAGGCCACAAGCAAGGGTAGCTAATGAGCTATTGAGTTAAGGAGTTCTCTCCCGCTAACTGACTCATACCTCAAGGGACACGATGACGAAAGCATTAGTTTAGTTAGGTTCGTAACCGGGTAAGAGAGAGTTACGTAATTGGTTGTTAAGTGAGTTAATTCAACAAAAGTTGAAGGAAGCGATGCTTAAGGGTTTTTCCTCGGACTCTGTACTTTCAACAAGAGCAGCCGGTCAGGGTTGTTATCGAGCTAAGTTAGTTAAGAGTTAAGATGTTAATGCAGTTCTTCAATCAGGAGTTGGAGTTATTTCTAAGCTAACCCGAAGGGAGTACTTTCTTACTGCGTTAACTGACCCATTGATTGCTCTCGAAGGGAAGTGAGGGCATATGACGTCGATAGGCCTGAACGGTTAAGGAGTGAGTTAAGGTATTGAATTATGCCACTAAGAAGGGAAGCCCGAGAGAAAGAGGTCTCGAGTAAGGGTTAAAGAGATAGTAGCTTAGCAGTTGGAGTTATGAGTTAATGCCCAACGTTGGGTTTAGCTCTATCGGTCGAAGCAGGTTGATTGGTTCCAGGGCTACGCGCCTATCTGCTTTCTCTTTTTTAATACGTCCCTTATTCCCTTTTCCGTTGTGTTGGGCCTGTGAAGATTCAAATGACGTGGCTCGTCCAGTTCCGCCGCATCTTGGTTAGAATCCTTTCGACGCCCCGGAAATGCATACTATAAAAAGTAGATCAGAGAGAAGGCTTCAACTAAGATATAGAAGTAGTTAAGGACTTGACTAAGTAGTAGATATGGGATTGAGGGGCACAGCAGGGAGGTTTATGAGAAGAAGGATCAGGATTCCTCTTTCGGAGCAAGCTAAAGAGCCCTTCAAATAGATCGTCGCTTTCCGGTAAGGCAATAGATTCAACCTATCCATCCCTTTTGGAAAGCAAACAGTAAGTCAAGGCCCCTTTTTAGACTTCGCTCTTTTCGACTTTTGAGTTTCCTCAGGTCGAAGTGGAGATGAAGAGCTAATTCACTACTCTACGTCAGTGACTTCCGACAGCTCCGAAAGATCCCGCCTTGCTTGCCTGTGACACTCACCATAGGGGCCGAGCCCAGCCTCATGTGCCGATGTGCGTGTACTTAACACACTCGGCTAGGAAGTCTTGCGACCCGATATGTGATAAAAGGTAGCCGGGACGCTATGAAATCTTTAAGTAAGTACTTTTTGTGCGACAAATCACGCCCTCTAAGGTCAGACCGTCAATCATCATAAAAATTATGCTTGTAGCCTTTTTTGCTTGACTCTTGTGAAACGATGGATGAACACCGGCCGTTTGTTTTTTAGGATCTTCTTGCCCTAACCAGTAATAGAAAGAAAAGAGACGAGAGAATCAGCGCAGGTAGAGTAGCGTCAATCATAATTTCGGTGTTCGGTACTGGGAAATCGTCCTTTGAGCATACCCGTTGAGATCCCGGAAGTCAATGCACACTCTTTTCTGACCTTTTTTTTCTTACCGGCACAATATGTTCAATCCAGCTCGGATATTTTTCTTCCTGTATAAAGTCAAGTCCACGTTGAACCATTTGTCGACCTCAACGCAGACCTGATCTTCAAGTCCTTGGCGCATTTTACTAGGTGGCTCTTTGTCTGTCTCTTGGTCATAGGGCAACTGACGCCTGTGTACAATTTTCTGTTGGTCCAATCCCGGCATCTGCTTGTAGTTCCAAGCTTCAAATTTTCCGTATCAATAGTGCAATGTACTGTTCTATTTGATCATAAGTGAGTTCCTTGCTGAGCTCTTTCTTTTCTTAAATGTCCAGTTCTTCTAGCTCGTCAATCGTGGACTTGATTTGGTAGTACCGTCATCCAGCTTTTCTAGTATAGGTATAACTTCAATGTAGTCTTCCGGGATTTCATAGTCTTTCGTGCCTTCAGTAAAGGTAGTTTTCAGACTGATAGATGTTAACGCTTTCTCCTCTTTTCTATTCGTCTTATATGAATTTCCTCTATCTCGAGATAAATGGAATCAAGACTCTACTCTAGCGCAAGAATTTCTCTATTGAAATAATTAGTTTGATTGGGAAGTGCAGTGGCAAAAAAAAAGAAGGAGATTCATCCTTATGGGGTTATCTATCTCTCTCTTCTTTCTCTCTCAAAGCAAAGAGAGGCTCAACCATCACATAGGAAATGACTCTTTCAGATACTAAAAAGCGATTGGCTTTCCAAGCGTCAGAGTGAGAGAGCTAGACAGAGAAAGGCTTTGATGACTCAGCAGGGTTCATCAACGAGAAAGGAGAGTAATCCACTTCCAAATAAAGTGAAAATGACGGAGAATCTTTCTCTTTTGTAGGATTACTGGTCTCAATCATTCCTATCAAATTAAGAAAGAAATAGTTAATGACCTCGAGCATTGTAAAACGGAATTAGGGGTTCGCCAACTAGTCCTTCGGCAATGAGCGGCCAATTACTGGAATCAATCGGGGAATCGGGACTTAGTCAGGGAATTGGGGCTTATTCTCCTAATCCTAATAAGGTTTGATAAGGAAGAGATTGTCTTCCCACCTCCACTTTCATAGCTTGAACCGGGAAGGAACGAACGTTGAAGGAATGAGTTCTAAGGCAGAAAAGAAAGACAGAGAGAAAATAAAGGATGGAAAGACGGGAAGACAGAAAGAGTAAAAGAGAAGTAAGGACAGAGAAGAGTAAGACTTTCACATCGTCAGATTCAGCCTGAGGGAAGGATGCTTCCTATCTTAAAGTTCATGTATGAGATAGATAAATAATTTATCGATTCATCCTTTCTAGATTTATATAATAAACTATGCCCTTTATAGGTGGAGCTCCTATTACATGGCCATTCCCTTTGTAATAGAAAAAAAAAGCCCACCGCACTAGTAGGTAGCAGAAGAAATGAACCCTACTGGACGATTCTGACGATGTGCAGTAGAGAGCTCCTGGAATAGCGACTAAGCTTCGATCGGTTTTTTTTTGGTACTGGCATGCAAAGGTTCGAATAAAAAGCATCTTCCTTTCCAGGTCAAGGGATCACTATGACTTCGTCACTATCTTCTATCTCAATCTTTTTTCTTTCTGAACCTAAGCTAATAAGAGCTCCTTCATAGCATCAATTGGCACTTTACTCCCTCGTCTCTGTCTTCCCAACAGCTTCTCAACTCAAGCTGCGGATTTGCCGCTAACACCGTCCGCATCGAAGAGGGAATGAGGACTTAGTTCTATTCTTTTTCTTTTCAAGATCAAAGTGAAGGAGCTAAGCGACTGATCTGGTAATAACTTGACAATGGAATTTCCTTGTTTGAGTTAAACAAAGCCATGGTGAGAGAGACCCTTCCCTTCTTCTTTTCCTGCTTGCCTTTTTTGGGCGTAGCTTTATGCTCTTTCATTTTCCTATAACTAAATAAAAAAGCTATTAACATCCATTTTTCTTATCCGATCCGTCCCCCTGTCTCTCATATCTATTCCTCCGGCTTTGCTTGCTTGGCGGGGATAGAACCAGCTTCAACTAGTGCTGCGCGTTCTCGATCATCTACTTGCTGAGCTTAGCATTTTATCAATTGGTGGTGGAGGAAAAATGGGGATTTAGTAATTGCGAATCTAAACTCGAAGGACCTACCGTCATTCTACTCGGCTCAACCATTCATATCGAAGGATGGCCAACCGACTTAGAGCCATAAATCTATATCTATAGAGCCCCTTATGAGTGCCGCACTACACGTCTATCTTTACCAGTTTCCCGAAGCCTTGGAAATCCAGACCGGCTCAGAGAATCACTGGCGCTCGGAAATGGAAGGCCTTTATCAATATACTACGCTTTCTACGCTATGGTCTGGTGGGTCCAAGAGCCGGATCGAAACTGAACCACCCCCGCCGGAATTCGTTGAATAAAAAGGATATACTGCTGGATAGATACCTTTAGCAGCGAATTTGATGTCCAGGTAGACTACAACGAGGAAGGTCATAGATTGGTGTACCACCGCGGGCTTTCTAAAAATCATAGTTAGATTTTTCAAAAAATTCCTCCCTCTGGAAAGAAGTCGGGGCCCTCTTGAACCTTACTCGCCCATCCTTGATACGACTACGATTTATCAAACTAAAGCGCTAAGAAAAAGATGATCAAATACTACTTTCTTTACTGAATACTCTTCTTCATTCCTTGGCAAGGATATGCCCCCTTGGCCTTTACGGGGGAAGTCCTCGCCTCGGATCGAGTCGTTCACTTATAGTGACCATGGATGCATTCTTCAGCCCTCCCTCGCCGGTCCCCTCTGTTCTGTAAAGATCTTTTTTTGCTTAGGTTAGCTCTACTTCCTAGCCTGCCTGGTCTACGCTCATCCAAATTTAGAATTGTGTTTTGATGGCAATATTTCTTTAGGTTGAGTAAGAAGCGTCATCTCCATAGGTTTTTCGTCTCAACGCCCTTTTCTCTTCAGCAACAAAGAAGTCCAGCTTAAGCCTTATCATGTCAATGTAATTAGTGACCCTCAAATAATACAGTAAAATGCCCTCTTTCCGGCTATCCCTATTCTTTCTTTCCTTCTTTCGGTTGTAGACAGGGGGACGGAATCCAATCTTCGCAGAGTTTACACTCCTCCATCGAATGAGATAAAGCTCAATGGCAATCACAACTAGATCTGGGACCCCCTCGGGCTAAAGCCCTAATATATATCCGATCTTATGGTGTGCTAAAGAGTGGGCCTAGTATCCCAGGGATTTATTAGACAGGTAAAGGTAAACGCTTACGCCCCTCGACTTGTGCTGGTATTAGGCTACTGAAGTTTGTATGATTGATGGAAGACCTTCTTATCATTTCTGTTATGGCTTTCTTGTTGATCATACTCATACACATACAATAAGAGAGAATCCACTCCTTCCCTTCCTCTTTGACTTACTGAATAGCTTCTCTCGATGTTCATTGGCCTGTTGCGCCTGTAGCTGTGAACTCAACTGTCTGGTTGGTCTGTCTTTTGCCTTTTGTTGTTCTTTTCCACAGTGGGTCAGTTCATTTCTTTTATTATACGATTCGAACTCCGTCTGGCATCTGCTCTTCTTCTTGGTCCCAGACCTTGATCCCTTCTTAAACTCCATCCCTTTAATACGCTTGTAAGGGAGTCTTCGACTTCCCCCACTCATCAAGGCAGAACATATAAGAAATCTTTATTTCACAGTCAGTCATCGATTGACTGCTCCCGTTGAATTTCTTTTATTCCGTTTTACCAATAAGATACGAAGACTTGACTAAAGTCCTAATGGTTTGGCATGGCGCCTTTGTCCTCTAACAAAGAGATGGGACGACCAGTTCACCACGAAAAGCGAATTCGCAGTAGTTTCAATTCTTTGGTTGGCAAGGCTTTTCTGCCCTTCTATGATGAAGGAAGGGAAGAACGTCACGAGAAAGGCTAAGTGAAGTTTTGTTTGCCCCCGGAGAGTTTCCAACAGGCCGGTGTGACTCTCTATGAAAGAAAAGTCTGACTCCAATTCTCTCACTTCGGGATGTTGGCTTGCTTCTTTCTTACGCTCGTCCATTCCTTTCTCTATTCATTGCCTCACTTCGATCGCCTTACGTATGAGTCACAGGCTTCTTTCATTTCTTTGTGAGATTTGCAAGGTTATTTATATCAACACTTAACTTTTGAAGGGAAAAAGCGGGGTTTCAAATCTCATCGACAGTCGTCTTCTACAAAATGAATGAAATTCACCCCCGGATGAAGAGAAAATCTCCCCTCCCTTTATTTGGTTTAGTCTATTTCCCAAATCAATCTTTTTACTAGAACTTAACAACCAAAAAGCCACAATAGATTGACTGAACTAAGTCAAAACAAAATCAAAAAAGCATAATCCCTCTTTCATGGCCACATATCTTTCCGGCTAAGGACTAAGGAATAGGAAGAACATTTCTTCCCAGAGTCCGAGAAGAAACTGTCTACCTGCAGCGACTCCATGACAAGGCAAATCCCATCATCCTAACATTCCAATAACCAACGAGGGAAAGACTCCACGAATGAAGAGAAGTTTTCATCCCTTCACTTCAATTCATATGTATTATTCTTCACAGCCAACTCCTGTTCTCTAATAAACAAAGAAAAGGTTTTTTAAAAAGGCACTCACCTCCTGCCAATGCTTTAAACTACCTTTCCTAGCGCAGGATGGGATTTGAGATAGCTAGAGGAATAGGCGGCAATTCAGAGAATTGGAATTGAATCTATAGAATCCCCGGGAATTGCAACTTCATCTTAGGCTATTTCAGGGCTCGGGAACAAAGACAAACGAAATACTGAAGTCCGGCAGGGAGTTCTATGGAGCTGAGCCGGGAATAGAATCCCAGGGTAAAGGGGAATAGATTCTGTTGGCAGTTACCGGTTAAGAATAACAGGTAAACGACTTTAGAGCATGACGAGCAGAGGCTTTCCGAACCTACAGATCAGTTAGCCGATAAGGAATAGATTCAACTACAACTTAGTCCGAAGTAGCTTCATCTCTGCTTTACGTAATCTCTCTTAGAGGGCTAATTAAGAGATTAATAGGGTTTAGAAATGGATTCTTAGAGATATGGGCCTAGCGGCCACTCCTCCTTATTGTTTTGAGTGAGTTACAGTTGTTTTTATCTCTGCCTTCTTAATGGCTTTCTGCCCTATAGCGGCTAAAAAGGAGAAAATCATCTTTGCAGGCTTACGGCGGGGACCTTGACTAGATGTTTAATAAAGACATGAGTCAGATCCATTACTTGAAGGCTTACGGGGAACGAAAGAGGACTGATTTCGAACTTATCACAGGATGGGATTGAAAGACCAATAGTTAGACTGATTTCCTTCCTTTCGGTAACTACCGAGATTCCCTTGCATAAGACTTCTCAGGTTGGTAAGAACTAAATAAGCCAACTATGAAGACTTTTTAGACTGACTGGCCTACCTCTCTTTGAGGTTTGAATCTGAACTAAGTATAACGCTGTTGAAGCTGCAGGATAAAGAGTCTAAAGCAATCAATCTTACTACAGACAGCGGTCCTTGTATTCAAACAAAACTACTAAGTACCAGACTATACTTTCTTGCGGCTCATTCTGAAGGTTTGAAACTCAAGTCAGGATATACTGATTTAGCAGGCAGGGATTATACAACAATCTCTTTACTTCGTGTCAACAAAGAAAACTACTGACTTATATTCCCCGGTAACTGCTTAACTCTACTTCCGAAGTAAGGCCAGCGTCAGGGAACCAGAACTGGAATTGGCAAAGCAGAGCCGGGATGAGCGACATCGCTATCAGTAGTGTTATTGGGGGCTATAGGACCCTCCTTGGATAGTCATCATAAAGAAGGGAGTGCAAAAAGAGATTACTTACTTGCTTTCGGAAATTAGATAAAAGCTTCTTTCACTAGGTGAACTTTGGGACTAGAGAGAAGAGGCTGTCATAGCCTCAGTATGCTCGAAAAGGGAAAGAGTTTTCTCTTTACCGCGGAGCAAGCGGAGGCTCGAAAGCCGGAGCGCGCTAGCGCGCTTTCCGTTTTCTCGCTTGGTAGCTCGAAAGGCTCATAACCTTGAGGTCACGGGTTCATACTTCTAGGCCTCAAAGATCTTATGAAGGAAAGTCTAACTGCTATTCTGACTTCTTTTACCGACCGAGTTGGCCTAAAGAAGCGTCACAAAGGTTTTCCTTCTGCTAAGAGGTTTGCCCGAGTGCTTGTCCTTGGCTTAATAGCCAAATTACCCCCACATAGAAGAGAGGGGACTACCTTGCAAGTTCCGCATCTAGGATTCTGTAATCACACCCGGCCCCAGACCATGAAGCTTCTTTGGACATTTAAGAATAAACAACAATGATAGCGAATCCTAAACAGGAGTCTGAAACGCGAGTGCTTCTCAACCCAGGATCACGAATTCCGGGCAGCAATCAACTTACAGAGAACTAAGAACAATGACTACGCCCCCTACTTTGAAGTAGGCCCGGAAGGCGGAACTACTTCATTTGTTATTGTTACGGTATTCTTACTCCGATCGCCCGGCAATCTCTTTCCCTTCTTACTGGATTCTGGGATGACTTTCTAATTGGCATTTGAGCTAATCACCAAATGAATATTAACCCAACGAAAGAAAGTAAGCTAGTACAAGGTACACTAAAGCAACCTCATTGCCCTGAAAGAAAGCTCAGTCGGTGGATCTTCTTTCCTGGTCGCAGGTGGAGAGCCGGTGGAAAGGCCTTCTGCCAATTGAGAATGATCCTTTTATATAAAAATTCAATTCAAAATCCTTTTTTGAGATGGAAGCCATTACTCAGAGTTACACGACCTTTTGTGGAAATGATGAGCCTGCTCCCCCGGAAAGTATCAACTACCTGAGGCTAAGGCGGATTTGTCAACGGCGGTCTTGCTGGCAATGATTATAATCGCTATGGTCTTTGCTCAAACCTACCTGATTAGAAAGAGAAGGAGCAAGCGGAGGCTCGAAAGCCGGAGCGCGCTAGCGCGCTTTCCGTTTTCTCGCTTAGCCACCTTCAGTTTCCGAATAGAAAATAGAAGGATCTCAGGTTTCTTTAAAGTGAAGATTCTTTCCGGACATGAAGTCCTTCATTTAGAATTTCTACCACCTACAAGGCGAGAGCTTTCTATATTATGATACCGCAGCAAGACGTTAATAAAAAAAAGTAAAAAGCATCAGACCATACATAATTCATAATTATGACTGACGGGCAAAAACTAAAGTATTCAGCCGAGCTTGAATTCAATTCCAGCAAAGAAAAATGAAGGAGAACTGACTTCAATTGAAGAGAAGGCACTGCACCGGGTCCGTTCAACAGGAAGGGTCATGAGAGGCTAAGCGAAACTCAAAAGATAAAAAGAAAAACGAAAAAAGAGCCTTTAACGCGCCTTGATTAAGCCTTGAGGTGGGGCCTGATCAAAAGCAGTCTTTCCTAAAGAGCAAAGGTTACATACAGGTGCGAAACTGAAACCTCCAGATAGGATTCAGTAATGGATTCCTCAGAGATTCTATCACGCACGGTTCATCAATCGTAGGTTGAGGGCTTAAGTTGTGGGCATGGTGGCCTCACTGATTGACTAGCTTGTGCTGAAAGCGCTACGTCAGAAGGTGGGTCAGGTCACTTTTCACTATCAACCGCTACAAAAATTTCTCTATCTATGTAAGGAAAGACAAGCCAACCATTCTTCTTTCTTTTCTGCTTTAAAGGCGCTGGCATTGTACGTCTTCCAATCCTTTCATTTTCCATTCGGTCTTCCCATTTCGTCAGTGAAAGATATTCTATTTTGTTTTGAAAGTTTAGATACTGAAATAAGAAACTTTTTTTCTAAGAATTCAACCAATATAAAGCATATTCATCAACAAATCTTAGTTTCCTCTTAGTTTGAACCTCTTCTTCAGCATTATTCTCTTCTGTATTATTATCAACTCATTAACATATGAATGATATTGAACTCGAACCGCAGAATCAAGCCAGAGTAGAGACACGAACAGCTGGTTTTTCCACTGAAGAGCGAAATTCGGACATGTATAATGAGAGCTTCCAATGTTAACTCAAAACTTTTTTTTGTTTACCGAATGTGAGTCTTTAGGGTAACTCACGCTCCCATAAATAATGAAATAATCCAACCGGTCTATCTTTACAATGATTACTCAACAACTTTCATGTTCAAAAGAGTTTGAATGGAAATCTTTTGGGGGTACAAAGACTTCTTCTTGTAAGGCTAATAGGAGAATAATCAAGAAGAAGATTTAGTAAAGTTGAGTTGTTAGACACCAAGGATAATGATAATTATACCATGATCAACATATACTGACCATCTATTTCTAATAATTCAAGTAGAAAGCCGGTATGATGTCTTTCTTTTCTATATTCCATTTACTAATGGTATACCTGTAGTACAGTAGTACATAAGTATGCAAGAAGGTGGTAGTCATAGTAGCTCTGTAGCTCTTTGGATAGTGTGCCTGCATGGATCAGCGTAGACTTGTAATAAATTAATAAAGAATATCCTACGCCCCTCATTTTCAATATCTCTATAGAGATAGAATCTTTGACTATGCCATACATAGTATACGTCGTATCGCTAGTTGGACAGCAATCTCTTTTTTTTTGATGCTAGGTTTGGCTGATATATGTCGGGAAAGCTCTCGGATCCTATCTTTCGATTGGAAGGATTCTATAAGGGGATAGTCCTTTCATATGCTCTATGATTGGGTTCTCTCTCTTGTGGATGGTTGATAGTAGACCCTGCTTCTCAAACCGGATGCTTTCCGCTCACCAGATTTTACTTTCCTTTCTCGAGTAGTTAGAGAGACCTTTGTTAATTAGTTAATTATATCTGTAGTTCAGATCCAGATATTATCAGCCCATGTTCTTGCGGTTAGCCTTTTAATCACTCTAATCGATTGCTTTTTATTTATCCTGACGGAATATAGTAACGAAATAGATGGCCAGAGTGCGTTGGTCACTTTTCTAGCTTCTATCATTCTCTCTATTGCATTGTTGTCAAAATAGGCTTGGAAGAAGAAATACGAACAACCGCGCTAGTCGTTAGAGATCCGTAAAATCGGAAATTTTCCTATGTTTTCCATTGTTCTAAATAGAAAGAAGAAATTCATTTACTAATAATCCGATGAAAAATTTTCTTTAAGTTGATGGCGGCTCTAAATTCCTAAAAAAGAGTTATGTAGCCCGTAAACTCATCCCATAATGAAAGCACAAGTCTTACCGTCACCTCTAACTAGGGGAAGAATTTTCACCCTCTTTAGCTTCAGTCGAAAAACCTGCATGGTATGAGCAGGGTGAATGCGGTTCTGCCGGCTGAGCTATGCTTGCGCATCAAAGCACAGGCTTTTTGCTAAGAAAGGCTAAGAAAGCATGAAGTAGATTGTAGATTCAATTCTTTCACAAACCGGCGTTTATGGAAAGGTGTATTCACTGATTCAACAAGTCAAAGTAGTAGGCTCAATAATCATTTAATTTGAATTCGGAGGATCAATGTGTCAAAACTGCCTATGACGGCAGGAAACTTCAGTCGAAATCACAACCACTGAGTTGCAGGAGCTTGCTGATCCATAAGCTACGAGTGCTTTGGGAAGAACGAGAGACTGGAGTTGGACCTCGCCCTGGGCTTGAATCTAACTGCCCCACCCTCCCTCGGGGAACTCTGAAGCCTGAAGTTCAAGATGAAGTCTTGTAGCGACACGAAAGAGACAGCGTCACCTTTCCTTTTTTGTATCCTCCGTGCATATTGGAAATGATTAAGACGGATCTCTTAATAGGAGACTTCGGTCTAGGAACAAGAGAGATGAACAATTACATATTTAGTAAATACTGGCCTTCGTACAAATACTAAGACTTTTTGAAAGGAAAGACCCACACACCCACTACTACTTTGTACTTTGACTTTCGTCACTACTACCACTTACCTCTATTACTACTCGCACGCGTACAGCTTCCTTGCCTTGGGAGTCATCCTTTTTTTCTTTAGTCCCCCGTGAATGTGTAGTTGCATCCGAAAAAACCTCACAAAAAGGTAAGAATTTCCTTGACAGGAGAGGAAACAAGAAGCTCGAGCGAAAGCGAGAGGAATGCTATACGAAGTTGCCAACAAAGAAATGCCATCATGAGGGCAGTGAAAAGAATGCTATTGACTCGCTTAAAATAGCATATCCGAACAGTTGCTTCCCGCTTCCTAGCAACGGAACTAATTAAAGAGATCAAAATAACTTAGAACTTCTATTCCAACAAGCTGCCTCCGGCTAGAAAGCTATAGTAGCGAATTTCGCTTCCATATTTCTTGTACCTGAAACTTATTGACTTTCACTTTGAAGGGAAATGACGTAGCGAGTGACCTTACTCTTTCGTCCAATGAAAGTCTCCGTCCGTCGTTAAAAGAAAAAGATATAAGGTGGGGAAGAACGAAAAGAATATTCACCCTGGAATTCAACTGAAGTCTACACCTTCCTATGCAAACGGTCCGACCTGGATTGATACTAGACATAGCTGTTAAGTTAATCTTTATTTACACTGCTCCCGAAGATATCTTCGATATCTTACTTTAACACACAACTGCATTCTGCGATCGATCCATTCGGCTTGAGAATCTGCTTAAACCTTGGCTAGTCAAGTTAGCCCTAAACCTTATGCTAACGCCCGAAATACCCGAAGAAAGAAAGCCAGGAGCACTTCAAACATTACTAGAACAAAACAAAGAAGAAAAGAAAGAAGGCTCAACCTCACTTTCACTTTTGAGCGTCACTTCCAAAGATCAAGATAAATGAGTTCGAAAAAGTGCCGCTGACGCATCATTCCAGGTCGAGCTGTAGGGCTGTAGGAAAGCCTGAGCAGACCTAAGCGAGAAAACGGAAAGCGCGCTAGCGCGCTCCGGCTTTCGAGCCTACGCTTGCTTAAAATCGCCTGGCCGATGTCACATCTTAATGATTAAGACGATTCTTTCTCCCTTCGATAAATTGAATAAGAAAGACTCTCTACGCGACTCTCTCCTCTGTCTAAGTAAGGGGAGGTTGAAGCTTATAGTAAGTAGCCTAAGCTTTAAGAGCCTCCAATCATGCTACATAAGCGTGATGCTTAACACATGCAAGTCGAACCTTCGTTTAGTTAGGAACGAAGATAGTAGACCGGTAGAGAGAGGGCTGACGCGATGCTCGGCTGTTAAGGAAAAGCGGCATTAAGTAAGGCTATTCTATCCATTCCTCTACTCTGACGCTTGAGTTCAGTGACCCATGGGGATGGGGCACAAACGAATAGAAGAGTCCTTAACCTTGACTGCCTTCCAGTCTTCGAAGCTGTCTATGCATTCCAACTGTCTGTTAGAGCGAGTGAATGGTCTTCAGGTACAGTTTAATGGGGAGCCCCCTAAAGGTAAACTTCTCTCCTTATCTCTCCCGCCCTTCTCTGTCTCGTATTCGCTATCGAGCGTAAGAGGGCATCTAACACCCATGTTGGGGTTCTTTCCTCTGACCTCCACCCAAAATGGAACTCAACAATCTCTTTTATCATAAGAAAGGGAACAGGGGACTTAGGGGCGTGCCAAATCCTTCCCTCCCTAAATTTTTACCTATCCTTGCTTAAGGTCGGTTGATTGAATGATTTGAAAAAGAAATGAAAAGCAGTCTTACTTTACCTAGAGGGAGAAAGCCAATAACACCGTTCGTCGTAAGAGACGGAAAGCACGTTCATGAATTCATGGCAATATGTGCAGCTCTGGTTTGTTGTGGTGCTTTGGTTTAAGATAATATCTTCTGCTGTGGAATCCTAGCTTAGCTCGTGAGCTAGCTAACTGCTAATCCGTTCTCTTTCCAGGCCGACCCTCCTTTTTTCTAGTAAAGTTGGAGAGGGGAAAGGAGAACTGCTTGACTTCGGGAGTTGAGCTCTTGCCACCAGTTCTTCACAGGAGAGAGGGTAGCTCAGCATCTATTTCAGTTGATTCCCTTGGTTTAGTCCAAGGAAGAAGGTAGGGCAGAAGGTTTAGGATCACAAACAGAATCTGGATAAGAAGATTCGACTGAAAGGTCTGGGGTTAAAGCTTTATAGAAAGAAATGCAGCTACTCGGCTAACTAGGATCGTAGTTTAACTTAATAGGGTTCGGCGGGGAAGACATAGATTCCGGGAACGAAGCGTCAGGCAGAGGGCTGGAAAGACATTCGCTCGTTAAGGAGTTTGGGCTACTCGACAAAAGGGGGATGCGGGGGTTCCCACCTCAACAGAATCAAGAAAGGGAGCAGGAACACGATCAGGTTTAGGCTTTGTAGTTAGGACAGGAAGCATAAGCTAACTCGACACTCGGCAGAGGGCCTCGAAAGAGAGGAGAGATAGGAATGCCCTTAGATTAGGGGTCAGTTTCCACACCTGAGGACTAATCCGGATATTAGCTAGTTCTTGGGAGATGGACTGATTCATCCCTTTCTTTGGTTCGGGAGTCTTTCTTTCTCTTGGGCTGTGAGGGAGTTTTGCTCGACTAAGCCAAAACCAATAGTTGTTAGCGAAGAAAGAGGAGTTTCGCTCGAATATTGACTAATGTAGGGAACCGAAAATACGTCAAGGAGAGGGACGAGGCGTTAGGAGATAGTCATCAGTGGAGTCGGGAGAGGTTCGAAGATGTTGCCTCAACAGAAAGAGAATCTGGAGTTCAGGACTTCTTTTCGTAGGTCTCTTTTCCTTCAACTTCAGCCCTCTTTAAGCTCTCTTCTAGGGAAAGGCGTGACGTAACAAGTCTCGATAGTCGCAATCAGGCAATTCGTTAAAAGAGATAGAAGATCGATCTGTCTTTCAATACTTACTATCTTCCTGCTTGGGAATCAGTCTCTTTTGCAATCGTTCATTTCGGATTTCTGTCGCAACTCTCGCATATGGAATACTTACAAGTCTTCCCATATTAACTTCTTTCAAAGGCTGGTAACAGCCATAAGCGGTTCGTCCCATACTTGAGGGCACAAGTCATTCCCCGGAATAGATCTCTTTTTGTTCGGAGAAATCTAGAAACTAGAATCCGGGCCTTTTTGGTTTGGGGGGATAGAGGGAGCATTGGCTGATAAGACTCTTTTATGTTCATCGTTAATGCTTTGATCATTCGAAAAAGGTACTCCTCAAAGAGCTACTAAATGAAAGACGAATGTCGCCGTCTTCGAGTTCATAAAGTCTGTGGTCTGCAATAGTGGCTAGAAAGTGACGCAACAGTGATGACGCCTCTTCTTCTCCCATGCTTCCTTCTACGATTCCGAACTCTGAAACCTTCTTTAGGAGTGAAAGAAGTTTTAGGCGGGTTTCTCTTCGTCTCCTATTTCTTGAAAAGCCGGCTCTTGGGCAGACTAGAGGACGCCTTTTCATCGAAGATACCTCAGAGCATACGCCCTTCCTTTCAAGAGCTTTCGAGAGGTTCCTCCTTGCTACTAGCACTAGTCATCGTGCGTCATTCCTTGGGATTGGGAAAGTCCTTCTGTAATAAATGAGGATTAGCCCTCTGAACTTCAGTAATCTTCTCAGAAGAAGAAATGGTACAGATCTGGCTCCTCACAAGATAATGTCAGAGGCATTATTAGCTGGATTTGCATCTGGAAGGGCATTAGCCTCATAGCTTTCTTCTTCCTCTGTTTTGCCATAGACATAGACATAGTCTAACAGCGAAATTTCTTTTTTTTGTAAGCTCTCTGTATCGTAAACACCTATCTCTGATAGGATTCGATCTTGCTCAGAGAACTCGGCAAGCCAATGAATCATTTATTCTGAGAGAGGTTAGGTACTTTGCATGCCCAGCCAGAAGTGCTTTCCTTAGCCTAGAATCCACCACGTTTCGCTGGACGCGCGTAATAAGTTCTTTGCAAGTGGAGTTCTTCAAAGAAGATTTTCATGCTTTGAATGAAATAATATACGTCTTTGTTTGCCATTTTTTGGTTTAGAGAGAAGTGGACATAAATGGTAGGGTAACGAAAGGGGGTTAAAAAGAGATGGATTTGAGAATGGTCTTTTTTATGTTAAGGGAAGGAGAATAGGGATACAAGAGGGTAAAAATGGTTGAGAAAAAGGTAAGGGTAATGGTAAAAAGACTGGGTAAAGCTTCACCCTTGACATTCCACATTGAAGTAGTGCCACCTTCTTTCTCTGATCTCATTGTAAAATCGAAGTTTATCAAGCCCGATGTAGGAGCACAAACAAATGAAGAAGTGTTCTCACGATGTGCACATATATATGTATGAGACTTTGTCTACAATTTCTCACATTGAGCATCTCTTTCGGAACTAAATTACCGTCCCATAAATTCGGGCACCCTAATAGGAATAGGATAGGTGAGAGGCTTCAATCGTCTTTTCGTGGCTAGTAGACAGAGGCCTTCTCAAAAGAATATTCGAATTGTTGAGCGTCAGATGCTTCCCGGTCTTTCCTCTCCCGAGCCTATTGGTGTATTGGTGTATAGATCCATCCCAGCCGGAGAAGTGTCTAACTACTAAGCTTTCCAGGTTCGCTGGAGTAGAACGCAAACTGGATAAGCGAATAAAGTAATTTTTTCACGAATTCGTTGCTGTTGTAGAGGGATTAAGCATTCCTTTGAACGCAATGAGAAGATCTAGGGTAGAAAGTAGCTCAAAGAAAGTCTCGTCCCGACCTGGGCTTGAGAAGGAGAGTCTCGCCGGTTGTTAACAAAGCGGCATGCAAGGAAGCAAAGATGAACCGGGGGAATAAATAATATTAATGTTCGGGTGAGTCCTTAACACCAAACTACCTTCTCTTCTAATCCTGCGGAGATATATCGATTTTCTAAGAAATTCCAAGGTAAGGTTTTAAGCCAATCAAGTAAGCGAGTACCTGTATCCGTCCCTGCTGTCGCAGGTGAAGAAGTAGTGGGAGTAAGAAAGGGTTAGTGAATTCAATTTCCTTCAAACCTGTCAGTGTGAAATCAAGCTTCAGAGTCAACAGAGTCAAAGGGTGAAAAGAAATCTCTTTCCTACAAATCTTATCTTATGCTTGCCCGAGGGGATAGTAACTTCAACTAAAAGCTAGGACGGGACTTGTTTTCAAGCTGAATTCGAAGATTAGTCTTTCTCGCCTTTCTGCTACCTCAGAAGAGGAAATTCAATGTTCAAAATCAAGATGAAGCAGTCCAATCCTGAATGATATCTTTTGGGCTCGACTCGAGAGGATCAAACAGAAGACAGCGCCATGTTAATGCGATCGCAAGACAAAGAAGCTGCGATCACAACATGAACAAGCTAAAAAAGAGGGTCTTTCATCACTTTTATCATATTTCGCCGGACTAGTCAAATGAAAGTGGAGATTGAACGCTAGAAGGCGCAGATAGGAACTGCGAGCACGGATTAGAATCTGAAGGCGAGCGAGCTGTGTTCACTTAAAGCTTCACTTCTTGTTTTGTAGTGGGAAATCCGAACATGAAAGAGATTTGAAGACGTAGCGCAGTCTGTAATGAGAGCGGGAGCAGGAGATTCAATTAACCGAGACTCAGAAGCTGAAATTTCACCTCTACCATCAATAGGTTTAGCTAGTGCATTTATAACACGACCCAAATAAGACTCACTCACGGGTATCTGAGCAATTCTTCCTGTTGCTTTTACAGAACTTCCTTCTTGTATCATCAAACCACCACCCATTAATACAACACCAACATTATTGGATTCCAAGTTCAGAGCAATGCCGTCACCTACTTGAAGTACGGTACCAGTATTTACAATCTTGACTTCTCGCTTATATTGTTCAATACGTTTACGGATATTATTCCTAATTTCGTCTGCTCGAAGGGTTGCCATGAGTCTTTCTTAATATAATTCTTTTTTTTTTGGAAAAAAAAATAATACCTACAGTCGAAGAGAAGGACTAATCGGTTTTTTCTTTCATGGCACCAAAAATGTCAATATTAGCATTGATGATACGTAAATGTAACTCGTTGTTCAAACAACTATTCAGAGTTTCTATAGCTCCTTGTAAGGCTTGTTGGAAGACCCGTTGTCGGACTTGATTAATCGCTCTTTGTTGTTCAAAATGAATGGTTTCGTTTTTGTAATTTTCTAATTGTTCTAAAGTTTTATAAGTTGAATTAATCAAATTCATTTTGTCTCGTTCTATTTCAGAATATCCATTCACTCGAAACTGATCCGCTTCTATTTCTACTTTCCTTAAGCGAGCCCGGGCTTTTTCCAGTTGTTCAATGGCCTTTCCGCGCAGTTCTTCTGAATTTCGAATAGTATTCAAGATCCTCCGTTTTCGATTGAATGGAACTTTAGCTTTAACCGGTCGTGACCAAGACTCGTGGGGGTATTATATATATACTACCACCTTCCCAGATGAAACAAATTCAACTCAGAATATCCTCATCAACCTTATTTTTTAGCAGCCAGAACTACGAAAAGATTGTTTTCAGGGCTAAGAAAAAACCTCCTTCCGCTCTTTCCTTTTTGTTTGGTTTGGAATAAAAAAAAAAAGGTTGCGTGTCGGCCTAGTTGCTGGGCGCAATATTCGATTTGCAAGTCAGTTTTGTCCGCTTCTTAGAGGCATATCCTATCTATCAAAACAGTCTGGGGATTCTTTGTTTCAAGAATTCCTAAAGTCAAGTCAGTGCTACATCTTATTCAAGGTCAGAGCAAAACCCCCGCCCTTGGCCTTTATTTATCCCAATACTCCCCCTAAAATGGAACTTGCCTTTGTGGATTTTTCCTCATTTTATTCGTCAGAAAAAGAAAAGAAGAAGATTCAAAAACAAGGCTTAATCAAATAGGTATACTTCGGCCCAGCACCAGTTCCTTTTTTGAGGAAAGGAGGCTAGACTTTACAAGGAATCCATAAATTAACAAGAAAGCACCCAATCAAACCCCAAGCAAGTCAGCTTTACTTCGTAATGAAAGTGAACCTTCAATCATTCAGGGCAGCGTGCCGGGTCAAAGCAAAGGCCACTATTTACAAGTCCAGGACAAGCCTGCAAATGAGAAGATGCTGAGGCTACATATGAAGCCCAATAATTGGAATTTAGGGAAAATCTAGATATAATCAGCCTATTTATCTGGTCGCACAGGGTTCCCTTTTCTCCCTTCGTCAGCAACCAATAGTAGGATTGATATTCTATCCGACGTACTTTTATCCATGAATTTCAGGGGCTGTATTCCATAACTTAAGAAGTTAAGATATAAATAACCTTGTTTCAACTATTGCGAAAACTGCTTTTCCGGCATTCCTTCGTGTAGTGATTCACCACTTTACAAGAATTTTCTGCGATCTCCAAATAGTCTGTTGATAAATGGATTGGATCTTGATTTCTTATTGACTGAATTTCTATGCTACTTTTTTGGTTCTGTATTTTACCACTGCAGTTCTCATTCCCCTTTCTTGTCCTTCACTAGCGCCCTACTATATAGTCTCTTGCAGTCCCGCCACCATGCACCACTGCGTGTGTAGGAATGTCAAGTCTCAAGGGTCGCCCTGTTAGCACCTATTTCTTTGGTTTTGAAGGTGAAAGTCAAAAGGTTTGGAGGAGGCCTCCCCTCTCTGTAGGATTCCTATGATAGAAGATTCTCCATACGTCTTAACTGAAGCAAAAGACGTGAAACCAGATGATTCAATAGGAAAGCCCTTTTCTTGAAGCCATTTCTTCTTTCTTTTGAATAAGATAATAGAAAGTGCCCTTTTTTTCTTTTTATTTCCACTCGTGACTAGGCGAGAAAGCAACTTTTAGGAAAGCAGGATCATTATTTGGTTCGGCTGCAGTGGTTTGGCCTGTGGGAATTCAAGGCTGTCTCTTGGGGTTAATATGGTTCCCCTGGTGACAACATCTTATTATCTGGTCGAAGACTAGTCGTAGCTTCTTATCTCTTTTCTCGCTTTCCAGATTTAGCCGGCTGAAAAGTCTTTCTCTTCGACTTGCATTATATATATATATTCTAATTTGTGAAGCTAATGCAGACTAAAGCGACTGATCGGACTCAACCTTAGGACCAATGCTTTAGCTTTCGCTTCTGCTGGTCCAAGACCTATTCCTTTGTGCCTAAATGAAATTATCGACCCTGTAAGGATGGGAGAACTCACTTCACTACATCTCTCCACCTATTCTTCTGAAAATTACCTTTGGAATGAATTAGATTCATCAAAGTGGTCTAGAAGAAGAAATTCCATCAGCTGATAACACATCCTTTATATCTCAATTATATCTCAATATCTGAGCCCGAGGCTGAAGGGAAAAAAGAGTATGGATCACGTTCTTAGCGAACCTTCTTAGCTGAATTCTTCTTCCCCAATCGGAGAAGAAGAATTCATTAACAGCTTGAACTCGCTTTTTATGAAGTGGCATAGTAGGCGTAGGTCGGTGCTCAGTGCTTATTTCAGCGTATGGCGATAGCGCCAAAGCAGACCAATGGAGCTACGAAAGACAGTGCAGAATCGGGAATGATTACATCTTATACGAAATATAGAAGTCTCGAGTTATTCTTTTTTTGAAGGGCAGCTGTAGTGCTTTCTTGAACAGACCTTATACGTTACGTGACAAGTCTGGTGTTCTAACCTCAAATCAGGGGAATGGATATGGATCTATACCAAGTTCACGCTACAGAGTGGGAAGAAGGAGCAAGCGGAGGCTCGAAAGCCGGAGCGCGCTAGCGCGCTTTCCGTTTTCTCGCTTGCTTATCCTTGAATCGAGATTAGGTCGGCTATCCCCAATCGATCTTATTACTATGATCTAAATAGTGGAATTCCATCAAACCTTGCCTGCATCGCATTGTGGAAGCTTGTTCACTCGAGACTGTAACATTCTTTTGGGCAAGTCTGATCTCTAAAGAAAGCAAGAACTCCCGTGGGATTTATATTGGGCATTGGCCGCAGAGAAGAGGTACGAAGTGACTCGAAGAGGGGTCATTCGCCAGATCATTGTAAAGTGGGAATCCCATTCATTCGCTTAAACAGATGAATCCGTCCCTGCTGCGTCGAAAGGGGTAGGGAAGGTAAAAAGAGTGGGATCTACGGCTAACTCAATCAATCTGAAAGGGGAGTCGGTCAGAACGGGAAAAGCTTTTCTTAGAGCGTACTCTTTCCGATCTAGGTAGCACTAGGCCTAGAGAAGAATCTTCGCTTAGGTAGTAGTAGTTTCTTTCTTGTTCAATCCGGGAACAACTCTCTTTGACTAAGATATAAGATAGGGTGGGTACGTAAAGTAAAGGGAGTTTAGGGTTGCACTGAATGTCTAAGGCAGAAAGGCAAAGATTTCTGCCTCTGCTCGGTTTGATAGCTTGTTAAGGTTTGGAACCCTTAGCCGGGGTATCAATATGGGCAAGGTGCTTCTTTTTCGACTCGGTTGACAAAATCTCTCACCGGAGATGGTTCAACTACAACCCGCTCGTTCTGGGTCATCAAGGGCAGCAGGAACCATCCGACATGTTTTTCATAGTGCACATTTCAAATAGTGCCAATTGATGCAGAGAGGGAGCTCTTAGCAATCTGAATCAGAATAGGCAACAAGCTGAAGATTCGTGGTGGAAGAAAACAAACTTGTCCCGGACTCTTTTTCAAGTAGCGAAGAAGACGATGAGCTGCATCCAAATGAGGTTTGCGTGGTTGATGCAAAAATTGGCTCAAAATGTGTTCACACAATATCAGGTCGAGTGACTGTGAGATAAATGAGCCGACTCACAAGACGAGAATAAATGGAAGGATCTGGGAGTAGTTCACCATCAGTCTCATTAATCATTAAGTTTTCTATTTTGTTTCCCATTGGATGATCGGCTATGCGAGCACCTGTCAGACCAGAATCTTTAAGTAGATCAAGAACATATTTACGTTGGTTGAGATCAATCCCAGGCTTGGATCTAGCTACTTCAATCCCAAGGAAATATGTGAGATTTCCGAGATCCTTAATCCGAAATTGTTGATGAAGCAAATCTTTTTGATATGCTGAATTTAATATCATTAACAGTGATTACCATTTAATCAATATATACTAAAATAAAAAACAGAATAGTTTCTACGTCGACGAGTAAAAAGGGACTGCCTGGGATTGAAGAAAACCAGCATCCAGTAAAGCAGAAGAAAATTTTGCAAACCCATTTCGGGACGCTTGTTTAAGTCCATAAAGGGACTGATTCAGGCGGCAAACTGAGTTTTCCCCCTGTGGAGAATAGAATATCCGTGAGGGAGAGACATGTATACTACCTTTTTTGGTACATGTTCAGGCTTTACGCTCTAACTCACTGTAAAAACTCTAGGTGTCGCCGCGCCTAAGTTAGAAAGATTTTTCCACTGTCTGATGTTAAGCCAGGAGCAGGACCGAGACTTTGCTTAGCCAACACATCTTCACATTGCCTTCCCTCAAAATCTGTCTCAATTCAGACCTCCAATCCCTTCTCATTAGCTCTCTGATTATCAGGATAATATTGAAATGTGGATCCTCAGGCCCAGCCATTGTGCAGCTTCTGTATAGAAAAGAAACCTGGGAGTCCGTCTCAACCTGAATGAGTCTATAACCCTCCTCACAGAAGTTAGTAGTTTGGCTAAAAAGAGATAATCAGAAGAAAATGATCGGGCAGGGATGCACAACAGGAACTTGCAAAGCCAACACAAGAGAAAAGAAAGATGCTCACCCTCGGCAATACGAACTTGATAATACCCCGACCGCAAATCAAACTTCGTGAAGTATCGTGTTCCACTCAACTGATCGAAAAGATCTGCAATAAAAGGCATAATAGGGTCCTTGTTCTTGATGGTCACTTTATTCAGCGCTCTATAATCGATGCAAAACCTTAAACTGCCATCATGCTTCTTCTGAAACATAACCGGCGCTCCGAACAGTGCTTTAGAGTTCTTGGTAAACTCTACCGTAAACTCTACCATAGTAGGAGCAAGCACTTCGAGCGAGTTCATGCTATGTGGATGAGGCAGCGAGTTGATTGAATATGAGGGCTTGAAGACAGCTTTAGAAGAGTGCTTGATAGAGTCAAATCGGGATTTTTGGCATCAATGACCTTAACGCTAGGGATAAAGCCTTTCTTTCATAACCAAATTCAACTGTCTAAGGTGAGGATCAAAGACTGATGGGTACAGAATCCGGTGGTACTTTTTATTGATCACAAATCGTTTGTTATCGCACTGTACTCCTTTTGCAAGATCAGCTCTTAGATGCGAAAAATCAAATGATGAAGGGAGAAAAGAAATGTCGGATTGAATCGCCGAAGCAGGGCTAAGACGAATAGATATGAATGACGAAATAAGGTCTTCCCCCCTTACCTTAGTCAGACTGGCATGAAGCTTACCTGAGGAATTAGGAAGATGAAAGAAAAGCGGAAAAGAGGAATACAAAATAGACAAAAAGGGCATAGATCGATAAGATCCAAGAAAAGAAAATACCCGCAGAATAGGAAGACCTTAGTAGATTGTTTTTAGGTCCAAGCGGTGAATCAGAAATCTTCCTTACGCCTACAAGCAAGAGTCTGCTGGGATTTCGCAAGGGATAAGGTAACGGATACGTTGCGGCAAGTAAAGGAAAGGGAAATGAATGGTGAATCCGGGAGTCACTGAGCAGAAAATGAATTTCAAAAATTCTTTAATGTTTTTCTTCACTTCTGAAAGAGAGTAATCCGCGGTTCTTAGCCTACCGGGAAATCTCAGTCCTAAAAATGAAGCCGTGATCCTCTTTATATAAATAAAATACGAAAAACACCAGACCCGCCCCTGCCTTCCTTAGCTAGTCAATTTGCGCTTGAAAGTACAGGGTTACCGAAAAGCATGGCGCATTGAGACTTCTGGGCCCATGGTGTCAGCTCTTCCTCAGTCCTTTCCCGTCAACTCCTATGGAAAAGATGCTAGCAGGCTTGATCGGACGGACTCCGCTGTGACACATCCCCCAGAGGTTTCTCCTCTTACCAGTACCAGTGGTGCTGTGGGCTCACCTACACTGAAGCAAGCCCAACCAGCTGTACCACCCACATGCATACCTGATTCAGGCCTTGCCCAAGGTCAGAGCCCGCTTGCAGCATAGAAAGTGAAAAGGTTGTTTCCGGCTGAAGGTCAGAGACCGATTCCTGTCGAAGAGTTTTATCAGCCCTCTTTGAGATGGTCCAGATACGTAAAGCTCTATCAAGATCACACAATGGGGCTTATATTTAGAGAAATGATGAAAATCCACAGCAATTTCTCTCTTGTCATGATCTTTGCTACTGGCTGCTATAAAATTTTAGCAGAGAATCCATGTCAGAAAACTTTTATGCACTTTTGATTTTCCTATCCGCTGACTTTTTTTAAAAAAAGATAGGTTTTGGGACAAGTTACAAGAATTCCAAAAAAAAAGGTTTATTGACATCAAGCGGATGAATGTGCCAAGCAAAAACGAGATAAATCGTCAATAAAAATAACATAACAAACACATTCTAACCACTATTGGACGGGACTGGAGAAGCCCATACATAAGAATGAATTTAATAAAAAGGACTAGTACTTCTAGACTAAACTAAAGTAACTAAAGTAAACGGTAATCTATGAGACTTTACTAACTGACAAAAGGAACAAATTCCTTGAAATTTCGAAGAAGATTGTAACTGGCCAGACTGATGCAGACTTGAGATGACTTGAGACCCTGTGTGACCAAACGATGCCAGACTTCTCCTGAGACTATAGCTGCCACCAAACCAGGACGCAACGAAGAAAACGAAGAAAGACAGTCCGAAGGAATGGAGTAGAGATCGAGCATGGCAATAGCAGTGGATAAGTTTCTAATTCAATGAATTCTATATAGGATAGAAGAAAGGCTTCCCGCAATCAGTAAGCATCCATAGCAAGATCTAAAGCCTTGTCTTTGTCGCCTACCGAATAGCACGCTAGACGACCTAAGCTATGTTTATATAAAACCTTTATGTGCGTGCTGCGGGTTAAATTCCCTATTCTCTTGAAAAACGACAAAGGCCACCCCCAACCCTGACAATGTTCATAAAGCCTATTCCCTTTGAAAGGTCCATAAGCTGTATGACCCTAAAGTCTGGCGAAGGCCTTTCGGAGATTCCTTTCTTTCGAAAGACTTCCTTGGCTAAGTACTCGAATAGCTTTTGTGCTTGTAGGCGGAAAGAGTCCTATATTAGGCGATTGCACTTTTCTTTTAGAAAGCAAACGAAAGCCCGTGAACAATACAGGCGTACGTAGGGCACATTAAGACTAGAGCCTTTACCGGCCGGAGTCGGAATACAGTATGAATTCCCTAGACCTCCAGTCTATTCTCAGATGGGACTCACGCTATTCTTAGCAGCCCTTTCGTCTGATCTTCAGGAAGGAAGGTAATGTGGACATCATCCTTTGCCCTATCGGCACTGTGTTCTCTGTGTATCCCCATAGGTTCCCGAATACACTGGCCCGGCTGGTAGAGTCCGACTGGGAGGATCCCCTTGATTGTTCTTCGCTCATTGAAAGAACCCCACGTATGGCACGAGGGAGGAAAGAGACTGATTTCAATTCAGCGGCATATTCGGAACAAGCCTCTAAATTCCTGGGGGGCTTTTATCACGACTCGACCTTCCCCGGTAAAGTCGCTGCTGCCCCCTTGGGTACCCCTAGGATCTCTGTTTCCAGCTTCACCTCTTTGGCAAGCCGCTTGTCTCATAAAAGAATTTCCTGTGAAGCAAGAAGCCAAGATCGTCTACAAAAAAGACGGACACGAGAGGTCTCTTTTATCGGTGGATTCAACTTCCGTGGTAAACCTATAAGCTCAGAGGTTCCCGAAAACACAGTCCTCGTCCGGCTGGGCGGATCCTTATATTACCTTTTGCCAAGGGGAGGTTTTGAAAAAAAAAATGAACCTAGCTGTCGAAAGAACTGCTCTTGGTCTTGGGAAGGAAGGAAGGCAATCTCTCCTCGAAGATGGTTGGGCTTAATCCAATAGCTAAAATAGTAAATGAAGATGTTTAAATTGCGTAGAAATACGTAGAGGATACATCGTGTCTAACAGAAAGTTAGACCACGATAGCGGGGATCGGACTTGAGCTATCTTCCGGAGCGAAAGAGGTGACACATCCATTGTCATCCTCTTCACCAGGAAGCGCTTAGCGAATTCACACGCCCCCTCTTTCGAAGTCATTCTCAAGTGAGATAGACACTCCCAGCCTATCCAATAAGGCTTAGTATGTCATGGCAACAGCTGTGTCCGCGATGACAATATCGTCACCGAGGATGGCATACTTCGTAAACTTGTCACCGGAGTGGCATTGTTCTGCCGCATACCACACCAAATGAGGTGTAATATGGCGAACAAGGGCTAGGAGGAAAGGAAATACGGGTCAATGATCGCGCATACAGTCTCACAGCGCCCTATTTTTTAGTCGAGATAGAAAGACTCACACTCTCCTTTTTACTATTTTGACTATGAGACTTCGTTTTCACATGGATTGGATCTTAAGTACCAGACCTTGAGCCTTGATAAAGTGAACCGATTGAGTTGTCTTTTCCTCACATCAAATATCTCACCTATTTACTTGCTACTAAAGAGATTAGTCTTCTTCGCCGCGTAGAAGAGAGAATTGGAGCTGGAGCCCCTTCCCTTCCAAAATGGAAGACTCTATAGCCCATGGCCTTGAGAGAGATCTTATCCTTACTTCATGGTGAGAGGCCCGCCCTTTATTCTGCTTGATAGAAAAGAAAGAGAATAAATATTGTTAGGTTACTAGAGGAACTTCAAAGGCGTAGCGTAGATGAAAGGAATTAGACTATCAAGGCAGGATAGAGACAAGCTACATCCTACAGGTAAGAGATCTTTCTATCCTTCCTACGCTCTTCGCCTAGCTACAAATCTAAGACATTCCTATCTATCCTAGCTTGTTCTAAACCTAAGTATCCGGAAAGAGAGAACTCAAAGAGCAACTGCAACCTAACAGCGGATACTTGCAGCGGATGGTAGCATCGGGTGTAGTTTTTTCCGCTGTTGTGAAAATACCTGAAGCAAGTAGCTAAGCGAATAGGGCAGCTAGTTAAGTTCCGAGGAAGGAGAGGTTGAGTTTGAATTGAATCTATTCATGTTCCTGAGGCTGATGCGAGATTACCAGGATAAGTTACTGAGTACCGTGGAGCAGATGTTTAGCTCAGATACCAATCTTATCCATCCGTAGATTCTGGTGTTGGACCAACAAATTGATACGCATTTGGGGGGTGGGCATAGCCTGAATAACCAGTTGATTAGCCGCCAACCCTTGGAATGAAGTACCCCAATCCCACTATTTCTACTGGATTTTCCCCCTAAACATCATCTTTTTTATGCCGTGGCTTAGAACGAAACTCGAAAATCTGGCCAAGCTCATCCAACTATGAGATTCGCTGAATCTATTGACTCAAATAGGTATGGTGGTGACAAAACTGCTTCTTGGGACCGTCCCCGGCTATAGTAGTTGATTCAATAGGGCCCCTCTGCTTCCCCACCACGCAACACGGATTCAACTATCTATAGCTAGTGAAGATAAAGCAGTGGTTTCAAAAACTCAACCATCTGATCGAGTTAACTTTGCTAACGCGATACGAGTAATTGATGGCTACACACCTCCACTTGCATTTGCTGATGTTAGAGAACCGTACTTCTTACCAACAGCTCAGGTTACAAACTATTCATTCGTCGCATAGAGTTTGGTTGGGTAATTCCACCAGGTTAAGTTCGAGGTATTGGTCCCCATGTATTGTATGTATTAGTAAACTAATAGCTTCCGAGCATATAAAATGAGATGAATGAGACCCCCAACCATTTGTATAACAAAGAGTGCATGAGCTATGCCTCCATCCGACCGGGCTTTCTTTATTTCACTTGATAGGTTGATTGAAAGAACCGCCTATTCTGAAACACCAATAGCAGTGCTTGCCACCCAGTATTGGGAGTGAAAGGTCTAGAAAGCACAGGCGGGTTGCTCCTACGATTGCTCTTATGTATGAGAGGAAAGAGAGAAAGTCATGAAGGGGGGGTAGGTGGGTAAAGGAAGTGGGTGAATGAACTTTTGAAGTGGTGGTAGATAGGGAGATATAACTGCTTTCTTGAAAGGTAGAGCTAATAGGCGTTCATTCAATGGGTATTAGGCTGTTGGTTCTTCGAATTGCTTATGGCTCCTATATACTATAGACTATTTTCTTTCCTTTTGATCCTGTTCAATTATCGAAGTCAGTGTTATTATACTGATCAGGTTATTGGTCAGTTGATCCTGTTGCAGGCAGAAGGATACGTTGTCGAAGCTGAACCTAAAAAAGGGGACAGCGTGCGGTGGTGTTGGAGTATTTTGGTATCAATGGGGCACTCACTGTGCCGCTATGCATTGAGAGTTAAGAGGATGGCTTTTTTGGCTACCTTGCTTGCCGGCGTACTTGGATCTATAGCTGACTACCATCATTTTTCTCTGGCCTAGCTACCCTCATTAGCTGGCCGGAAAGAATCAATCGTGCCTTCCCAACGTGCCTCCCCGCTTATCACAATCGCTATATTCGGTAAGGAAGCAGTCTACCTACAGGAATATACCCCCTTATATACCCATGTAGTTTCTCGCCGGGAGCTCCGGGTTCACTTAGAAATTCCATCCTGAACATTGCCGTTATATCACTTTCAAATCAAAAGGTCAGGTCTTCAGGTAAGGTCAGGTTTTGGCTTGCCTTACTCTGTCTCTGCCCTTGCTCCCGCTGCTACTACCTCCTCTGCTGCTTCTTAAGCTACTGACACTCACAGCTGCTAACTCCTTAGGATCTGGAGAACAATATAGGCTACCCCTATAGTACTGCTGCCTATGCTGGTGCCTCCGCCTTCGCTCTTTGTGCTAGCCACCTTTGTTTCTGATCCTGGCACTGGCATAGAAGCTACTAGCTAGCGAGGTGTTAGTGGTAGGTAAGCTGGGTGGGAGATAAGACAGAGAGGCTCAGAGTTCACATCGTACAGTACTAGCCAAACAACTAGGGCAATGAAGAAAGGCGGTAAGGTTAAGCCAAAATACTAGGGCTAGGCATGGCCAGAGAAGCGGTATAGAATAAGCATACAGCATAGGGTTTCCTGAAAGAACTGGTAGCGTAAGAGATAGACTTAGGGAATAACCTACCAATACGAGGTAAAATATAAGCCCCAGCGGCATTAGTGAAACGATACACCTAGGGCAGTTAAGAAAGGCTATTCAGACCAACCAGGGAAGAGAAAAGGACTTGGTTTAGCCTCAGATCTAGGGCAGTTAGAAGCGCTATGGGATAAACCGTACCAAACAACTAGGGCATGGCATTCCGAAGCTGGCATTCCGTTCAACCAACAGATATAGGGATAAGATTTATTGATGAGTACTAGTTTGGGAGGATAGGGGCATTAGTTCCGAAGCTTAGAGAGAACCCCAATAAAGACGGTAAGTGGCAAGAGACATAGAGAAAACTACCAGCATAGGGTTAAAAAGAAGCTGCTATTGAGTGGCAACCCCAATATAGGGGCATTTGCCGATAAGCTTTAGGTCAAACCCCTACCTAAAAGGGCATTAGAGTACGGCTGGGCGTGGGAATAACCAAACAGATAGGGTGGTGAGAGAGAAAGGCTATAGTAGAGTTTAACCGTACAAATGGCAGTTGGATAGAGAAGAGATGCCCTACAGCCATAGCCGTAGTTTATTGAAATAAAAGACCGGACATACCATATCCATTTCTTGAGCTTCTTGGTCGCGCCTGGGAATACCGCTTAAAGCTTACAATTGAGCTTCTTGGTCGGCTTCGATGCTGACCCGGGGAATCAATCAATTCTTTAGAGGTCTTCGGTCGTGAATAAAGTAGTGAAATGTCGATCCGCAGCGGCCGGGGAATACTATAAATCAAGCAATTGATGTCGGTGTCTTCGATCGAGAAGTGAAGGAAGCCGAGTTTCACAGAAGATAGAGCCGGCACTTGAACCAGTACGGGAGCTAGAGGAGAGAGAGTTTGAGCCTGCGGCTTCAAACGATTTTTCTTTTTTTTATGGTGTATAACCGCAGTAAGCAAGTAGAGCCGTGAAGGCAGCAGTTACATTACAGGCGAGGTGTTGTAAAAAAAAGAGAATTCCTTTAACGGCTAGGGGCTCGTGATAGAGTCTCTTTTCCGTTCCCAGTTCCAGTCCTGACCGTCTTGGCGATTGAACTTTCCATCTCGATTCACGACTACTTGAAAGTCAGGGGGATAAATCAATCTTCCGATAGGCAAGCGGTGATTAGTTGTTTCAAGATTTGAAAAAGAAAGTCTTTCTCACTTCACTATTCAGAACAGGTAGCCAGGTACGGGTAGGCGGTTCAGGTCATGGACTCGTTAGGCTAGTTTAATGGATAAAAGAATCTTCCCTTGCTTCTGGTTGCTTTGATCAGAGTCAAATCCTTCTATTAGCTCGCACTCTTTCATTACTAAGCAAGTCAAGCGGCTTTGGAGATACAGACATTCTATCTTTGTCTTTCGTTCCATCGGTGACTCCGGTAGATCTGATAGTTTTTCTTTATGTTCTTGGGCGGTTTAGGCTTCAGGGCTAGTGTCGCATATAATCTTTCCTGTTCGTTTTTCGGGCTTTAGGTTCAGTCTTTCCGTTCTGTTCTTGGTCGCCGAAGAGAATATCCAACCTTCCAGTTCCAGTAAAGGCGCTTGGGTATCGCAGAGAGAAAGTGAAAGTGAAGTCAAGTAAGGACAGTTCCGTAAGTTCAGGTTATTTATATCAATACTTCTTAAGTGTTGGTTATTTATATCTTTACTTGAAAAGTGAAGGTTATTTATATCAATACTTCATAAGTGTTGGGGGAAAGGATCAATAAATTCAATCCTTCTAGTTCCGTCTTTCCGGAAAGCACGGTTTACTTTTAGGCGCAAGAAGGAAGCGTACGGTTCGGAAGTAGGAAGTCAAGCCAGTCAGTAGGCTTTTGGGCAGTTTAGCTAGCACTCGTGAGGGAGGCACTCGGTCCAGGCTTTCCGTCTGAAAGCGGATAGTAAGCGTAGAAAAAGGACTTTCGCGAGTACCGTTCCAGCTTTAGGGCGGCGTTCCTTTGGCTGTCAAGTCGAAGTGGAAGTTCCGAAGGCCCTGTGGAGTCAAGGGGATAAAAGAAGTCAGTCTTTCAAGTGGATAAGTGATCATCCCTTTCTTTTAAGTCAGCTAATGAAACCAACATGTTCGTTCCAGCTGTAAGTGAAGTTCAAGCAGGCGGATCACATAATCGTTCTTGTTCCGTTAGTGAGTACCGGGACTCTGTTCAAGTTTAAAACAGAGGGGCTAGCGGCTTTGGTCTCGTCGTAGAAAAAGTGTTCTTGTTCCGTGGGAGGGCGGTCGCAAAGAACTACTCGTCAGGGAGTCGTCTATCAATACAACTCCTTTTACGCCTAAAGGAAACTGTTGAAGCTTTTAGTGCGGTGAACAGAGAGAGAGAAATTCCCTGTTTCGGTTGTTTTTAAGTCAAGCTACACTCTATCTATGGTCCACTCGTTCTTCTGGGCTTTCACTCCTTTGAAGTTATGAAAGCGGTACAGATAAACTAAACCGTTAGTGAAGTTACGGTAAGTAGTTGAAAACCAAGCTCTTTGAAGTTGGCAGTTGGAAGGCAACTATGGACATGAAATCTTTGATGCAGCAAGCTGAGATAGTTGAATTGAGTTAAACAGTAGTAGCTGTTAACCCTATCCCTACTCCTACATATAGTTGTTGTTTGAATGTAGCTTATTGATGACCCGGGGGTATTGGGCACGAACGGTAAAGTAAATTAAGAAGTGGAGAAGCATTAACTAGCATTGACTTTGATACTCATTCACAAGTAGAGTGAACAATGGAACCTATCCTGGGGTATTGCCTTAACTAGCTACATTTAATCTTAATGTCGATACGCTTAAGGAATGAAACTGTCCTCATAGCACCCTAGGAAAGAGACCTAGCTCTAGCTACCTAGCTCTTTTCTTTCTCCCTTTGCCTTAGATGCCCTTATCTTTGGTGAAACTGCCCAACAAAGCTATAGTGACGATTTGACCTCTGCAGAAACTAAACTGAGGTTCCCTATAGTGGACCTTTTTTGACATACCAAAAAGCCCGCTTATTCACATAATGATGAAATCGATCTTCTGCAGTAGCTGATTCGACTGAATCAGCTGCTTTCTATTTTGAATGATCGGGAGCTTTATCTGCTGCATTGAACACTAGATCACAGGTAAAGAACGAGCAGTTCGAGGAGGTAGATAAATCCTATACTTAGCTAGAGAAAGTCTTCTGGCCATCGTCTTACCTCCTGCGAGATAGCTTCCAATCCATCTTCGCTTCAAGCCCAACAGTGCCAACAATCTAGAGCGCCGCCGGGTTCATTAAGAAAAGAAAGAGAGCAAGTAGTCTGGATTTCGCGAACAGCAGTGACAAAGGAGGACGAAACCCCAAAACTGAAGACTGCGTAACGCCGTTCCGTCCGGCTGGGGGTAGATCGTTGTGGAAGGGAAAGGAAATCCTCCCGATCATTGGGGAATCTTCGAATTCAGGGACCACAAAAACTCGACACCTTTTTTCATTTATAAATAGCATATATAAGAGAGAGTTCTGGGCGTCTTGGTATTGGATCCGCTTCAACCGTAATCGTTGCCCGACCAACTATTCATTCTGTCTTTACCTACTTGAATGCCGCCGTACATTGAAGCAAGCCGATACCTTTGTTTTTCTCAACTAACCGGCTGACCAACTTGTCCTTCCTCCCATCCCAGATACATGGCTTACATACCTGGCTCAACATTCTTGGAAAACAATAGAATCGAGTCCTTATGAATGGGAATAAGTCCAGATGAAGCTCAGTCTCAGTCAAGTAGTTAGCAGGTTCAGGATAAACAGATTTTAGAGTGAATAGCCCGTAGCTCACTTCTGGAAGTGTTCCCGTATATTCATAGGCGGGAAGCGAAGCAACTACTCAACGGTGTGAGCCGGGTTTGTCGTTAGCTGTCGAAGTAGGGGGAGGAAAGCTAAACTAACTAGTAACTTAAAGTAAAGAATGGAGTAGCCCATTGTTCTCCTCGAGTAGTGAAAAACTATAGTGATAGTACGGAAAGCAGCATTCTACTGATTTGATTACCTTCTTCCCTTCCTTATAGTAGGAATTCTCTCTCGAACCCTATAACCGAAGGGCTAGGAACCCAAGAAAGTAGAATCTTCAAAGCGTTCAGCGGTTTTCGAGACAAAAACTGGTCATTCAGTGGATCCGAGATAGAACTCCGGTCCTGCAACTCCTTCCCTTGATAGCCCTGAGAAAAAGTTACACCGCACCTCCAAAGCACAACAAGGGAAATCCGGATCTTTCTCAGCAGGGACAGTACCAAGGATATCCGGCTTAGATAGTTTTTTTTTTCTGGCAGTAACAAATCTTTCCAATCAATCGGGAAAGTCTATACCCGAAAGAGGGAAACCTTCTGTTTGCTTGCCATTGCAATATCGGAAACCGCAGGAAAGAAAGCCCCGGCCTGGTATTTTGCCCAGCTGAAGCAGCGGCAGAAGCTGAACCCGAACCAAACCCTAAGCAAAGAAGGGATGTGCCTTAGTTCAGTCTCGAGGACGGGATAATAGGGGCGTAGCACCGAATATGTCGGAGTAGTCCCACCCAGTATATGGACAAGCCATTAGTACCAATCCTTTCAGCCTTTCACTGTAGAGCCTGATGAGGACTAAGAAAAGGAGACGAATATAGCTAAACAGCTGCAGCAGAAAGAACGAAAAGCCAAAAAAAAGTCAAGGTGCATAGCGGTCTTTTCAAGAATAGGGGAGTACATAATAAGGGGTTTGCAAGACAAAAGAGAATCCGCTGGAACTACGGACAAGGATATTTTACTCAATTCCCCTCTTACTATTTGAAAAAGCGGAATCAAATTCAATTCAACCAGTGTGTATGTAAGAAAAAAAAAATTCTCTATGTTCAACGCTTTGGGCAAGCAAGAGCTTCACTTCTATGCGGGAATACCCGGCTATCTCCTAAAAGAAATAGAGCCGAATCCCTGGAATTCTCTGATGCCGGTATGTCTATTTAACTTCGTATTGCGATCTCCGCTGACGATCGTTCTTTTCTTTTCATCAGATCTATTCTTGGGCGTTAGCGTTAATATAGCTTTTCTCTTTTATATGGGATAGGGCTTTGGAGAACTCAACGAATGGAATTCCCCTGACGTTATATCTGCACTAGTACCAGTCTAACTAAGAGTCATAGCTATAGGAGTGAAATACTGCTAAGACAGGAGATAGAGAGAATCCAAACCTATCATATAGAATATAGATTCGATGCTTATAGCTTTTTTTTATGAAAAAGAAATATCGGATACATAGCTCTAGCCTCTATCTTTGTATAGATAATTCATTCCATGACCTTTATGCAAAGGAATGAGTCTATCTCCGACTAGTATGTTGACCCTCTGAACAATCTAAGAGCTCACGCATTGTAATGGTCTAACAATAGACAGCATTTCTCATCCTTCCATTACTGGGAAGGAACCAGTGTAGAAAGGTAAGAGCATTCCTTTTAGTAAATTCCTAGCAGTTTACAATAGATTTCTTCTCTAACTCACTTTTGATTAGCTACTTCACTCAAGATTATTAGGAAGACCGGATGCTAGAGATTTCGTAGTGAGTCAACCAAAGATTGTTGATAAGTGAGTAATGCTAGGATCTGGATTAGAGACGGACAGATTCTTCCATTCAGGATCCTGCTCCATATCAAGTCTTTCACCTCGTAGTCCATCCACATCCAGGTCGTATCCGCCTAGTAAAAGAGTCCTCTTTGCCTTGTCTCTTCCTTCTCTTTCCAAAGAACAACCAAACCTTGAAATTCTTTTCTTGCTCTCATAGAAGTCTTGTATGCTTAGTGCTTAGTCAGTCCCTAAAACTATCAAAAAGGCTATAGCTTCCACATTTCTATGTAACCACGGAAAGCGAGTGAAAGCCGGGGAATCTCTCTATGTCTCATTTCAGAATAGATCAAACCCTGTAAGACTGAAACCAGGACACCTATAACTTCCTTTTGAGACTCGATGAAACTGTGAGACTTTACAAGTCATTCCTTACCTCAGGTTAAAAACGGTATTCGTGGGACGTTACAATAAAGCTATCCACATAGAACTGAGACAGGATGAAATACCTTGAATTTACCTACTGCTTAAACGACTTACTTTCAGTAAGTTTTCAAGCGAGAAAGTTCTTTTTAGCTTTCACCACTAGCTCTTCTCGAGCTCTAGGTTCTCCACCCACACCTATTTTTTTGATCCTTAGGTTCTACTACGAGTTCAAATAAACCTATCATACAAATATTATGTGAAAGCCACCAATACCTTTGTTTCCGACAGGAAAATATAGAAAGACCTAAGCCAAGTAAGCTCAAATAAGGATTCAAGGAATTGGGACTAGAGGCTAGCAGATGGGAAATAGGTTTTTTAAAAAGTTTTTCTAGTATGTACGTGTAGAGCCTCGATGCTCTTCTTATCTTAGTATATGACTTTCGAAAGAATCAAGAAGGGAACGAAATTCATTCCCAATGCCTTTTCTCTCTGGAAGTAGGAGAGATGATTGGTCAGGATCTCATTTCCTCCTTTTTATTATCATCGTCTAAGGGAGATGGACTTTCTGATAACATAAGGTGACTGGCAGGTGGGATGGGTCGGCCTGTAAACTAAAGATAAAGACTATTTTCATCTCTAGCTTCCAGCTAGCTAACCTTGACTACTGGTATTTCATCCCTTGCTGAAGTGAAGAGGCGTGGCAGTGAATAGTAAGTTCTTAGGAGGGACTTTGGCCTAAAGGCCCCAAGTCCTTAATGTTTTGAGTGAGTTAGAGTTCTTTGCTGATGCTGACTTCGTAAGTCAATAGAAAAGGGAATCATCTTTTCTGACTGACTTGCCTTCTAAGACTTCCAAGCCTACCATATCTCTTGAAGCAGGGGATTGAGTCAAAACCATTCATTTGAGATTTAGGCTGACTTGAGACTATCCTTTATTCTCACCAAGGAATGAGCTTCCCCAGAGTCAAATCCCGATAGTAAAAACACACGTAATCGTAATAAGAAGAGCTGGTTGATCCTTCGCTTCTTCAGAAGTAGAAGTGGCGAACCAATCAATGGAATTCTATGTCGGTTTTCGATTGGCTTTCAGCCGCTCTTCTTCCTTGCCTAACCCGGATATGAACCCGTAACCCGACCTGGCGCAGAATAGAGTATTTCCCAATTTGCTGTTGAAGTAGGTCAGTTCCTTTCTTCTCGTCTACCATGACTGCGTTTCAAAGCTCTGAGAACGGCCCGTGTTGAGTTCCCTTCTTGCCCTCATCTCCTTTGATCCCGGACTCCAAAAGGGTAGAACTCATGCTTTGAGTTTGCTGAGAAGATTGATCTTCTCTGTCTGTCCTGTCTTCTTTCTTGCTTGCTTGATTGCTGTCTTCTCTTCTGGCTACTCCATGCGGCTAGTAGTCAGTCTCGGAACTTCTTGCTTTGAGGAGTCTTAGACAGCTCATCTTCTCCCATTCCGTGCCTCTGTTGAACTCTTTTCTCTACGCCTTAAACTGAGCAAGGTGAGCAGCTGTTCTTGAATCAGTTGTCTTTGATTTGGGAAGGTGGTAACATATATAATAGAATCGTCATGGCTGCTTGACGGCGTGATCTATCTCTCTGCTTTGAATAGCGTAGTAAAGTACCCTTCATAGCCTTGAAGTTCACTTTTGAAGGGAAGAAGCACACTGCTTAAGATATAAAGCGCAGTGCAGCCACCCCGACTTCCGTCCTATCCTAATAACAGACCTGGAGAACAGGTAAGCGAACATACTCTTTTCCTTGGTTAGACAGTCAGTGATAATGAGAAGAACCTTCTTCAGGTAACCTCCGTAAGGTACTTTTGGCATCACTACCTCATGGCAAGCTTACTGAGTATCTACCACATCCCTTTCCGAAGATTGGTTTTTGCCATGAACTCTCTTGGCAAAGTCAGGATCATATCTCAAATAGATACTTCTTTATATTCCACTTTCTTTCAGCCAATTAGCGCTTTAAGAATAGAGAGATAAGAACAACAATGAAAAAACTCATACTTTTCTTTTATAAACCTCGTGTTTTTTGGCTATTTTTTGGCTATTTTAGCTTAAAAGTGAAAAGTTAGTATCTTATGATATTAATCTTTACGGATTAATTAACCAATTTCTAAACTCGGTTTGAACCAGGGGCAAGGCCAATCCTTTATACATACAGAGATTGAGCTCGTCAGTGATCTTTTCCATGATGTCTTTCATAAGCCATTTTCTTTTTTTTCAATTCAAGGTGCTAACGATGAAGGGCGTCACTCATCAAGGTTGAACTCTTCTTCTCTGATCAGATTAAGGCAACTTCGCTCTCCTTACCGCCTGCCGCTTCTCACCCTTACTTACTTCAGTTAGCGATCCAGATAGAAGAAATCGGCCCTGAGGAAAGAAGCTTCTCTTTCTTTGACTCAAAACCACAATCACGTACAACAGTGTCAGGTTACCGGCCCTGCGGCCCCATCTAGGGGCGCGACTGCGGGGCACATTGGGCCTGCTGTCTTCTTGTTCATGTGGCTTGGAATCATCACTTCTTCTCTTTAAGTAGAGCTTCCTCTTTGCTTCTCAGAAATCGTCTTCACTTCTCTTATGAAATATCATACCTGGCTATCTTTTTCTCTTAGGGGGATTAGTCTATTGAGAGCTTTTACGAAAGGAACACGACTGATTGAATGAAGGAGAAAGAGAAGAGGGCGAAGGACACCTGCTTTTTCTCTCTTGCTCAAACCTTACTAATAAAAGCGTGAAGTTCTCTCTATACCTTCGCTCCTGTCTAACCAGCTTACTTTTCTTATTAGAAGTCATTACGCGTCTGAAGGAGTGCTTCACCCTCTGCCCGCTAATCTAATCCGTCTGCCCTTACTTTAACTTTAAGATTTGGGTACTATAGTTTGGAAACATCCCATAGTAAATAGCCTGAAAGAGGTAAAACCACCTAGTTACCTTTACGTAAGAAAAGAGGAGTACTTTCCGCTTGGGCTTCCTTATCATAAGAGTTCCCCTCCTTCACAGTCGAGTAAGAAATTCCTCTCCGACCTAGAACAGTCTATTTACCAGGGATAACGAGAATAAATGATTCGACAGCCAGCATTGGCTCGGGAGTAATAGCGGCTTCAAGGGGCGGAGCCGATCTGGAACGATAGAAGGAAGGGGTTTATGATGAGCCGGGGGCTAAAGGCGTGCTCTTTCTCCTTCATTCCAGCTAGTGTTGGCGCTTAGGCCTATCCACCTCGTCACCGAGAAATGCACTCTAAGTCCGTAACCTTGCTACAGCCTCTTATTCTACTGTAGCCTCCGATCCATAGCTTGCTGAATCACAGCTTTCGTAGCAGGCTTCGTCCCTTTCCTTATCAGTCTTTTTCCTATCGGACCTTTCCAATAAAAGTTCAGTAAAGAAAGAAATTACCTTTTATAGCCTATTTTTTTCTAACTCTAGCTAACTTCTTCTTCTTTTTCTGTTTAGCCTGACATGCATTTCAGGACAAAAGATTATTTGCAGTTTGGTGTAATGCCGTCATCTTTCCTTCAACTCCTGATTACCAGTTAGTTATGGCCGAGATAGAAAGATTTCTCAGTCAGATGCGGATCCGTCTTGCTTCGATCAGATTTAACAAGCCATTTGTTAGAACATAGGTACACTATGATTTGCCAGCAGGATGTTAGTTCACTGTAATAATTCTGATTAGGGAAGATTAAAGGAGAGAGGTTCAATTGACATCATTCACGGATCAGATAGCCTGAAGCTTTTTCATGCGCGATTAGAAAGAGGCTCATTTTTTAGTCAGCTCATTCATTCTCCAATTCAACATATCATTTTGTGCGACTCATACAAACTCTGCTTACCTACCCGGTGTAGCTTCTATTCCTATCGGTCTCGAGGTCGGAACCCCAACAATCGATTTCTCTCTCCTGCAGATGAATATGTTCGGTAGCCGTTATCAAAAGATTGGATTGCCACATGCGGTACAGCTTAGTCAGGGTCTGCTTGGAGTTCCGGTTTACTTTGAGAGCTAGCTCGACCATCCATCGGAAGAGGAGCTCTTAGACGATTAAAACTGAAGGAAGAGTTTCCTGAAAGCACATAGTGGAAAGCTCTTTCCACACGGGCACATAACACATAAGAAGAAGAGGTCGGTCAGAGCGCCAAACCTTGATCGAAGAACTCTGGATACAAAAGATACAAAAGCTAACAAGGCTGGCAATGCCAATTTATAGAAGTCGATCAATCCAACTGTGAAAAACAAAATGGCAAGGCGAGTTTACTCGTTGTCAAGACAAGAAAAGGCTTTTTCGGGAACAAAAGGAACAGCTTTATCATCACTATGTAGGTTGTATCCGGGAATAGAAGCTATGTCCACCTCATCCCCCCTCCCGAGGTACTCATAGAATAGGCTCCACCTCCGTGATACTTGGGGAGACTATGACAGGCCTTTAGTTGGTCTTTCCTTTTATAAGCACCTTCCTACATACGTCACTCTACGCCTCTACTTTCGTACCTCGGGTCCCAGATCAATTGGATCGTCGATCTGTACCTTCATTCGTACATGCATATGGATCTTCAACCTCGAGATCCTCTATGAGATCTTCTTCCAGAGAAGCCCCTGCATATGCTGCCCTTATCTATTGGATCCGGATATGGAACTGGAATGGGCTATGCCTTCACCTATGCTATTGGTTTGAAAACCAAAGATGCTTTGGTCTGTAAATGGATTAGGAATAGGCTTTGGATCCACAGGCCCTGGATATTCTATCGATGAATCCGGAATAGGTTCTTCAATGATTTATGGTTCAACCCAGGCAACGCCGATCTAAATCCGGTTTGACAATGAATTCTTAATCCACCGATTTTCACTATTTCGGGTTTCCCCCCCCTTCCGTCAGACAGCATCCGTTGCTCAAGTCGATTTAGTAGGAATAGTCCTTTTCTTCAACAAGTCAGGAATGTTGGGATGCTTAATAAATTGCTATGAAACTCGTACCAAGAAAGAGACAGTAACTGAAAGCAGGAAGCAGCCAATTCGAAGAAGTACGCATATAGCTCATGGTCACTTACAAGGCAGATCTCTTATGCTGAGAAGGTTCAACAGGAACGGATTTTAGACCCATTCCTTAGCACACCTGAGGCTTGGGAAGAAGGAGAATGAAGGATAACCAAGAGATTACTGGAGTGACTGCAATATCATCTTCGATAGAGGAGAGCGAAGGAAAGGGTTCGGGAATGACTAAAGCACTACTAACAAGGGCGAAAGAGGAAAATGAACGGATTGACTAAGAAAATCATGAATGACCACCGGCTGCTAAAAAGAAAAAGCAAAGGCAGAAGGAGGACCTTCTATTCTTGCACAGAGCCTATAACTCGGCAAGTGAACAAGCACAACTCAATCTCCTCATCTACGAGACCTCGTTCTTTCATATGTCTCTTCAAAGCCAAGCCTTATCTTCGTCTCAGACCTCAAGCCCTTTCCCTTTACTCCAGAGGAACTTCTCCTATGAAACGTCACTCTATCTAAAATGGCTAATAATCCTCTGGTCATTGCTCCAATGGCAGCTTAAGTCTATGGAACTTTCGCTCCTCTCTTACTAGTCCCTGGGATTCCCTTCCTGCATTAATGATTCGTATAAACAAAGAAAGCTCGAACCATAACTTCTAAGTAAGCGACTACGTTCCTCGCTCCTTATGGATTTAAGAAAGCAGGTATAATCGCTTGTCAGACTCATTTCTAGTCTTAGTCTTAATTCTGACATGAATCTTGTTAAGAAAGAGTGACAGTGATTAGTCCGACTTCGTCCCCAGAGTTTGACAACCCCAACTCCTACGTCGTTGCCTTCATCTAAAAACTCGTCCTTGGTTCGTTCCTCATTCCTTTCTGACTTGTGAGAACTTACAGAATGATCAACAAGATGCTTCTCGAGAGATTCCTTCGGCTCTAGCAAAAGGGGAAATTGAAAAACAATTGATCGATCTCCTCTCTTATGATAGAGCAGTGCTTCCCACTTTCGTCTACAACTAAGTCTATTTCATAACCAAAGTTTAACAACAAAGATCATTCTGAACCAGAGTTGCGCAACTCCTCTCTAGGGAATAACCTTCTTTATATCATATCAGCCTGTTCATCCAATAAGGAGACTTGCCATATGTCCGATTTGTCTAAAGTCAATCTGCGTTTGGCAGCGGGTAGATTCACTATCTTTTGGTTTATAAACTACGGTTTTTCCTTCTATAAGTCGTCCTCTGAGTTCGTTATTGAAGATACATAGTCGGTTTCCCCTTCAGGATCTGTCTCATCCTGTGCACTGGAAAGAGGTATCTGTTGGTAGATGGTCCCATGACGCTTCGTGGGATACCTCGCTTCTGAGTTTATCAACTCACCTCTTCGCCCCATAGTTTAGCAACTCATCTCTTTTTGAACCTCGGGTTAGTGTGACTGGAACCAATGACAAAAACGAATCTCTCTACCATAGGCAAAGCTCCTATCAAATCTAGATAGGGTAACAGGAGAAAGCCATTGGTAATAAGGGGAATCTCTACCCTATATCTTATTGTACCTTCTTATCCGAAACCTCAGTCTAGTCTTAAGATTAAGCAAATGTAGTAGCTGTCGACGTAGTTAGAAAGAATGATCTTTGCTTTCCAGATTGCTTTATGAATGGAATTTCCTTCTTAGCTATCGCACTCTCGATACGTCCCTATCGATTAGTAAATCGATTCTTCTGCCTTGCGTCAGTAACTAGACTGATTTCTTTCTTCCTTAACGTTTATCAAGACAGATCTTGCTGAACAATCTATTTATTCAAAAAAGTTTTGAAACTCCAACTTTGACTTAATTGCAGGAATTTCTTTTTCCCAAGTGTAATACTATCTTCACTGTCTTAAAGTATTTGGACCTTTTTAACGCCTGTTAGACTCTCTTTATTTATACCAGATCCAGATGCATGTTCAAATCGAGTTTTGCTTTCAAAAAGTTGCCCATCAGGGAGATGTGAAAGAGAAGAACCAGCGGTACTGTGATTCTAACTTGGGAACCAGAGTTTGAAACAATGATCAAACCTACGTGAAAGCGGCACTCGAACCAACCGTAAGAATTCTCCTATGTAATTACATAAATCCGTGTCTATATAAGCTCTTCCGTACCCAGCATTTGTAGAACACAGCACTGCATCGCATACCTGAATTAAGCAACGAAGCCTTTTTATTTTATCTCAGAGATTAGTTAGAGCAACCCCATCCTTCTCTCAGACCGTGAATCCAGTATTTTAGTGGAAACAGCACAGCTGGGAACCCTCACCTCAAATCAAATCGGGCTTGTGTTCCAAGATTCTTTCCTTGGTCTATCAACTCATGCTATTGCTATTGAGGATCGTCTAACCTCACCTCTCAAATCCGTAGAGCCATTTCATCCCATAGGCACGTAGCGGTATAGAATTGCTCTCCCCTCATCTCATTCTCATTAAGATCATGACTAGACTCGGCTATTTGCACTATCTACTAAGGCAAGTCAGTACCTTCTAAGCCTTTCTTAAGCCAGATCTTTCTGAAACCTTGCTCACATTTGAGGACTAAGCCATTCGCATTAAAGCTACTTCGCACACCTTAATTTCACGACCCAACCCTTATGCTGGCGACTAAGCCACTACCGATCCCACCTAACGTCTAGTAACTAAGTTACTACGTTCCTGGCAACTCACTTCGTTCCTTCCTCAACTATGGCTATAGTGGTTACCCCCTACCACCTTCCTCTTTCCATTCCCGGATCACAGAAGGCAGACTCATCAACCAGGTCTGGTCTTACCTAGGAGGGACACCTCTCTTATTCCTTTCACTCATACCTTGTCCCAGAAGTATAGAGGAGTCCATCTAAAAAGGAAAAGAAATAGAATATGTAGGCTAGCTACCTTCACTCTTTCCTACTGAGTCGTACACCCTTCGCCTTCGCTATTGAGCAGATAGAGTCAGACTTTCTTCGTAAGGAAGTGAAGTTGAGTTTCCTGCCAGCCTGCCTCTATCTTCGTCTTATGTACCTTATAGCCCGCCTAGTCCCTTTTTGGGAGGAGTAGTGCCAGTAAGGGTAAGACTTGAATATGACCATTCCTTGTTTCCAGCCTTTACTTTGAATCCCTTTCAGTAGGCAAAGTCAATCCATCAGTTAGGGGCGGAGGAAGCACTATTTCAAGTGTTCAAATTGGAAAAGCTCTTTTCTCTTCCAAGGCTCTCTGAGGAATGGCTGACGTAGGTTGTTAAGGAACTTCTTTCACATGGGGAAGGGAAGCAGGGAGAGTCATCTTCTATTGTTGATTATCTATTTTTTATTATTTATTAATAGAATAGTCTAAGAGTAGGAGAAGTTGGCACGTCTTTAACTTGGCTACGAAACTATGCCCCTATAGAAGGAAAAAGAGAGGCTTTCCTCCAATAGCTGAAATAGCTTCGCTTTTTCCTAGTCCGACAACAAGGCATTTAACTTATTTAACTTATTAATAAAGTTAATAAGATAAGTTAATAAGACATTCCCCGCTCTGTCTTCTCTAAGAGCTAGCGAAGAAATTGCGACTCTACCTATTTGCTTCTCCTCAGCTCACTTCGCTACCGTTAGGGGAAGCGGAACTTCCTTTATCAAATCAAGTTCAAGCGGACAACTTGCCAAAAACATTCTTTATTATCCCGGGGCTTGGGTACGAAAGAAAGTAGGTGCGGTTGGTGTTAAGAGGGACAACGGGCCTAGTTTAATGCGATCTTACATTTCGAAAGTGATAAGTTTTTTCGACTCTTAATAGAGAGCGCAGTTCCAGCAGAGGCCTAATCAGACCGAGAATCTGGACTTATTGCCCGGACCAGTTGTTGTTCCAGGTCCTGCTCCTTAAGCCTTTGCAGCATTTTCAATCGATGCCTACCTCTGGCTCTGGGCAAGAGGTGTCCTAATTTCCTTCGCTAGCTACTTGCTTTACGACCAAAGCTACCTTTCAAAGAGCCAGGATGAATATGAACCCTTTCGTTCCAACACTTTGAAAGTATTGATATAAATAACCTTGGAGGACTACTTCACCAGCGAGTGTGAGTTCAAAGTCTGAGTAAAGGTTGCTTCTTCCCACGAGGGCTTGTGGTCGGAAAAGACAAACAATCTTCTCAGCCAGCGGGTGAATCCCTTTCCTTACACTTCAAACTACCATTGAGAAAAAGACAGTAAAAAGGTTGAAGTTGAAAAAACAGTTAGTCGAATAAGATTTAGAAGTAGCCGAAAGAAGACTACTATAGTAACAAGCCAGTTCCTTTCCTGATGTTGAGCTATTTCATAACCTTAGTTGTTGGTTCCGTTCCCCAGTTCATGAATAGGGCTAGTTCCCTAATCTTTTTATTTGATTGAGGAAAGCCCGTCTTTAGAGTCAGTATGAGCCTCTATCTGTTCATCTCTTTTACAGAGTAAAGCTAGTCCTTTCCTTCCCCCTGGATTAGAGGAGTAATCTTTCCCCATTCCTACTAATTAGTGTCTGATTCAACACTTTAATAAGTAAGAGAGGTAACGGTTGAATGCCCCAACCAACGGTTCAGGTGATGAGTCTAACCTTTTTTCATAAAGAAGTTTAGTCCTTGTAGTAAATGTTCCGGTTGACCAACCAAACCTCATCCCCTCGGGAATAATAAAGATTCGACTTTGAATTTACCGAGATGACTCAAGAAAGAATAAACTTTTCCCTTATGTAACTCGGGAATGTGACACTTTCCCTTTTGAGGAAAGCCCAGCCAACCGTAATGAAAGAAGAAGATTGTCAAGACCCCCTCACCAGGTAACGAGTAACGAGTTGAAAAAGAAAAACGTCAGTTTCCGATTAATCTTTTCTTGGTACCGGCCCGGGGATTCTTATCCCATCTCTTGATCTATAGCTCTGGGGGACTCAATTCTGTAGAAGAGAATCAGGCTGCTTAGGCGAAGACTTGAGCTGTAGGTGTTGACTCTGTCCCGTTCTCTGCCCTGGTAAGGGAGGAAAGAAATGCTGCCAATGAAGGCCTCTCTTATCCATGGTGGGAACAGACTGAGGAGAGTTAATACTGACTGCTTTTGGTGAAAAAAAGTAAGTTTAGGCTTTAATACAAGCCCTTTCTTCACAGCAGAGAAGGTAGTAAAGGTTGTCTGAAAGAAACACTAATGTATCTGCTTTCCCCTCCGTGGTGGTAGTGGTAACATAGTGAGGAAAGATCATCCCGAGTTAACTCATTCGCATGTGTCACTGAAGAAGGGGCAAAAAGGTACTAGTCCCAACTGATTCTCTTCCCCGTCTGACGCTCCAGAGAGGAAATTGAATATAAGATCATCTTCTCCTTACTCCGGAGAGGGGAGGGGGAGATTCCTCGATCTAAGTATTCTTACATGTCCTCATAAGCCTTAGAATATCATCAAATCTATCCGGGAATTGACTATTGAATCTGATTGATTTGTTTTTATATATACTCTAATTAGAATATAGAAATTAGAATATAGTAGGATGCTTTGAAGAACTTCTCAATCAGTAACTTAATACTGACTTTCTCTAGCTTGATTCCACTAATGAGATAGCAGTCTGCTTCACCGACTTTAGTAAGAGAATCCCCGGGCTTAGATGAAATGGGTGTTGGCCCAGGCTTCTTGGATTTCTTTCATGCTTCCCGAGGGGAATGCACACCAATAGTTCGAGGAAAGACAGCAAAGAGGAAGCTAAAGCATTCATATCTTATGATATTTCGGCGGAGGATGCCTTCTTTTTGTTTTCTTCTTCACCGGGTTTAGTAATCGATTCAATCTCACTAAGGGCTTGTAAGTCAATAGATCGAGGAATGTCATCCTGTAAGGCCCTGCAACTCAATCTAACTACTAATTCAATCTAATTACTAATCTCGGGCTGCTGATCTGTCTTCTATATTCTTATTCTATAGTAGTTCCGTGGTGAAGACAGGAACGATAGAAGATGCCTGGCTTTCAACTCAATCACAGGGGGCCAAGTATTATAATAGAAAGATCAATCTGACTCCTAAAAAAGTAAGTCTTCCTTCCGGAGCGTCAGAGTGGAAATGGCAGAGCAGATCTGAGAATTGGCATCTAAGGGCTTAGCCTTTCTAGTTTCTTGCATCCTTGCTGCCGCTTGAAAAAAGATAGAAATCCCCGCAACAATATCAAGATGAATCTAAGCCTTCTCTGTTTTCAGGAAGGGATTTACCAAAGGATAAATATCTCTCTAGTCAGGGCTTTGGCATTTCATCCAATGCATTCTACACATTCTACTTTAATGAAAAAACTTTACTCCTCCCGATCTCTAAAGGAAGGGATTTAAAGAAGGCTTTATAAGAGTCAGCTTAAAAAGAAAAAAAATACACTATTTCCACTGTTACTTCTCAATCATACTACTTGTGCTGTATGGTCTCTATCTGTGCTTTAAAGCCTTTACCAGCTAGCATAGAGTAAAGTAACCTTAATGCCCCCTTTCTTTTTAACTTTCTTGTCTACACCCACAAGATCAGATTCAGCGGGGCCTGTAACAACAAAACAATAGAAATAGTAATTCTATCTCAGGACGGAATAGAAGGTAGAAGACTTTCTGCTTAGCAGCTACTCTATCTTTCAATCTTTAAGTAGGTCCTTGTATCAAAAATCTCAATCTTAACTCATTAACTTCAAGCTCGGGTTCTGTTCAAGTTCAATAGAAAGACTCATTAAAGGCTTCTCTGTATAAGGTCCTGATATTTTAATATCATGACTAGCGCTCTCCTGCAACTTAGTCATCAGGATCAGTTCCTACGGAGCTAGATAGTGGAGTGGGACCTAGTGGCAAATACTTTGAACTTGCTCTTACGCCTCGTCCATTCATTAAGGAAGGCGCATTTCCTGACTGACTTCTTGTTGTCGAACTTCCCGTGCATTCTAGTTCATATGAAAGGCGGAATAAGGGATTGAAGACTTTGTAGATAAGTTCGAGACTTGCAACTATAGATTCCAAGACTTCTGATACACTTCTTACGGTGACATTGAGGAGAAAATAAAGACATGAGTAAGCTCGTGGGACACTAATTCAATCATTCTTTGAACTTTCCATTTTCGATGGAGAGTCAAGTACGGCCTAGTAACACAATCGAATGACCGATCTCGGGCTTATCTGAAAAAGACTGTAAAGCCTCTAAAAAAAGAGTTAGCAAGACGAATCCCAGCACAGCTTGTAATTGTAACAAGAACAATGAATCGAGTAATTCAATCACAGTCCTTACGTACTAGTTCCCTCTCCTTCAATACCTATGGGTCATGAAGGCATTAATCTTCCTTTCAACTCAATCTGAGGAGATCGCAGTTTGAACCTTACTCGACTATTGATATTGAAAGAAAAACCCTGGCTTTAGTAAGTTATTCGAGGAAAAAACTTCTGTCTAAGGTAGGGCTTTCCTAACTACCTAATTCCCCGTTAACTACTAAATATCATGACTTCTTTCATTTTTCTTACAGACTTGACTCCAGAAGCTAGTTGTTTCTTTTCTGTCCGATATAGAGCAATCAAAAGTAATGAAATAGAAGGAAGTGTAACTCTAAATCGAAAACGGAAGAATCTTTCTGGCTTCAGACTTACTGGCTTCTAATTCTCATGACAGGACGGGAACTGCACCAAGATGAATCTCCGCAACAAGACCAATAGGAAAGTCAGCATTAATAAACAGAATTCTCTCCGCGGGCTTAAACCAAAAGAGAAAAATGGGAAGTGGGAACAGAAAGAAAGACTACCTGCATGCATCCGTTACTTCAAATAGAAATATAGTTTAGGGTGAAGAGGCTTGAATAACTAAGGAGATGTTAGCTTCAATGGCTGCCCTACAAATCTAACTTTCGGATTTATCGGATGGCAACAACAATAGTAATCGTAATCTCAACTTTTCCTCATCATATGATCTTTCTTAGGCCATGTAACTAAATAGAAAGATAGAAGAAAAGAAGGAAGTCCAGATAAGAGCCTAAAGATCTCTTAGTAGCTAAAGTGAAATTTTCATTAGGCAGTTATCCGTGAAGGAAGATCAGCCCAGAGAAGACGCTAGACTAGAATCACTGGATCTTGCCCCAAGTCCTTGCCTACCTTATCTGTATAAGGTCGGGATTGAAAATAGAATGATCGAGGATGCTTTGTTGCAGCGAATCTGTTTCCTGTCTGGTTTGGATTCCTTGCTGCCTTTAAAGATGCATTTAAGAGCTAATGAGTTCAGCAGCCTAGAGTTTTTGGTAGTTTAGTTACAGCTCTTCTTTTTTTCTTTGTTCGTAATGCTGCCTTTGCCAATAGAGTTGCATCCAACGTTTTAGGTGCTAGTAAGAGTTCTAGCTTTCCTTAGTTAGATCTCCTGATCTGCCGCTCTTTGTAAGAAGACATGTCGGTTTGCAACTAAATAGCTAAGGGGGGAGTAGATAGGAATTTCTTATTAGGGATCTTGGGCATTTCGCACCCCTTAAGTCTTTGATTTCTTCTTCGTTATGATTGAATCAACTATAGAAGAAGAGTCCGCTCCGAGGCTGTATGATCAATCATATCTCTTTATAGAGCAGGTAAAGGATCATATTCTATCACAGAAAGTAGCAAATTCGATTCTACGGCATTTAGTCCTTTTAGCATAAGCAGCCTTAGGACTGGCTTTTGACTAACCTTATACCTAATATTTATTCCGGGTCTGTCAGATCAGAAGCAGGCGGAGAATAGTGGATCTTCTTCTCTTTTATACGGCATTTCGTAGCTTTTTATAGACTATAGAAAAAAGAAAAAAAAGAAAAAGGATCAGGAAAGAGACTAAGCCAAGCCAGGTTTAGGATCATCTTCCTACTTTCCTTCTGTCGGCTGAATCGTAGGGAAGAGGGAAAGAAGGCTATTGGCATTTCATCTATGGCTTTCTACTGAATCTTAGGCGGCTGGCTAACTATTAAATAGAAAGGATTCTTCCTTCACATCAGCTACTATAGAATCTTTTGCCTCATTCCAAGGTTTTGCCGCAGAATGGAAATAAAAAACTACTAAATGACTTAGTCTTGGCTTCTATTTAGAAAGGGAAGAGGTAGCCTTTAATAATGCCATCACTTCTCTCACTCCTAGCCAGGCATGACGGAAGAAAGGACCGAGAACACCATCCGAAAGACACGGACGATCGAGTGGAGAGTTCCCTCTTTTGATTTCGCACTTTGCATCTCTTTCCTTACCTTAGCTAGTAAAGCTCCTTGATCCAAGCGTGAAGAGAATCAATCGCGCTTAGCTAAGCATCCTGATGCCACTGAAAGGAACCCTCTTACTGAACCCCAAACGGTATTAAAGACTCCACAACTGATACTTCACTTTTACCCTCCCAAACGGAAGAAAAAGGTAAGAAATGCTTAAGACTAGCGCCTCCCACCCGAGGGAATAGGCCTATTCCTTAAACTAAAAAAAGGATTACCTCTTCAGTTATCGTTCAATTTCTCTCTGAAGAATGCCTCCTCGCTCTTCGTCCATTACCGTTCGATGGATAAAGAACTTCTTTTCGGTCTGGCTTGTGCTTAGGGCGAGTAAGCAACTGAAGAAATTTCGTATACAATACAGGATTGAAGTATTAGAAAGGTTTGGGTGATCGCAGTATATTAGGATATTTCTGTTGTTGGCTCGGCGTGGGCTGCACCCCATTGTGAGGTACCATCAACAGCTAGACCATACAGATGGCATCGCGAATGCCCTATTCTTTGATTTTTTTCCGTTCTTTCGGAACACTTACTTGAGGAGAAATCCTTTCCTGAGTGCTATTTGATCATAGGAAAGCCGCTAGGCTTACTGCTTTCTTTCTATGAAATCCTGTTGCAGCGCCTAGGTCGGGACTGACGGGGCTCGAACCCGCAGCTTCCGCCTTGACAGGGCGGTGCTCTGACCTATTTGAACTACAATCCCAGGAAAATTAGGTCTATAGCTTATTTCAATTAAATTATTTCTATTTAATTAAAGATAGGGAAAGATCTTTCCTAAAAGAAAGGCGTCTTCTTATATACGATACGACCAGACGCGCCAAGGGTGATTGACTTAAGAAAGTACTTCAAGTAAACCGTGCCCTATCCTAAGCCTCGCTATGAGAACTGAGGCTCTATGAAGAGCTCCGCCCCGAAAGCTCGCGACTACTAATTCTTAAGCAGCTCATCCCTTGCTTCTTGACTTAGGGTCTATTCCAGTAGTTCCAAATCCAACTTATGAAGCCCAGAGGTTCACTAATAATTTTTTTACTACGCAAAAAGCCCTATTCTAGCAAACTAGAAACTCTACTTTATACAGACAGAGACAGAAAGGAAATGGGCTAGCCAAAGCATTGCTGGTGTCTGATTATTTAGGGGATTGAATCAATAATCGACAGCACACCCACGCCAGAAGGGCACGCCCGCTAGCCAATAAAGAGGAGTCGCTAGTAGTTGTTCCATGAGCAAGCAGAGAAAAGGAGAGATATATGTTACGAAAGAAGGAATCATCAACCAGAAAGAAATGTCGCTGACGGCACGGCTGAGCTAGTCAAAGGCAACTCACCAGAAGAGCGCTTCGCTACTCCTTTAGGGCATCTCTAACAAGCAGCATCTGTATCATTCTTCCTCGGTAGACTGGGTACACTCACTGCTCCGACTAAGGAAAGGAAGATACTCTATAAACAGAAATAGGTAGTAGCGCGAGACAGCTCATATACGAAAGAGAGGAATGGTTTCGCTTTAACGGCCCTTCTTAGTAGTGCTTCTCTCGAAAGAAGCAGCGAGGTTTTGTCCGGAACAGAGCATCCATGCGTTGTTTTCAAAGATATTCTACTAAAAGCCAAGACCCAAGAAGAGTATGAAAGACTGACGATTCCTTTTGATCAGAAAAAGAACAAAATAAGGCTTTCCAAAAGGGAAAGATAAATGAAGACTTTGGCATTCCTCTATACAAAAAGCAAGAGCAATTCGTACTCTTACAGTTCTGCTAACAGTAAAGGGATTCAAGCTTTTAGAAGGCTTCTAGGCCCCACACTCGAGATAGGACTTCTCCGACCTCCATGGTTACCGGCTTCGGGGAAGACAAGTCAACTCAAGAATACACTGCTTTGACATCACAAAGAAGGGGGGGGGAACTTGACTGCCCCGATAGAAAGAGTTTCCAGAAGCAAGAGAAAGAAAGGATGAAAGAAAGACAGTAATAGCCTACAAGGGTTTCCACAGTCTCAAACAAAAAGGGGTTCACCCAAGCCAACATGCTTATCGTTTCACTTTCGATAATTGTAAATAGGTAACTATCTTTGTTATTATGCTATCGATGTGAGGAAGAGGAGAAAAGAAGGAGACAAAGGATTTTTCCTCGGCCTTGGATCATAGCTAAAAAAAGGCCAGTCGCTATCTGAATGACTAAACATTCTCGTACTATGGGATATCAAAAATTTGTCATCAATACGACTTGATCGGGCTTTCGCCCATTGTTCCACTAGCCCATCTTAATCATGATAGATGGTTAGCACCAGAGCAAGCACCAATAGTCGTTCGTTAACCATGGTTGTGGAAAGGATACGGTTCAGTACTGTCCCTCGCTTAGAATCTCTTCCAGCTGAGCTGCACTAATTATAGGCTTACGTAAAATAAATAGAAAGAGAATTTGACTGACTACACACGAAAGCTTTTCCTTCAGTAAGGGGTCTCAACTTGACAAAATGTCGGCTAAAGCAAAAGGTGACCGGCTCAACAAATCCCCGACGAAGGGGCGAATCCACTGTCTTGAATTAAATTTTCAGTTAGATTCTGATAATATAATAAATTACCTGCCCTCGAGTTAGATGCCTTTCTTTTGCCTATGAACTCATCCTAAGGCAAAAGCGGATCTTGAGATGGAAAGAGCGGATCGATCTCCTGCTTCCCGAATGCCTTGACTTACTAAAGACTGGAATGAACCATGAAATTGATAAGGAATGAGATTCGGTATCTAAGCTTGAAGAGCGAACTTCTCTTTAGTCTACTTTCTTTCAGCCAATTAGCGCTTTAAGAATAGAGAGATAAGAACAACAATGAAAAAATCGAATACAAAAGTTTTATACAGAGAAAGATACGAAGTCATGAAAGAGATTATCTAAATACACTTTGAGGCAGAGATTGTTGAGAATGGATAGCTGTGGATGCTCTCCACATTGGTAACTGGTAAGCGTCGGATGGTTAGTGGCCCAGGGATAACCGGAGCGAGTTTAGTTGAAGCTATGGGAACGATATCAGTCGCCGTCGTTCCCTACCCTAAAGCAGTTCCTTCCTTCGGTTCAGGTCTTTCCGAACCAAGGACTTCATTCATTGAAGCCAAAACAAATTGGATTGATGAGAGCGGTAGCCTTTTCCCAGTTGGTCTAGCCAAGTCCAAGTTCCTTTACTTTAGCCGGGTTCGCCCTGAAGTACTCCTTCTTTCGCTTTCTGATTAAGACCCGGATGACAATCCTCTCAAATCCTCCAGTGGCCTCTATGATCTTTCATAGAAGATGCTAATTCGTTAGCCTTATTATGTTTGTTATCAAAGTCTCCAACGGCTGCTGCTGAGTCATCCCCTTCCGGGGGTGAAAATAGGACCAAAGGAGGGGATGGATAAAGGAAGCACATCCTCTCTCATAGAAAGTGCCCCTCCAGGCCTTAAGGCGTCATAGGGCCGTCAGACTCTTCTCTCTCCGTAAGGCATGGAAGAATTACTACTTCCAAAAGCTGTCATTACACTTGTAAAAGAAATCAAAGCGACAGTTCGGGAGTAAAAGCTACGTACATGGCTTTCCTTTCGGGTTAGTAGCTCAGTTAGCCTGACATCATTGAATTTCACTTAAGTAAATAGAATAAATAGTTGAAACAAATTTCTTACTTACTTAATAGTAAAGGATAGGGTATATAAGACTACAAGGCGTCATGATCTATAGGTTTTCTAGCCCTTATCTTTACACCCGAATAAAGGCAATGAAATTGATTGAGAGCGTCATAAAAGACTGAACTGTAAAGAAATACCCCTGACCTTACTTATACTGCTTGCTTATCCCCTTAACTCTTAGTTACGAGTAAAGGAATTGAACTAACAAAATGCAAGCCAAGGCGATCGAACCCGCTGTCCAGCTCTTTTTCTTGCTTGTGCCGTAAACTCCTACGAAAAAACTCTTCCTATGGACGAGTTGATGACGGGTCTTTCTGTCAAGCAAGTAGGTAATAGTGAGAAGCTTCACTGGATCGAAAGGAGAAGCAGGCCTCAACAAGAGAAAACCAGATCTTATTCTGTTACTTGCTTGTGCGCCCGGAGGGTTTACTCATTCTCATTAAGGTCTTTTTGGATAGTTATTAAATGTTCCCCTTGCGGGGGTGACGCTTCTTGCCCTGATCTTTATGTAAATAACAATTCAAAGATAAGACTTCACTGCATTAACAGCTTCAGCCGATACAGCATCATTGCCAGCTTCTATACCCGGCTAAGCCAGTCAGCAAACCAGTCTTAACAGCACCCTCTTCTATAGCCTTTCCACTCCATAAGTTGTCCCCCGAAGCGAGATCGTCAGATTGAGTTTGACACCTACCTTTCTGAAGAAAGAGGCGACGAGCCTGAGAAAAGTCTTTCTATCTAGTTGGAGGGGAAATCACTTCTTATTCCCTGCCTGAGGTCCGTTTCAACTTGAACTTCGAACCACCGGAACTTGAAACAAGAAAGAACCCTAACCAAAAGCCTACTCTTAGTTGCTTAATAAACTCGTTAGATTTGTTTCAGTGCTATTAGTAATGAGTGAGTAATGAGTATTGCTCACGAACGTTAGAGTAGTAGTAGTTTAACTATATGCTTGGTAAGTGGTAGAAGTAGTAAATATTTGTCTTATTAGTATTTGTAAGCAAAAAGTCTTAACCATCTTTCAGTGAGTGAAGTGAATAATTGGTATTGCTCACAAACGGAATAAGATTAGTTGCTTTTTTTGTTATCAGTATCTCTATGCCTTGGTAATTCAATCTCTGACGTAGTAGTTGCTCTTTCTGTGAATATCTCAATAGAGATGTGTAACTCATTAAAAGGTCTTGTTGTAGCTGCTTCAGTGACTAGATCGATAGTTGCAAGGATAGGCCCTTCTTTGGTTGAAGTATGTGTCCGGGCCTATAGTTCTTGGTATTGGTGGGAATGCGTATTAATAGACCTGGGCCTTGTCTTCCAACTAAACTACTAAGCCATAAGCCCTAAGTCCTCTCTTTTTTCTTCTCGGTCTAGTTCAGGTATGGGGCACGAGCGAACTCTAAGAGTTGTAGCATTTGTTCCTGCTTTTATCTTTCTGTATTCTGTATCTGAGTCTAGTAGTTTCAGTAGTGCTTTTGTATGTAATCTTATTGGGCTTGGTATGTTGTTAATTAAATAGCCCTATGTAACACCATCCTACAGCTGGTCTATACAAAATATATATATAATAAAGAAGTCCTAACTTTCACCTCTTCTTTCTCACTCTTAACTCTTCCTCACTCTCCTATAGAGATGCAGTAAGGAATTGACTGATAGTCTGTCTTTCTATTGCTATTTGAGTTAGACGTCCTTACAGTGATGATGGATAAGCGGGAAAGGAAGAGTTGGGGACGCAAGGACCAAGTCCCTAAGATAGCGATTTCGCTTATCCCTTTGATTCCCTGTGGAGTGGTAACTTACTGAAGAATGAGCAGCCTCCAAAGAGAATCTTAGCCTTCAGCTGCTATTATAAGAGAATAAGCTACTTCAGAGTAAGTTGCAGGACAGTTAAGACTGAGTAGCCTTTGGAGATTGATTAAATTACTAAACCTGTTTCAGGCTCCTTAGGGACTTATCCTGATGAAAAGCCTGGGAATAAAAGAAGATCCTTTAGTCCATCTCTTTAGGCTCGGACTGACTATTTCATCTTCTACTTTAGCCGGGAAAAGCCTTCTAAGAGAATCCACTACTTTAGCTTGGCTTACTAGCATTCCCCGTAAGCCGTACTTGACTTCATTCCTCGATCTATAGAGTAGATAGAAGCCCCCGACCAGAAGCTAGTCTGAAAGGAAGAAAGTATCTAATTGCCCATCCTTCAACTGCTATGGGAGGCCTAGCAGTATTTTATTACATTAAATAAATAGAGCAGAGATCTCTACTTGCCTGAGGACTTCGCCAAGGAAGAGAAAGACGACAGATTTCTTTTGTGTTGTTCCCAGAGTTTCGCCCCTTCGTCCAGTATTAGAGCCATAAGCCTTGGAATGAGAAGGGCAAGCTTTTAGTTTGATTGACCGAGCGGAGATTGAGTTTCAAACCGTCACTTTCTTGAAAGGTGCAAGCCTTTCCTTCTTTTGATCGGGGACTAAATGCCATGATAATCAGATCCTTTATCTTTGAGTTCCTTCTTTACAGTCTTTACTTAAGTCGAGCCATAAGCAGTATTATATTAGAAGTAAGAAGTAGCGGATTGACTTCGTTTTAGTCTTTACTTTGAAATGCTGACGTTTTCTGTTCGTCTTCCTTACTTTCCTCTTGGAGTTCAACTGGAACATTGAGAAGTCAGCAGCCATTTATGAAGTTGAAAGTCAGGGAAAAAGCTATAAAGACTATAGTCTATCATTTCCGGTCCTGGAGGAGATGAGAAGCCCGAACGAATAGATGAAGCGACTTCTGAGTCAAAGGTAGCCTCCTTTGGGCTTAACGCGCCCAACAGAAAAAAATCTACCTATTTCATTAATCCAGAGGCCCCGATCGGGAGTTCTCTATATAAGGATTAGCACTACTAAACCTGGTTAATCTATTCCCAAACCGGTCCCTTACTATTCCCAGGGATTCTATTACTATTTACTATTCCCTAGATCCAGTCGGAACTCTTACGGACTAAATGCCTGGTAAAGGAACTATGAGGTTTTGTTATGGTTCTGTAAAGAAGTGGACTCACTGTAAAGATGGAAGACCCTTAGGTCAGTCCTTTTAGTCGTCCCCTTTCCGTTCTCAATTCCTAATTCCTATGCCCTCCTGGCTCTAACCCTAGATGATACGGGAGTAAGGCAGAAAGCAAGAAAGAAGTCATCTTTCCTTCCCCGGTCTGACCCTAAAGGCTCTGCTCTAGGCTGATCATCCTATTCCCCAATAGTTGACTTTAGTGCTAACTTCGATCTCTTAAGTTTGACCGATGATGGCATCAAATTCAGAGGAAGTTCAAGGGACGCGGGCAAGATCAGGATCTCTCGTTATTTAGGAAGTAATACTAATTGCTTAAAGCATCTTTGAAGTCTCGTATGGCAGTAAACCCGTAAGCGAAGTAAAGGACTCTACTAGAGTAGAAAGCCTTGTATTCCATTCCCCTGGGAACATAGCCCATTGATTCTATGCCAATTCCCATTTATGATCCGGAAATAAGTCATTCCCTATTTCGTCATGCCGGGACTAGAGAAATCCGAACAAGGTAACTAATAAGAAGAAAGAAGCCTCGCTGCGGACTAATCCTCAATAGAGTAATTCAGTCTGATCTTACCCTCTCTTGCTCCGGGCTAACTTCACAACTCAAAGAGGAGAGCAGCAGCCTAAATATCATTAGAAAAGATAGGTTGAGTAAAGTCTTATTACTCAGTCATTTCGTCATTCATGTGCACCGGTCCGGGAACTGACCATTGTTGACCTTTATCCGAAAGCCTTCCGGAGGGAAGATCACCCCGCTCCCTGGAGTCAGATTGAGTCTTTTACCAGACTGTCCTTATCAGACTGTCCTTATCAGTCGGATGTCGGAAACTTCTAGGTGGAATTTCTATTTAATAGTGTGCATGTCTTACGAAAGCAGTTTAAGACTGATATTTAGTCCCATCTGACTTTGAATGAGCTGCTTAAAAACATCCTATTATTGTTGTTGTTACCACGCCGGGGCAATTCGCGTATTCCTAGTTCGCATGTATTTCGATTCCGTACTTCGAGAGATTTTTTTGCTCTAACAGCCAATTCCACCGGTGACTATTTTCTTTGTGTTCAAGCGGAAGAAGACAAGCAAGATCAGCCTCTTTCCCAGCTTCAGGGAACTCCTGATTCAGGAAGAAATGCTTCCATAGCAGGTAAGATGAGACTGCAGTAGGAAGGAAGTGAGGGAGGAAGGGAGATTCCAATCATGAATTCGCTTAAGCAAGAGGAAAAGCTACTAAGAAAAGAGAGCAAGAAAGAAGAAGTAATGAAACCATAAGCTTCAGTCTTCTTCTATCAATCAAGACAGATGGTTGCCTATTCTTTTCTGTCTCTTTCCTCAGTTAGTTCACCTAGGAAGAGAACTGAGTAGGAAAAGCATAACGAGCTTTTACAACGGAAGAAGCATCTTCTTTCTTTCCTAACTATTTCCAGTCGAACTTAGAAAGAAAGTACCTGAAAGGGCTATAAATGCTAGTAAGTTGACCTGGGGTGTAGGGGAAGGCTGTAATAGGAGATGATTCACTGGGTTGAGGAGGGCAGGATCCATTGCGTCATTCGTTCTCTTGATTAGGCCCGTCAGGCCTTTTGACGCCTTCCTCTGCGGCTGAAGGTTTTACGTTTTTCGTTGGGCTAATGAGTTGTTTTCTCCGGTTTGAGAACTTATTTATTACCTTCAATGGCTTCTCTTTACTCTATAGTCTTTCAGTGACCCAATAGGTTCCTCTGGGTTATAGATTCCCCAGCTGAATAAGATATTGTGGGCTATAGGCTCTTAATTGGCTGCATTTCAAACGAAGTAGCTTACCACGGATTTAGGCCTCGATTGGTTTTATTCTGCCCCCTAAATTCCTAAGTCCTATACTACCAGACTAAACAACAGCTCACTTAGCTGCTAAACAAGGAGAAGATGAAATAGTCTGTTCACGGTAAAGACTTCTGTCCACTATAAAGGAAGATTCATGGTTTAGGAATCCCATGGTTTAGGAACGGGACTAGTCAGTGTGTGTCAGTAGACCTGCCTTGTATGTGTATCCGTAGGCTTAGTGTATAAGAAGTTCGCCGGAGGGACACAGACCAAACCCCAAGTCCTTGGTTTTCTTCATTACGGCTTGAGTAAGTCAATAGCATGCTTGACTTCTTGCTGGCATGGAATCCCGGGGTGTTGGGGATGTGGCTTGAAGATCCTGAGGATCATCTTCCCTTAGAAGGCAGCTTTTCGTGCACAAAGGAAGGCCGGGAACTTCTAACTATGACAGACGACCTTATATAGCTTCAAGATAACTTTAGAGAGTGCTCTATTTAATCCAAGGGTGTGAACAGAGATTAGGCTGGATATGGCATTCTTTTCTTCAGTCCCCGATCGGAGCTTCCTGGCATTTGATAGAATTATCACCATTCACATAAGCAAGAAGGTGGTTTCCGACCCGCGTCAGTGCTAAGACCTGACTAACAGATGGGTCCAAGATATGAGTGGATATCCGACACTGAGATAGAAGTTAGGCCGGCATTCTTTAGATGGGCTAGCAAGTATAACGGTTTGACAAATTGGCTTGGTGGACACGAGTGAAGTCGGAAGCTTTCTAGTAGCCATCTTATAGCAATAAGCCTTCTCTACGCTTTCTTTCCTTCCTATTGTTCCACTTCTTCTGGCTTTAATTAAGTAGGCTCGCCAGGCACACCGCTCTTCACCTGGGTCATAGCAGTCATGAACTAGCCTGTTAACTGTAACCTCGTTGAATTAACTAATAGAAGAATTTTGTAAAATTGGCAAGCTAATTTTGACGATTAAGAAAGAAAAGAAAGGAAATGCTGTCAGGTTAGGACAAGGTCAAAGTGTTGCCACGCCACCGATGAAGGGAATTACTTTGATTGGTATAAGCCACCATGAAAGGGGATCTTGATCTGATCACTGCTTACCAATTCTGGAACAAGTAAATAGTCACGCCTTCTTGACTCCTCAGCTTTTCGAACGATATCATAGGGCTAAGCATCACGCCCTAAGACTTCTTCCTTTGCAATCTCGCTTTTTTCTCTTATTACTAAATAGATTCGAATTCGAGTATGATCTTTATGATCTTTTCCACGAAACTTTGGGCTTACAGACTCATGGCAGTTAAACTAAGGCGATTAGGCCTTATCTTCTAAGACTAAAACCTCTCCGCTGTTATCGCCAAAAGAGGGTCTAGCTGTTGAATCATAGAAGAAGAACTTTAGCTTGGATAGTAGCTGATCCTTACTTATTACTTAATTTAATGTAGTTACAAAGTCAGAGAAGAGTTTGCGGTTTTGTTTTACTGATCCTGTCCAGGTTAGGACAATGATCTTTCAAGTTTCAAACAGCCTTTTCTAAAATACGTGACCAAAGCTTTGGTAGCATTGCATGACTTCTCTTTCATGCATAGAGACCTGAGAAGAAGCGACAGGGAAAATGAATGCTTTGTATGTGGGTTTGAGGAAGCAGGGGGTGCCCCACAAATATATCCACTAACTGAATGCTTCGTAGGCGTGTGGAATTCACATCCTAGTAAGTATATATTATATACTTACTATTTTCATTTTCACTTCGATTTTATATTACCATATATCTGTTACTTGGAAATGTATAAGAAAAGAATAAGAAATCGAAGAACCTAATGGATCATCCATTTGATTAGGTTGAAAAAGACTGAAGGGGCAAAGCAAAGGAAAAAGCTATCATGGATTCTTGATCCACTTCTCTTGATATATGAATAGGGAAAGTGCTCTTCAAGCATGGATTAACCTTCTATTTGAAAATTGAAAAAGACTGTCTGAAACAAAGAAGCTGAAAGCGCAGGAACTCTGATCGGTGAATGAGATACCTCTTATATTATAAGAGAGAATCTCCCATTCTAGCCGAACTTTTTACATCTCTATTCTGACATCAACCAAGCCATTTAGACGGAGTTAAATTCTTCCTTCAGATAAGGAGGTTTTTTCAAGGACAAAGAGGAATGGCATCCACTTATAAGATTATAAGATACCTGGAATGGGGAAGGGGCTTCTTTTCATTTTATTATTTTAAAGGCTTCGTCAGCCACCTCAAAGCATTTTTTTTCCCGGGAAGTCATCCTCAAGCCCTATTTCCGCTTATATTTTAGGTATAGGACAGCAAAAGCAGCCAGCGGCTGCGATTAGAGATCACCTTCTCTTTAATCACTGCATTGTGGGAAAGATGTCTTCCGGTCGAGGCATACTATGCTAAGTGAATCTCTTAGTGGTTGACTTCTTTTGAACAGATCCACGCACTCTATCTTCCATATGTTACCTGCTTCACTTGAAACCCCCTATGAAAGCAAGCCCTGTTGGGTTCACAACCTAGGGCAGAAAGCGAAAGGCTAAGGGAGGGTATGGGACTAAAGGTCAGGGTCTTTCCCGTCTCATAGCATGGTCGAAGAGCTGGCTTTCAAGGGGGTCTGGTACTACTGACTTGACAACTGGACTGGCCTTGCCTATTGTGTATGTATAGTGGACACGAGCAAAGTTGTGAGCAGCATATTCAACGCCTGTTCAGGCCGATGACGAAGGTTGATCGAAGGATTTCCATAAGAAAAGACAGCTAGCTTAGGCGCTTCACAATCCGATTACGATATGAAGTGGACTGACCAATACCAGTCTATATCGTGCTGTCGCTATCAACGGCTGAAGGATGAGTATAAAGACTGAGAAAAAAACGGGGACTGATAGAAAAATCAATTATTTATACACAACAAACAGGAGAGGAGAGCTTGTTGACATATCTTTTTTTTTACCAGCTGCTCAGGAAGCCAACAACCAAAAGTCGTTTTTAGAGCAAAGAGTCTCCCTTTCAATTCGTGCAAGGAGGAAAACTAATTATCGGGTTGGGAGGGGGGAAGGAAGTAGCCTTTCGACTGAGAAGTGTCGGCCTTGAATGACGGGATGTAGGCAAGCTTTAGCTTGGTTCTTTTCTCGATTGATAGAAAGACGGATTAGAAAGAGTGTTTTGAACCTTGCTCGCACAATGCCTGTGTGGTAGCGACCGATAAGCACCGGCACTATTAAGTGGGGTGCATCTACTGGGAAAGCGTCCAACTCAACATGTCCGATGCTGCATAATACTGGTCCGCTACGTTAGGTGTCTTACTTGCCGTACGAATTAATCCCCACCTGATCTATTGCTCATAATGAAAGAAAAGGGCGTAGCGGGGTAGCTATTCCGTTTCGTGCGTAGTAAAGAGAAAGGATAACTCTTCCGTTGGTTACTACCTGTTGGCATTCCGCCTTCGCTTCCTCCGTCCGAACGTAGTCGATTTGTTTGGCGTAGGTGACATTGATCTACAATCTTTTTTTTATCTGAAAATAAGGAAGAAAGAGCTCCTACCCGCAATCAGGAATGTACACCTGGAACTCCGTCACCTCGGGATCAAGAAGATCTCCGTCTCCACCACCTTCTCTTTCGTCAACATCATCACGACGCCGTCCTCCGCCACGTTCCAAGAACCGCTCGGCGAGCTCATAATCAAGCCCTTGCTTCAGTTCTTGGACGACATCAACTCGTCTTTCTTGGTGAATCTTTATCCGTACAACATGTACAGGATAAACTCCGAGATGTAGTTAGGGTTTGCTCTCTTTCTTCAGCACCCTTTCCATTTCAGGGACGATTTGGTGACCGGAATCGGAGGATTCTCTTTGACATGATTAAAGATGCGGTGATCACGTCCCTGGCGGTGGCCGGCCACGAGAATATTCCGGTGGTGGTGTCATGATTAAAGCAGTACTGAGCTAAAACAAATGGATCGGAGGCGGTAACTTCACAGAAAGCTACTCTTCTTACCTATAAGAAAAAGAGACCTTTTCTATTCTAAAAGAAGTAAGTAAAGCAGTAAAGGTGCGAAGCGGTGCTGAAGAACTAATGGGAGGACTTTTCCCTCACTCATACCTTAAAGCTCCGTCGGTCCTTCACCACCCGATGACCCCCCCCCGGTTCAATAGGCCTGGTTTTCAAAAAGACAACGCGAAGATATGGCAAAATCGTTAGTTAGATCCGATCTATTCCTTTCTACCGTCTTCGTTTCAGTCTGCTGCTGGACTCTACTCCAGTAATGCTCGAAATCGCTGATGTTCAGTTCATTGACGCAAGATCTCTCCTCTTATTCCCCCTTGAAATGAGTGCATAAATCGCTGATGTGTGGTGAAAACGCTTGTTTAGTAAAGACTCCGAGACGAGCTCACTGAGACCGATAACGCCTTGACTTCCGCCGTGATGGAAAGCAAGTCTTCCAGGGGCAAGCCTAAAACTGTTAATATCAGATCGATTGTTGCACGGATATCAGGCCTAGTCAAGACCGCCTCAAAAAGACGAGTGATCATTATTCTATTTCGTCGCCTTCGTCACCGCTCAGAGGCTACGAAGTAGTTCTCGATTCGTACCAAGAAGCGGGTGTGAGGCGATAGTTTTCCACCCATGGCATTGGCCTACTTACTTCTCCAATCTAGATGCGCGTCATCGTCTGCTGTCAACGCGTTATGGGAAATCTCCTATGATCTTCCCAGTAGTTCTGTTACCGCTCCGTGAGGGGAAGGGCAGGCTGACGAGTGACTATTCATCATCCGAGACAAAGATCTTTGAAATAATCTCAAATCAAAAAGGGGCCAACTCAAGAGCTCTATTCCATAACCAGGTGCTGTGGCGAGTGTGATTTCCGATGCTTGATTGAGTTCGATTGCTTGCCCGGAAAGAAGAATTGCCATTGACTAAAGTGTCAGTGGTCGTAAAATAAGAGGAAGACGAGTTCTATGACTCATTCGCTTGGTCGCCCATAACAAAGGTCACAGATACAAAAGGAGTAGGAGCGCGCTTTTCATAGTGAAAGAATAACTGTTCCTCTTGCTTTCAATAGGCTGAAGTTCTCTTAACTTCTTCAGTTCTTCCCTGAAACTTTGGACTTGAGGCTGTGTGTTTGTACTTTTTTCTTTCAACTCTTTCATCAAAGTAAGGGCTTGCTTCACCAGGTTTAGTAATGGAATTCCAGGATAAGGGATTTGAAGGGCTTTTGCCTAAGTCTTCTTAGTGGCTTTATTCCCGAGTTACCTTCTTGGTATTATGCCTTGCCTACACAGATAAGCAGGGGCTTTGTATAAGAACACTGAAATACTAACTTCAATGGGAAGTCTGGGCTAACAGAAAGCTATAGGAATGACTGAAGTAAGGCTCTAACCTTCAGCCTTAAGGCGTCTAAGACAGCTAGCTCGGTCTGTCTTTCCGACTGCGGAATGCTGACGTTTTCTCATTCTGACTGACTTCTTTCTCTTCTTTCTCGGATTGACAAAAGATGCAAATGACTTAACTCTGGCTAAATTAGGAATATAATCCAGGATGAGAGGCAGCGGGAATTGAATCAAAAGGAAAAGGTGAAGGCCAAGACTTCTTTTCTTTCGTTAGGTTTGTTGTTTGTGTAGGAATATCTTACCCGGGATCAGGAATATAATTACTTCAGTACTGAGTCTCAAGACTTCAAAGAATAGGCTCTTGCAAGACCTTTATCCGGATCCGGGAATTCACTGAGGACTAACAATTACATAGATAGATTGTTAGTTGCATTTGGAAAAAAAATGCGTAAATAGAAAAAAAAGAGATAGAAGGTAATTTTGCAAAGATTCTTCTTTATATCTTTGACTTTTAGCAAAAGCTAGTAAAGAAGTCATTTCTCGATCTACTTGTAGTTACCGGGGAAATAAAATGCTAAAGACTTAGGCTAAGCCTATTAAGGTAATCATATCCTTCGGACTAAATTCCCCAGAAGATCAATCCGATAGCTGCTATAGGCAGCGTCAATATCTCATAAGATTTGTTTTGACGGTTTCACCTCCTGCTTCTGTTAAGCTAGGATCGGCAATAATAACCCGAGCTACTACTATTTTCTATTTAGACTGACACGTCAGGAAAAAGATAAGCAGGAGACCTGCTAGCATCAAATAACACTAACTGGTCCCGTCCTTTCCTATGAATGATGAATGATAACTTTCTTATTGATTTTATTGATTTCGTGAGATAGAGAAAGCTAAGAAGTATCTGCAGTAACGGACTATTTCGTTTAGTATGCGTCATTCTCCTAAGCTGTGCTGGATGCAACAGCCGAGAGACCAGCTACAAAGCAATCATGACGCGTTCGTGAAATCCACTCCTGCTTCAGATAACTTTCTAAGACTAAATGAAATTCCTAATTTAGCCAGATTCGGAGATTAGTCTTTCTTTCTATTAGCTCTGACTTAAGCTAGCTAACGGTTCGCTTCCAGCGAAAGATTGTCTTAGTGGTTAGCCTCAAGCAAGAGATGCTAAAGTCTTTCCTGATAAGGAATTTCTTGGAAAAGATAATCAGATCCCAACCCCCGGGTAATAACTTCAAAAAGCAAGGACAGCCAGTAAGATTCTTTTTCTTTCTCTGATACTGGAAGATTGAGCCGCTAGCAAGTCTTGATATTCTAATACTGGGCCCGAAAAGCCCGAAAACAGCCTTCTCTTCTATCTTTTTATGCGCCCTTAATGCATCTAAAAAGAGAAGCAATGAGGTTGGAAGATAAGTTTAAGATAAATAGTTCTATTTTTCCGTTTTTACACGCCCTTCGGCTTAAGAGAATTTTTAGTAGAGTTGAAAGCAAGTAGTAAGAGTAAGATTCTCTTTTGCTAACATCTCCTTAAGCTCTGACAGCTTCCTCACATCCGAAACCCTTGGAATCACTTCTTAGTCCCATTTCATCTTCGGGAGGAAGGAAGAAATAGTGAAACTGCAGGAGAAATGTAAGTAGTTTACTTTGTTGACATGACCAATTGATTATATTAACACTCTTTACACCGACCGACCTTAAAGCATCTATAAAGCTAGCAAAGGCGCAGTAAGAAAGACAGTTCGATTAGTAGGTTAAGTTGAAGTTACAGGCTTTGACGTTAGGATAAAGCCTGATGTAATTCATTCTATTTAGTTAGGAAAGAAGGTCGTCTAAGGTAAGATTATCCATTATCAACAGATCTTTAGGCTCTTAAAGCTCTAATTCTCCGGGAATAAGTCGAGGATTGAGTGAAAGAAGTATTGGATTTCATTCCTTACGCGCCTAGGCTTCCATTCCAAAAGCCCTGAAATCTGCAGATATTGTAGGAAGAGCCTATGCCCTTCTATTATCATCCCACTCCCGTTGGAATCCGTTCTCTTCCAATTTCAGGAAGCAAAATTAGTAGGAAAGCCTGAGATGAATACTTCTATTTCGATTTAGACGTCAGGATTGGATTGTCCATTGGATTGAGATACTTATAGTAAGTTAGTCAGTGTGCCTGAAGGTCTATCGTATCAGTATTTACTTATCAAGGCCCCACGCCCTGTTAATCGCTTCCCAAAAGGCCTTTGACGAATGAGAAGAGCCGCTAAGATCAAATGGAATTCTAGCGGCTGAATGGCCTGTCAGTCTGACTAATGCCTTAGAATCAACTACATTATTAGCTAATAGATCAGTAGGCTCCTCAAGCCTCAGAAAGAGAAGGCAGACTTCAGTCTGAACTAACAATTCCCTCTTTATCAATTCTCAATTCCAATACCCTGGGATGAAATGCCAATAGCCTTCACTGCTTTATCCCAATGATTCTATTCACCTGTATTTCCTTTCCCAGCCTCCTAATCTCTTCTTCTGCCCTAGTCCGGGAGACTATAGAATCTTCTCCTCCGTGATCTAAAGTCGACCTGTAAGCCATATCTGAAGTAAATTCCTTCGTTCAGGATTTCATAAGCGGTTAGCTTACAGCTATAGCATCCTTTTTCTATTTAGTTACTACACAAGCCAGAGATCTTTCTTTCTATTGAATTAGACGTGAGAGCTGCAAGTATGATTGAGCAAGTATGATTGAGTTAGAAAAGCTCCTCATTCCTCTGTGTAGGCAAGGCATAAGATAAGAGCTATTTCCGTAGTATCTTAACCGGTAAGATAGTCTTTCATCAAATCCGTTACTTTAATTAGGGGATCCCGATTAAGATCTTGATATAGATATTGGCAGTTCAGTTCCTATAGCATCTGATTGTGGGCATCTTTATTCTAGTCTCCTGCTCGTACATTAACAAAGAAGGCAAGGAGCGAAAGCCACTCGAGTGACAACGAGAGGAGCGAAAGGTCGTCCCCTATCACAGATGAAGTAAGACGTACAAGATGCATTTCAAAGGCCTGCCGTAGGTCATAGCCGGAGCTGATCTTTACCTTTGAAGTGGAGAGGAGCCGGAACGGATTTACGATTCATTAGATCTCCCGATCAATCAGATATGCGATGGCCTGAAAAAGGCATTATTGAATCGAGCCTTTTCTTGTAGCTATTTTTCTTGATTGAGATGATAGAGCGGATCTAGAATAAGAAGTATCCTCGGTTAGCCTTGTTGCTGGTCAGCCTCTCACTTTGTTCGAGTAACTTCATACCTCGCTCTAGTGACAGGGTAAAGGAACGTAGTGTGCTGTCCTTTCCTTGTAAGTCGAGTGACTATGTACCAGTTATGGGCAGGTATGTAGTCGCTCATAGTTAGCTATGAGGAACGCAGTCACTCAATTTCAATATATGAGGCGCTAGCTACACTGACTATTTAAGCAATCGGTCTTAATCGCTCCTCATACATAGTGTATGAGTGACTTCGTGCGAGTGGTTTCACTCCTGTTAGGGGCAGGGTTGAATCTAAATAGCTCTATATTGCGTTATCATACCTTTGATGATCATTATGTGGTGAATTTATTCCATATTCGAAGTGAAACGTTGTTTTATCAGTAAGAAGATCGCAGTCTGCTCGCTATCTGCGTCTCGTGTAAGGGCATAAGGATAGAAGTTACTCGAGTGAAAGGAGCGCCCCTTGCTTCTTCTCGCTCCGTGGGAAGATAATTTCTTTATACCGCCCTGACTTTACTGAAAGCTGATTGACCAATTATTGCCCCTGGGGCTGATGGGATTTATTGATTCTAAACCCGCTTCGGCGTTTTCCCACAGATCCGCCTTTTAGGGGTGCCATTAAGGCAATGAAATCGGTTTTTGTACGAAGAAAAGGAGGCATATGCAAGTTCTTCTCATCCTCTTAACTCTTAACCCGGCTTTTTACCTTTTCTTTTGGTGTCAAAGAAATTCTCATTACCGGGCGGAAGACTATAGTATATACTACACGTTACCTTAAGCCAGTGAATGGAATGTGGAGCAAGAGGTCTTTCTTTATAGGGCGCTTTATCTCAAGCAATGTTATAGTTCTCTTCAGGTCGCCTATCCTATGGGGCATGGGGCGATCGACGACTGAAAGGTCTTCTGCCTATCCCTTACACGCAGTGGCTATCCACGCCTTCTTTTGTGTACGCATTCTTTTGTACAGGAAGGATGACCTGCTAGTGAAAGTGTTTCAGTCTCTCTTGAGTCTATAACATAGCCTTGGCGGTGCCCTGGTAGGCCTTCCTTGATCACGCGGTACGTACCAGAGGTCTCTCGTATACCTCTCCACCAAGGTCTCACTGGGGAACCAACCTTACAGGTAATCCCTAAGTCTGGGGTTTGATCAAGATATCTTGAGTCCTTAGGAGTGCAAAGGGATTTAGCCAAGTCTTCTTTCCCAGTTTGACCTCTAGAGCTGATGGCATTTACGCATTTAATGCGTTTTGTACGTGCTTATGGGGAAGAGTGGTCTCAAGGTACTTTGTGGACCAAGCTCACTCGATACGCCCTCTCCTTACAGTCCTTTCGCTTATATCTAGTGCCTTTCCAGTTAGGAATGGCTTTCCTTTCATTTGATAATGACGAATCGTTGAGCTCTATAGGACCTGCAAAAGCCTTTTCTCGTCATTATGTGGGTTCTTCCTAATTCAACGTTAAACGTTGTTTTTCTCAGTAAGAAGATCAAGATCATAGGCATAAGATCACTTAAGTAGAGCTCGACTCACTTACTATCCTTAGAAAGCCAAGCGTTGAAGCAATCAGTCAAGATCGTTCCTCATACACTAATGTATGAGTGACTTACGTACCTAGTCTTCTATATTTTTTAGTCTGAGACTTCTTCCTCTCAGTCGAGTGACTTACGTACCTCTCGCTTCGTACCTTTTGGTATGTTTTCTTCTGTCATCCGTTAGTATTCTCTCTTTAGCCTGGCTTTGTACCTTTAGGTGGCTGGGCATGCCTTCTAGCTTTGGTCCAGGCCTTTGAAAGTAAAGGCTTGTCGCATGTGGGCTTTAAGCCTCTCCTTTCAGTCGAGTGACTAAACGTACCTTATCAAGCCAAGAACTCTTAACCGCTCGTATCCTATACCCATAGGCTACTCTCTTCTACGATAGTTGATTAAGCAATCTTGCTTCTAGTGCTAGCATATAATCTCTTCTATGTAAGGCACGTAGTCGCTCGAGTGAAAAGAAAACGAGAGGGGAGAGATTTGAGATCTACGAAGACCTTTCACTCCGAAATCATTCATTCGTAGAAGTCTTCCAGACTGACTACCCCCAACCATTCCTTCCCTGCCTGACGCAGCCCCGAATGGATAAGTAGTGGGTTCGTACAAGGTAGCATCATATGGGGAACCCTATTGCTTCTTTCTTCTGTCCCCGATATTCTAATGATCTGATCCGATTTTTCCTCTCAGCTAGCCCCGCTCCATCCTTCGGCCCTTCCCCTTTAGCCTAGCCCGTTGGATATCTTTCCCAGTACAATCAAATCAGCCTCGATAGAACAGAGCCTACTATCCACAAGCCAGTGGGCTACACCAAGTTTCGGGGCAGGAAACCTATTATCCTAAACCGTCTAAAAGACAAGTCGTTTTGTCATGTAAAAAGGGTATGGATGACTCATTTAGGAATCTAATCAACATGCGAGCTTTGTTGAAAAGTTTCGTATTATCCTATATCTATCTTCCGATAGGCGAGAAGACTCGGTTACAGCATCCGACTAACCAACTATAGCTGACCCAGCTTGAAGGACAGGTTTAGATCCGCGAAATGTTGCATTGATTTAATCACTATATGTAATGCGATTGAAGCTTTTAGAGAATCTCGTAGCAATTGGTACTGTGTGAGAAGAAATCCCGGTAGCTAAGTGGGTACGCGGGCTTCTTTCACTTGAGTTTTGTTTTGGAGAGAGCATTGTGGAGCAGCAAAAGGCATAAGGGGAGTCGGAATGGAATGAATAAAGTAGTTTCCCCCGCCTTTCTCCGATTTGATAAAGGGTATGGGGCACGCTTCTTTCAGGAGACAATGACCTGAGGCAAGTAGCTAGTTGACTGTAGGTTTAGAGCACGCTAGGATAGATTCTAACTAATTATCTCTCTCCGGTCTTGGTCTTGCTAGGCGAATGGGCTTTGGATCCCCCAAGAAAGGTTGAAATACGTCAAAGTTGTCCCCGCAGTTCTGGCTAGCCAACATTGGATTGGCATCGAGGCCCTTCAACTTTGAAGTCGAGACTGAAGAGGTAAGAAAGACGAGGCGCGAAGCAGGATAGGAGCGAAATAGCTAACGGTTTGAGAATATGTATGAGCCGGGACGGGAGTCGTTGTAGCCTTTGGTTGGCGTGCTTCTATCGCTGATGTTTGATTGTTTTCGGGGCGCTTTCTTCTAGTGGCATTTCTCCCTTGGTCTTGTCTCTCTCGGAATACCCCTATTTCGTACCTTTTTTTCCTTTTCTTACTGTAACTGTAAAAGGACCAAGTGGCATAGTCAGGCCAAGGGTTGACGGAGGTTGAATCCTAGCAATGTCTCATAACCAACCCATAACCATAATAAGAAAATTACTATACTGTTTTGAAAGAGTACCTTCAAACCTACTCTTATTCCTAGCTTTCCAGACTTCCAAGCAAATAAGAGAAGGCAAGAGATGATAAAAAATTCCAATCCCATACGCCTTGCATGCAAGGTAGGTGCAAACCAGTGTAGTGAGACTGGAATCCCAAAAGCCTGGGTCCAAATCTGTGAAGCAAAGAAAGACTCGCCAACATGAACACAAACGAAATCTGTAATTTCATATAGTTTGTAGCTAGCTGGGTCTTTATCGCCTTTCGTCGTTTTGTTACCTTCTCCCATGCTTTACCGTTGGTCAACAACCACTTCTCTATTTACTTCTTCACTACTCCGGCAGGAGGGAATCATTTATTTCAAAGTTAACCAAGCCTAATTACTATCTTAGCTTTGCTGGGGGAGATCTTATTTGGTAAAGGAAGGCTCCGTTTAGCAACGATGGCACTACAGGCGTATCATTCCTGCTCTTTCGGATTCCCATGACCGAGCTAGCCACATTCAAGGCGTCAAAGGCCGTAGAAGACGGAAAGACAGAAAGGGAATTCATAAGTAGTTAAGGGTCAAAAGCCCAGTTTTCGCACGTTTCGAGCCGTCATGGTCAATTCCCGTCATAGGCCCTCTTTCGTTCGTTTTTCCTATCTTTTCTGTCGTTTGCATTTGGGGCTTTCGTAGAGCGCTTAGCTGCTAGAAGGCACAGCTCGCAAGCCTTGTGATAAGGTCAGAATGAACACGACTGGTTGTTGGTCCAAAGGTCCGAGAGGTCCAATGGAACGGAGTTCACTAACGCGTAAACTACAAAGAGCGAGTGGGATTTCTTACCAGACTAGTTGTTGGAAAGGTAGATCCAACCAGGATGGCCACAACTTCCTCTCACTGCGGGTCGAGTAAGAAAGACTTCCCCCTCTATTTGTTGCAACAACAGCAATATCATTAAAGTCACCAGCTACAAGCCACGCCTAGTCATGCTCCTTTTTCATCTTCGATAGGTCCTCCTAACATTCCCATGACCTGATACCACTTCATTCACTACAAAGTAAGACCTAATAGAGTGAACCATGTGCTCTTAGGAGCCAACTCTCACTCTTATCCTGGACTCTTTTTCCGTGCTATGGAAAGATGGGGATGATTAAGACCTCCTTGGAGGCAAACAAGAAGAAAGATTCTCTCCCATAGGGTACGTCATGGACTAAGGCGGAGCTTCATCTTATTAAACTACACTCTTTCTGATTGACAAGACCAGTACAACGAATTCGTTGAAGCTTATCATTCTGCTAGTAAGAGTCTCAGATTGTATTATCTTTGCTAGCAAAGTAGAAAAACTATCTCCCGGAAATCCTGCTTTAGGAGAGAGAATTCATCGATTTTAGGTCCATGTGACCACGCTTCTTGTTGTTAGACTCTCTACTTTTCTGTTAAGAAATAGCATAAAACCAACCCGAAAGGACACTGGAAGATGAACTTCTTTGTCAACGATCTTTCCGGAAAGGAAAGATGCTTACGTAATGGGTTCTCTTGTTTCAACTTTGATGGCATTTCCTTAATTGATGGCGCGGGCATTACTTCACTTTGGGAGTGCACGGGCCTCTTTAGCTTAACAGTGACGTAGTGGGGCAAGCAATCACTCAACCAACAGATAGATATAGTTTCAGTGCCGTAGGGTTAGAATCCAATTACGAATTAAATCCTGCTTGAGAGTTAGATAATGAAGAATGCAATCAAACCTTTTGCTAATCTAATATAATATAGTGCGATTGGAGAGATCCCTAAGTAAAGGCGATAAACTAAAGATTTTGACAATCACTTTGTTTGGGTAGAGTCCATCCAACAGACTAGCGCAGGACCGTCGCTTCGTCGCTCAGTCCGTTGCTTCTTTCCTCCTCTTCATCCTTGGAGGCACGTGCCGAGGAACTTCTAATAACCAATTTACAAGAAAGAAAGGGCGCTCTCGGAGGTGGACAGGAAGTTTATGAAGTGCGTCAAGCACTGGAAGCCCACTTTGATGTCCACTCAAAACCGGAACAATTGAAATTAATCCGGGGAGCTCACGCCTACGGAAAACGAAGAAAAGCCCCCTGTGACTACAGTCAGCCTTAATGAAGTAAAGGAGTATGAAAGCCACATACAGGATGGAAGAGGCGGAGGGAAACCTAACTTCTATCCTCGTGTGTGATAGGGCGGCCGAGAAGCTTCTGTGCTGTCCGGTGCTTACCAAAGCGCAGACTCTACTCACCCACTACTGGACTATTCTATTACTATTCCTACTATGGATTGATGGACTTATGGTTCTCCGCTTACGATAGAATTGCTTAGCGTATAATAAACAAGTCCGATAAAGTCAGAGTTGAAATGGAATAGTGAGTTGCAGGGTATTCTCCAACAGTAAGAGCATATTCTTATTCAATTGCACTTACAGCGGGAGCTGCTGTCGGTATTGGAAAGGTGTTTAGTTCTTTGATCCATTCCCTTGCGCTTGAACTAAGGGGATTGATGTCACTAGGCTTAATGCTTTCTATTTAGCCTGAAACAAAGAATAACTTTATGAGTTTACCAAAAAGCAACTAGAACGAGTTCGATGAAGGGCTGAGCCTCACCTGCTCGAGAACCGGAACCTCAAACTAGTTATCTCTAACGTCAATGCTTCATTTTCCTTCTTCGATCGAACGGCTACATCACATCTTTCAGATGAGAAGTCGAAACCTTTTTTATGATAAGTTGAATTTGAAGTTATAGTCTTGAACTCTGTATTGGATTCTCTTGCAGTCTTTGACTGAGTTGCTGATGAGGAGTCAGTATTAGTAGAATGAGCTCCAAGAGGAAAGCCGTTGAGGACGAAAGCCGTCTTAAGAAGTCCCGGATTGAATGAAAGTCAGTCTTGACTTCTCTCTTTCCGAAGTCTTTTACACGCCCTTATAGAATGATAAGACAGAGAAGACTTAGTCGTTTTTATAGGAGGATAAAGAGCAGCAAGCTTCCTAGTTATGCGCAGACTTTCCATCTTCAATTTAGACTTAGACTTTATCCCTACCGGAGATGAGAAGAAAGGGAAGTCGCCTAGTTCAAATCCCATTTTATTTTTAGACTGAAAAGATAGATCTAGACAGAGGAAAGAGTCTAGTTAAAGCCTCTGATCTAGGTCAGCTCTTCCTAAGCCCTTGGAAGTGAGTTGCAGAGCTTAACGCGCCAGAAGTAAGATCACTTTAGCCTGTCCTTTAGAGATTCCTTGATCTAAGTCTGCATGTCCTCAGCATTAGACGAAAGAGAAAAGGAGACTGAAATTGCTAGATTTAGTTCTCGTCAGCCCTAGATTCAAGAAAAAAGCCTTTTATTCGCATCAAAAATGTTGAGGTATAATCAGCCTTCGAAAAAGCACTTTTGCAGTAAAGACATCGATGTCTGAACTTTAAGCACTTCTTTCTTTCATCTTGACTTGACGAAAGAAAGTCTAAGTCTTCCATTTCATATCGAGGACTGATGGTGATGGGAATGACTTACCTCCGCTAAATTAGTAATTGATTATCTGGGGAGTTGGCAGAGAAGGGTTTAGGCCAGATCTTGCTTTCACTACACTACCTTAGATAAATGTCTATCTTTCCTACCTTTGAAGTTCATATTGTTCAGAAAAACCTGACTTGACTTCTCTGCTGAAGCCAGGCTTTTGGCTTTAGAAAGAAAGATGAATGTGTAATCAGGTCGGTCTTGTCTTAAAAGTAAACTTCTGACTTTCTCTTCCTTTCGTAAGTCAATCTTACTCAATGACGCAAAGAGGAGATTGCAGAGCCTACAGATTAGTTAGCTGATCAAGTCTCATCTTCGATTATATGTCTTTTTCTTTGTTGTTAGGCTTTGATCCCTGCTTGAATGGAATAGGAGGGAATAGCCGGGAATTGAATCCCGGATCAGAGAAAGGAATAGCTCAATAGCTAGGTATCGTGATCTTGTGCCTTTTCTCAATCGACTAATGAAACTTGAAATCTTAGTAGCCCAGTTAAAGATTGAGATTATTCTAATTTACGTAATTTCTACTTTGAATAAATCCTTACTTCTTTCACTCAGTCTTATGGGGAAGAGGAAAGAAAGCATCTAACTTCCTAACCATCTGACGCTGGAAGCTAATCTTTCCTTGTTGTTGCATTTATGCCAATGCATTATACTTCATGAAAGACTGCAGGGTAACAAGAAATTCAACTTCTAGCATTCACCTCAATCTCCTCAAGCTAAGCTCATAACTCTATCTATAACTCATAATCGGAAACTGAAAGTTCAATTCTGACTGATAATAATCTTTCATGAACAAGAGAAAGATCTATTCCGGACTGGATTGTACTAAAATCTTAATCAATAGAAAGCTCAGAAAACATTCGTCTTTATTCTCGGAATAGATTCAATGGCTTTCGTAATTTCATCTAAGGGTTTTGGAAGTCTTCCGCAGGGACTAGGAATTGATTAGGCTGTAAGAAAGTAATGATCCTTTAGAAGCTAAGGGAGAAGACAGTAAGGCTATAAAAAAGATGTTTTCTACTAACTTCTCCGGACTGCCTTATATCTAAATAGAAAAATGAAGCTAGCAGGCTCTGCCTGATCTTTTTTCTCAGGATGGGATTCTAACTACTAAATAGAATGCCTTTCAACAGCTGCTGACTGATTAATGGCTGACGCCTTATCCTTCTATTATGACTTTACTTGCTTATAATTCCAAGGTCGGGATTGCTAAAAGAGATTCCTTCCTCTCGATCTTCCTCCTATGCCTTATAAAGCGAGATAGCAGAGGGCTTTGGTAACTAAATACTAAATATTAATTGATTTATTCTCTGGCTTTATATTGAAACTTCCTGCCTTTTCTACCAATGGGAATGAAACTGCTGCTTTGACTCAGTCAGACTTATCAGTGAAGAGACAGGCTCTTCAAGCCTACGTCTCACTTCCCGGATCAAGGAGATGATTATCCTTCAATGGCTGCTTACTTGCTGCTTTATTCTCACTCGGGAAGAGGTCAGCCCTGATAAACAGATGTTAAGACTTTGCCTATAGCTTATAAAGAATAGAGATTCTAGAGATCGGACACAAACGAAAAATGATAGGAAGCTATATCTATATCAGTGGATCCCCTGTCATTTCTAATCTGACTTTCCTTCTCTCCGTCTTCTCAATCTCATTTCTGGTCGGGGGTCTGGTAACAACAAAATTCTAACATTCACCGAAAGCTGCTGAAGCTTAGCGGTGACTCCTCCTGTAAGAAAATAAAGAAGAAGTCAGACCAAAGTGAGAGTTAGCAGCATCAATATTTTAGGTTAGGTTGCTTGCAGGCTCATCCTTCTGACTTGTAACAACAGCAATCTCAATAGCAATTCAGTCCCTTACTTCATATACTGCTGGACATTGAGGAAATCAAGAAAGACATTCATTAGATCCCAGGATTGCAAATAGATAGAATTCTCTCCAGCTTCTCCGGTCGTTGTGCTCTAGCCTTATAACTCTGCTCGTTCGAGTTCGAAATGCTTTCGTAACACATAATATGAATTTCCTAAAGCTGAACTCAGTCTTATGATATTTGATTAAGGCTTTGGCCCTCTAACTTTAACAAGAGAAAGAGGGTTACATCCTCAAAGACTGGAACTTCGTCCCCTACCACTTAGCGTCATACAGGTGTTGGATGAGTGGAGGAAACAGAGATGTTAGCTGCAAATGGATTGAGATTATGGGTATTGGTCAAGAAGGAAATATGAATTGATGCTTTCAACTACAATAAATTCCTAGCTCTCTCCTGCCTTCCTTCTCAATCACAGGTCGGAATAATAACTAAAGAGAAGGATGAATAGCGCTCGAAAGTAAGCTCTTACTATAGCTGATTCTAGAGGCAGCTAATGGTGAATCAATGGAAGTTGGATGGGAAGCAATTGGTTATTGGTAGTTGGGAGTTACGATTCTAAATAGAAAACAGAAAGTCCGGCTTCAGACTGATTAATGCTTATAGTATCTTCAAATCTTTTGGCTAAGGCTTCCTGGTTGTTATTTGCTTTTGGCAGTGAATAGGGAGCTTTCCCACTGAGACTTCTAGCTTCTCAATCTATAGTATGAGCTTGCATGCAACAAAAGATCAATTTTTTGCTTGGGCTTCTCTTGGTGTTCTTATTAGTTACGGTTTTCCTAACACATGCAAAAACAAATGCTTGCTGGTCATACTTTCTTCTTTCAGTGCCGGGAGGGACTAGGATGAGAGGTTCGAGCCTACTGCATTGACTCTTTATGTTCCCACAAAGTCAAGAGTTGGATTCACTGGGTTTAGTAATTGATTCCTTTGCTTTTGGAATAGATTACCCAGGGGCAGAGGATGGAATAGAATCACTGGCTTTGCAACAAAAAAATCGAATGACTTGCAGGCTCAGCCAATTATCTCGAAGTAGGAAAGATCAAGTCCAGAAGGACTTGTAACAAGATCTTCAGTTAGTTCACGGTTAAGAGACAGGAAGCGATTTCCTAACATTGGGGGCGTTAAGCCCTTCTCAATCTCCTGAAGCTGCTACTCAGTCAGTAACGCCTACCTTAAGCCTTAGCCTTATTATTAGTAGAATTTCATCCCAGGCTTTCAACTGCCTGTTATGCTCAATCAAATCATTAGTACGGCTGGTATCAAAGTAAACTACTTATTACTTTTCTCCCAGATCAGATGCTGTAAGGTATTGAGACGAGTTAGTTAGACTTCTTTACGGCTTTTCTTAATTTTTAGTACAGCCCTGTTACAAAAGAAGAATCTCAATACTGACTTAACTCAAGAAGCTGTAACTACTTCACTTGCCCTAGAGGAGAGTGAAGTGCCCGGGAATGCGCAACAATAGATCGAGGAAGCTCCGGTTGCTCTTCTCAAGAAAGAAGAAAGTAGGGCCATGTATTAGAATAGAAAGAAAGATGCTTCTAACTTGATCCTCAAGCAGTAATTTTCCCTTTTTCCTTAAGTTCTGGGGGGAAGACACAAAGAAAAATGGAGTTGTAGCTTTCTACACTACCTATTTCTATTTCTTTCCCGTCTAACAAAATATCCATAGGAATCGGAAACAGCAGGTCTGACTTCCGGCTTTAGAATCTTATTATTCTTATATAGTGAGTTCTCGAATCAAGGAGAATTTTCAATAGTCTGTGTTCCGGTAAAGAAAGAGGCTGCTCAATCTAAGGAAGCTCAGCAAACATACGTCATATCCTCAGTCGGACTTAGGGGTTCAGAGATCAGGTAGGAGTTGCAGTAGCATCAAATAGTTTGAAGACTCAGAGGAGATAGCAGTAGCAGAATCTGTTGATTTAGCAGTTGAAGAAGAATTATAGAATTCAAAAGAGTCAGAGTATGCTGCGAGGCTTTCAGATCTATTTGGGATCAGTTAGCCAATAAAGGATTTGATTCAATAGGCAGTTACCATTCTCTCAGTTGTTCCGGAGTGGAGTTGAGATGATCTGCTTTACTAAAAATCCTCCGTAGCCAGAGACAGGACTAGTCTGCTTCAAGGCTAGAATAGGCAGATATGAAGAATTGGCAGAGAATGGACTAGTAACGGATTAACAGGGGAAGGGAAAGAGGCTGAAAAAAGGAGATTTTAGGCTAAAAAATGAGACATTCTCTCGTTGGCCTCTAAAATATCTCTTATTGGCACTCATCTGTTTTAGGTGTAATCAGTCACAGGATGTTTTCAACAAAGGTTTGTCAATAAAAACTTAAGGTAGACTTCTTTCACAGGTGTAGGAAGTTCAATCAGTCATATTATCTAGTTTTTGATGCATTCTTTTCATTCACCGGTTGGGCTTGAAGACTTCGTAGTTTTTTATGCCCCTGGGCTAACTTATAATCAGGATGTGATTGAGACTAAATAGATTGAAGAATCCATAGGTGTAATAACTGAATCTGGGGGACTAGAAAGTGCTTCCCTTGCTTGTTGAAGAGAATAGGGATCTGACTTCAAGACTTGAGACTACCAGAGTCAGTCCTAAGAGTGACAAAGATCCATAGTTAATAGTTAGGAGGAAGAGTATGATCTGTAGGAAGAAAATCTCTGGGATATTTTCATTATGGGAAGTTAGACTTTGATTAAAAAAACGAGTTAAGTCCGCTCTTAATCTCCAACTTTTTTTCTGATTCCGACATCCCAGGCATCAAACTTCCTCTTAGGTGCGTAAGGAATGAAATCCGGGACATTAACCTCTTATGCTGAGGCCATATTCAAATCAAAAAGGCTTATCTTTTCCTCTGTAAGTTCCCCGGGAAAGAAGAGATATGAAAGAATATGAAAGATAAGGCTTTCATACTGCCTTTATTACCTTCCCGGGGAGCTAGATACGGGAGTAGGCATAAAGGACGTTTTCCAAGCCTATTGATCTATTAGCTTTGAAAGGAAAAGATCCGATTCTTTGTCTAAGGCATTGACTCTCGGGCTAGTGACTCAAAAGACGACTTTGAACTCAATCTTTCGAACTTCCTTGCTTCCCAACTTAGTCTTTTGACGGGAAAGCAGAAAAGAAATTACTGATGAGGAAAGAAATTTAGCCAATTAAGGTAATCTTAGCCTATGGATCTTCAAGGCTCGGATCGGACTATTACCGTAGATGAACCCTGGGAAGATACTGAGGAAGAGGATGCCGTCTAATTCAATCTCTTTCCCTGGGGTTAGTCTCCTACCTGGTCCTTTCGAAGCACTTTTCATCTTTCTGGTGAATAGCCCGGAAAGCAGTAGAATTGACTCCGTGACTCTCTCGTTGCCGATGTTCAGTATGAAAATCCCTTCTATTTAGTTGTTACCAAGCCGCCTATAAAAGGAATTCGAATGCAGGAAATCCGTCTTTCTTTTTTGTTGTGAAAGGCAGCCAATAGTAATAGAATCTGCGGGGAATAGTAATGGATTCTTTGTTTTCCTTTACTTCTTTGATGCTATTAGTTACAGTTGTTTTTCTCTCTTTTTTCCAACACTTATGAAGTATTGATATAAATAACCTTCACTTAAGAAGTAAAGATATAAATAACCTTAACTTATGAAGTAAAGATATAAATAACAAGGGGGAAAGAAAGACAAAAAGCCCTCTTGGACTAAGAAATCTCCCTTGGGGTGCTTTTGGCACACAGAGTCTAACTCCCCAAGGTCTTCATCATCAGCATATAAACTTTTTATATGCTCAAAACCAAGTATACAAGCATCTAACTGAAAAAGGCTCAACGACCTAGATAATGCATCGGCTCCTTGGTTGAGTTTCCCTGATTTATGCTTGATAGTTAAATGAAATGACTGAAGGTACTCAACCCACTTAGCATGGCGTGAGTTTAACTTGTGTTGGCCTTGAATATACTTCAAAGCCTCGTGATCTGAATGCAAAATGAACTCACTAGCCACGAGATAATGGCTCCAATGCTCGAGACAACGCACAATTGCATAGAATTCTTTGTCATAGGTGGAATACTTTCGCCTTGAATCACACAGTTTCTCACTAAAGAAGGCTAAAGGTTTACCTTCTTGAGTAAGAACACCACCTATACCAACACCAGATGCATCACATTCAACTTCAAAGACTTTCTCAAAGCACGGCAAAGCTAGAACAGGTGCTTGAGTTAGTCTTCTCTTTACTTCCTCAAAGGCAGCTTGGGCTTTAGGGGTCCATTTGAATGATGTACCCTTAATCACCTCAGTCATGGGAGCCATTATGGTGCTGAAGTTCCTAATAAACCTCCTGTCAAAGGCCATGGAAGCTTCGAACATCGTGTATACTTTGTGGAAGAGGCCATGACCGAATAGCCTCTAACTTGCTCTCATCTGCCTTTATGCCTTCACCAGAAACAATATAACCTAAGAATGTGACCTCATGAGTGAAAAAGGTACATTTCTTTTTGTTACCATACAATCTCTCACGTTCAAGAACAAGCATAATCTGATTGAGGTGATCTTGATGCTCTTGCTCGCTCTTAGAATAGATCATAATATCATCGAAGTAAACAACCACAAACTTTCCAATATAAGGCCTGAATACTTGATTCATTAGCCTCATGAACGTGCGTTGAGCATTGGAAAGACCAAATGGCATAACAAGCCACTCATACAACCCTCCTTTGGTCTTGAAAGCCGTCTTCCATTCATCTCCCTCTCGGATTCTGATTTGGTAGTATCCACTTCGAAGGTCGATCTTTGAAAACACTTTTGAGCCATGTAACTCATCTAGCATATCCTCAAGCCTAGGTATAGGATACCTGTACTTGATAGTTATTTTTTTTATGGCTCTGCTATCCACACACATACGTTGGCTGCCATCCTTCTTAGGAACCAATAGGGCAGGCACGGCACAAGGGCTTAAAGACTCACGTACAAGCCCTTTTTACATTAGTTCCTCCACTTGCCTTTGAATCTCCATGGTTTCCTTAGGATTCATCCTATATGCTGGTTTGTTTGGAAGGACAGAACCTGGGATAAGATCAATGTGGTGCTGGATATCTCTCTTAGGAGGCAAACCCGTAGGTATCTCCTCTGGAAACAAGTGACAGAATTGGTGTATCAATGAAATGGCAATAGGGTGGCTTGGAAGGGGAGTTTATGGTTCCTCTTGGATGTTCAAGATCCACTCTTTCAAAGCCTTAAACTCATGGTATGAGGCCTGACGAAGTGGTTCACTAAAGGTTAGTAAACAACCAGAATGCTCGGGCTTCTTTTGAGGTTTGCTTTTGTGGAGCTCGGATGGTGATAAAGGAACTAGGGTGATCTTCTTTCCTCCAAAGAAAAAGGAGTATGTATTCAGGAACCCATTGTGCATCACCTTCCTATCATCTTCCCTCTTCTCTCTGCCTTAGTGGCATCAACTGGTATGACCACGTTTGGAGAGTTAGACATGGGAGCTCCTCGAGAGAGATGAAAGATGGGATCACTTTCCCGACCTTGCTCATGCGGGATGTAGCGATAGGTCTTCTTCATGGTCGGCCTGGGACCTCCTTCAATATTCTTATTGAATCTCTCCTTTCAAGCCAGAAGATCTGTAGGTGTAGGAAGAGGCTTTCGCAACTCCGCTCCAAATTCGATTTTGAATCTGCATAAGCTTCTATCGTCGTGAAAGGCTTGGTATTTGCACCAAAAGGGAGTAAAGTACTTAAAGGACTGATGCCATGGAGAGGGCCCTACTTTGTGCTCGTGCATCCCAGGACGTCCCAAAGATTGGTTGAGGCATCGATGACGTGAAATGTGACATAAGTCATCATATCTTCGATCATTAACCGTAATCGGATGGTGCCTAGGGTTGCCCGATTGCTTTCATCCTTGTATCATGACATTGCTTGGACTGAGATCTTTTCGTTTATATGCCCCGCATCAAATGAAAGGGGATGATTAAGATCGCGGACCGGCAGTAACAGATGATTCTGTATGTCTTCAACTTCCAGCCATCCACAAAGGCCGGTTGTGCAACTTAGTCTCCAGCAACATACTTCTTATTCTATAGAACAGCATTGAGCCGTCGATGTGTCGTACGCCCCTCTGCATGACTTTACTCAGGAAAGGACAGAGCTCTAATCAGCGCCTTTAACAGATCTTTCGATAGACAGAATTCGTCGTACACGCGACGCTTTGTTGGTCTTTTCTTCAGATGGGCGCCATGAAATTGTATTTGATCCTATCAGGGGAAGCTGTTTGGTTAGGTGGAGATGGGGATGCCCCCACGGAAGATGCTGGAGGCTGTACGTCAGGTAATTGCCGACCTTTGAGTTATTTTTTGAACATAAACTGCTTCCTCCGGGAAGTGGAGTGGACCATCATTTTCGTCGAATACTTAAGATCGTGATATCAGAATTGAAGAATTCGACGTTCTCCCAAGGTAATTTAGATCTTTACTTAACCGAAGTTGGTTATTTATATCAATACTGAACTTTTCCCCAGGTTCTATTAATTACGAATCCAAAATCGATCAATGAAGGGGAGCTTCAAACCACTAAATTGACCAATGAAGTGAAAGAGCAAGAGTCACTCGCCCATCCATCGATATGGGAGCATACCATAGTAGTTGAGTGCTAGTCCTTAGTTTCCAACCAACCTGGATTCTGGAAAGGAAGAATCAATTCCAAGTCCCATATCTTGCTCAAGAGACAGCGGAAGGAGGAAAGAAAAGCAGTTTCAGGTATGATGATCCTGCAGTAGGAAGGCAGTGCTCGACCAAGGAGAAAGGCTAAGATGGACTTCACAGACGTAGAAAGAACATATAGATAATCATCTCAATCCTATTCCCCGTGATTCAATTAATCTGACTTCAGGAGGTAGAGGCTTGCTTTGTCTATTTAGTTACATGCCTTTCCTGAGAAAGAGAAGGCGGAAACAAGGCATTCAATTGCTAATACCAGCCCTGAGGAATCCCTACTTTCCTGATAATTGTACTTTAGATCAACCTGAACTCCTAACTACCACTAACTACCAACAGAAGGCTGCCAATATCTCAGCAAATTAGGTAGAAAGCCGTAAAAAGAAGAGGACAAAGTCATAAAACTACTACTAAGAACCTTCGGCCGAAAGCCTTAACATAAGATCAGGCCGAAGCGAAGACAGACAGATGATCCGTTTATTGAGAAAGATGTTCGCCCATAAGTCTTGACTCATGCCTTAATGGATAAAAGCGGGACTAATAAGACAGAAAAGTCCACTCGAAAACCCTTTAGACTACCTCTTCAAATTCACTTATCTGGGAATAGAGACTAGAGATGATGATCCGATAGAAGAACGAAGAAATGTCTTTGAAAAAAACTTTATGATTATGAGTTCAAAGGCCGACTTTGTCTGCCCGGATCTTCTTTCACGGGGAAGTTAGGCCCAGATCATATCCGGGATGTTAGGGAGTCAGTTGCTGTTGAGGGCTAGTCATTCAATTTCGTTCCCGGGGAAATCCTGACTAATTGAATTAGCAGTGTTAGAAGTTTGCTCTTACTCTTATCCGGGATTCGCTTCCAACTCTGATAGTTATGGGGTAAGTAGTCCTTCAATCAAATCAAGCTTGGAGGCGTAAAGTCTTCACTTTGACAGAAAGGAAGGAAATCTCAGTGTCAGCCTCATTTCCTCTTAGAGCGATAGGATTCCTTTTTGCTTCCGGAAGACAGTCTGGATTAGCACAACTATTGGGATACCTTCACGGGCAAGGCTCCAACCTCAAAGCCTGTGCCCTACTTGCTTCCTCTTTAGTGAAGGCGGAGTCGTCCCATTAACTCCACTCACTTTTGGGCTCTCCCCCGCCCTTACTCTGATTCTTATCGCACGAACTCAATCTTATCCAACTCCCCGGCATTCTTTGGAGTCGATCTGCTAACATTGATGCCAACCCAAGCAAGATAGGGCCTAGAACTTTCTCTGGATTTGCCGTCTCCGTAAGCAATGGAGAATGGAGGGGAGGACTTTTTCTTACTCCTAGAGTAGAGCGGTATCCTTTGAAAATCCCAGATACTGCATTCTAGATCGAAGCTTCTGCCAAATAAATGAGTGATCACTAGCTCGAAACTCTATAGACGATTAGGAGAAAACATCCTAGTAAGCGACAACATCCCCTTCAGTGGTAACCACCGATGCCGCGGAGGAGTCTGATGTTAGTCTTGAATTGTCTTCTAAAACTGAGACTGTGGAATCCTTTTCCAAAAATTATGTCCCGGAATCAGAGGTTGTAGCCCTTTTTGGTCGAGGTAGCACAGGAGACCCAATAGAGTGCCCAACGGCCAGGAATCAATATCTGTCTCCGATCTTCTTCTCTTCTCATCAGCGTGATATGCGCGAGATAGAAGGGGCTTACTCTTTTTTCCAGGGAATCAATGCTTATTAAGGAATCGGTAAGCTGATGTGCCATTACAGGGATAGGGTTCCATCCTCTGGCTATTATCGACTCGGAAATGAACGAAGTCGCTTCACTTCAAAGCAAAGTAGAGGTTTGGGGTAACGGTGGACTGAGAGATCAGCTCCAAGGCCTGAGTGCCTAGGTTGCAGTGGTAAGAGTCGCTGCCGATGAGTTCCAGCTGCCAGAGTCTTCGATAAGAAAGAGGAGTCTGAGTAAACAGAAGTAAGATCTTTCTTCTTGAACTAGGTATGAATCTGACGGTGAGAAGATCTAGCAATGCTAGAAGAGGAACGTAGTGAGAGGGGGAGCTTCCTTAGCTGATAGCAAGCTCATTGAAAGCGAGTATTAATAGCTAGTGTTAGCAGCGAGTCAGCAAAGTGGATTGGATGCAGGTAAGCGGATTATGCTTTACTAGAAAAGAAAAGACTCTTGTAGTACTCCTGCGCTAACAACACCCTAAGCGAACTTGTCGTACCGGTTCAGCTTTGAGCGCTTCCCTTCACTAGAGTGAAAATAGATCTTTCTTACTTGTTCAATTCATCGAGATTGCTTGCTAACCATAGGAGATTGATCAATAAGGATGGGCTTTGGCTCCAGCTTGGTCAATGACTCCGCGATGATTAGTAAGATAGGATCCAATCTCTTCGGGATCCTCTGTCCGTGTAAAGGAAGGGTAAACAAAAGAATTACGGCATGCTTTCAGGTCTAATACGGTCCTTTCAATATCGAGGTATGACTATGATCCAACTACTCGCTAGAACGATCTATTCTCTCCTGCCTTAGGCATCGCAATCTTCATGACAGCGGTCGTACCGGCAGCGCGATCAAACAAAGCAGAAAGTCAAGTGAAAGGAATGTTCCACTATGTCTTTGAAACGGGGTCTCTCTGGTAATTGAATATTTCCATTCGTAACTCAATTCAATCGCCTTGGTTTTTCCAAGAAAGGAAAGGGAGTCGAAGAAAGAATGGGATGAAGCTAAATCAAGCTTAGGTCGTAGGTCGACGTCAACAAGAAAGATCCCTCACGGAACACGGACCCAATCTCATAAAGCTTTGAAGTAAACATTGATTTATCTTTTCTTCGGTAGGGGCTTTCCAATGTAATGGAACACCATATTTGGTTCCAGATTAGCTGGTTTACTTTTCTACGATGCTTGTTGTTTCAAGAAAGGATAGGCCTCGATCGGTGAGTTCATCAATAGGCAAGCCCGAGCTAAGCAGTCCTAACCTTTCTTCCGAAATAACCAAAAGAAGGGTTTCTCCTATTTCCTGGGTTACTTTTGCTTGATATCTTATCTTGCTTCTTCTACGGAAAGGGGGGTACAGCGTATGCACCTTCCTCACGAAAAGAGGTAAAAGGGTTTGTCCCAAGTAAGAAGAATCCCTGGACTCTCCTCCGGCTCTTGGCAAGGAAAGTACATAAGAGGGTGTACTTTATCAGAGCTCTTCCTTTGACTATGATTGGTTCACCGGGCGAACTAGGTATTCTTCATTGCTGGATTCAAGGTTTGGGCGGGGCTCAATCGAACTCCCCTTAGGGTAAAATCGATAAGTTGTTCTCCTTTATTTGAAGAACTTGAATCGACCTTGTTATTCGATGAGCATTCTTCCTGGTATTGAAGCGTTTAACTAGCTGGAAAAGCCAAGAGTTGAACTATGTTCAACGAAAGTAAACTAGCTTGTTTTGTCAGGTTAAGCAGAAGTATCTGACTCCGCCAATTCGGAATTGAATTACCAGTTGAACTTATATACGTCACCAATTCCACGATGGTTGTTAGAATAGAATGTCCTTCACTCAAAGAAGAGAAAGTCCGTAAGCGGCATACCAGGACTGGATGGGTTCAGGTATGATCCCTTCGCTCCTCTTGTTGAGGAGAAGTAGCCCTTGAGTTCTTGTTGTTTATTTACTGAATTGTTAGGGGGAGCAAAGCGACCTTACCTTAGGGGATCTTCTAAAGTCAGAGTAGTTGTTTCTTCAATAGCCCCTTCGGTTTCCTGCAGTTCATTCAATATGTAGTGTATGCGCTTAGTGTGCAGAGTAGACGCTGTGCTGTGATCCTTTAGTTCATTCAATATTCAATAGGAGTAGCTTCAGCAACAGGCGCGGGAAGAGCAACAAGCGCAGTTGGGGTGTAGCCGCCGGAGTTGCAAACTGTATCTAATCACTAGGAGATCACTCGTCCCCTCGGTAGTTCCAAACGAAACATTCAGTTCAGTAAGAGTTCATCGCTCGTCCAAATCGGCTCAAAGAGCAGTTCTTGCTAAAGCACCTGAGCCGTTCAAAAAAAAGTAGCTATAAACTTCTTTTCTTTCTTTCTAGTTGAGGACTGACAACGACTTGATTCTCTACTCCACTTGGTTAATCAACTCTTCCTCATTCTTGGGGACAAGGATGCTTCCAACCCTTAACTGAACAAAACGATCTAATCCAAACCAATCCTCAGCGAAGGGCCGAATGAGTTTCACATAGTTCAACGAATCCTCGCCGCGGGTAAGCTTTTACTTGGTGCGTAGGCCCACATCCAAATGCTTTGGACGATGATGGCAGGGGAGATCCATTCTAATATTGATAAGCTACAGGGGTGGGCTTAGCATGCTTTGAACCAGAGAGTGAGGCTGGGGAAGGAGCCCCAGTAACCACCGATACGATACAATGAATTGAATAATGGCTCCAAGCACCAAAGTTCCCAAGCTCTTTCCAGCCGAGTGGGCTCCGCACCGACCGGATTGCTTTGCTTTGAGTCGGCAAAGAAAGTGTAACCATAAACCGCCATTGGTTTTATAGCAACTAGCTTTTTTTCGGAATCTTCATCTTTCTTCTCCAGTTGATGATGCATATTCATATTGAACTGAAACCAATGTCACTTGCTCAACAACTAACTGCCTTCTTCCACAGTAGCTTCCTCTCCATCCTGAGGCGAGTCCACAAATAACCTGAAAGTCCATTTCTTCGATGATGCTGAAGCGGGTACTGGTAGATTTCCACTGGCACAGCGGCACTTCTGGCTTAAATTAAAGGCTTGCTTTTCGTTGATCTCTTACTGGTGAACCATCACTCGAACCTGGAACCGAAGGGCTTGCCTTTTCGTTGAGCTAGGCCCGTAAACTCTTTTAGGAGTTCCAAAGACGAAATAGATGACCGAGGCCCTTCTAGATGGAGCCAGGTTAGGTCACTTCGATCGCTTAAGCCCTTACTGCGATAGAGTGGTTTAGTTGGCCTTGTTATATGGTAACGAATTCTGCCACCTGTGAAAGAAAGGTAGCGAAAGATGTTAAGAATGGCATTCCAGGAGAAAGAGCCAGCCGTAGTCCCACTAATGGTTTAAGGGTGGCAAGCTTTCGAGAGTCATCCTTATTGCTAGGGTTCTACTCCTTTTCATGGTAGTTATTCTTTTATTTCCTCAGATAAGGGATCTCGCTAACCTCCCTTCTGTGAAACTGACTTTTAAGGAAGCAGATTCTCACCCATGCAAGCATCAGAACATGCATTCTCGCGATCTACAGAGTCCTTGTGGCTTGCTCTTGAAAAAGAATAATCAAATCAAGCTTGTTACAGAACATACATTCCATTCTTTGCTTTCCCAGCTACATGATGGAACTCTCTGGTCGGATGTTACAGTCGGCTCTACTTCTTAGTCAACTAGTAGTCTTTCAGTCGGAAATCGCTTTCACATCTCATATGACATCTGTACCAACAGACTGATTCGGACACCCGTAAGGTAAGTAGCTACTCCAGCGGATCTAACTCCAGATGATCCAGCTTCTTTTAAGAATAGATTAGCCTCCTCTCCTTCAGGGGATGCAGCAAGACTACGTTCTCATCGGAGTTCCACTTCTTCCTCAATCCACTAAACGAAAAAGGAAAGTACAGCTACTCTACTTTAGAGTCGATCCAGCTTTCGCTTCTCCCTCGGGGTCTCAATCAAATAGGGTATGTGGTCCTAAAACAATTCTCATTTCCTCTCTTGCCTTGCTGAAATAAAGGGTATCACTACCTCTGAAGAAGCCTCCCCTTCCGTATTACTCCGCATGGTCCCTTCCTCCTTTTAGTTGAGTTAAGTATCTTTCCTCTACTGTAGGAAAGAAAAAGAAAGAGTATAGAAATTCATTTCCTATTCTTTCCCTTTGTAGAGTTTTTCAATGTCGCCGGATCAGCCGTTTAGTAAGGAGATTTGATTTGACCCGAACCCCATTCTTCTTGTAATTCATTGGCAAATAACCCTCCATTTTGTTGTTGAATTATGAACGGAAGAAAGTGGGCAAACCCACTGAAAAGACGAAAAAAGAGTCTTTCTTATGACGGCCGGGCCTTGCTCTTTGTTGGCCTCACTCAACTATCAACTAGTTATGGGGAAGCAGCCCTCTCTTCAACCACACTACATATTCAGAGAAGAAATACGGAAAGTTGCACTGACTCTTTGGCTTAGGCTGGCTCTTTACCGCTCTGTGAGCAGGTCAGTCTGCTGCAAACAAAGAAAGATCATTATCTGTGTCACCTCAAACAAATATTTCTCTTTTCTATATATAGAATCTTCCGAGGACCCACGACAGAGATGATTGTCCAGTCTCTTTACAGAGGCTCTGGGATTGAACTTTATAGATAGGGTTCTCACAAACATGATTCGTATTTCATGTCCTCTTACGTTACGTCAAGCCTTTACTCAATAGGGGCACGGCTTGAAGGAGGAAAGGTTCCAAGCTTTCTTTTCGGCAGTCGGTTCCAACCGGACACGGGAAAAAGGCCTGAAGCTAACAGGAGAGGTTTCTAACTAACTTCATATCTATTCTCCGATCGGGTAATATAAAAAAGTCAGTTTTCTTTTTCATTTCCACTTTTGAAATGGACGAGAGCCTTTGCCCCAAGCCAGGATAACTAACCAACCAATTTCCTGATCCAAAAGAATTTAGACTTGACTAGTAGAGCCGGGCAGGCTACTGTTCTTGCTACGACGAAATCAACAAAAAATTCCATCTGTTCCCGGTAGCAAGCATTGCCCTTTCTGATCCAGAAAGGAAGAGGAAGAACGCACGGAAAGTGCGACCAAACGAAAGAGAGAATAGACATGCGAGAATAGAATGCTGCACTTCAAGCTTCCTGTAATATTGTGCCATATGTACATTGGGAGTGAAAATGAAAAGAAGCTATTATGGGATCGGCTAAGAAGTTATTTAGAAAGAAAGTTCTTCAAAAGTAATGGAATCAATAGGTTAAGGGCCCTCCTCCTTGATGTTTTGACTTAGAGTTGTTTTAGACTTGGGTTTCCTACTTTTTTACCATACTAAATATCATAATAGAAGAACTTTTTAACAAAGAAGCTAAAATAGCCAAAAAAGACGAGGTTTATAAAACTTTTTACTAGCAATCCGAGAACTATTAAAACAGTCTAAGACATTTTTCCGTAAATAGGCTGAAAAAAAGAAAAGAAACAAATACTCTTAAAACACTATAAAAAAATCAGAGGTATATATCTTTTATACATCACAACAGCAAATATATAATTGTTTCAAGGACATTTTTCCCAAGTTGTGTGAGACAAAGTCGACTGTGCATGAATTTATTATACCTAAGGCGTAATTACATGTTTTTTATATTCTTTTATATTCATTTCATATATTAACCTAGAATTTGAAAATGTTTTAACATCTTATCTACAAACCTTTTCTTTGAAGTTTGGATTGAAGCTCATATTTAACATCCACAAAAGAGGTTGACGTCTGCTTGAAAATCTTGGTTTAAGTCAATAAGTCAAATAGACTCTGCTTTTTTCGATATATTGCATGTACGTTTTCTTCGCGTTCCTTCATAACCTCGTCTGAATAAGCGTCCTTCTTTGCTTGATTATCCTCTGTCCGAGATGATATGGTTAATCAGATTAATACCGGACTTAGAATATATATATCTAAAGTTCTCTGTTGTCATCTTCCCCGGCGTAGAAAAAGAGACCTTCAAAAACAATATAGAAAAGACATAGATTCTTAAAGACTTGTTTCATAGCTTCCGGTTTCAAAACGTGGGTCTGCTAACTCAACAATCTTTTTTTCATTTTAAGCCCAAGCATCTTTGTGCGTCACCGATGAAGCCGTGTTGTACATGTTGAAGATGTGATCTAAATTCAATCACGTAGTTGTCAGTAGCCTCTTGAAAGGCTTGCATGAGAAAATGTCGGATTAGTGATGTGCCGCAAGAACATAATTGTTCGCTACGAGACTATCTGCAGTACTATAGAATCCTAAATTCATTTATAGAATGCGACGCTCCTGATTGGAAATTCCTTTCCATAGCTTAATGTCTTCGTGCATACTTACTTTTTCAGGAACCCAGCTTTGCTTGTTGGTCAAAATCCCAAGCCCTACGGTTGTAATTGATTCACGTCTGCATCGCACCTCTTTTCAGATTGGGTGTGATCCTAAGTAAGTTTTAGAATCCGCATGTAAAGTCTTACGTAGTGTGAATACCATTCTTCCATGGATAAAGAACTAGACTAGTCTGATTAAAAAGAAAAAGATTGAAGCTGGCATAAAGACTTCTGTCTAATAGCAGCCAGATCAATGAGTTTGTCTACCTCAAATGCGGTTTTGTATTTATCTTCAATGTCTTCTGGTATATAAACGAAAACGCTACGTAGCCTTGAGCTCTTTAGAAAGCTTGTCATTCCATATTCTTTACAATCTCGGATTCAATGTGGATTGATCATTTCAACGAATCCATAGATTCGTTTTGAATGTTAGAATAAGGTTCTATAGACGGCCGCAATGACAGATATCGTTGCAGTAGGTGCAATAGCGAGTAAATGACTATTTCGCATACGTAATCCTTGTTGCCCCTTTCCAAGAATCATCCCTTTTCGCTTGCCAAACAAGAGCTAGCTTCTACTGCTGTGTTTTTAATGACACTAAAGAATGTATCCGGATGTTCAAAATGTAAATCTCTTTGATAAAGATAATTTGCCAAACCCAGGACGTTTGATTAGTTCATTTTGCTTCTTCGAGCGTTGTGATCAATAACTTGATTTAGTGCCCTGACATAATTAAAGAGAATTTAAGACGTGCTAAATTGATGGAACCCACCGTCTTTATCCTTTATCTGTGGTTTAAAGGTGCACAGGTTAGAGCTGCGTATCATGCCACAATTGGCTTGAGGATTGTCGCGATTGATCGTGTCTTTAAGGCTGCCATACGGAAGAAATTTAATCCAGCTTAAATTGTTCTTTTAAATGCTTTCGTCTTTTTATGGACGCGTGTAGTGGTTTCAAAACATTTCCCCCCATTATTGAAACGTAGCCTGTTTCGTAAGGATGGTCCAATCGCCACCTTGTTCCACACGACGCATAAATAGATCTGGAATGAACAGAGCAGTCTTGGTGTGTTCTTCTTAACTCTGCCCCAACTTCTTCGCGTAATTCCACAAAATTATCCACATCAATATGAATATGCCAAGGCTCTAAGTAAACGCAGCAAGTTTCCGGATTGATCCACTGCGACAGATGCGGTTTATACGCATTCTATGAAAGGCTATTAATCCTTGCATGTGAACAGATCACTGACAAACCAGACAAGTCTTAGTTGACCATCCCATTTATCAATTTTTGTGAATTGTATTTTCTTTCTTAGATTCTTAGAACGGTTAGTTCTGCTCCTAAAAAGTCTACGATAAATCGTTTCGTGATGCTTTTCATTCTTTTTCCTTTCAGTTTTGGTATCAGTGTTCTCTCTACAAGGCTTTTGCTACACTCAGGTCTGTGGTTTAGATATGACCTCAAATTTCTAATTTAGGCGACGTGTCTTTAGGGATTAAGATCTCTTTTAAAGAAGAAAGAATTAGGTTAAAACCTTTGCTTTAACTTTAATAACTTCCATAAAGTTTAGGTTTAGGGTACTAACAGTTTACAGACTGGGCGATGATATGTAACTACGTGACGCCTCTTATCTATCAATGGGATATGCCATTCCTTTGCCTTTCAAGCTAGTGTTCTAGCCAGCAGCGATGAGGGCGCAGGTAGAGCTTCACCCAGCTTTTTTCCTCATAGAAAAAGCCCCGAAGCGAGTCTAACTCAAAGTCATCCAATAGTTAGACGGAATCATTATATTCGTTATCACGCTTATCCAGTCCAACCCGCTATCTTTTTTAACCTAAATTGACTCACTTATACGAACGAGTATTGAGAATGACTTTCGAAAACACTCGTCTCCGGGATGGAGAAAGTACGGACTTGAGAGAACGTTTTCTTCCTTGCATTAGCGCGACTGACTAGATAGGCTGTGGAATGACTTCTCGCTCATTTATGTATTTATGTAAGGTAAGGGGAACGAAGTCCAATCCATCTTCTGAACCAACGAGTTAATCGATACATAATAGAATAGAATCGATTCATCGGCGAAGAAAAACCCAACTCCTCGATCAAAGCTATCCCCTGCAGGTCCCCTTACCCATGGGAGCTGACGAAAACTCATATCTTTCCCTCTCGTCTGATCCTGGCGCCTAGATTTCTGCTCAATAGGTAAATCCCATGCCCCCCAACTGTGATTAGTGGTGGCTGAAGAAAGCGAGTCAAGAACGATCTCATCCCTTGCTCAGTCAGTAGTCGGTCCAAAGAAATCGAGTACTTCGATTGAAATAGCCGGTTATAGTATAGACACGGAAGGAAGTTACTTCCCCAACTGCACGCGCTTGGCTCATCGCATCTCTCAACCGGAAGGAAAGCCTAGAAGCCGGGAATCTGACGGAATCCGAGACAAGAGAGACATTGATGGCCTCGGAGAGATTAGCTCGGATTGAGTTGTCCCTATCCGTCGAGTTCTAATGCCCCCAGCCGGTACGGAGCCAACCCAGCTCCCGTCCCCGCGAGTGAGTATTGCTGGTCATAAAGAAAGTAAAGAAGGGAATAAGTTAACATTTCATGACTTTATGATTGATTGTTTTTTTAGGCGAGATAAATTAGAGATAAACGAACTGAAAGGGATTGGAGAAGATAGGTGGCTCGGCCTATCCAATTCTCGACCGGCCCAACTGCTAGCTGCTAGTCGCAGTCTCCTCGGGCTTGGTTCGAGATATGAAGTTTGGTTATGACGAAGATAGATGGCTTTCCAGAGAAGGAATGCTTATCATTCCGTGTTCATAAAAAGGAAACAAAAGGGAAACCTTTTCAATCTCAAGTATGGGCGGAATAACAGCGGGTGCGTTTCAAAATCCCAGAGAACCATAACAGTATACGATTTCCGGTTTTTTAGGAATGAATGGATAGGAAGATTCCAGGAACCACCTGGGCTCAGTACTGCATCGACTGCTTGACTTTCTTACTCTAAGAAATTCCTAGTTGAATAGGAAAGGAATATAATAGGGCATAAGGGAAAATAAAAATAGGAGAGGAGGCATAACAATAAGTATCAGTGATGGAAGCTTAAGAAAAGAGATCATATAGGCTCTTTCAGGTTCAAGTGTCGAAGGAATAGAATCAGTCGCAGGTCTTGTCTATATGACTATATGACAAGGCAGGGAGAAATCTGTCTTAACTAAGACAAAAGGCTAGCGATGTCACCTCTGTTTGCTCCTTCAATTTCAGTTCTATTTATCCAATGTCACTATGTCTATAGATCCCCGATTCACGAGAAGGACTAGGACTGACGAAAATTTATAAAGTGATTTTTGGGGACAGGATTAGAACCTCTAGCTATCACTGTCAGACCCGGATGGCACTTCTTTCTTCTTCTGGATGCCTTATATATAGAGCTTTCTTTTCCAGTTATTTGAAAGGAAATTACAAGAAAATGCATCTACATCTATAATATATATATAACTTTCGTTTTTGAATTTGACTGGGAAGAGTTGCAACTTTTTCCATTCTCCTGGGATTATCAGCAGTCTGAAGTCAAAGTGTCTTAGAACGAAAAAAGCCGGGTTTCCTTCGATTTTACTTTTGCCCTTAAATTCAAGGAATGAGACCGTATTGACTCACCTAATGACTAAGAAATTCAATCTTCCGGGTACACGGTAAGTTATAAGTTACTGGGTCACGAGTCTAGTAAGGAGAGACTTTTCAAAGAAAGACAACCAAGCCTCCTCTTATCTTTACTATTCTAAATAATTAAAGTCTTGCAAATCTCGCAATCTTCAAGCAAGGATATGCAGTGTGCATTCTTCTCTCGGCTAGAAATCGGAGAAGTTAGTCTTTCTAGGGCAAAGGGCCTTACTACAGCTCTGAATAACTCTTTGTCTTATTCATCAAGGAAAGTAACGATCGGTACTAACATGGGAGTAGCAAAAGTAGTAGAGTAGTTCTTGCCTGCAGTTGAATATTCAGTCCTTGTCGCTGGGAGTTCTCTTTCTATAGTTTGAGATCCATAGGGGATTGAATTGCATTTCAGTTTCTGGGAATTGAGTTGCAGGCCTATTTTCTTTACCTGAGTCAAAAGTGTAAGCTAAACCTTAATCTAATGCCTTTACCAGGCCAGCCCCTTTTTGAATGCCTCTTTTTTCTTCATGCTGTGAATAAATGTTCTCTTTTTCCCCTCACAGTTGAGGCCTCTTCTAAACGAGTGGAAAAAAAGAAAAACTGCCCCGTGCTCTCCCTCAAACCGAGCTAACTCCCGATCTCCTGTTGTAAAGATCTCCAGGCTAAAAGTTGCCATCCATCCCGTTCATTCCCAGAGGAGTTCTATTGGATGGGATTCTATACGAGCCTTGCATACCGAGAAAACTGAATGAAGTTGGACTTTCTTTCCACGATAATAGAGAGATTTTCATTATTTTCGTCTTATTTTCAATAATATCATTGGGAGTGCACTTAAGCCAATGTTCGTACTAGGTTTTTCATTCTGTTCCAATGACAGTTACAGTTATAGAATTCCACTCATAAGTAATTAAGTAATTGAATCCCTTATCAGTCCGTACTACTCCGTACTACCAGCTCTTCTTTCTTTCTTTTTCATTCTGCTTTCCAGGAGCTCTTTTCTTTTTTATTGGATTTTTTCTGTTCCGTAGTAAGAATTCTTGTCCCTGTGAGCTCTCTTTCCATCAAGTTTGATTCCTGTTAGTGAGAGTTGCCTGTTTTCTTATCCAATTTATCATCTACTTTGAGTGATAGTTTCCGAAAGTCTTAATAGCTCTTTCTTAATTCCTTGGGCTTTGAAAAAGTTTTAGTCTTCAGCATAGGATCCTTCTTATTCTTACTTATTCTTATTCCCTGGACTACTTCCTGTAAGGTCCCCGTAATCTATTTAAAGTGAAAATATCTTGATAATTCCGTACTTGGGTTTTTAGAAGGATTTTCGATTGAGTTCTAGTTCTATTTTTCGAAAAAAGTCCCCTCAGTGTCCACTAGTTACCTTAGGTCTTAGGTAAGCGATAGGCTTGAAAGAAAAGGAATCCAACCGGCCGATGAAAATTGCTATTCTCCATGGCTGTACAGCCGAGTAAGAGGAAATTGTCGCAAGTTGGAAAGAAAATAAGGAGTTAACGATATCTCACTCTAGGGGATATCTAGCCAACACCTGATCCAGACACGCCAATAGGTGGATTTTCTTATAGAAAGTTAGATATTCACATGGAAGGCACCGTTGGAACTTGTGCATGCTTATACTAGGGAAAGAGCTATTTTGGCCAAATCGACAGGGATGGGATGGCACTCGACAAAGCATTCCTTCTATTTTGGGATTCGACATGTTGAATCTCTTGCCTTCATTCTATTATTGTAATAATAACAAAGTGAAATAAAATGAAGGAAAAGAGCTCTTTCTGAAGAAATTGACTTTATTGTTCTGCAATTGTCATCAAATGGAATTAGTAGGTTCATTCTTTCAGCTGAGGAGAGCGGGGAACCTAGTCAAAGGGGCGGGGGCTCCCACTACGAAATCTCATTTCTTACTTTAGACTTTAGACTTTAGAAAGTACTTGTGACACATAACACATAGCGGAAACTTTAACTACTTGATATGATGCAGTTGAGTAACTGATACAGTTTGGAAGTGTAGATGACAAAGCCAAGCCATTACTTACAACAATCTATCAACCCTTCGTTTCTAAGAAGCAGTCTAGGAAACGACTTTCATTGAACTGGACTTGAGATGATCCATGAATGGTTGACACCACACTTTGACTCGATTTTCTTCCTTTTCTTTGCTAGAAAGGGCTCAACAAAGGATATCCCAAATAGATCTTCCAAATAGATCTTATGGATACCAATTACTTATCACATATATGAATGAATAAATAGAAAGATAGGACCTTTCCATACACATGGAAATGGTATCGACCAACCACCGAGGATGCAACTTCATAAATTGAATAGAGAGAAAGCATGCCTTCTTGACGTCGGTTCCAGACTGCAGCTCAGTCATTCGAAGACGCAGTTCCAACAGCAGTTCCTATTTCTTTCAGCTTCTTAACCGCGTGGGGCCTTCTCCGCTTCAATTGAGCAGCTGAACTCGTTGCCGAAGCCCTTCTTTGCGCACAGCAAGACCTGCTTCTTGCCAATAGAGTTGCGATCCGCTTTTGGCCTATTAGGTTCGGAACTTTGGATCCATATGAAAGAGTGGCGGATAGCAGCTTTCACGAGGTCAGACAGAATAGAATTATCAACCGAAACTGGAAGAGTCCTAGAAATGAATGCAAGAGATTATAGGGAGAAATTATCAAAAAAGATGGGGACTACATTAAAATGAAAGTAGTATAAGAGTGTGCCAATAAAAAGACCCCACGCTCACGCTCCAAACGATTTCCTGTTCAAAGGTCTAATGATCTCCAGGGCCATTCCTAACGAGCCTGTTGGAGTTGTTTATTCTTATCCTAAGCCCTTACCAGGTCAGTAGCAACGTAGGCGAGAAAAGAGAGATATCTTTTTTCTCAGTATAAGCTTTCCTTGTGGAACTACTCAAATAAAATAGGCTTTCGTCCAACCCTAGGTAATCATTAAAGTAAGTAATAGCCGTAGCGCATTAAAGAGGGTCAACCCCAGGTTTCGATTCCCAATAAGGAAGATCTCCTAGTGCTTCTGCCAGCCTTCGAGTTGCGATGCATTTTCAGCCTATATGTGATATGAAAACTACTCTATATGGAGTCCTGAACTATATATATTATATCCATCTTACCTGGTATAAGAAAAGGGCTTTCATACACTTTTCTTTTCATTTTATATGTTCTTTTATGTACCCAGCCCCTGTTAGAAAGCAAGCGACGGGCAAGCTCGCAAAACCATCTTTTTTATGGATTTTATTTATTTATTTAGTCTTAGTAGTTCCTAGGCCTAGGTAATAGTCAAGATTCTAGGTTCAAAGGCCAGTGCTACTATAATCCTTTTTCGCGGTTTCCCTGTCAAGCTATCTTTCTTTTTCTTCCTTGTTACTTCCTATGTTGTGCCAGGCCATTAGAATTATATAAAGGTTTTAGGGCTTTCCTTTCCAGTACAAGCTCTATACTAAAATACTAAAGGAGAATAATGCCTATTCATTTCCAGTCAAAAGTATGAGCCCCCTGTGTTGATATGAGTGCCATTTCTGCCTTTACTGCAGTCAGTCCAAGGTGGTAGGATTTTAGGCAAGTTAGTGATCAAGCTTGTGGGCCTTGTCCTTGTGATAAAGTAAAAAAGTAAAGAGGCTTTGTTGCGGGGGATAGCGTGAACCTGAATAACGAGTACCTGTAGAAAGTATCTTTTCTTTATGTTTCTAGTAGGATTTCTGTTCATTCAATCTTTAGTTCCGGCTTCAAAATTGTCAGAGTTAAGTCTGAAACCTATAATTCCAAAAAGACCCCTATTAGTTAGGTTTATGAACATAGGCTCTTTCGTTTTCCTTTGCGAAAGTCTTCCTTTCATATTGTATCTACACCTTATTAAGAAAGATTTGCTTTCCCTAACCTAAAGACATTGCGGAACAAGTCTCGTCTTTTCCAACGCTGATTCCAATCGAGAACGTTGCGGAGCGCTCGGTTCATAAAGAGACTGATCCACCTTCTTTTCCCAGGCGCCCCGGTGGACTACAAGTTGAAGAGTACATAATGGTTTTAACAAGAATGAAAAAATCCTTCTTATAAAGAGATGGTTCTATTCGAGACGGGGAGTGTTCAAAGAAAGCAAACGAACTCAAAATCAAAACGCGTTCTTCCAAGAGCCGCCTTTAGTCTTTTTAGTAGATTAGTAGAATGGTCGCTTAGTAAGACTATAAAAAGAGGATCTGACTCATTAAGAGCCGCCCGATCGAAAGAAGCAGGCTTCGACAACTACTTCTAACTATTAACTATCCGAATTAGTGATCCACCCATACTTTGAATTCAATTAGGAAGGAAGCAACGCACTACTCGCGAAGCAACAAAAAGGCTATTACAGAATAAAAGCGACTACAGGATTCTACTGGACTATATTTAGCTTCCCTTAATTAGATTCCTCTCTCGAAGTCGTATTAGGGGATCGGTAACTGAGGGAGGGGACCTATAAGAGCTGATTCAAGTGCTTGCATCCACTAGATCATCCGCATCGCTGCCAAATAAGTAGCCTCTATATTCTTAGCGGATATCCCGACATTTATCAACTCGAATCTAAATATTGCGATATGAGTCTGTCAGTAGCCTTTTCTTCAAACAGGGTTTTTCGGAATCGAACTTAGCGATCCCCGTTTTCGTTTGAGGGATCATCGCCTACTTCTCATGGACTAGCACACTTAGCTATTTTTAGATCGGAGAGGAGTCCAGTCTACATCTTTATCTTTGAATGTCTTGACAGAGTCTATCTTTCAATGGTTCCATTGGGGGATAGTAAAATATATTCCATGGGTTAATTCTAGACGAAATACGCTCAAAAGAGAAGAGTTGAATGGTTCCTCTCTGAAAGAATCTCAAAGCACTTTTTAGGAACAGCCAAAGGAAAGGGATGTGGAAGAATGGTTCAAGGAAGAATAATATAATAGGAAAAATACATAACTTGAAAATGATAGATAGAATCAAGGATAGGGAAAGATTTTCACGAGAGAGTGAAATCAGTTAAGTAGGGGTCATACGCTATTTGAAGTTCAAGAGATTCTAGTCCACTAGGATGGTTCCAAGGACAAAATCGATTTAGAAGCTTTCTCAATCTACAAAGATTCTGAGGGATAGAAAGTGAAAATCTTAGGATTTTCTATAAGAAAGATATCCTTAGGTCAGTAGGACCATAGGTAATAAGGTAATAAGAGGTAGAGAATATAAGTGATTAAGGTTAAGGAAAGCTTTGAGTCTTATAGTTCAAGGATTGTACTTGGACAAGCTGGAAGGGATAGATGAACAATAGTCGACTAAGTCCAAGAACAAAGAAGCCTTAGAAGAGAAGGTTATTTATTATAGGCTTAGACCATAGGTTTGATTCAAAAATGGGTATCAGTTGTCTTCCTTATGATGCATGCCCCTGATATACTATACGTCAAGGTATTCTTATGCTTATTTCATTTGAGCATTTAGCCTTTGAAAGAGAAAGCAGTAAGTGATAGGCATTTCATATTCCTATTAGTAGCAGCTGTCCACTTAATGCGAAATGTAGCAGTTGGCAAACTCACAGGCCTCATAATCTTTGGCTCATGAAAAACCTAACTGCAGTCCTTCCTCTCACACTCACATTTTCATTTTAGTAGAGTGTATTGATAACTTTCTTTGCAGAGAAAGAAGCTACCTATACGCTTTCTCGCTCAAGTACGGATCTTTTCTACCTACGAAGTTGGCTATTTGACACTTCTGCTATAGCTTAGTGCTTCTTTTGCGGTACCATAATGCTCTTCCTTCTCCGTTTTGTTCGTACACGAGTGAGAATTTCCAGCGTCTGACTCACCAGCATAGGACTCCGTGCCGATGGCTGAATAACTACGATAGGATTCACCAGATGAACCGGATGATCCAGCACAAAAGGCTTTGTTTGACCTTGAAATAGAAGTGGTGGGAACCTGGGTCTGCAGATACCTGGACTCGCAAAACTACTCAAATGTGGCTTCTCATCGATAGAAAGAGGTGTTCAACGAACGGAAATTCCATACTTTGGTACGCGCATCCTTTCTTCAGTTGGTGGGGCTAGGTTAATAGCTGGCTTTTAATAAACAGAGCGATCCTGAGTAGGACGGGAAAGGCTAAGCTTTGGTGCCATCGTTTGTCTAGTATACTTAGTATACTAAGTGTGCCTAGTGTGAAAGGAAATATGGCTTCGGGCAATGTCATTTCAAAAGAAAATCCTATTCTATTGGCTATTGAGAACTGGGATATATTGATTCTGGTTTTCCAGAATTGCTTCTTTCTGTGCCTGCACCTATTATGTAGATGATGGACTCTAAAAAAAAGGTATTATACTGACCATGGCATAAAACAAAGAAGAATGTCCGGCGATAGCATAGGTGCTCTTGCTCCCGCTCCGATTGAGTCCGTTCGACTTTCAGCTTGGCTAGGGCGCTGGAAAAGAAGTAATTAAAGCGAGCTACCGTGTCCTTATCCGAACCACTACGTACTCCAACAAGGAAGCCATCCCCGTATCTACTAAAGAAAGATGGATTTGTTTTGCACCTGATAGCGCAAAAGATGGATGCCTTTCAGTATAAATTTCCTACTTAGGAAGAGCCCTTCTCAAAGACACGCGAGCCAGCCTAGAACGGAGCACATGCTACTTCTTCGAAATCGCGAACACCTTACCTTTCTTCTTAGTCTGATCCGGACACTCAAGACCTCGGTTCTTGGCTTTGATCCAATTCCGAAGCTCGTTTGCTCACTAGCCGATGTCATTTTCAATTGACTTAGTTAGAAAAGTATGGAGATTTTTAGTAGCAAGAAGTTTCTTTACCTTCCCCCCTTTTGGGGTAGTGGTATATACGATACAGATTTCTTTTAGGAATTAGGAATGATCTTTCCCTGTAACTAGAAATTGAATAAGAGAAGAAAGATCGTAGCGAAAGAACGTTTTGATTCGAGGCGGATCCCTTTTTTGAATTTAGGGAGGCTCCTATCCGATTGACAAGAGATGCTTGCTCTTACTATTAAATGAGTATGCCCTATTGGGTTAGTGTTCAGTCTACTTTCGTAGAAGATCGAAAAGAGGCATACCAAGCCCAAGAGAAAAAGAAGGAGGGGAAGAATCGACAAAGAATGACGAAAAAGAAATCGTCAAATCAAATTATGGAAAAGTACAAAAAAGCGTGACGAGAATGAGATAAACTCTTTATGTTAGAAGGTGCAAAGTTAAAAATCTCTTTTTATTTCTTCAGACTTCTTATCTTATTAGCAT